AAACCTTCTAGCGGCGGTAAGGGTGGCCTGGTGCACACCGCACCACCTTTTTGCCTTTCGCCTATATCTTTCACCTCTTTCCCGCTGCCTTCTTCGCTTTGACATAAGTAGGTAGGTAGAGTCAAAAGAGAGTTGAGGTGGATTTTTCGGGGGCAAGCATCAACTTGTTGATAAATCAGACTTACTTAAATATGTGAAAAAAAAAAAGGAATGGGCCGAACGAAGGGATGGGATTGTGATCCAGTACCTGATCCAATAAGCAGCACCCAAGCAGTCCACGATGAAAGACTCGTGCGAGCTTGAACACTCTAGGAGTAGTAGGAGGTCTGGAGCTTCGCTTTGTTTCTAGCGTGGTCTACAGACAGAAAAGCTTAATACTGAATAATGGACTTTCTTATAAAGAGTTTCAGTAAGGGGTAAGAGAAAGACTGAGAGGGGGAAGCAACCAACCAGCCAGATCTTAAATTAGATCGTGTGGTACGAGAGCGAACGGAAACTCTTGTCTTGAAAGTGGGCCAGCCATGTCAGTCTTCGATAAGAGCAAGCCATTTGGTAAAGTAAAAAATAGCCACTACACTAAGGAAGGTGCATTCGTATTTGATGCTTTCCCTACATTCATTCCTCCTTCGTCCATTTCTTATGGATTATATTTGAAAGCGGGCAGAAAGGCAGCTCAAGCGGGACTCAACAAAGCCGGCCTTAGCAGCGCTTCATTTGCTCGAACGAAGCCTTCCTTTTGGTAAACATGCAGCACATCCTAAGCCCGCGAAATGCCCCGGCTTACAGGAATTCGTACTAGAGAGATTCCATTTTCATTATAACCGCCTGGGCACTCCACTAGAGGAATTCCCAAAAGGCAAGTACAGGACAGTAAACTCAAGATTAAACAGCTGTTTTAAAGGACTAAAAAAAGGGCCACTTATATGGGCCTTTCATCGAGAGAAAATGGTCTGACACGACATGAAAAGCGCTTAGCGATCACCACTTTCATCCAATTTGCATTTTTTAGTTAAAGCGAATGCAAATAATAGGGGCGGTAATATCCGTAATATCGGTAAAAGGGTAAGGAATAGGAATAACTAGGATCTTCGAATAGTGAATAAGCTCCACTTATCTCCTAGGCTGGTAATCCAGTCAACAGCCAGATAGAACTTGCTTCCATATCATGCACCCATTCTATTTGGTATACTCGATGCGCACTTCTCCTCTTGAAATTGTTTATTCTGATGTATGGGGCCCATCCCCTCTTATGTCAACTAATGGATACAGGTTTTATGTGATTTTTGTGGATGAATTTTCTAGATACACTTGGATCTATTTCTTAAAAAAGAAAAGTGAAGTAACTGATGTCTTCAGCAAATTCAAAGCACAATTTGAGAATCTTCTTGGAACCACCATCAAAATACTGAGAAGTGATAATGGCTCTGAGTATAAACCAATTGCAAACAAATTTCCACAACTTACCCATCAGACTACTTGTCCATACACTCCTCAACAGAAAGGCATCTCAGAGCGAAAACATCGACACATAATAGAATTGTCCCTTGCAAAAATGTCAAAAGCAGCAATTCCAACTGATATGTGGGATGAAATATTATCCACTGTTGTCTTTCTCATAAACAGGCTACCTTCTTCATCAACATCAGCTGTACCCTACAAAACTCTCTTTCACAAGTCACCTGACTACTCTTCTCTGCGTGTGATTGGCTGCTTATGCTTCCCTCACACACGGCCTTACAACTCTGACAAGCTAGATCTCAGATCACTACCATGTGTCTTTCTGGGTTATGCTGCTTCTCAAAAAGGCTATCGATGCTTTCATATACCTTCTGGCAAAATCATAGTATCCAGACATGTTAGATTTGATGAAAGTGTATTTCCCTTCAAAGAAAAATAAATGCTACTGCCCTCACAAGCTGATTCAGATAACAGTCTGCTTTCTCCACTGTCATTACTACATTCAATTGCAGTTCCCTCTGCAACTTCACCAACTGCTGACCACAACCCACATAATGCTGATCAACCTGCCTCAGATTCACCTCTGCCCCTGACCACTCAGTCAAATACTCCTCTCTCCATACCTGATCACACCAACCACTCTGCTGATCAGCCTTCCCAGGGTAAAAACTCAAATATTAAACTACAAACTGATGTTCAGCATGTGTCATCAACTGACCCAACTTCTCCTTTGCCTTCTACTTCTGTTGCTGCTAACATCAATTCTGCAGCACCTCCTTCCACCCAATCCCACAGCATGATAACAAGAACAAGGGATCATACACGCAAAACTCGACAGTTTACTGACTTTTTAGCATACACAACCTCACTCAATGCTGAACCTACATGCTTCACAAAAGCAAATCAGATTAAAGAATGGAGAGATGCAATGGCATCAGAAATAAATGCCTTGGCTAGAAACAATACCTGGACTCTTGTCCCTCCACCATCTGATCAAAAAGTTATAGGCTGCAAATGGATTTATAAACTGAAACAAAAAAGAAAAGATAAAAGCCAATATTATAAAGAATAAATGCTAAAATAGATGGGATTAGACATATACAAATCTCAAGACAAGCAATATTCTTACGAATTTATTGAATCGGCTTATACTAACAATAGAGAAAACTCAGGTTTGTGGGGGTCTGCTCTAGTCAGGGGTCTACACGTCGAGAGGTCTCACCACAAGCAATCTTTGTACCTGGATCCCACAACCAACCGTGGAAACATAAGTGCCAAGTCACTCAGTGTGGTATTTAGTTCCAGTCTAGAGATTTTATTCCTAGCTACTCAGACTAATAATGAGTAGGGTACTTCGAAGTAAAGATTTGCGTGAAAATCTATCACAACCAGGTCTAAATTCCTAGATTCTTTTCCTTTTTCTAGGCTTTCTTATTTAGAAGTTCTAGAGCTGTTTGAACGTTATAAAAAACCTCAGGGTACCACTGAGTTGAAACGTAACGAGGTTATTTATACTCCAATTTCTTTCAATATGAATAAGTTTTAAGGTGTACTAGTGGTGGTACTGAACAACGAGACGAGGTATTGAACCAGTTGTAGACAAAGAAGCCTTCTTAAAGTAATAGGGCATAGTTGGTCCATTTCCTTCCCGTTTGCTGAAATTCATATTATATCACATTCGGGGCTTAGCTGAGGTAGTGAAAAAAGGATAACTTTCTTTAGAGAGGTCTTGTTTAGGAAACATATAGCTGGAGTATACAAATACGTTGCTTTAACTCGTCGTATGCTGGTCGGGAAAAGCCTACCTTAACCAACTCTTGGCATGAGCCCCGCGTCTCACCAGCAATGAATTTGGAAGATGAACTCTGCCTTAACCTCTATCGCAAAAACTGCTTCATCGGATCTATTTTCTCGTATTATGATGTGGTTGTAACGTCCTTAGGACCGCTTAACTTCAGTGTCGAATGCAAGCTTGTTGATACGAGGACATCGCGAATAGCGAAGTAACTTGGGAGCTGACTACCAGCAAATGAAATCCTTTTCCGTATTCCCGAGCTTGTTTCAGAAAGACCGAACTAATTCTTCATGTCGAAGCAGACTAGCTCCGTATATGCATCCTTAACCTTCAGATAGAGACCCCAGCTATACCTCGTTGCCTCGGTTGACTGAACTCTCAGAACTAGTTCTTTACAACGCGTGCCCCAGAGCGGCGAAGCTCTCTCTATATATTTCCTATATCTCCAGTGCTATCTTATTTTTGATTCTCTAATAAGAAATTGACGAATCACTTACCTTTTTCGCTTTTAGTATAGGCGTGCGTGTGAGGTTGTAGAGTAGCCTGGGGCTGCTAGCCATGAAAGGGAAAGAAAGGACGGTTTTGTTGAAGCACCGGTAAAAGTAAAGACATTCACGTATAGGTTTTTGATCGGAGCAATACCTAGCCAAGCTGGTGGCGGAGTTTGGGCAGCTACTTCTAGTAGATTGGTACACCTCTGCCCAGCTGGACATGAGGTATGGGAGAGCACATGTTGCCATGGTGGGACCTCAAGCCTTACCAAAAAGCCGAATTGTGCATTATGGGAGGAAGGGGGAATTTCACTACACTACAGGTTCAAACTTAAAAGCCTAGATTCAACACTTTCTGGGTCAAAGAAAGAGGAAATCCTGGGAAAAGAAGTTTCAATTCTGTTGGATAGTGGGAGTACGCATCAAGAAACACTCATATAAAGTGTAGTTTCTTTTTTCTTTTTAGGATTGTTTGAGACTTGACTTGTAAAGCAATTGACTTTCTCAAGTCCGTTGGAGGTGGCTCCTTCAAGTTCGTTCTTCGCATATTCCCCGCCCGCCTTTTTCTACTATGCTAGTCAACAAGACTATTAAGCGGTATAGCCGGAAAAGTCACTATTCAAATTGCCTGCTGTAGATCCAAAACAAGGAGAAGCTGGATACTTATTTATTTGGTCAAAGGAGGTTCTCCAAAAGAAGGTACCGAGTGAGTAGTACCCTAACCAAGTTAAAGCACCGGGAAATGCACTAGTTTATTTATAGGTAGGCTTGGCCTAGTAAAGTCCAGTATCTGTATTAGGCAAAAGATAGAAGGGATAGAGCTAGCTACCCAAGATCAGTCACCGGTGTAGTTGGAGTTGGAAACGGCAGCATCTGGTCAAGATAGGGAGTGCGCCAGTTCTAGAAAGATGCACGAGCGGATAAGCAATAGAATAGGTTTCTGGGTAATGTTGGATAAGTTTTTGAGAAATAACCCATAGTTTTAGTACTTCAGAAGCAGGCACGAAGTGTTTGAGATTTAAATTAAGCAATGGCATGAGCACAGGTTTAGCAAGCTACAAAATAAGCATGAGCAGGAACGAGCCTGCGAGTTGGCCAAGCTTGTTCGAAATAGGCAGTTACAGCTACTCAAAGAAATCCTGTTTCCAGTAGCACACAAAACTAAAACTGATTCAAGAAGGTATGCTATTGAAAGAAAAGAAACATTTCCGGAAGATTTCGAATTTCTCAAATAATAAGCTAGGCGCGTAGCGTAGTATAAGCTGAAGTCAAGCTTTGTCACATGCTGAAACTGAATAGGCTTCTGAGGAAGAATTCTATGGAAATGCAGAAATAGTAGTTTTTGAAAGGGAAAGAAATTAATATGTTTTTGCTAGTTATAAACACCTAGAAAAGATCAAGAAGTTTGTGAGAGGAAAGAAACATTCCCATAATTTTGTGGATAAACAATAGTAGTAGTAGCAGCTTCTAATTAATAAATGGGTAAAGTTACCGGCCGGGGAAGTTTCAGTGTCGGGATATGCATGAACAGGTAATGTTTTATAGTCCTTTAATTGGGCCGGCATATGAGATATTTTCCATGGAAGAAGCATGGGAAAACCTACTAACTTATCAGTGAAAATAAGCACTGGTTGACGCAGTCACAGCGTTGCGAGCAAATAGAGATGGCTCGTGGTAACCTTAGGGAAGGGAAGCGCCTCCTCTTTACGACCTTGCGCCGGTACGAAAGAAATCTATCCCTAGCTCTGTGTGTGCGTGCGTGTGTTCATGTATTGGTGCTATTTTGAAAAAGATTTTCTTGGAGGGAGTAGGTCCTATAGCAACGAGAAGAGCGCTAGCGTGCACACTGTAGTTGATGTGCTTCACCGATCGATGGACAAAGCTAAGCAGTCCAAGTCAGCTAGAACTATTAAAGCGGGAAAGAAGAATTGTACTTACTTAGCAGAATGCAAAGCCATATCCGGAGTTTATGTAGTTTCTGGGGTTTGAGCCAGGCAGGTATAAGAATAAAAGCTGGAAATAAGAGCTGCAATTGTGGAAGGCATATCGCCTTCGCTACGCGCCTTGCTAACTTGAATGAAATCTCAATTCGTACAACAAACCCTATAGCTGACTTTCCTTCTTCGGCACTTCCTTTGTCAAACCACATAAACAGCAAAGCAATATCGCGACTAGAGTTCTTCTAGCTGACATCAATTCTTCTATCGGACCTAAAGCCCTACTTCCTATTCGTATTCTTATAGCCCGAGGTAATAGTATTTAAATGAGAAAGCAAACCAGAAAACCACAACTTACAGTCTTCTAAGCGACTCCCATTCTTCTTGTGGGGTTTCCATCTTAATATCACCTTGGTAAACGAGCAACCTTATTAATACGTGGGAAACTACCCGCTTACTTTACTTCTTCTATCGTGCTTAGCTTCTGCTTTCTAACTGCCAACTTATAACTCCTATTAGTGTTACGGAGATGGCTACTCAATTCAAAGCTTGGATTATTAATCTTCAACGCTGGCTAATACCACATAAACGAAAGCATAAACCCTCATACACGGCTTTTTATCTCCTAGCTGTCTTTTAAGCAGCTGCTAGCTGATAACTAGAACTCTAAACCTGATAATCAACTCTCATCCTTACAGCTGGCTTTGGCTTGCGACTCTTATTACTGAAAGAGAGAATAAGAAGATTGAGAACTAGAACCCAAAAGCACTCTCGAAGCGGCAACTAAAACCTTTCACTCTGGAAGGCCGGCATACCAGCATCTTCATTGAACTCTATCTCTTTTTTACACTTTTTATTTGTAATAAACAGACCGACCTGTGCGCTAGCTAATTTGGATTTGTTCAGTGCCTTTCTTAATTGTAAGCAGAGTGGATGTTGAGGGGCGTAGCAACCAACCATAGGATTAACGGAAGTGGAAGTCCCCGCATACGATATAGAGGAAAGTTCGGGGGAAGAGGAGTAAGTATTAGTTGTAGACGCCAGACCAAGAGTTGGAGGAGAAGCGCGAAGTGCAACTCGATTCTAGTTCCAGGTGTCAGCTCTACTATTGATAGAGGGGATGGAAAATCGACGAAAGTCCCTGGGGCGCGTAGAAGCGGAGGAGAAACAGCTCTAGTTCAATGCAATGTACAGCACTGTACAATACGAATAGCTCTATATCTCCCTGCGGGGCTTAGGAAAGCAATACAATGAACAGCAATGCAATTCACAATACGAATACAAGACGAATACGAATACAAGAGGAATAGGTAGTTCGGTTCACCCTCTGCTTTTGAACATATCATTAACTCGAGTCGAGTATGTGGAATAGGTTTTTTACGGTCCTTGGTTTTCAAAGTGTCAACCAAAAGAGGTGAACCTTAGAGCGAGCTGCCACCGGATTGGAATAATTGGTATTAAAGAATTAGCATGCCTACATAGGTGGATAGAGAAGGGTCTTGCTACGATGTGATGGACGGTCGAAGAACCTAGCTCCCTTTTACTTGGTGACAGTGGACAGTGCGATCATAACGAAATGCCGAATTCTCAAATATCTCCCGCTCCAACTCATAAAAAACTCCAGGGAAAATCCTACCCCACCGGAGATTTTAAATCCCGAATCACATACGATCGCTTAGCACATCGCCTGATTGTGCATCATTGGGTCCAGCCTGGCCAAAAACAGCCGTCCTAGTCGTCACGATAGTCACGTATCGACCACGATGGGTCAGTCCGGGAAGGTCTTTGACAAGGATAAGGAAGAAATGAGCACACAGTGTACCGAGGTGTGTGAGTAAGTGCTAAGGAAATGGTACTAATGGTATACCTATGTGGAATAAGGAGTTCTAACCCTAAAAAAAAAAGGTGCTAAGCCTTGTAAAAGGGAAGAACCTAGGCAATCAAATATGTATCGTCGGCAAGGAAAGTCTCGAAATTACCTAGAAAAAACATGAAAATGAATAAATTCGCATGAAGGTGAGGATGCATTAATTAAATATACCAAGAAGATCAAAGCAGCACCTGGACGAAAGCACAATGGGCTACCCTACATACAAAGAAAACGGGCAACCATAATAAGAAAATATAGTATGATACACCGCATTATCTAGTACACAAATGAAACTCTATAAAACATCGTCAACCGAAAAAATGCCTCTTCTATAGCTGACTGCAAATACCCAAGAAAGAGCAAAATATAAAATAAAAGACGCCAAGGAAATAAAAACAATAGGAACAACTGGAAAAAAGAGATATAGATAGTATCTCTCGGCCGTTCTTACTACCTTATTGGCTAGCCTATTTTATTTTTACCCTATTGACTCATATGGAGAAGGACTGGAACTTTCTGGAGGAGGGCTTACCTTAGCGCAGGCAACGCAAAGGCCAACGCTATTGCTATTTAAGGAGAATGTGGAAGGAATCCTTTCTCCAAAAGAAAGTCCATTTTTTTCTGGATCTGGGGAAGGGGGAATATAACTCCTTCGCCTTGGGAACTGGGTGAAAGAGAATCAACTTCTCTATCGCTCGTCACTTTCATCCCCCTATACCCTATCCTCATGAAGTCTTTTCTGCACCAGATAGATGTTGAGCTCGGGTCATACCTTACTTATAAAAAGAGTAGATAATACACAGCTTCTGTTAACCCCCAGTACCATGTTAGGAGCTAGCCCTACAGAAAAAGAATAAGCGAAAAAAGCAATCGAGATAACACATACTGCGAGCAAAAATCTATGAGAATGCGGACAATCAGATAGAACGGAGGAAGAAAACTGAGGTGTTAATGCGCCGCCTTGGTTACTTATTTTGTTTCGGATAGACTCACTGATTAGCTCCTTTAAAAGAAGCACCGCTCCGCGCCTTCTGTTACAGATCCCATTTTCCATTGGGCGGGCCTATCCCTTGTGATCTCCATTCCTCGAATCCAGCCCAGTGAGTAAGCAAGAAAACGGATTAAGTGCGTTAGCGCAACGGCGCGCTAGTGTGCTCAAGACAGAAAGTAGGAGTTTTTCATATAGGTGATTCCTAAGAAATAGAGGTCTCTACTTAGGTGAGTGGGAGTTTTTCATATAGGTTCATATACATGACTTTACTATAAGAAAGAGAAGAAGATAGTTGGCCCTCTATCTAGGTAAAGGGGTCTTCCTCTTCTATGATATTGGTCTTTTGTCCTTTCTCCTGGACTATCTATAAGGGACTCGGGGTACCGTCTTTTGGTCTATGGGTTCAAAGAGGATAGGTAGCAACCTTCGATTCTCGTGCATGAAGCCGAGTTTCCTAGGCGGAGATTTTCTATAAGAAGGAGACAGATGCTCTCGTATATAAGAGAAGTCCACTTCATCTTCATGTGCAGCTGATTCGAGAACAGTAAAAAGAGTAAAAGCGCATTCCGTGTACCATTCGATGCACCCTTTTTTACTATTATTCATGTCTTCGAAGAGGTGAATCTTTTAAGATCGGAGAATCGTTAAATGCTTCTTTTATAAAGAACTCCTTGCCAACCGCTTCCGCTTTCGACTAGGGCAGCAGCTCTCTCTTGCAAACTTTCCCGAACAGCACAGATCTTATTCACAGGCGGAACCTCTGAGTCCTAAGCCCTTTTCATGTGCACCAATGTCAACCCCGAAACTTGCTAACAGCAGGGTTTTTACTTTAGCAGGGTATTTATTCTCTTGATGAACGCCTTTACAGCTCTCTTCCTTTTCCCGCTACTATACTCTTATATAAGAATAGATAAGGAAAGAAAAACTCGCTCTGAACAAGAAAGCGGAAACTAACGCATCTTTTGAATTCCTTCTTTATTCTGATTAAACAGCTTATTTTTTTGATTCATGTCCACCCACTCCTTTCTCATAGGCATCTGCCTCTGGTTTCTAAAAAAAGTATTGCAGGGCCTCTTTTTCTTATATTATATTCCTCAACAGCTTTGTCTGATTAAGCAAATTCACGGCATTCAGAACGCTTGCTTGCGCCAGGATAGAGAGCAGTACTTTGAATTTATATTAGAAAGGCACTAAAGAATTGCTTGAGTGAGTAACGTGCCGGAAATAGGATTAATGAACTGCTGACGAAAGTGAGGAATAAATAAGTCAAGTAGAAGAAAGCAAACTGATGCGCTAACAAAAAAAATATGAAAAAAAAAAAATGAAATATCAAGTAACGAGAGAATGCTCAAAATAAAGCAGTTTCTCTTGGCTCCGTCTTTCCTTATAAGCTTTCCTTTGCAGGCGTGCTTGAAGGATTTTTCTTGTTGAGAAATACTTTAATTGCTTATATAGTGGAGCTTTTCACGTATATACTATAGTTTTGTTTTTCCGTTCCTTTCACCGGTCAAGTAGTGTAGGAAAGCGTACCTGAATCAAAGCAATAACATATTATGCCTGCAAAGCGAGTATCAAATCAAGTAGTTGACCTTTAGAAGCAAGGCATTGTATCCTATCAAGTATCAAAACGAGTTGTTTAGAGAAAGTAGACAACATAAGTAGTTTTACTTATTGTTTGCATGTTGGTATGGTATGCCTTCCAATCCGTTCCGGGTACGGAAAGTAAGCTAGATAGGCTCTTGAGCGTATTTCAGGTCATTGCTTCGCGCCTTCACTTTTTATTATTTTCATTGCTTCGTTTTTCGTAAATAGTGTGTTTTTTTGCATTTCGGGATAATTCCTATCAAAAATAACCTTAAAGTGCTATACCCACCGGTCGGACTGGCGAATAAAAAATAAAGAGAGGATCATAAATCAAGGGGGAAAGCCTAAAATCTGCGTTCTGGTGGGAGGAAGTCATAATGCTCCTTATTGGATATTCCTATATAGAATGTTTTATTCCAAGGATTAAGAGCACTTCTATTTATATGGGAATTCTTTGGCAGATTGTCAAGGAATGTGTCAAATCATAAGTGAACTACAAAGCGTACCCTTCGTTGTCAATAGTAAATTGTTGCAATTCATTAAAAGAAATAGAGCTTTATTGGAAGCAAGTGGAATGCTAATGACAAGCATTCCTAGGTTATGTCAAACCCTCTGATGGTTATTATGAACTAAGATAAGAGTTGTTGTCTGAAAAAGAGAATAGGGAGAAGTTAAAGACAAGTCTACCTTAGCTAATATATTATAAAAACGCATTCAGCGAGCTCGCTACGAGCGGTTCATCATCGAGCTTGCCCTTATTTCCTCGGAACAGCTTTGACGTGATTGATGGGAAGTTTTTACTTTGCATCTGAACCGTTTGCAACCTTATACCCCACTTTTCCATGTTACCTACTAAGCCCCTGTCTTCGAACCAATACTTCCCACACAACAGGGAGCCAATGGTACGATTTTTTCGCTCTCACAACGTAGTCATTACTTTTTGAAGCAATTCTATTTGGAAAAACTGACCAATGCACCGCTACTTCAAATAGGAAGATTGATCGACCGAAGGACGCGAACCCCCTTCTCAAGTCTAGTGAGAGTAAAGTAGAGGAGCTGTCATCACATGTAGCTTTATTTCATCTGGATCACCGCCCCAATCGGCATCACTGTAACCGACCAGACGCAAGTCTTTTCCTTGGTAGCACAGCATGTAGTCCGCTGTACCGATACCTCACAATTCGCTTGACCGCTTTCCAATGTTCCGGTCCAGGGTGGGTTTGGTGATACTCACAACTTCTTCGACAATGCAAGGTTACTCTACCTTTCTAGCTTTCTTACTTAGTCTAGAGGACAGGAACCTATATCGAGGATGTTGTTTCTTTGTACTGTTTCGATGTCTAATTACCTATTTATTTGACTCCTAATTGAAAAAGTATATCCGATCTACTCCTAAATATGAAAAGTCATTCCACTGGCTTTGGAAAAGGACAAGCCCTTTCTTTCTACTGCAATAGTTTTGGTGCCTACTTTTCTTTATTTATGCTAGTATACCGGGAGACCCCAGTTCCACACACGAGTGTTTCTCCCCATTCTGCGTACCAAAGTGGTATAGTCGCAGCCCTTCGCCACTCTAGACGATGAGCCTCAACGTAGGCACCCAATGCTAGATTGCTTACTAGCTCTTTTCGCTCGCAACATTAGTAGTTACTCGCTGGGTTGTATTTTGGAGATTTCGGACCTTTAGTTGAACGCAGATCTTGTCATCCTGTACTTTTTTTCTTTTGATGCCATCCTCGGCATGCTTGAAAACGTATAAGGCGAATGTGTATTGTTTACGAAAGAAAAGTGGTGACCTCAAAGAAGAAGAAAATCAAATGTTTATATAAAAAGGTGTGCTCCTCTCGGTTCTCTTTCTTTTGAAAAGTACTACAATCCGTCTTTTGACTACGTTTGCCAACGGTATTTTTTGAGGAAAGTAAAGAGAAAATGCATTCATTAGAGTAGCTGCTTTCCTTCCTATATTAGAGAATTCGTTCCTAACTAATTCCAGGTGCTTCCTTATGGATCCAGATAGGTATGGATCCCGACCTGGTGGAGGTGGAACATACTCCTATTATTGGTGAGTAGCCTAAGGGCGATAGTGGAGATCTCACATCTGTGCGTGCTAGTTGGGCAGTCAAGTAAGAATACTAATGAATATTGGAGTTCAACCTGCTCAACAACCTGTAGTGGAACAGCTGTAGATCGTTCAGTTGGGCATGTTAGTTGTCCTTTTGGGTTGAACGAATAGGAGGAAAGGGCTAATGTTGCGAGTGGCATCCTTTTCACAAGAGACGAAACTCAAACCCAAGGAAAGCACTAAAAGCTAGTTAATGGTACCGGGTCTCCTTTGTCGGATATGAACAAGTGCTTGCTTACTTCTGCCTTGGAATAGGACCGGTTGAGAAGGCCAAATTTACTCCATTGGTGAACCCCCATACCCCATAACCTGCTACCAAAGTCAATATGGAGGTAGTGGCCCCGTGCTTAGCTTTACGGGTCCAGAGAGGGCTAAGACGAATAGGAAGGGCCGTGGCTTAGCCTCTGAAAGAGGGGACAATTATAATGCTCGAGGAGATACCTGAGTATTGGAAAAGCATGCCTATGCAGAGAACCTTCTTCTATTCTTTCTGTGGTTCAATAAATGGTTGAACTAGTGGAGTAGCTTCCTTGCGTGCTTCCTTCGACTTCTCTTTAGTTGCTTTCTTGGCTCAAAGAAAATTATTGGTAGGGGTTACTAAGATCTAGGTAGGGCTATCTAATAGCTATAGTAATAGCAGCATTATAGTAATAGCAGGATGGTGCGTCGAACTAAAAGAAAAGAATGAGAATCTCCGTCTTCAGCGTAAAGACTCCTCTATACTAAATACGAAATTATTTTTACCTTCTTCGCTAACTTAAGAGCTCGCTGCATCCAGGCGCGAAGCGTGGTGGAAACTGATAGGCAAGTATTCCCTCACCTCTCCTCCGGGGAAGATGCCTAATATTTCTAATGCGTTCACAGGTAAGTCGGATATCACTCATTGTGACTGATGCAAATTCCTCTTTCAACGACTTCGAATGCTATTTACATATCCAATTGTTAGCGATGTAATTACAATTTACATAACCACAGTACTGACACCAAGCTCGATGAGAATTTGGGAAATTGATTCAATTAATTGCCTAATTCCAACATTACAGTAGATCGTATTTATACTCTATAGCTAAACGAATAGTAAAACAGAAATATTAAAAGTAGGAATTACTGAACGAACAACTGGGCAAGCCTAAGGAATCAAAGAAGCAAGAAAAGATGGATGAAAGTAAGAAATTTATAACATTATTCAAAGCCGTCTTGGCTGCCATGATTGCTACCTTATCGCGAAAAACGGATGCACGCAAGCGAGTATAAGCAACTAAAGCTAGCTAATAAAAGAAAGCATATCGCAATTTTTAGTATCACAAAAGGGATTATGTAACAGGCTGCCTACGAGGCATGAACCGAAAGGAAAGTCTATACCTCAAGTCAAGTAAGAGCTTGACACTCAAGTAACGAACAAGCAGCGCGAGGAACTACTGCAACTGCTATACGGGTTTCTACTAGTAATGAAACAGCTTACTTTATAGAATCTGCTTAAAGATAAGTATTCCTATTCGGCAGTAAGTAAAGCTTCGTTCGTTAACTAAAAAATAAAATAACTATTTTGACCGTGAAGCGACAACTACCCAAGCTTCCTAAACTCGGTACTTGAAAGATAGGGCGCGTCGCGGGAAGTTTACTCAAATCGGCTATCTATCGGAACAAGAACTTCTAAGGGCACCGATTCTTCCACCTAAACCTACCCTTTACTTAGTATACTTTATAACCGGATGAAACAATTACTAGTTACTAGTTGCTTCCTGTTCTTTAGAAATGAGAGCTTCTTATTAAACTACTGACTTTCCTTAATTGTGTAAAAACAGTACTTGTGAATAAATAAAGACGCTCTTCCTATAAGAAAGAATCTCGGTGGTATATTAACACTATATATATGAAGTTTTTTCACACTAATTCTCGTATAAGGGGGGACGCATTTTTCTTAAGGGGGGGAGCCGGAATATAGAGTTCTTTGAAGAAAAGCCATAAGAGTTTCTATTCAATATAGAATAGTTTGAATAGTTTTTTTGGAGATAAAGTTTTGTAGACAGTTGGTTCGTCACGAGTGCCGCGGAAAATACAGAAGTGAAAAAATAACATAATCCAGTCCCATCTATTGCTTTTTTACTTCATATAGAGTAGTGGAGTCAGAAAATAAGAAAGAATTAAGTGAAACTAAACCAAGATAATATGCGTTAAAGACAGAAGTGAGCCTTTAGTTCGAAGTGTATAAAATGGTTCTTTCCTGCCACAACAAGCAAGCAAGCCCGAGACTCTCTTATTTTGGCTGCCTTTCCATAAAAGAGGGTTGCGGAAAACACAGGGATGCTGCCGACCTACACGACTCCTCCCCGAGGCTGAACCTTGCTATACTATAATCCTTGCTATAAGAATAGGAGACACGGAAAGAAGGATTTCAAGGTTAATATACGGCAGGAAAGTTCACAGCGGCCACGTCTTTTTATGATCACTACGGCCTAGTCAACTCCGGCCTTGTCTTCACGACTTCATCAATAATATAGCTCATTGGGCTTGGCGTACGATTGGGAGCTTCCTCTCAGTGAGGACATGGTTTTCTAGTGGAGCGAATACCTACCATATCCTGCCTTCTTCTCAGATAGCGGTGCATAGACGGATTTTAAGTCCTGAACGGAATCAGCACACTGAGAGGAAGCAGCAGAAGAAATACTGGCTATCACATCCTTCCTATGACCAGAAAACTCATGGATTAGGTAAGATTTCCTGTGCTAGGCCAAATAAGAATCCCATTCATTCCCGAAAGTCTTTTCTCTATAAGTAGAAAGCGGAAATTACTGAAAGCATAAAGCATTCCCACTCTATAACTAGAAAAGGTAAGGCTTTTTTTCCTAGTTCAGTTTGGCTAATAGCATCCATCCGCTCAGAGGTGAATAATCAGGGCTTCTTTGCGACGGCAAGGAGTATATGATCATCCATAACTGAAGGAAGAGATCTTTTTCCCGAACTAGAACATGTGCAGAAACCGTATGGATGACCCCCTTTTACTAAGAAATAGTCGGAGATTTCGCTTCTCGAAGAAAATCAATGGATTTTCCATAACGACTTGCGCATGAGCGCATTAATCGTGGTTCCAAACCAGCAACTACTTTATTTTAAGTATCAATAGCAAATCTTCTTTCTACTTGCGCTGCCAAAACAAAGATCGAGTAAGGCTTTGCGCCGTCTAGAAATTCGATCACCACCCCAGTTGTGGTTTCCTTTCCAATAGATCGAGGGTCGTAAAAGAAAGACTTGTTCCCGACCGACCACTCGTGACATATTAGATGTGCCACTCACTAGTTTCCCTTAATTGAAGCGGAGAAGTAAGGACTATTTCGACCAACCTTTATGGGTTGTTTAGATTCTGAGCTGCTCGAGCCTCCCCGGGTAGGGCACTACGGCTGGAAATCATTACCTGATGGCTAGCCGTTGCTACTAGGACGAAGTCAATGAATTCGTTGAAAAACTACACATACGTCTTAAAGAATTAATGATCACAAGCCCTTAGTTAGAAAGACTCCTTTGCCTCAACATATATATATTTTTTAAAGAGACTCTAAAAAGAGAAGAATACACACACAGTCTGAATAGCACCGCAGCTATTCATTCGTATCATACTTATGCCTCCCCTACCCCATTTTATATAACTTTTCACCAACCCTCAACCTACTTTTTTGAAAAGCGAGAACATTGGTACGCAGGCGGAGCGAAGGAAGTGACAAGCTGTAAGTGAAGTTGTTGTTTCTGGTGTTTTAGCAGTCAACGTCAGTAGTGTGCTTGCGAGAGTGGTGTTAATTCTTCATATCCGCGCCTTAAGAGGCGTTTATAAGATTATAACTCATAAATCAGCTTTCTAAGCAGCAATTGCTTTCTCGGTTCCGGGGTATTAGTCAGAAAAAGCATCACTAAATACTTCACATGGCCCTCGTGCGTGCGAAATGCGGTTTTGCGCACATCAGCCGACTTCATTCTGATCTGATGATAACCAGACCGTAAATCAATCTTTGAAAAGGGCCCCGTGCAGTTCATCAAGAAGGTCATCTATGTGCCTACATGGGGTATTTATTCTTTATGGTTTGGTTATTTAGTTGCCTATAGTCCACACAAAGTCTCCAAGTCCCATCCTTCTTTTGAACTAAAAGAACAGGTGATGCATAGGGACTAGAGGATGGTTGGATGGTTGAACTTTTAAGCAACTCTTCAATTATCTTCTCTAGCTTAAGTTTTTGGAAATAAGAATAACGGGAAGGTCTTAGGTGGCTCGGTTTGGAGTTTGGAATTTTAGGTAAGGTATTTGGTGGTAAAAATCTCTCCGCGGTGGTAAGGAATGTGGCTGTTCAAAGACATCAGCATACTTCTCAAGTATAGGGTTTAATTCCAGAGGAGTGCGGTTTGATATAGCAGCTTCATCTGTGATGAGTTTGGGTGGAGAAGGGGAGTAGGAAAGCCCTTGTTTTTGTCCAGTGAGTAACTACTAATGTTACGAACCAAAAGCCCTTTGATAGATGTGATTTTTCCCTACTGAACAGAACTGAAAGTCAGACCTTTACCTACCAGACATAACACTCCTCCGCTCAAGGCAGCACGGATGGGAGTTATTAAACACAGTACAGAGTTCCAATCAATCTCACAGTAGTTACCTGCTGGTTTTTAATATTGCTAATGGTATGAGTTTGTTATGTTTTAAAACACTAAGACTATTCTCATGGTACTTACTGAAAGTCTTGTAAATCTCTAACTTCGAAATCAAATAACCCCGGGTTTCGCGCTTACTCATCTTTTCTTTCCTTAGTGCCAATCCCATATCCAATGGAATATATATAGAGTAATCCTTCTTTTTCAGTAGAGTTAGACCGCTTCGCGCCTATTCATTAAAGAGAAAAGACCATTAATCCATCTAATCCACGAGAGATGATAGGTAGGAGGGCAAGAGTAGGAAAGTAGCAGTAGGGCGGCTTGGTACAGGAGATCCGGGTGGGGATAAGTAAAATAGGCCGATATGAGTACTAAGCAGGTCACTTATATGCCAGGACTCATTGCTTTTTGTACAGGAGATCTTAAGCCAAGCTCAACAATGCTTAAGCCCAAAGAATGGATGCGTTAAAGACTGGTTAAGAATGCCAAGTAACGGGTTACTTTGATGCTTACTGTGCAGGAGATTTTTATACAAGGAGGAAGTGAAAGAAAAGAAGAAAGGAGGTAAAGATAAAATTTCATTCATTAATCATAAAGGGATACCAGTAAAACCAGTACAACCAGTTTCAAGGGAATGCAATATAACAACAAAGGGAAAGAAGAGAGAAAACCTATTACAAACTTGAGAAAACTAAGATACATGTGCATGAGGCACAAAGGATTGTAAAGAAAAAGACCCCATCTATTCCGGGACCATAGCCGCTTCGGCCCCACCAGCTATATTGTTGAGAGTATTGGAGATAGTTTGGAGCATTCCCTCCACCGCTTCCAAGCGGGCGCTTAACTCCCCAAAGCGTTGATCAATTAAGGCCCGAATTGAAACTGGGGCAGGAGCCTCGAGGGCCAAAGCAGCAGAATCATCATCAGGAGGAGGAGGAGAAGCCACTCTTACTGGGCTGTATTGATTAGGAGCAGCGTTAGGTGCCAAGATGTATTCATTGACAGGTTGATTAGGATCGGGAACCAACATGTTCATAGAAGACTCCACCCATCCTGTGCAATCAAATAAGTAAAGGAGATTGTGAGGATAGACCACATCAGCCTCGGAGATGCGATTCCCCCACAACATCTCTGGAACGGGAATACGGGCCTGTCGCATGAGAGCTTCAATGAGATGGCCGTAAGGTAGTGCTCTGTAACTGTGTGAGGCCATGGCGACTTGGTGCATGTAGAAAATGATCATGTGGCCTAGATTGATCGGGTGATGTTTCTGAATGAGATGGCGGAGGTAAAATAGGCTCCCGGGGCGAGCATGGTTAGAGAGAACCCCTTGAGGAAAGATAATGTCGTTGACCACCATGAAAAGGAACCTAGGAGATTTAAGTAGAGAAATGAGAAATAAAAAACAATAAGGAAAAGAAATGGAATGGCAAAAGATAAAAGGAAAGGGCAACAAAAGAAATACCTATGAAGAGCGGGGAGATGCTCGGTGGAAGCCATCTCGATGTCACCTTCAGCAGGGACGGCCCTGAACCAACGAAGACATTCCTGATAACTGCCAAAGCCTCTTCTCTTAGCCAACGGCGGAAAGCGTAAGTGGTGGAGCCAGTCAGTGTGTTGGAAGCATGGAGAAATTCGGCCAAACTTTCTGCAGTAATGGTCAAGTACCGACCAAATAAATAAGAAGTGGCCGAAGGGACACCATAGTGATCGTAAGATATACGAAGGTTGGCATAAAAAAGGCGGGTGATTCGAGGGTGATAAGGGTTGTCCAGGTCCGCTAGGCCATGCAAGCTCCAAGAACCAAACCAATCATGGATGAGATTGGCATGCTCCACTGGAATACGCCTTTGATGGCGAAAGAAGAAGCACTCGGCCACAGGACGTTCTTCACGGCCCATGTTCATTGTGATAGCTGTTAAAAGCCGCCTCGTCACGAAAGAGATAGCGGTTATCGGGGCTAAAAGACCAGCTTGGCACGGTGGGGTTAACACATAAGGAGGAAGAGCCGAGGGTGTTCCTCGAACGCTTATGAGAAGACATGATTGGGGAGAGATTGTGAAATAAGTAGTAGAAGGGTTAAAAGATGTGAAGGGCACAGTGAATGAGATGAGGAAGATGTCATGACACCCTTGTTTATATAGACTTTGGGCGTCAAGGGCGTTATTTGCCAGATAGTGGGGACGTGTATCAAAGTTAAGTGGAAAAGAGGAGAAAGTGGTGTGTCGTGGGAAAGAAACCGCTCAGTTTATGTATGAAGTAACAGTGTGATCTTCGAGACACGCGCAAGAGCCAGATTGCTTGAGGACCAAGAAATCAAAGAAGAAATAAATGCCGGGCCCATGTGAGCCCAAGCCCAAGGAAATACAGGTATGGGCCGAAATACCCTAAACCTAAATTGTGGCGCGGGCTTGTGTGTGATACAAGCCCAAATGAGCCGGAGAAAAGAGTGTAGGCCAAATACCTGCATAAAAGAAACAGAAGGAAGGGAGAGAAAGGTTTCCAACTTCACAACATGAAAGCGGTCCTGGAGCACGAAGGCTCGAACCAGCACAAGACTAGCATGCATTGACATACAGTAAGGCAATAGACCACGAGGACAAGTATAGCAACCAAATTCCACAACAAAGTTCAACATTCAAGATTAACATGCAAGCACAACATACAAGACCACATCCAAGTTCAATATCCCATGCGGTAAGGGGAAGCCATTATTAAAATGCCAAAGAAAGAATAAATCTAAGGGACTACTGCAAATTACTGAGGCAAAATAGTCCCATGAAGTGGCAAAACATAAAAGGGAAACTAGCCTAGCCACGGGTGGCATCACGGGCGGCCTCGCGCAAGACATCACAAACGGCTTGAAAATGCTTCTTCGCCCAGTGAGTAACTACTAATGTTACGAACGAAAAGCCTCTCTGTCATAAGAACGCGGGCTACTTTCTCTATCGGAAACCCATTCTTATTGGATTTGCCTTTGACTTGGAGCTTGAACGTGAATGAACTGGCCCGAAGCGGTAGTTCTTTTTGTGCCCAAACTCTGCTCTTTCCACTTCTTGGTATACATCTATTAAAACCGAAACCAGATGCTCTGTTATACCTACTAGGGTTCCTTTGAACTGAGTCCAGGAAATGCGTAGAAATGTTGAACTATCATCGTCGTCTCTTTCAATCAGCTACGTCTAAACGAAGAAACCATTGCTTATAATAAAACCAGACTGTGGGGAAGTGGTGTCATGTGTTGGCAGTGTATGTGGTGCCCCACCCAGTTCAGATTGAATGTCTAGCCAGTAGAATAAATAGAGAAATCAGGCGTGACATCACCGCTAAAGCAGCATTCCCCAGTATCTTTTGGCTCCTCTCTTTTCTCGGGTCTCTGATCCTTCTCAGTCACAAAGGCGGAAATGCAATATGTCGGCTGGGTGCCTTATTTGGTCCGGTAGTGAATCCTCTTTCTTAGCAACGTTTCTGTGTTGCGCATTTCCTTTTTTTAGAACGTGCCGCTAGCTGAACAAAGATGCTTCTAACCAAGCATTCGATAATCCTTCTGATATATTAATTCGATCAACTATAGAATAAGAAATTCTCTCTATTTACGATATGATGGCAGAAGTATGAGCGTATCATTGCAAGGGCAAGGATGGGGTTTCACTATCGCCAGAGTATAGTAGACGCGATGGAGAGCAGACAGGCGGCTTGATGACTGAATTCCTCTTTCAGAAAAGGATTGTAACCACTGGTAGCATTTCTGCATCATTACAGATTGTTTTAATCTAAATTTCTCGACACACTCATAAGTTTATATACAGGGGAAAGAAACATAGTACCCAGGGGAACGATGGGAAGAAGGGAATTTACTATCTATCCTAAAAGGAATTGGTGAGACAACTGGGCCTTGCTTTAATTTATATTTCCAAGGCGAAACGCGTGCGGATTCCTCTCAATGGTGGTACTCTTTGTTATCGCTGCCGCTAACTACTTCTGTAAGCCCTTGGTCAGTAGAAGCCAATGGTGATGGTTACAGCAACAGTGCGCCTTCCGGGTATTTCCTGGGAAACAGGCTCCGCGAAGACGCTTCTTTGGTGATTTTTATTGGAATTGATAGACTCGGGCTTGGGAAATAGGTGGACTTGGATTGCTTTGATTGAGTGAATTTCCTTGCTTTTGAGTTTCCTACTCGTAGGGGGAATATATTTATTTCCCAGACTGAAAGAAGCGGGTTTGGCATTGAAAAGACAACGAAGAAGAAAGCAAAGTATATAGCATAAGGTATGTAGATCGAATTCCACTTCGATCGGGAATAGGGAGAAGCCCGTCTCTTGGGGAGTCCAGGAATATGGATCGCCTAGAGAGTCAAAGAGGTCAGCTCTGACAATAGCCGTGGGCGTCGCTTTTTACTGTAATACACGTTTACCCAGCAAGTAAACTAACGAAAAGTCATGGTTTTTATGTAAGTCTTAAGAAAAGTAATGGTTTACGCTTGCCCCTTTTCTAATTCTAGTTAAAATCGGTATGTGGGTCGAAGTTCTTAAGAAGGAATGGTAGTAGAGGCGCGAAGCGTTCTTTTGTTCGTAACATTAGTAGTTACTCACTCGCTAGCAACAGCGAAAACCAGAAATAAACGAAACAAAAAGAATGCATTTCCACTATGTTAAAAGCAAATATTTGAAAGGAAGGCTTCTCAACGGCTAGAGGACTGCTCCTCAAGGGAGCACTATCCAAATTGACTAGAAAGGTTATGGTGATAGTGGGGAAAGCCCTAGTGGGTTTCATTCAATTCTTCGATCGAGCCAACTTCTTTTATAACCACTGGAGTTCACACTACTGATTGGACGTAACAAGCAGGGTCATACCAACCAACTATCGATTTGAACTGCTCTCTTCAGCAACGAAACCCTTCCTATCACACCTATGTCTACCACTTCCCTGGTCTCCTTCTTTTGTTTCTGGTACTCTGTTATTGCCGTTTTAAACTGCTAATTCCACCATTCGTCCCGTCATCCCTTCCATTGACACTTTTGATTGCCGTAAATGAGAAATGAGACTATTGTTCTTAAAATGGTAGTAATTGAAATCCCATAAAGTAAGTATCTGCTATTGCACCGCTACTGAACTGGCTTTAGCCAATCTCCGGAACTCCCTTCTTAAGACTAAATCATCCAGGCAACTTTGAGGTTCGGCGAGCTTTGTCTTCTTGGACTCTCTCTCTTCGTTCCGAAGGAAGGAGTAGGGACGATGACAACGTTTTTTATTTCCGGACTATTCCTATCTTTATGATTAAAAATAAGTCTTCTGGTAGCCGTCTCGAAAGATTGATGGAGTGCTGTCGGTAACAGTAAGAAAAGTTCCATAGAAAGGAGCATCATTATGTAAATATGAGCGAAAGCAGGACTGAGTTTAGGAGTTTTCCTATATTGTTTAATTCTATCTTACGGATTATTAATCCGGTAGAACAAAGATAGTTTCAATTAGGGAAGCAGCAGTTACCTTTCTAACTCATCTTTCTATTCAGTGAGGTCCCTTCTCCATAGTTTAGCAACTCAGCCATTTCATACCTTAGCCTAGCTCCTTATGTTGAGAATGACTTAAATTAAAAAGCGTTCTCCTAATATCGAGGATGACTCTTTCTTTTAGGGAAGCTGAGGTAGGTAGCTCCTTGCCTCTTATACTCGTTGCGCCAAATACCTCTTCGGCTATTCTCTCTTTTAGAGAAGGGGAGAATTGGAAGCCTAGGGGATGGGCACTTTCATAACCACAAAAAGGGAGTGAGCAGTTAGTTTACAAGCGAGCTTTCTTTAGCGTATATGCTGCTAAGCGCTGCTCCGTCTCAGCTGTTAGCAGGCAGGCCGGCCCCCTTGCTGCAGTCTTGAGGCCTCGTTCTATCTATTCTTCTATATTATAAAGAGGAGTTTTTTATTAACGAAGTCAGAGTTCCCGAGCCTGCACCAACCCACCCCGGCTTCTGTCAATTCTGGTAAGAAAGAAAGTCCACAGTTGATTGAGTAAGATATAGCTCGTAAAAGGGGCATAGGAATAAGCGGGATAGGCTAGGCACCAAGGCTACGAAACTAGGCTGTGATCCGCATCGAGAAAGTGCTGTACTTCAAATTCCAGATCAAAATGTTTATACATTTGTTCGTCGTGGGTACTATGGCGGACCGATGTTTATATCCCGTAAGGATAAACTATATTAATGACGATAGAAACTCATTGTATCCATACTCAATGAAAGGCGCCCCTATGCCTATAGGTAAACCTAGCTAGATGGTGCAAGAATGACGTAGGTGCCTAATTAGAAGTTTTTTATGGATTTCTATAAGCTTATGTATATTGTCCGCGGTCTATAAATAAACCTCTGCTACCCATGTACTATTTTTTTTGGAAAGGACAACAGTAGAAAAAAGAACAGATGACATGCACCAGTATAGAGAGTGCTTATCTTTATGCAGAACCATCATCTCTTACGTCAAGGTTCAGTGGAGCAACCATCCATGTGAGCTTCCTAGTATTAGACTCCTGGGATCTAAGCAAGGTTTTTCTCCCATCAGCTTCTTCGGATGATATGAACTCCTTTTATCCGGGATACTGTGTAGATATATGAACCAAGGATCATTCTGAGACCCTATTTATACCACTACATCTCGCCGCCATCTTCGGTCAAATTCTTCAGGAGTTAATGATGTATACACAACTGCCTTAACCTTCTGAGTAAGTAGGTCTTTGTCTTCTGTGCCACCCCATTTAGATGTAAACTTGTGAGTAATATGCCATGCCAAAAATCTGTGCAATACACCGGGCAACTTCTTTTCGATACCATGCGCTATACGCCCACACTGATCTGTCAGAATGCCGCCAGGTTTCACATTACGCATGCACTGAAGAAACTTGAAAAACCCAACAAACAGTATGAGTCAGTATCTTCTCTTGCAACAAGTGCACAAGCTAAGATAGTTGACTGGCCATGATGATTCACTCCAACAAATAATACAAGTGGCATGTAATATCTGAAAAAAGAAAGAAGAGATCAGAAAGGTATGCCAAAATGAATTAGAAAACACTTCACATAATAAACAGACAAAATTGCAAACCAAGTCGAATTGCATTGAAAAAAACAGGCGCGTAGCGCTTTCTGTTTCCCCATAGGGTTTAGTGTACCCTTTAGCAAGCAGCCGTTCTTTATATCCCGCGAGAGTTCCATCTAGAAAATCTTTAAGGGTGTACACCGACCTGCAAGGAAGCACATCTGCACCAGGTGGCGCATGCACAAGCTCCCATCTTAATATATATATTTGAGTGCACTCATATCTCCTGCCTCTTTCCACTTAGGGTGCTTTAACCATGCCATCTGATAGTCCTTGGGTATTGACTTGGATGGTTGGGAAAGAGTGAAGGCTTGAAATGTGGGACCAAGATTTTAAAGAGAAGTTTCAAACCTAAAGGGATGTGAGGTGGAAGCTCTTTTACCCTTCCGAAGGGCAATTGGGAGGTAAAGATCTGAAGGTTGAGGCGCGCAGCGAAAGAAATGCACTTGGACTCTATTCACACCATTCATGTGTCCTCAAATTCATTTCCATTCATGGATCAAGGGCACCTTCGCACCTCTAAAGAAGAAATAGATAGACTGGTTCGGGATTTGAGTACTTTGAAATTTAGTTTGCGTCTGGGCCTAGTTGGTTTGCAATAGCTGCTGGCTTTAGTGGTCCACTTTTTCTTAAGCAATGGGGCTTAACTGGAGAAGAAAGGAACCGTTAGGACTGGAGTTCGCGCCTACAAAAAACTCTCCTCGTCAGAGTGAAATCGAGCCTACCTACGCTTAAGGCTTATCATCTCCTACCCCTATCGATCAATCCGAAAACCTGTGCTTTTACTAAAAATACTTATTTTCAACGACCCCTGCTCTTATTATTTATTCTGGTTCTCGTGGTCTCACGATTCTACTTATATATTTTTGTGATATGATGATTATCGGTTTTTATTCAACTCACATTGATCATATCAAGAGATATCCCTGTGAGCAGTTCTCAATGACTTATCTTGCTTGGACATATACGGCCCGGGTCCAGAGGTCCGGTCCAAAAGGATATATCTAAACGCAACAGAAGTATGCAGCAGACTTAATTGCCCATGCTTGCTTGACAGCTGCTCGTACCGTTGAAAGACCCTTGGAATTGAATCACAACTTGAGGCCAGACATTGGCGTACCTCTCTCTGATCCAACTAGTTTTCGTCAACTTGTTGATAGTTTTATTTATCTCACTATCACACGCCCGGATATTGCACATGCGGTCAAAATTATTAGTCAGTTTGTGTATGAGTTTCCAAGTCAAGTAGCAGCAAGCCAATCATTCGTCTTCCTTCGTCCAAAAGCAACTCTTCTTCCTCTTGGAATTCGGCTTATCCTTGCCTTTTGCCTGTCAGAAAGGTGTGATACATGCCCTCCCCTTTTGTGTACTGACGGGTGTTGCATCATTGATCGCAGAATGGTATGTTCTACCTGTTTTCACTCTCTTCTTTGAAACCAAATGGATATGTTCAGTAGAGCCCTAAGGTCTGAAGCTTTGACCAATTTACTAACTGAACGAATCCCATCTAATGCAGGGAATCTATGGGTCTCCCATATTTATACAAGCTCTTTTCTTCATGGCCTTTCGGTGTGCAATGGTTCTCCTAAAGCATGAAAATGGTGGAAAAGCACTTATTGAGCTGGTTAGTAAGCGCCTCCTCCAAGCCTCAAGCTATCACATCCGATAATAGTATTGGCTTGACTTCCGACAACTAAATGACATCTACCGCTACAAGACCGAAGAGTATTCCCACACTAGAAGAATAATAAAGTACTCGTTAAACCCCTCGTAGATGAAAGCGGTAAGCCAAAACCCAATCCTTTCTCTACCTTGCCCCGGGCCCGGGGTCTTTCTTCCCATATCCCCAGTTTCATAAGAGCCAGTTCAATTCAATTTTGGAATTTATTTCTCATTATGGTTTCATGTCCTATTCAGTGAGGTGGTAAGTGGGGGATAGTAGGTAGTATTCCTTCCTTATAGTAGTAGAAACCTATTCACTCACTCCTCTTTTAGGCTAAGAAGAACAGTACCGTTGTGAAGACCAGTACCTAAGTTTCCTTCCTTCATCATCCCTGTGGGTGGTTCCAACTTCATCTTCCCTGAGAGTCTAGCTATTGCATCTCCGTTCTTGACGCTATTCCTTCCTTGGCTCTTATCAATGCTTTCCTTATCACTATTGCTCTGATTCCTAAGATTGTAGGCTCAGCCACCAAGGAGTACCAAAGCCGGTACGCCGCTCGCTTTTAACTTTTCTTTGCTTTAGCATTCCTCTTATTGTTGAGTATTGCTCTTCTTGCCTTCCTGTCTCCTTCTATTGGTTAAGGTAAATCCTTAAAGGTAAAATGGGTAAAATAGGGATGGATGTGAAAAGCAAGAAAGTAGTAGTCGTGTTGTATCCTAAGCTTACTCGTTATGAGTGCCGGAGTCCTTCCTTTCATCTGTATTCCTTTTCTATTCTCCATAGCGGCGAGTAGATCTCTTCTATCATTCCTTAGAGCAGGAGTTCGTATCTGGGTAGGTACCCCCAGCATCAATGCATTCGTAGAGGTCATTCAATTGGTAGGAGATTCCCGTGAGGTTTCAGCCTCGTTCAACGGTTTAAATGGAGAAAGACGGGCTGAGTTCAAAGAAGCTTCTCGCGGCAGATTGCTTTCGCTTGTCATCATTTTATGGCCATAATATAGAAATTTTCATCGGGGGCAGGTCGGATTGTCCGCTATCGATTGGATGAAAAGTCCTAGAGTCTAATGAAGGCTTGCTTGCCCCATAGTTGAAGAGGAGTGGGTCTGCAGAGTAGGTAAGCAAATCCTTATTCTCAACGTCTTCTTCTTACTAGTTAGTAGCCAAGTAGGTAAAGCTTGCATGATCAGTGCTTCAATAAATGCATCTCTCATAGGCGAAAGAAGTCCAAGACGTGTGTGTAACTAAATGATAGTTGAGTTAGGCTTTGAGCAGATTACTAGTTATTATTGTGCGCTTACTTTAAACCAATAAGAGTTTGAAAGGGAAATCTGGCCATAAATAGTAAGTGAAGATAAGGTGCATTAAGAGATATATACGTTATATAGATTTGCGCGGATTCCACTGTTTAATAAAGACACTATTTACGACAAAAATGAAAAGAGTAGTTACTCACTGCTCCGGAAGCTCAATCCGTTGCTTGTTGCGTTAGGCGCATCCTATTCTTGCTGCACAAACAAGTGCCGGCTGCCTGCGTGTATCATGCAATTTGGTTACGAAAAGTTATACAAGAAGTGAACATTGCTCAAGATGAAGCAACGAAGATATACGTTGATAACAAGTAGGCAATCGAATTGGCGAAGAATCCGGTGCATCATGAAAGGAGCAAATATATCGACGTGCGATTTCATTTCATGTAACTCGCTTTTAGACCTAACGCCAGCTTTTTAGCCTAACGTTCGTGTATCTCACTCGCTAGTTTCACCGCTCCGCGCCTACTCAATCTATGAGGTGAAAGAGCTAGCTGCTCTTTCTCCCAAAGCTCTATTCGCGAGCTTAGCCATCTCTTCTCTTCTTTTTTACTGGATAGGATTTTCCTACTCATAATTGAATTCCTTGGTCTGCTTTCCCGTTCCACTTGCGTGTAAGTCTGGTATTACTGGACAAGCTGCTTTGGAACACATTCATTCCTTGGTTTAGTTCCATATCCTCTCGCATTCTGGGAAGGGAAACCCTCTGCAGGGGTCAACCTCGTTGGCTAGGGAGCCTGTTTTTGTTGGGCAATAGTTTTTAGGGAAAGCTTCAAACTACTGGAAATCTTCTCTTGGTAGGGCTAGTCACTCAAGTTTTGAGCCGGCACGCCTCCTGCTCAGACTGATTCTTTCTTTTTTTTACTGAAAACCCGCCGTGCTTGCTTTTCAGGTTGTTTAGTGAAAGGAGTGGAATCCACAAGCGTATACTACTCCTGGTAACTCTAGCTTTTCCACCCTACTTTCGTTACAGCTCTCCAAGGGAGAGCTGGTTAGAAGGAGCGAAGACCACCACTTTACATGGCCCATAGAATCCTGGAACACTGAAATGGGTCCAAATGGGAGGATGTTATGAACTCGAATTCGGCAGATAACGACCTATCGAACAAGTTTCTAAGAGCAAGACGAAAGGCCACCCACCCATCGGTAGTTAAAGTTATAGCACATTTCCACCAACTAGCAAGTAAAAAGGCCGAGTCTGGTTGGTGGAATTTACTCTCTTTTGGTATTCCTCAAAAGCCATTGGAGATTCCTTATTGGTAATAAGCCTGAGGAGCGGGCTTCCAAGTAGCCCAATAACTCACTAATATTCCCAAGTATCAAGGCCATAGGTCACTCTAAGTTAGTAATAAATCAAGGTTTTTGAATCCTCTACAAGCTAAGGAATATACTTTATCAAAGGCATATCACACTTTGGCTGAACCCGACGTCAAAGGAGGTCGAATTCTACTTTATAGATAATAAGTTAACAGAAGCATAAAAATGAGTGATTGCCCTTATATCGCTCAATGGAATCGAGTCCAGTCTCGTCAAGTAAGTAAATTGCGTTTTTGAGGTTCCCACTGGTAGGATCCAAGGCGTAGGAGGTAGACTACGTGAAGAATAAAGTTGCTCAGTAAACTACGGATGGAGAAGAGGCTCAACGTTTCAGTTGAGAGGCCTGGTGAAAGTGATTCACCGGTCCTAACCTTTTTTTTTACCCGGTGAACTTGTCCGCCCCTTCGATACGGGCCGTCCCCCCTTTCGGATTCTACTCGTAAAGTCGTTCTTTTTAGAATAAATAAAGGAGTGAATGCAATCGCCCAAGAAGGTAAGTAAGCTGATAGCCGTGTAGGAGCTAGGCTAGGCGTTAACCACCTTTTGGTGAAGGAAACCTGACTTTGCTCTAACCAACTGAGTGATCTACAGCTACTAGCACTGTTTCTTGAGACATACGTTATAGTACTGCTCAGGACTTTTTTTATACATCTAGCACTGTTTCTTATTTAATATATTTTTTCTTCCTTTACCATTTTCACCTTTTTTTTTTACCAATTTCGATAGTGGGAAAATATCGTAGAGTGATTGTCAAAGATCACACACGACGGTGCCGCGTAATAGAAAGAAAGCTGACTTCTTTTAAATACCACCGGAAGAAAGGCTATGTTTGTGCTCAAGCAGCTACTATTCGATCATAAACATATGGTCTTCTTTTCCACTGGTATAAGAAAATTGCTAGAAATGGGTTATGATAAGATATCTATCTGTCTTTTCAGGTATTTCCGGTTTCTAGATTTAAACCTTCCGAGAAGAAAGCCGTACTCCCATCAGTTTGAAAGTGGATAAAGAAGTTCAGGCTAGTGACATCAGCTATCGGCTATGGGCCTCTTCGCTTCTACTAAATCGGGTTTATGCCTTTCCAAGCGTTCCTCTTATAGAGCTATCTACTTTAGAACATAAGGGCGGCGGAGCGCCCCGCTTGTAAGAATCCTATATAAAGGAAAAGGCCAGTATATTCTTTGATTTTTATATCAGTCAAAGAAATAATCGGCATGGAAAAAAAGCTACAAAAAAGTTTTTATCTATTCTATTCTCCAATGCATTGGATCGGTTCTCCTCTTTGATGCCAGCAGATGGTTTGAGGGTTCTTTTCAATGCTGGGTGGAAAGGTAAGTAGTTGGCCTAGAAGAATAATTCTTTCTATTCACGAGCCTTAGAAGAGAAACAGACATACTTTGAGCTCTTAGAAGGTTGCCCAACAGAAAGATGTTAAGACAAAGAGAGAGATAGACCTTCAATAAGGATGCTGCAATAGCTTGAGAAGGACTTTGCTTATAAAGCATAAGCGGATGTTAACATCAACTGAAAATATATTACTTGCTACACGAAGACTTTCTTAGTAATGCTCTGAGCGCTCGTCTTGATGCTGGCAAGAAGGCTGCCGAGTTTATTTAACTTTTTAGGATAAAATACGCAACTTCTTTCTTAACTGAAAACTTACTTCGTTCATTAAAAAGCAGATAACTTCTGCTTAGCGCCCTCTCCTAGAAAGAAAAGCCTACTGAAGACGTAGTAAGCGGTAGAGTAACTTTTAGACTTTACCTTCCATTCCGAGGACTTACTCTGCCTACGTTGAAGTAAATTCGAACACTGGGGTATAATTCCAGTGGGAGCTCGTGTTGTTCCGACATGATCTTCCCTTGGGTCTATAGGTCACTGCCTGTCATCAGTTGGCATTGGTATGCCACTAGTTACTTCATCATTGGCCCCGGACTCGTATTCAGATGCGGTTAAACTAAAGAGTTGTTGGTTCATAAACTGGATTTATCGTTTCGATAGAAAGTGGATGATCTACTCTTGAACTCAGTGAGTAACTACTCTTTTCCACTCGCAACGTTATACGTTACTCGTTGCAAGAAAACGTGTAAGAATACTTATTATGCCTAGCCACCTAGCCTAGTGAACGAGTACACTACTTATTTATTTTATGTAAAGTAAACTACGAATTATAAAGAATATGCTTCAAACTAGTCTTCTTACGAGTATTCCTATTACAATGGTAACATAACAACAAGAACTAATCGTTAGTACAGCTATGAAACTAGATTATCTGTAAACTAAAGAATAAAATACCTATTTCACGAAGTACGTACTCTCTCGAAATATTGACGGATCTATGGCTGGCTACGAGCATGGTCGGTCGTTAATACCGAATAACAGGGTGAATTGAAGAAAGAGGAAGCTGCTCTGTAGGTTAATAAAAGTTAGAGGGGCGCGTGCCCTAGCTGTAACGAATTATAAACATAAAACTCAATCAACTTACGAGTCAATTTGTCGGAAAACCTTAACTAAATAATATGCTGCATCCTGCAATAAAAGGGAAGCTCTTCCAACTCCGACTAGTCAAGTGAAAAAGTACTCAACTATTAGGGCTAGGTAACTCGTAGCAAATGACGCTTATGGAGCAAAAAAAGTAAATAAATGTCAATTGGGTGCAAGCTCCTAAATCAAGTAATAAATCCAAGTCCACCATGTCCATAAACTTACTAAGTAAAGGCCCCTTTAAACTTACAACATTTCCCCCTTCCTTGGATGGAATAGTGTGAGAAGTGGTTGGAGATGACATAATAAACAGGTATATAAGTGTTTGGGTCGTCCGATGCATCGTATCATGTTGTCTCGGAAGCTGAAACCCGGACAGGTGCATCTACCTCTTCTGATGTTGGGGTTGGTATTGCTTGTCCCTAAACAGGTAACGCAAGTATAGGGTCAGATTGAAGATTTTTTTCATAATTCAGTATTAGAAAATAAAGATGAATTAACAACTAATATTGATGATTCGCCTCTGGATGATCGTTTCGATATTATAGCTCCACTTAAGAAGAGTGACAAGGAAACTAAGCCATTCTATGTGGCCGATATTGAAACTCTCATTAATCCCCTTGATAATCAGCATGTTGCATATGCTATTGGTCTTATAAAATGTGTACCAAACTCATCTATACGAACAGATGATGTTTATACCTGGTTCTCTGAAGATCATATACACATAAAAAGGCATTCTGAGAGAAGTGTTAGAATTATGTCCAGCTTTATAAAACAGCTAGAAGCACTCGTTAGAAAAGATAGAAAATGTTCTGTCGTGTATTTTCATAATATGTCAAAATTTGATGGCGTATTGATACTTCGACACCTTGTCGATCACCATCATTATAAGCTCAAGGTGTTGATGAGGAATAAGGTACTGTACGAGATCAAAGTTTACTATTCAAGGAGGCATTGTATCATTATACGAGATAGCTTGATGCTTCTGCCTAGAAGTTTGAACTCTCTCGCTCAGGATCTATGCCCAGAGTTTGGCACAAAGGGATGTGTTGATCATTCCACTATTTCACTTTCTAATTTAAAAGATAAGAGAGATGAATTAGTGACTTATTTGATAAAGGATGTTCGTCTTTTAGCCGGTGTGATGCTAAAAGCACAAGATCTGATTTTCCATAAAACTGGGGTGGATATTACCAAGAAGATAACGTTTCATCTCTTTCCAGGAGTATTTTTCGCAGAAGTTACTATAATGTGAAGACAAACCCTATCCATATTCCTTCAATCAACTGCGATAAGTTCATTCGTCGTGGATACTTTGGAGGACATGCAGATGTTTATAAACCTAAGGGAGAAGGTCTGTACTACTACGATGTCAATTCGCTATATCCATTTATTATGAGGGAGTTTCCTATGCCAATAGGAAAGCCTCGGTGGGTAGGGGATTTATCTAAACATGCATTAGAAGATTTCTTTGGATTTGTTGAGGCATATATTATAACACCCGAAAAGGAAGTGCTCAATAAACCGCTCTTGCCTTATAAGTGTCCAAAAACCGGGATTCTCCCTTTCCCAACTGGAAAATTCTTCGGTGTTTATTTCACGGAAGAGCTTAAGCTAGCGGTTAAGTATGGTTACACTGTGGAGCCATTGCGAGGTTATTTATATGAAAAGAGTAATGGGTTATTTACTGATTATGTTGATACGCTCTTCAATGCTAGAGTATAAGCTAAAAAGAATGGACATGTAGGGTTATCGTATATATACAAGATCCTGCTGAATTCTCTGTATGGAAGATTTGGGCGCTCATTCATAAACCAACGCGAGTGATGCTGAGTGAAACTCAAAAGACTTATAATGGAAGGGAAGAGAGGTCTCTACCACTCCTTCACCTTTAGCATCAATAGTATCAGCAAAGATGAGAAAACTTCTTGCTAAATCACGCTCGTGGAAATGCAATAGTCCACAACGGTAAGTTCTACCACGGAAGTCAGTAAATGCTGGCAAATATAATTTCGAACCTTCATAAGCATGTGCTAAATCCAGAACCAATTTCTCATAAAGCGCTCTCCGGATGTCTTTACACACCATAGTTAACAACGCAGAATAAGTCCACAATTTACTTATTATTGGATCTTCACTGTGATATGTTCTAATCAATTTTTATACTTTACCAATATCAAGATATACAAGAAATTCTGGCTTTAGCAAACCATTATATTCTAGGTATTCATATATAAAAATAATTGAGAAAAATTTACTGTTGATTTGAAAGGGCTGATTCTGCTGAAGCTTGTATATAGAATGGGAAACTCATCAAGCAAGCGCCGGGGTGTCAAGGAGGAGGGATAACCTGCCAGAAAGGAAAGGAAAGGCAAGGCCGAGCAAGAAGGCAAACAGCGGTGCTGGATTGATAAGCCCGCCGGACGAGCTAGCGAAAATTGTGGACATCATAGATAGGAGGAGCCACGCAGACCAGAAAGAATACTACAACACGATTTCTTTTAGGAAAGGCTTTTGCAGGACAAACTCATGCTACATTGCTAGTAAAATAGGACGAATGCGTCTTGCCTATATTACTGTACCAACTTATCTTGCGAAACGAAACCTACCTTTGTTCAAAATTGTTCTCGAGGAAGGGATGAAACTAAATGTTTAAATTGGAAGTGCTTTCTCCAGCACACATCTGCTTAAAGCTTTTCGCCTCATTCAAAATCAATTGTATAAGAAAGCAAGAGGAAGTCAGCCAACGAGACCTTAGTCTATTAAAAAAAGGCAACTTAAGCCACTGGTACATCTACTCCATTTGCTTTGCCTTTTGTAAAGCATTAACATTCCCTCCAGAATAAGAAATCTAAAATCAGAAAGGAGCCCCATTTAAAGGAATGAGAAAATCCTATCGTCGAGCCTTTCCCTTTTTTGAAGATCAAAACAAAAAAGGCATCATTCAAGCTATCTACTCACTGGAATCAGCCTAAGACCCGTGACTTCAAGAAAAATACATAATAAAGCCTACGGTCAACTCTAAGTCCCAGATGAAGCAAAGAAATGGTTGCAAACCGCTAGGTTCTGCTAAGGCTTCTAGGTAAGGGGATCAGGTCCAGGCTTTCAGACTCTAGATAAAAACTTTCGTATTTTCAAAGCTCATTTGCCTCCTCTTCACAATCGCTTCACTCTACCAAGAAAAGAAGACATTGCCTGATCCTGCTCAAACATAGACCATGACATCTCTCTCATAAAAGATGATGAAGAGCTGGAAAAAGGACCACTAAAAAGTCCCAATTGAACGAAAGACAGAAAAAATAGGGCTAAAATAAGGCAAGGCCTATAGACCCTATAAAGGAAGGTTTCATCTACAAGCCACTTGCACTGAACTAAGAATTTATATATCTTGGGTATACTTTGGCTCGAAAAAAAGCATCTTTTCCAACAACAAAGGCCAATAAAGAACTGAATCAAAGTCGACTATCTTGGGGCTAAAGACCATAACAGGCTCAGTGAAAACCTAAATTCTGAGTGTAATAGAAACTTCAAAGGGAGTACCTGAAAGAGGAAAACCCGAATCAAATAGGCGGCTACTTCCATAATCGTGCTAGCAGTGTAAAGTTCCGTCCACGGGAGATAGAAGATTCCACGCCAACTAGTTCTGATTCACGTGCACTTTAAAGAAAGAAGCAATCAAGGTTTAGATATTATAGAAATTCTGCTTCCTCTTCGCTGCGCCCCACTATTTCTTAATTTTAGTCCTCTCCTAGATTTAGTGTTCTAGTTTTGCATTGGTGCCCAGGGAACCAAGGATATTTCACCCACCAGTAACAATTGTTATTTCTTTTTCCTTCTGAGAAGTGATTGCTTTGACTTGGTAATTGTTATAATTCTGATATGCATTGTTTTATACGCAAAATAGGTTTCACTCGGTACCGGCACATTCTCACATACTGGTATGCTTTCTTGTACATATTTCACATACTGGTACCGGCACATTCTTACATACTGGTACTTGGTAATTTATTTTGAATTTCCTATGTCTCTCTTAGATGCATTGAAAGTGAAGTAGTTTTTAGTTTAAATCTACAAACCCGCATCGCCTTTCTGTCTGTCTTTGTTCTGCGAATGATGATCCCTACGTTCAAATAGCTTGGCTTGTGTTAAGTAAGGCGCGCAGCGAAGAGCAAAGTAGTTAAGCAAAGGAAATAAAAGAAATTTTACTTCCTGTACTTACTTCAAGAGTGTACTGACAGTCAAGTCTAAAGGCACCTTTCTTTGTGCTAGAACTATTCTGTTGTGCAAGAAATCAGTGTTGGGTTAACGTAGCTTTATTTTATTTAGGTCAAAGTAGGTAAAAAAAAGTGATGTGCTAAACTGTCTCGTACTGCTAGTAGGCTAAAAAGAATGCACGTCTCGCTACGCGCCTTGGCCCTATAAGATGTATGTAGGGCGAGCCTGCTTAAAGAAAGACCCTTCACGATCCATTGAGGTCAAAGCTTATTCTTGCCTAGTTGACTTGAAAAGTGAATCAGAAAAACAAGTCTAAAATAAAGTAGTAACGAATAACACAACTAGCCCACCTGCTAACGCTTGTTTGCATCAAAATCTTCTTTTGTCCTCAATTCAATATAGAAGAAAAACCAGCTGGAAAGCAGTAACGTATGTTTCGCTGCGCGCCTCAGCTTGAATCAAAGAATATAGTCAGAAGGGTTAAGTTAGTCAATTCAATCCGTCGCTTATTATGGCACTCATTCTTCTTTCCCAATAGCAAAGTAATTACGGTAAGTTTCACTAAAGTAGTTAAGCAAGTAGTAAGGAGAAAGAAAAAGGATGTGCTAGCAATAGCAAGGGCTTGTCTTCAATTTCACATGGATCAGTGAGGAGCAGTGAGAAAGCCAATTTACTTCAATATGAGCTGACCAATATTTTAACAGAAACCGCAACCTTAGCGGCCTTAGCAAAAACCTGAAATGGCCCATAGTACCTGGGACTTTGAGCCCAACGGCTTGAATTTCAAATAAAGCCAATCATCTCCTGTCAAATTTCATCGTCCTTGCCAACCCAGCCATTTGGCATTGAAGCAGATACATGTGAAGATGGGATTGGAGCAGTACTAAAAAAAGGTGGCAGACCTATTGCTTACATGAGTAAAGCTTTCTTTGGGAATGTTGAATCCGGGAAAATCAATTTATGAAAAAATCACTTTACAGGGAAACTCTTGACACTAACCCTTTGCGGATCCTGGCGCTCCAGCTACTCAAACTAAAGCAGTGACGAAAAAAAGCTATGACTTCTTCCCCGTGCTATCTACGTTTGCGTATCCTGCGTTACCTGTTAAAGCTTACTCCTCCGTCTATCTAGGGTATATAGATACCTATACAGATGCATATTTTGATGGTGAAAACCTTGTGCGTCCTATTCCTTACTTCTAAGTTTCCCGTTCCATGCCTATTGCTATACCTAGAAAAACCCTACTTTATTTCGTGTGTACTTAAAAAATTTCCCAATTCTAAATCTTTTTCTTTTCTATTGACAAGTAAAGGAACTATTCAAAAAAACCCTTTAGACTGCTTCCCCGTGAACTTGATGCTACTTTAGCGTTACCGGTCTTTCGTTCCAAATCCTATCCAACGTTCTCTGGGTAAATCGGTGCTACTACCTATACCAGATACTTATTTTACGTGACTCCCCTTGCTTACCTGCTAGTAGCTTCCCTTTGTATAGTAGTAGCTTCCCCAATTTAACTAGGAATTTCCCCCCTAAAACTTCACCTATTTCTGCTTACTCGTCTTTTGCTAAAGCTGGGAATTCTGCTCTTCGTTCAATAGCTGCGATTCGCCGCTGAAGTTCTAGTTTTTTAGAGGAAAGACGGGCTAATACAGGCAGGGATAAAAGCATACACCAGCTAAAGTTTCAAAAGAAGCAGTCCCAGATTTTTAAAGAATAGGCGTAGGTGGCAAGTAACAACCTATAATTAGTTTATTTCGCACTGGACAAGGTTCCGGGCCCTTTTATATTCTGTAGGGAAAAGAAATACTTAATTAGTAAGGAATTTAACTAAATAAAAAATTTCCAACTTTACACATATTTTGAGATGAATGATAACTCAAATAACTTGAAAAATGGATAAGCAAAAAGAAACTCAATTCCATATCACAGGTAAAACACAAAGTTATATTCTGTCGGATGAAGAAAGGATATTTACTTATTAATAAGTTAGGTATTGAGGTTCTCAAGTAGCTAGCTAGGAAGACAGAGTTTATTATAGGCAGGCAAGAAGGGAATAGGCCTGGTAGAAGATAGGCCGGGAGGGAAAAGTAGAATAAGTCACAGGAAATGGGCGAGTAAAAGTATCCGAAAAAGTATAGGTATACGTTCCCGGGAGAAGTTTTAGAAGCTAGTCAAGGCGGTTTTTTTTTTTCAGAGTAAGTTGACTCGGTTGAATAGAAACAATAAGCAATACCAGGTAACGTATAAGCAGAACCCAGGGAAGGCAAAGTAGTCGAAGTAAAAGCAGTGGAGGCTTTTCGTTCGGACGAGTAACGTAGGCATGAGAGATACACTACTAACGTTCCTAGCTTGGTTCCAGAAAGTTAAGCCGAAATGTCTAATCTAATAGTAAAGTTTTCCTTCAAAGCGAAAGCGAGAGCAAAAGGAAGTGCATACAGCTAAAGCCATTGAAAAAAGGAGTAACCCAACGTTTACAGCTAAAAGCTCAAGCTCGACCAGGCAGACATCTATACTAAAAAGTAATAGGCAATCCAGTCTAGCTTCGGTTCAAAACACTTGGAAATTGCATAACATTGGGAAATTCTATAAGTTCAGCCGCTCCGCGCCTTGGCCTTGCGAATTCCTCTTTTCCTTGCTAGTGACATTTCATGGCAACAGTTTCTTCTGTTTTATCGGAACTTCGGGACTTGCCCCGGCGCAAATAAGAAATTCATTGCACTTTTGGGTTCTACTTCTACCTTTGCCTTCAGAACATACATGCCGGAGTGTAGAGCTCCCGTTACTCACTACCGAGATATCCATTCTAGCAAAAGCAAAGTTCTCCACCAATTCTATTATCGTTGGTTATTCGACTAGTTAGTGTTGCAAATGCCAAATCGGAAAGCTTGCTGGGCTCGTAAATAACACTTGTTGCAAATTCCACTTTTGTCGAAAGCCTACCTAGCCTAAATCAATATGTAATTTCCCTATCTGTTCACTTAACCTATTTTAATTCAAATTGGGCTTTGGGCATAAGATTTCTGATAGAAAGAAGGTTGTCAGTATTGGAAAAACCTGAAAGTCACTATGGGTATTCAGTACTACTCTTTGCTCCTGCTATGAACTCCCTATAGGCTCAGTGTAGGAGTTTTTACTATAAATATGAGTTCTGGTCCATCCATTCTTGCTATCAGACAGCTGAACTACCTCTTTCTTCCTTACCTACTCAGACGTCCAGTGAAAAAAGCCTTTCAACGCGCCTTCAGGAGATTCGTTTCTAGCAACCGGGTAACGCAAGCTAGTGGTTTCAGTCTCTCTATTCCAGCTAGCTTTCTGGGAAAAAAAGAAAGAACGAAGTGAAGGATAGATCGTATGAGAGGTCCATGGTCTTGTTTACCAAGAGGGAAAGCCGGATTGATTGATTTCTTATTCTGAGGAGTATCGCTTTCACCTTGGCGGCCTGATGAGAGACAACGTTGATGGATCATATGATGTTGGATGCTTTTCATTTTCTTCTTCTTTTTCTTTTTGGTTTTGATGTCCAACTGTGCAGTTAACTGCACTTCAGTTGAAGGATCGCATTGATGCAAATGGCTGGGGCCTTGCCCCTGAAAACCAGAGTTTGGAATGCACTACCGCCGTAGCGGAATGAGGGAAACTTATAAGTATTGCGGGAGGCAGCGAAACACAAAAAAGCAAATGAGAACGACACACAAGCATAGTTCTTTGCGGTGAAGATTATTAAAGAGAATCATGTGATTCGCTAGGGATGTCTCCTCGACAAGCTGTCTGACATTATATACTCGTATCGTGGTTGGACCTGAGGGCACGATCAGAGTACATTATACGAAAAAATTTTCATTGTATTGAATTTTGTAGGACAACCTTTGCATATCTCTCACTGACCGATCATGGATTGGATTGCGAAGTGTGAAGTGGTTCAATGTTTTGATAGGATTTACCACGAACTCCTACTCCAAAAACTAAAGGAACAGTTCGGGCATGAAAACGAGTGCTTCATCCAGTTGGTGTCAGCCTTCCTCAATGCGGACATATATGACCTTGATGGGGCGGGCTAAGTTCACCTGTGCAGGGATTGGAATACCACAAGTGAGTCCCATTTATCAAATACTTCTCAATTTCTTTCTGTTTCAACTTTACAAGCACTTTGAGGGCTTGAAGTTTGATCTGCCTTCCTCGGCTTATCAAGAGAATGGCTCCACGGATTCTCAAGATGAAGAGTACCTCTCAGTGAAAAGAGACTACGTTCGGTACGCCAGCTGCTTACTCTTTGGAGGACCTCTGATATAGGGGATAGTTTCGTCACTCGCGATAGATAAGCTTCAAAGCCACCTGAATCTCGCCTGTAACAAGCTGAAACTCGAGTGCTGCAGGGACCACCAGACCTACCGATTTTCCGTCTTCATTGGCTTCATTGGTTCGTAACGAACTACGTTACTCACTGGCTCAACAAGAATTTATCAGTCCTCGGCTTGGTAATATCATTGTCTGGCACGGGAGACATTGGAGTAACCATACCCACCCAGAAATGTAAGGAAGACTTGGAATGCGTTCATATTTGCCAAGAAATGCTAGTCCATGAGCTACAAAAAACCATGGAATCCTTCATTTTTCTTGTGGATGAGCATTTTGAAGCATACCTGCGCTGTGCACTTCAATTTCCTCTATCGAGACAAGGGATAGAGATTGTTTACAGAGTTTTGAAACGCTACGCGCCTCGAACGGTCCATCGAATTCCTACAGACAGAAAACTGAGTGCTACATCAGCCGGGGTGAAACGGCATTTCAGCTCAGAAAAAAAGATCTTAAAAAAGGGTTTGGCCTGACCCTCGAAAAGTAGAAAGGGAATTGGCCGCCCTTTACCTTGACTCGGCTGGACCAAGTGAAAATAAAAAAGGCCTTTTTTTCAAGGGACAAAGAAGAATGCTCAAGCGATGCCAGCCACATGGGGAAACGACTCAGACGTTGGCTTATCTGAGGGTCATCATCATCATCTTCAGATGAGGCTGCAAATCTTTCCCTTACAGCCATCGAAGTGCCGGCTAGCGTCCTCCCGTTACTGACGAACTAGTCCTGCAAACACTACAAGAGGCGGGCATAGTGAAGGTGATAGACACGCCCCCAACTTTTGAAGATAAAGACAAGCCGTCAATATAAAAAAGCGAGGAGCTGGTCCAAGCACCTACACCAGAACCTGTCTCTGTACTGGCCCCGTCTTCCCATGACTCAGGTCATGAGGTATGTTCCTCTAGAAATTTCCATTCTAGGGAATTTGGAGATAGTCTAGGAAAGCCGCCCTATTATATGCTAAAAAGGCAGATTTCCGAAACTAAAAATAGAGATTGAGATCCGATCTCAAAAGCCACTTACTCACTTTAGGGATTTTCGATGCAATCCCTTGCAGCCTTAATTGATGGCCATGACCTCGGGGCAAAGAGGATTTGCCGATTTGACTAGGCTTCTATACTGAATTAGTTGACTTCCTTCTTAAAACTCGCGCACTTGTTCCAAAAGGAGCAACTAAGTTGAACATTAGGCTAGAAAGTCTTTCTTCGTTCTCGGCCCCTCTCGCGAGTAATTATACCGTCCTATATTTACCTTAAATATTTTACTCCTTAAATCTCCGCATGTGAAAGAGACCTATGAGAAAAAGTAGTATGGGTCACCGGGAAAATAAAGTAGTTAGACTCCAGATGCGATATCCATGCCCCAACATAAGCAAAAGAGTAGTGGTTTTAAAGATTAGGTCTAGTCGACAGACATATCCCAGCACTGCGCAAGTCAGCACGTTCCATTCTTACTATACGCGTCAAAGAAAGAAACAGAATAGAACTTCGCTATACTACACAAACAATGCTCTCACAATTAATACCTCGAACAACACACACTTCCTTACTCCTTGCGAGGTAAAGATAAGAGTCAGCCGTCCTTAAAAAAGATTCCTTCCTTTTTAAAGCCAAGCTTCTGGGAATTTTGACCTAAATTATAAGCTTAAGTCGCGGGAATTCCTTGTGTAATTCGAAAATGCATATTTCTCTTTTTGCTTTTCTCAGGCTACCAAACTTCCTCAATGGAGCCATGCTATGGCCACAGAACTTAGTGCATTAGCCCGTAACAATACTTGGGAGTTGGTTCCCTTTACTGAGGCACACAATGTTGTAGGTTCTAAGTGGGCGTTTAGTATAAAAAGGCGACGGGTCGATTGAGCGGTATAAGGCGCGTTTAGTTGCTCGAGGCTACACACAAGAGGAGGGAGTCGACTTTCTGGGGACCTTCAGTCCGGTTGTCAAACCGACAACTCTACGGGTGGTTCTTACTTGAGCTCTTTCCCTTGGCAGGCCACTCCGGCAATTCTATGTTAAAAATGCATTCTTGCACGGCGACCTTAAGGAAGAGGTTTATATGCAGCAGCCGCTAGGTTTTGTCGATCCTAAGTACCCGACACATGTTTGCCGCCTCAAAAAGGCTAGACACGGACTTAAACAGTCCCCTAGAGCATGGTCCCAAAAACTGCGGTCAGCCCTTCTATCTTTTGGATTCGAAAGATCCAGAGGTGGAGAACCACTCCAGGTCTTGCATATAGACTGACTTCATTACCAGCCAGGGCATCGGACTTTTTTTCATCAACAACTCGCCGCGAATCTTCCGAACGAAATAAGTATTTGGGTCAAGCAAGGTAAGTAAGCACTTGTTGCTTAAGTCAGTTAGTTGCTAAGCCAAGGAAAAGTTCTTGCTTTGTTAGTGATAGCTCAGTTCGAAAGCGAAAAAGTCACGTTTTGAGTCTCGATGATCATAAGAAGCAAGTTTTGAAAGAACTCGTGTCAGACATTTGTCTTCTTGTCACCTGCTCGCTTGCAAGAGTGCATACTCATGCAGGCGTTAGGTAGACTCCCTAGTACCCCTGTAAACCACAACTAACATCAGGTGGAAGAGTCTCTATCACCAACAAGCATAGAAAGGATCCACTACACATTCCTGCAGCCTCAAAGCGCCGGCCGCTATCATCTATAGGAACCAAACTATTTACGATAAAACATAGGCTGACTGGCAGGCAGGCTTGGTTTCGGTTGAAGCACCAGTTTACTGATTCGATCAGAGTTCTCATTCATTCGATACTCATCCGCTTCCAGTTCAACTTTCTTTAAACGAACTCGAGCTTTTTCGAGCTGCTCAATGGCTGCTTTACTTAATTCTTCCTTCGAAGAGTACTAAAAATCCTCTGTTTTAAATTATCTACTAAAGAATTTAATGAAAGTAGATTATCTTACCATGAAATTCAAAACTCTCATGATCTCTTCCCAAACCAAACATGAATCTTTCAATTCATTTGGCTCTCACGCTCAATTATTTATGTAGGAATATTCCCATATTCTTTTTTTAATCTGATGAGCCTTCTTTTCTTTCAAAGCGGCTAAGCGGTTTCTAATCCCATGAATGAATTAATAGAGAATCGAATCAGGACTTGAAGTGGAATCGCATCCTGCTGATCGGTGATACGTCTATGATCTCTAAATTAGTGTGGGATATTTGGAATTCAGGATAGAATAAGCTGGATAAATTCGCCAGCTATCGAACGAGAAAGGAGGCGAAGAAGCTGCCTATTCTTCTTTCTTATTGAAGCGCGCCCGTAGAGGAGGGTTGGTTGCTTCAAGCAAGAGAGCAAGCTTGTATTCTTAGCAGGGTGGAGAACCCAAAGGTTTTTTATTGGGGTGGCAATCGGACCTTTCGATTCTGCAAACTAAATCCTTGGTGGTGTGTGTCCGGCTAGGCTAGGTTGCCTATATGAATATTGAATAGTAGAGCCCCCCACCTTTCCCTTTCTTTATCTCTTTCGGTCTACACAGTCGGTGAAAAGCTACACTATCGACGATTTGTACCAATTAAGTCGGTGTTTTCAAAAAGTAGGATTCATTTCACTAGATAAGTTCATTCTTTATGGTCAGTCGCGCTAAGCTCACCCAGAGTTGGAACGAGTGGGAAAAGATAGAATGAAAGCAAAGGAAAGCGCCAGCAAGGCATTAACCACTATATATAGGAGTTTGAAAGTAGAAGTGCTTTTTGCCAATGCCAAGCTTCTTATAACCGAATATGAGTTAAAAGAAGGAAAAGCTTAGTAGTTAATTTCAATTTAAAGAAAAGGCCCAATCTAAAGTAATAACAAGAAGTGCCAGCTAGAAAAGTAGAATGTGTCGTCGTATTTTTTAGTCAATCCCTTGCTTCTTAAGAAGAATAAGCCTTACAAGAATGAAAAAAAAAGAATCATAGAGTAAAGACTGAGGAGAGAAGTCCGAGTACTTTTTCAAAAGTGAAACTTCCTCACTGCTTCAGTGTTGGAGAAGTTCCTTAGGAAGAGGCACGGGGAATATCTTCCTCTTCTTACCGGTTTGAGTCAACGCTATATTTATCTCCTACTCGAGTTCCGGGTGCTACTGCCTTCGATTTAAAAGCTCTTCTTTCCTCCAAACTATCCCGCGAGTCAGTGGATTGGAGACCAGTCTTCGGACAAGCAAGAGAGGAGTCGAACGGGTAAGGGAGCGAGGCTATTGACCGATAGTTGCTTTAAACTCTTTTCTTTGGAGGTTATTTCGCTAAGTAAGTTGACCCAGTTAGCGAGGTTAGCTAAGTTACGAATATAAAGATGTCTTTCCTTATTCAGGCAGTGAATATCTCTCTTCGTTGGCTTCCTAGATTCCTTTCCTACCCGGTCAAATCATCTTTCTTTCATTTCCATATAGCGAATCTTTTCTTTACATGGCTTCGTTCGAGTGGGGTCCCTTGCCACTGAATCTTCGTCCTATCTGGCACTTTCCCTAACTTTAGTGAAAACTCCTCAAGCAAAAGCAAATTAATTCCACCTACCTCGGGACTGGACAAAGAACCGGAATCTAAGAGACTGTATCCACGACACCAAAAGAAAGAGAAGGAATGGGCGCACCATTCCTATCATTGTAAATGCTTCGCGTGGTCTCGCGCCGATACCCATCCCAGCCACTCTGGTACAGATACTAAGAAAGCAGTATTCCTTTGTATGATATTTCTGTCGCCCGAGGACAGACGGGCATTCTTATTTGCTTAGCTCAGTACTTAAGGTAAAGAGAGACACAAAATGTGTAGATCTGAGTTGTCCTTCTGTTGACTCACCCTGAAACGGGGTCTGTCTCAAACAGACCTGTAGATTGTAGCAATGTAAGTTGTATGTTATCCATCAGGCTTTGAAACAGTAAAACAAAAGAAAGAGAGACAAAAGCATAAAGTTTCAAACAACAAGTCAGAGAAAACCATTTGCAAAAAAATGCAGTTAACAGATAAGGAATATAGCTTATCATATGTTTTGACTTTAGTTCAGGTACCAACTCCCCTTCACAAAGCCATGACTGCGGCTCACTGCCCTGCTTTGCTTCTGTCATTTTCTGTCATGCTTGCCTGGAATAGGAAAGGATACAGTCTTTCCAAGGCATTTTATTCTTGTATTTCCCCGAATGAGTTATTACTTAAAGAAATGGCTACTTTTACTAAGGGTGCTTTGACTTTTCAAAACTGAACTGGGCATACTGATGCTTCTTTAGCATTTATACTCGTCTTTACTGTCTTTATGCATACATTGACCTGTTCAATGTACTTTCTTACTCTAGGTATTTAGTTAGGCAGGCTCTGTGAGTAACTGTCTGCCTATGTAATAAGATATAATTTATATTGCTAAATAAATGAGGGCAGGCAAGCAAGGTTTCCTTCGCAGGTAATTGTCTTTATTATCTGATTCTAAGCTTTGTAATTGTCCTTATTATCTGATTCTAAGCTTTGAAATGAAAGGTATGATCCATACGAGATTTCCCGTAGACACCTATCTTCTTGAGCAGCTCACTCTCTAGATTCTCCTCCGTACAATCTGTCTAATTCTAGGTACTCTTTCTAATAAAGAAGTCCGAAACCTGTATAAGTGCTGTAGGTGCTGCCGACTTACTTATAGAATGGAAGGGTATCAAAGCCTACATAAAGCATGGAATCATCCAAAGGGACTACTTTACGGGAAGAAGACCTTCACTTTGGTCCTACCAATCACAAATTGCTACAAAGGAAGGGCCTTACGCGGATGCAGAGAAGAAGCTAAAAAAAGGGATGATAGCAGCCTAAGAGAAACACAGTTAGAAAGAGAAGGAAGATAGAAAAGGGTGGAATCTCCTTATTCGGTAAAGGAGTCGTCGTCTATTTACATATTAGGTAGAGGAGTCTATTGAGCATCCAATTCCTTCATATCAGAAAGAAGGCATTGTTGTTTAACTAGAATAAGAAAAGTGCGCCTTAGCGTATCGTATTCGTAGCGGCGATGTTAGCGTATCGTATTCTTATATAGTAAAGTACACGAAAGAATAGCCTTGCACTATAGAAAGAAAGAAGAAAAGTGCCTTGCACTCGCTTTTCGATCATATTTTTGACCCGAGTGTTCACTCATGATGGGGAAAGGCATCGACTCGTATTTCTGTCCGATCATTGCATTTTTTACTGAGGTTTTTGCTTTCATTTGTCGTAAATATTTTTTGTTTTTTGTTTCAATTTGATCATATATAGTGTGTGTCTTTTGGTTGAAGTTGAGCGAATTGTGGATCTTTTGTGATGGAGAAGGCGTCGGCCCAATGCGCGTAGCAATAGTGGTTTGAGGACGACCCGCTAGGCCGGTCAACCGATGAGCCCTAAGATCCAAGACTAAGTGGAGAAAGAAAAGACAACTTAGGTGCAATCTCTTCATGGATGGGGCTATTTTCCTGAGATCCAACGATTTAACTTTCTGCTATGTATAACACGGCCTGGGTTCAATGAATATCGTAGATAGAGTGATGGAAGAAGTTCGATCTCATATAGGGAGTCCCCATTTAGTTCCATTTATTGAGTTGAGTTAGTATATCAAGGACTTATGAGAACTGAAACAAAAACTCGGCAAAGGAATTCTCATAGTTCATTGAGTTAAGGGAGGACCATGCGTGGGGGGTTCGTGGAAGAGTTGGCTTTGATTCCCGTACGCGATGTGGCAAAAAAGACTGATTGGAAGAGATCAAGAATGTTACTATCTAAACTGTGCCTCTGTATACTCCAAAAGTGGAGGAGCGCAGCTGTTCCTTCAAATAAAACCTCTGCTGAGGTTTTCCACTTGCTACGTTGCTTGCTAAAAGGGGGGTACACCTTCTCTCGCAGGCGTTGGTCCATACGGGATCCGAAAAAGCCAGATAAATTATGGCCGGTAGGCGCCTTTAAAACAGGCATAGTCGAAGCAATGGCCCGCTTGCTTAGTTTGGAAATGGACTCGTTGTACAGGCTAGTTTCCAGAGAGTACGGGGTAGCTCGAGGCGCTAGGTCTTTTTTCTCCCACGTGAAACGATGGCCTGAGATGAGTTTTCTGGTTAAGTTTGCAATCGTTAAGTGCAGCTCTGGGATAGATCACCACCTCCTAGGTGAATTTCTTAGAAAGCACCTAGGAGAGGTCAACTCTGGGTTTTTGGATTTGGTTATGATATTTTTGGCGCGGCGGGGGCAGAACTTCAGGTTAAATTCGATAAGTCTGTCGAAAGACACCTCTTTCTCCCAAGTTATAACCCAAGTTTCTCTTTTCCGGCTGGACGAAATATTCGACGAGGTGCGGGACTTTTCCGAAGAGTCTGAGCGGCCTGTGAAGGTGCACTATGTTAGGTATGCGGGCACCGTCTTGTTAGGAATTCCACGAATTAACAATTTCTTCTATGAGGCTAGAGCGAAAGAGCACTTCTGCTCCATACTAAAAAAAGCTGTCGGGGCGTTTGGCCTGGATTTCACTCGGGAAGAAATTAGCGCCGATGCTCTTTTAGTTTTTTTAGGTGGGAAAAACATGTTTTACGTGCTAGGGTTGCGGGTTCATATTCAGGAATGTGGGCAAATAAAAGTTAAGATACCATATAAGAAGTGGGAGCAAAGGTTGAGCACAGGTAGACTGCTAGAGGAGTTAAGGGGTCGCTGCTTGGTCCGTTTCACAATGGCAAACTTCCTCGGGCTACTCAATGAGCATGTGGAAGCCTTCCTGCACATTGCTTTCCAGTATCCTCTCTCTCCTAATAAAGTCATGAGGCTTTACCGCTTCGTTCATAGTCTGGTCATTTCTAGGTGCCGTCAAACTGGATTTGAGGAAAGTGGGGTGCCTGGGCTAAACATTAGCCAAGTCCAGGATAACTATGTTGCCACACTCATAGACAAATTCCAGAGAATCGAGGGAGAGAAAATTAATGATGTTCTAGGTTCGAGAGAACGCGCGGAGCGATTAAACTAGTCCTCTTTTCGTTCGTAACATGCCGTAGTTACTCACTGGGGACAAATAAATAGGAAATGCTTAGTGTATTCTTTTCATGTTGTTATTTGCAAGTTGGGTTGGGGTATAGAGCCGTAAGCGCGGTGGGGGTGACAGAGGACGTGCTCGTACGGTTCAGAGTTGGGTATGATATTCTCGTGGATTGTTGGGAGCGCCCTCTATATTCGAAATATGCCTTTCTAGGAGCATTACGATCTGCAGCTCAAATGGTCTCTTATGAAGTCTCTATTGGTCTTATTCTTATTGTGCGCCTTGTGAGCACGTTTGGATCCGCGAAGGCAATCGCTCGGATCTTCCCCTAACCCAACCCGGGAACGGACCGGAGGGAACCGCAGCATGAGGAATGTCCGCGTCTCGTCGCAAGGCTCATTTGGAGTTTTGGGTCATAGGGCGGACAGTGCAGTCCGGGGCACGCACAGGGGTCCTGGTACTACCCAGGTGCGAAGAACCCCGGAGGTGACTGCAACGAGCAGGCAGAAATATCATTCACCGGCCTAAACGACGAGCAAACACTCGAACGTGAGAGCAAGGGATCACCCAACGAATGGACGAGCGAACATGAGGGAGGGGAGAGGGGGGCAAGAACCTTGCTTTCATAGAAGTAAGTGGCGGTCCGAATCCACTCTGAAAAAACAAAATAACTGACTAACCCCCGTAAGGGGGGCATTATCCGCGCGGTACGGGGCCAAGGCCTTAATGTATGGGTGACAGATCGGCCATAGGATTACTCCGGGATATACACCAGGGCAACTAATGTCGAGCATACGACGATGCCGCCCGGTTTCATTTCGTGGGAGTCCCCGGCGGAGGAAAGGGCTGTAGGTGATGGCGCGTTATGCTTATTAGGGCACATAAACCGTTCCTATGGGGTCGTGCGTGGCAGCTGGTATAGATGATGATGAAAGGCGGGCCGGCCGCTCCCTCCGGTACTCATCTCTTAATAGGCGGCAAGCAAAGCTGAATAGGAAGGGGGGCGACTTCTTAGTGCCTAGTCATAAATATAAAAACGGGGGTGAAATGTGGAGCTAATATGTCTGGCTACAAGTATAATAGCCAAATCAAGATGAGGCGGGAGGGACGGACTTTCAGAGGCCGCAGCGGGACTGCCTGAAGAAAGCCCGCCCCCGCTAACTAACATAGATATCTAGTCTCGGTGCGCTCGAGATTTAGAATATATTCCCGACCGGGCCAGGCGAATCGGGCCACCACTTGGGAATGGCTCAGCCTACATGCATCATTGGATGAAAGCACTCCAGTCCAGCCGCCTCCGATCAGTGGCTTTTCAACCACCGGACTGTAGCTCCTCAGCAAATGCCCCTCCTTTTTGGTTGGGGGGCAACACAGCACATGAGTAGTTCGCTCAAGGACCACACCCTCTCGGGAGCAGGATGCCAACCGAGATGGAGCTGGGAAGCAACCGTCACTTTCCTTGGGCTTGCCTTGCCCCGGCATCTAAATAAAGGGCGGGCGCAAAAAAGGAAGCAGTGACGCCTTTTCGACAAAAGCTGAGCTTGGTAGACGCTGCTGACTCACCCTAGTACCTTATAAAATGCAATGCTCTTACTTAAAACGAAAGTTTGAAGTTCAGCCCGGGTTTCCCATGCGGAGTCAAAGGCAGCGCCTAAAAAAAAAAGCACGGACGAGCCACATGCAGGGAAACTTGCACGTGTGGTTCTGGCCGGGGACCCCGGTATACTGTACTAATATGTGTTGGTTCCTGTAATTTGAGTGAGATTGTCATGGCGCAAAAGCAGATATGGTTCGGTATTCCCTTGTTCCCCGTATTGGTTATGTTCTTTATTTCTTGTCTAGCAGAAACTAATCGAGCTCCGTTTGATCTCCCAGAAGCGGAAGCGGAATTAGTTGCAGGCTATAATGTAGAATATGCGCGGGATGCGATCCTTAATAGTTCACTGTTGGCGGAAGCCAATGTCTCGGGGACTCATTCTGACTGAAACAAGGGGTGGGTCTTTACCAACTTCAAAAACCGACGATTGAGGGAAGGAATAAAATAGAGGGGTAGGGCCCTCCTCATTCTTCATTCGAAACTCATGAATGCCGGGTCGGAGCTTTCTGCCTTGTTATCACAAAGGGGAAGTTGGGGAAAGCAAACTCCCTCCTTGGACGAGCACGGAGCTTAGTCAAGTAGAACCGGGTGGCGTTGCTTGATGCTCCGATCGACAAAAAATCAGTGGGGCCCGGTACGACAGAATATGCGTGAGACAGGGAAATCCCTTTTTGGAAAAAATGAAAAAGCGGGCCGAACTTCTGCCCGCTCGCTTCCATAAACCAATATCGTGGCAACGTAGACCTAAGTGGCTTTCTTGGATCCTGGGGAACCATCACAAGTACGGCCGGCGGCGGCCTATAGAACGAGAATGCCGTGTCGTCCAGCGGAGCTTAGAAGAGGGTGACTCGGAGCCTAAGGAAGGTGACTCGCGCAGACAGCTGACTCCTTTTCAATAGAAAGGAATAGCCAAACCAACCCAGCTGGCTGGTCAATCTCAGTGATCTTATCGGCCGGCAAACGGGAGACGGACGACCACAGTACCGACCTTACCAGCACCGGAGGTTTACTAATCAATGAAGCCCCTCAACCTACTATCTTCTCAACCAAACTAAACCAAGCCTAAGCGGTTACGACATGTTCTTTATATTGATGGAGTTGGAGGGAGGAAGAGAAAAGGGCGGGCGTATCGAAGAGGTGGGACGCTAGTACTTAAACTAGGGTTGCTTCTCAGCGCTACTCTTGCGTTTTTCAGCAGGCTGAACGTTGTAGCGCGCTAGCGCGCCTTCCCCGCTTCTCTCACTTCGGAAAGATTGAGCAGTCTTTTCTTATGATGACCTGGTCAAGAGAGTACGATACATCGGTGTAAAAGGTGGAGCGGGATCAGTGAGCAACCATATGAATCAGCCTTTTATTTAAGGGCGAAGGGGGAGATGCAGTTTGAGTACTGCTTGGTGGTACTGTCCAAGTGGGTCATAATATCTTTCTAATTTATTGAAGAAAAAACCATGCCGACTAGGAACGGGCAAATCAAAAATTTCACCTTGAATTTCGGACCTCAACATCCTGCTGCTCATGGTGTTTTACGATTAGTATTGGAAATGAACGGGGAAGTGGTGGAACGTGCGGAACCCCATATTGGATTACTCCATCGAGGGACTGAGAAATTAATAGAGTACAAAACTTATCTTCAAGCTTTACCTTATTTTGATCGTTTAGACTATGTTTCTATGATGGCCCAAGAACATGCTTATTCTTTAGCCGTAGAGAAACTTTTGAATTGCGAGGTACCATTACGAGCTCAATATATACGAGTGTTATTTTGTGAAATAACTCGAATTTTAAATCATTTACTTGCTTTAACTACTCATGCTATGGATGTGGGAGCATTAACTCCCTTCCTTTGGGCTTTTGAGGAGCGAGAGAAATTGATGGAATTCTATGAAAGAGTCTCGGGAGCCAGGATGCATGCCAGTTTCATACGACCTGGTGGAGTCGCACAAGATCTGCCTCTTGGCTTATGTCAAGATATTGATTCCTTCACACAACAATTTGCTTCTCGTATCGACGAATTAGAAGAGATGTTAACCGGCAACCGTATCTGGAAACAACGATTAGTGGATATTGGTACTGTCACTGCACAGCAAGCAAAGGATTGGGGATTCAGTGGTGTAATGTTAAGAGGTTCTGGGGTATGCTGGGATTTACGAAGAGCAGCACCTTACGATGTGTATGACCAATTGGATTTTGACGTACCAGTAGGTACCAGAGGAGATTGCTATGATCGTTACTGTATCCGTATCGAAGAGATGCGACAAAGTGTTCGGATCATTGTGCAATGTCTTAATCAAATGCCTAGTGGCATGATCAAAGCCGATGATCGTAAGCTATGTCCTCCATCACGATCTCGAATGAAACTCTCTATGGAATCCTTAATTCACCATTTCGAACTTTATACAGAAGGTTTTTCTGTACCGGCTTCTTCTACCTATACCGCAGTAGAAGCACCTAAAGGGGAATTCGGTGTCTTTCTTGTCAGTAATGGAAGCAATCGTCCTTACCGTTGTAAAATAAGATCACCCGGCTTTGCCCATTTACAAGGACTCGATTCGATGTCCAAACATCACATGCTAGCAGATGTAGTCACCATCATAGGTACTCAAGATATTGTGTTTGGAGAGGTAGATAGATAGGACTACGTCTTGCTCGATCAGGACCCTAGCTGCTTTATTGCGATATATTACGAAAACATTCCTTGTATTCTAGAAGGATTATAATGAAGGAGGGAGGACGATCTACTATTTCGCAAGGGAATGAAATTAAGGTTATGAAAAAACAGCTTGAAAAGAAGTGCGAGCATGTCTCTTCTTTTTGGTTTGCTTCAGAGGCTTTTGCTTTTCGCTTGACTCAGATAATGATGACTCATCTCTTGCCAAGCTAGCTCCGATGCTACTGCTCTGAGACTTCAAGAACAGTACTTTATTGAGTATTTAGTAACTGCACTTCTACTTTCTTTATTCACAGGCCTTTCTCTTGCTGGTGGGCCTTGCCATCATGTCCCTGAGGCTTCAATCTCAATATGCTTCGGCCTGGTATGAAACATTGAATTCGCTGCTAGGAATGTGGCACCAAGGTTGTAACACCATAGGACTGGTGAAGAGACACAGGAAACATGGAGTTCATGAAGAATAAATTGGAGAAAGATGAGTTCAGCCCCTGCTAATGCCAATGCCCGATATTCTGATTCTGTACTAGAACGTGCCACTGTGACCTGCTTTTTGGCACTCCAAGATATAAAATTTGTACCCAAACAGATGGCAAAGCCCGATGTAGATCGGCGATCATCCGGGCACCCTGCCCAATCCGCATCAGAATATGCATGAAGAACAAGAGAGGCAGCCGGTTTGAAGGTTAAAGAAATGGGTAGTGCCATTAAGATACCTTAGGATTCTTTTGACTGCCATCCAATGAATTGATGTTGGAGAGTGCATGAATTGAGACACTTTGTTGACGGCAAAGGCAATGTCGGGTCGGGTTATGGTAGCATATTGTAAAGCTCCAACAACCATGCGATAAAGAGATGGATTGTCCATAGGATCGCCATCATGAGATGAGAGAGAAGTGTTAACTACCATAGGAGATTGGCACGGCTTGGAATTCAACATATTGGAGCGTTTGAGGCTTGATGTAACCGGCTTGAGAGAGATGAAGTTTATCATTTGTTTTGGATACCTCAATGCCAAGAAAGTAATGTAGAGAACCCAAATCCTTGAGTGCAAAGCGGGTTTGAAGATAGTGTATGGCAGCCTCAAGTGAAATTGAACTATTGCTAGTTATGATGATATCATCCACATAGACTAAAACCACAATTGTGCACCCATGAAGATGGTAGACAAAAAGAGATGGATCATAGTTGGAAGGATGAAAGCCATAAGAAATGAGAGCAGAGCTTAAGGTAGAGAACCAAGCTCGTGGAGATTGTTTTAAACCCTAGATAGCTTTCTTGGGACGGCATACATGTGTCGGGTATAATGAATCAATAAAGCCCGGAGGTTGGGACATGTAAACCGTTTCTTGTAAATCCCCATGCAAGAAGGCATTTTGCACATCTAGTTGTTTGATTGACCAGCCAAGAGAGAGAGCTAAAGAAAGAACTAACCGAATGGTAGTTGGTCTAATAACCGGGCTATATGTTTCAAAGTAGTCCACACCTTCTTCTTGGGTGAATCCTAGAGCGAATGGACAGACCAATCGGTCTTCAAACGTATGCTTACTACCCCGACAAGAGAAGGAAGCAGTTAACAAGAAATTCTATGTACCCAGTGAGTAACTACTAATGTTACGAGTTCAAAGGCGAGTAACTACTAATGTTACGAGTTCAAAGGTTATCAGAACAAAGAGAAGAAGTCTTCAACATCTTACCCTATCCCGCCCGAGCTCTTTACCCTGCAAGAAAGCTTTGAAAGGCAGCTTAGGCAAAAGCCACTCTAACACCATCGAGATCAGAGTAAAAACCCCAATAGGAAAGCAGCGACGTTGATGAGAATGGCAAGGAGGAGACTAGTCATAATAAGAAGATGCACGAGCTGTGACCGGACGAGACAGGATCGGTGAGTGTTAAAAGGTATAACCCCATTTTGTCTGCATTGCCTTGCTTCTAGGATTGACGGAATTCCCCGAAAGATAAGGATTGCAATAGATTTTACTATCAAGAAGATTTGACTCTTAGCCAGGAGATTTCTTCTAGTAAGTAGATTGATTCGAGTATAGAAGACTGGACTAACTTTCCTTTGGTTTGGATCGCTTTGATTCAAGTTTTTCTTTAACGAATTTCATTTACCTCTGTGAATTTATGGATTTAGCATTCCACCCACCCAGGGAGGTACCACTTAGAATATTTTTATTTACCTTATTTCCTTTTGGATGAGAAGAGGAGGGATTATCTTTTAATTCCTTTCTTTTGCCTGTTTTGTAGCTTTTGACTTATTTATAATAAATAAAAAAAGAGTTATATCATATATATATAAGAAAGCAACTCCTTGGGTTTCGAGTAATTGAATTGGAATTGGTGCGGTGCAGTTGCTACCTCCATGCTCACGAAGGCTTCATCTGTGTTGAGTTCGTTTTCTAATGCCGTTTCTTGATGAATCAGTAGGTTCAGCAGCTGAACTGCTTTGTCAGCCCATCCATGAATACCAGCTGAGATATAAATCTAGCCTTAATTCGCTTTGTCATCAATCAAGGTATGTGATTCGGGTCTCTTCAAAGGTTGCGATTGGCTGCTTTGCCAAAAGTCTTTGCTTATGCCGGGCTGCAAATAGAACTCATATCGCTTCCTCTTGACGAGCCCGTAACTCTTATGGGAGCCAGAACGTAATACACTACGAACTCCAGGCCTACAACACCGCTAGGATAAATCCCAGTCCAGTAACCGGGTGCTTGAAGTTGCTTCCTTCCCCGTCCTTTTGCCCTATCACGAGACAGATAGAGTGGAAGCTTCTTATCCAGGGGACTCCCCTCATGGGGGCGAAATCGCAATAACTGTGCTTCAATCCCTACTTCCACCGAGCAGCAGGAACCATCCTCACTCGTGCCCTGGTTAATACGCTGTTGGGTGGGTTTCTAGTAAGCATGTCGCTCGGGAGGGTGGGCGTTCCTCATTCTCTTGGGTCTCCTGATTCAGATACGAATTAGCCAGAATCCGACCATTTGGAATATACTTTGTGAGGTTAATCGCCAGGTAGAAGACAGGCTTACACTTCTCTGGGGCTTCCAAGCTTGTTGGTGGGGTAAACTCGTACGTAGGAAAAAGACCCAGTTGGGGAAATAGCCATGAATTACATTAGTATAAACTTAGCTAGTGCTTGCTGTACTCGTTTATCTAACATTGTAACAATAGAGCTTAATTTGATATTCGGGTTTTTGGTATCAGATACTTCTAGTCGTAGTATTTCATAGAGAGTATGAGGATTGACTTCCCCTAAGAATTGTGGCATTAGTATCCCCTTATCTTCTAAAAGAAGGCGGTGGGTTTGGATAAATGAAAGCATATAAGCGTTGATACGAAACACTTATCGTTGCAGATATGAAAGGCTTTTACAGAATGCTTTACAAGCCGATGCGTTAACAAAGTTTATATTAAAATGTGCGATTTCATGTGTGGTTAATAAGCCATAGCGGGTCATGAAAGTACCGGCTTCATAGGATAGGTGGCCACCTAAAAGAACGGAAAAAGGAACACGTGTTCCTTTTTTATATTCATTCTCAAACTTAGGTGAAATTCTCCAAGGCTTAGGTGCAAAAATCATTGGCAGATTGAGCTTGAGAGGACGTTTTCTCACATCGAAGAGACAACGGATATACTTGCGACTCATCTTCTAGTATGACTCTTTTTTTTTTTTTCTTTCGAATAGGTGGGTTCCTCAACTCAGAGAAGATGCCGTCTTCTAGAGAGACTACCCCTCTCTCTTTCAATGAGGAATTCTAATACGTGAACAGCAATTAACTGGGATGCAGAGATAGAAGTAGTAGAGCGGATACTCTTCTTTTTCCTAGCTTTAGAGCTAGCTTCTTTTTATGAATCTTCCTCTGTAACTGTTTCGTCTACTTCTACAACTGGTTCACCCAAAGCTCGACTTATAACACCAGATACTGGCATCTTCTACATAATGTAGTGGTTCAGACTGTCAATAAAGGTTGCTGCGCGAGGAAAGGTGGACTCCGTTCCCCCAGCTGGATTAAATTAAATAGCGTACATAGAACATGAATACACAAACCTTCTAAGGTGTATTCTTTCATTCTATTTAGAATAGTTAACACAGCCAGAGGGCATTTTTTTTTAGTAGATGAAATCTTTCGCTGAAGGTAGGTCGTTTCTGATCAAGAGGTCTACCAAATCAGAAGCAGTCTTGAACATGTTTATTTCCTCAACGGACATGGTCTTTAGCTCTACACTTTTTTGTAGTGATTTTCAGGCCTCTTGTTTTTGTCTTTCTGATAGGCTAGATGAAGAAAGAGCATTACGATTAATACAAAGAATTTTAAATAAAATTTCCGTGTGCTCCGCACTTGTTGAAAGATAAGAGGTATCGGTATGATTTTGAAGAAAATCTTTATCTGCTTTTATTTGAGCAAGGAAGGTATCTAGCAAATCTATTTATTCCGCTACCAAAGTTCTTTACGTATTATATAACATTGAAATCTGTGTTAAAGGAAGTTAAGTATGTAAAAAAGAAAGAAAACTCAATAAAAATGGTGCCCCGGCATTACGTAATTGAAAGAGAAGAAATGCGGAAAAATGAAAAAGCGGGGAGTACTCAGTTATAATAAAATATGTAAGAAGGCGAGAGGAAAATGTAGAAAGAAAAGTCTGATTCTGGTAGGGCTTGCCCAGTGTAAGCATCAGAACTAGCTGTGGTTGGCCGAAATAAATGAATCTTTTTTCTACGAGTTTGGCTGACGAAGCCCCCTGCATCAAAGGAAGGCGACAATGCACGCAATTTACTATCTATCGAAGCCTGCCTATGCGAAGACTATACTATACGGGTTTTATAACATTTTCCATTGATGCTGAATAATAGCTTACGTGGAACAATGTTTAGGAAACGGGGCTTTGGCAACTTTCTTTGGGTGCCCACTTAGTCCCCTTCAGGAAAAGGTCACATGCATAGATATCTAAGTGACCGAGTTCAAACCAGTAGGCGAGGAGTCACAGGCGAGTTTGGTCAGTATCGGGATTAGTTGAAAGCAAGAAAGAACGAGAACAGCGGCAAACCATTCGAGACATGTCAACTTTGAACTATTGATATTGCCTAATAGAAAGAAATGAGTCCTTCTCGCCCGGGAATATAGTGCCGTTTGGAAGGGGATTGCTTTTCAGAAAGACAAGCTTTGAAAGAAAAGCAAGCGGAGGAGACCCCCTACCTAGCCCATTGTCTGAAGGTAAATTCGATCGATCAATGCGGGAAGTGCTTCGAAGCTTTAAAGAGGACTTTGAATTGCGAGGATGAAATAAGAATTACGTATCGGACTTCCTGGTACGTGCCGTGCCTGCCGGTGATACAGACTTCCAAGTGTGCATAATGAAGGGCAAAGAAAACCTAAGTAAAGAATCTCGCACGCACAGAAATAGAGTACCATTTAGAGAAGACCGTTCCCCATTTGTAAATTGAAACAGGCCCTGAATCCATGAGGTCAGAGCTTGATGACCCGATGAGCGTTCTCTTCCTCTTTCTCCAAGGAATTATGTCTTATATCTTTAATATTTTGTGGGTTATAATATTCCGCGGAGAGCAGATACCGAGAGTTTCATTTTCCACGGCCCACAGAGTGGCCGCATAACGGACCGGCTCTTCTTGAAGAAAAATTTAATGAACCCGGTTATCATATTCCTTCCTGTCCCCTTGGAACCAAGCAGGGATTCCGTTAACCAGAAGATTTGTCGGGATGAACCGGACGGAAGAAGATGAAGACTGACTCTTTAGCGATACAAGGAGAAAAGATGCTGGAATCTCCATTACCAGAAATGAGGCCTTCAACTCTCCGTTATAGGTAGCAAGTCAGCAAATAGCTGATAACCGTATCGAAATCGAAGCAGATCCTGGCAATTCCACTTATCCTTTTTTTTTTCGGCTCTGCTTTTTATCCTTAGGATAATTTATTGGCCTACATACCGGTCGGATAGACAAAATTAGGATCGGAGTTGGTGTGGAGGAAGTACACTTGTACTCCGGCGAATAGGGGAAAGGAGCTAAGCCAATCCAAGGTTGACTCTTTTGCCGGTTTGCTTTTTCCAATTTCTTTTTTATTTGAACTATAGCGCTCAATAGTTTGAAGCACACTGGTAAACATACAATAAACGAGATAAATTCACACTTAGTCTTATAGAAAGTGGATAATTCAATGGTGCATTTTTCTTCTACAGGCAAGTTAGAAGCTATATGAATGTTATTTAAGTGGTGATGCCAATCTAACACTAGCAAAACCTCTATAGATTTTTGTGGTTAATTAGAGACCAACTTTAATGAAAAAATAAGGTGAGCGTAAGATCAGAGAGAGCCCTGTAAAAGCACGAATACGGTAGAAAGAGTAGTGGATGTTTTCCTCCTTCCGTCTTAAAAGGAAGCCCCTTCTTTGATTACGTGAACACTAACTACATCGGAAGCTTGCATGACAAAAAACTCTCATTCATATGGAATCGTGGGAAAATATAGTGAGTAATGCATCTTTAGAATCCATGGTGGTAAAAACCTGGGCTGAAAGGCGGACAAGAGTCCTATCTCAAAATGATAAGAATGCCTCTTCTCTTAGATTCCGTTGGTAAACTACTCTGACCAACCCCCTCCGTTCGGAGGGACAGGAAGTGAACCAGTGGTCAGTCCAGAAGCACCCCCGCATCCTTGCATGTCTCAGAGCTATGCATTTCTCTTTGCACCCGCTAGTATTCAATTAACCCGGCACTTTCACAAGCCTGAAGCATGGGTGTCCGCTCTCGCTCACGCGCAGTGAGCAAAAATAGAGAAAGACTATGAACTTCAGTTCGGCTTTCTGGCTGATCTGATAAAGCGCTCCCTCTCCTTCTTATGTTATGCATTTGGGCATGAAATCCTTCCTTCGGTCGATAGCTAGGCACTTTACTATCCGTCTTCTCCTTTCCGAGGGGCTTCCCGAGACGGGACCTCCAAACTTATTTTTGTAAATCAGTTTGGATTGGTAAGGTCCCTCTGAAGATTAAGCTCTTTCTTTGGTTGGTTCTGAAAAATACAATTTTGACTCAGGATAACCTTAGTAGGGGGGGCTGGATCGGTCCTAACAAGTGTCATTTCTGTAATGATGCTGAGTCTACTGATCATTTGTTTGTAAAGTGCAATTTTTTGCAAAACTTATGGGATCTCTTTAATAGGTTTAATGATAGAGGTTTCAACTTGATTAATCATGATATTTATTCTCTGTGGGATAGTTGTTTGGCAATGAATAAACAGGATATAATTTTTGCTGTTAGTTTCTTAGCTGTTGCCTTTTGGACTATTTGGATTGAAAGAAATAAAAGGGTTTTTGATGATAATCAAGGTGTTTATTTTCCCTCTTTTGTGTAGTTTGTTTCTAATAACTTTCACATGTGGACAGGATTTGATGTCAGGCTGAATAGAGGATTGCAGCAAGGTGGTGGGGCCTCACAAATCTCTTCTCTCTCGGCTGCACAAAAGGGAATTAGGATACCTTCAAGGGCGGATTTATTTGCAGGGATAAGATTCTGATGAGGACTTGCTGCAGTAAAGATGTTCAGAAATTTACTTAGTTTTAGTTTTAGATGTTTTTATGAATCTTGGTTGTATAACTGGGTCGCTTCTGTTTTTTTGGCATTATTAGTTAAGCAGGAGGTGTTGAGCTCAGTGGTACCTGGGATTTGGATTTTAGGTTGTTTGCTTTTCGTTCTTTTTTGAGTCACTAGGTTGTGACTCGCACTTTATTTCCCCTGGTTTAATGAATTGGGAACCTTGTTTGGGGTTCTTTAAAAAAAAAAAAAGACTTGTGCTTTACTAAGTTTCCTAACTTATGCACAAAGAGGTTTCTCTCAATGCTCTGTAACTACGTTCCTCCTTCCTGTGCTCATTCTTGGGTGTCGGTCGGGTATTGGAGCCTACATTACCTATTCCTTTCTCTAAGAAACTGTGAAAACAAGGTCCTGCGCCCAGTCTACTTGACTTTGGAACTTCTCTCTCCTTCTTCTCTGCCAAGCCTAGCTTGCCCCATGGGAATAAGAAAACCTTGCCTTATCAGTCTCTCGTGCCACAAGATAAAGTAGTCCTCCCCTGGAAAATAGAGTTCTTTTTCGTCGTCTGTATGAAATAGAAAAAGTAGTCTGACTGAAGACTAAGGCCGAGGGACAGAAAATACTCATCTAGGGAGCTCACCTATTTATTTTTGGAATCAGTCTTGGCTTCATAGTCATAGCAAGGATAAGACTGGATTGAATGCTTCTTACTCACTCTTTCAATGCTATGTCTTTAAGAGATTGAACTTTCTACGCTATGTCTTCGGAATAGGCTCGTTTCATCAACTCGCTGGGTGCCCTTTGAGTCTCATCCATCTCCAGGCTAGTAGTTCTTTCTACGGAAATGAGAAACCGCCTTTGACCTCTTATCTTTTTTGTGTCCTTCTTTTTACTAACTCTCGCACTTCATCTTTCAAGTAGGGCAGGAGGGGTACTTAGTCAGCCATGAAAAATGGTAAGGATACATACTCTTACTCGAAATAAACATCACAATGCTTTGATCATGCAGGTCATGCTTAGCCTCACTCTTTTTCTTTTCGAGCATACATGTATAGAAAAGAAAGATTCGCAGGTTAACCCGTGTCACAATTGAAGCAGAAATTAGGAAGTGGGGCGGTACCGGCCAGATCCGAATTGCCCAGTAAGAAGGTAGAGTATACGTGGAGCCAGCCGCTATTTAGGAGATTGGCAAAGAAGGGAAATGCTATCAACAGGAAGCAAAAAAGATGAGGGATAAACTGAAACTTTAAATCAAAGTACGTTGGGAACAACAGCATCTTTCATAGCCAATAGTGGTCACTATTAAATCAAAGAATAAAAGGGTATTTCTCTCTACTTCTGGGTAGAGGATTTATTCTCGGCATCCCTGGGGTAAGGAACTAATTTGGTTGAAAACTCAATAGGCAGCCTCTCATACTGGGGACAATTAAGAAGATTGCGCAGAGCAACAGCCTTATACTTTGCCATCAAGCGTGGAGCATCGAAAAGTACACTTTCCTTTTTACTTCTAAGCTCGGCATACTGAATGAAAAACCGCCGGATTGGTCTCGTGCAAAGTATTGAGTGCATTGCCCATACTTTAGAGCTGAGCCAACGATTTCTCTCCGTCCTGATCTCTCTGATATGAAAATCTTCCATGGTCAAATTAGATTCTCAGCATGCTGTAAGGTATGGTCTCGCCGGAGAGGTCTGGGTGATACATTTTTATAGTTGAGTCAGACATATCGAATGCAATGAGTACCCCCCAGACATTAAGTCTAAGTGGAATGAACAACCCATCGTAAGCGACAGAACCGATCGGGCCGGTCCACTGTAACTTGCTGCACCTTGTGTTGGCCGGTAGGACAGGTATAACATGCTGCATAGTATTTAATAATCATTACGAAGATAGTACCATTTGCTTGCGTTCAATTGAGGAAAGTAGATGTAAGAATAGCACAAACCTTTAGATGTGGAGGAAAATACTTACAATCACCATTGTCCTTACGTTTGCCTTGGAGTATAAATAACATTAGTGAATTAACAACCTGCAGAGTCGGAATAGCATTAGATTTATTCATGTCTCATTTACTATCACAGTAAGGAATGTTACAATTAAGTATAAAAAACGGAAATCGAGAACTCACTTGATCTAGTAGATCAGAACCCAAAATAAGCATCGACGCTTGTTCGGTGCTGACAACGACATCCATGGGAACGCATCAACTGCTAACCCATTCAAAATAATATCAACGAGAATGGTTCCGAATAGAAAGTAAAAAGGAAAAAGAATACCCGGAAGGCGGAACATGACCTTTCGTAGAGGTCTTAGCCGGAAGTGATAGTCTAGCACAATCTCAGATTAGGGGTAGCCCTTGTCGGAGCGACAAATACATCTTTTTTTCATAAATAGGAAAAGTAGCTGTCCTAGCTCCATAGCTCGTAGCTCAACCGATTGCAACTAATGGGGCCGGTCATAGGACGCTGCTGATACCCGGTGTAGTTCTTACTGGCTTCCCCCTGGAAGGGGCCTTCTCTTTCTATATAGAATACGTCCAACCTGTCCCCACACGCCCGATCACTCACACCCCCCCTCGTGGAGTAACTGGTCGGGTCAAAGTTTCGTGTAGCGCTGCCTTTCATCGGGGGCCTTGCATAAAAAGAAAGAAAAAGCAACTGCTCTTTCTCACAAAACAGACACCATTGAATCAACTGCAGTACCAGCAGGCCCAGCAGCTTCATTCTCATAAGCTTAGGAACGCTAATGCTGTGTTCCGCGCTCTAACGCAGATCTGCCCTAAAGCGCGGTAAGCGGGCTTTCAAAGGCTAGAAGGGGTATGTGATTGAATCAAGGCTAGCACGCCATAGCATAAAATTATTCAACAACCAACCCACCCTATTTGTCAATCTGTTGACAAGCCTGGGAAGATTCCCTCTTATAAAGTAAGTCCAGAATTGGCAGCAATTAGAGAAACTAGTTAGCGAGATGTGAGAGTGTCTTTTACGAGCATCGATATTAAGTAAGTCTTCCCTTTCCCCTCGCGACGTAAAGGGCTGGCACTTCATAACTGTTTTGAGTGACAAGAGTGAAAATCTTGCTATTAACAGGCCTTTTGCTCATTATCTGCTGGATTTTGAGATGTTTCATCAAAGTAAAAAATGGAGTATGACGGAAGGTTGTTCTGAACAGTGGAAAGCTTTCAATAGATTCCCCTTTTTGCCTCCAAGCTGATCTAAGTACTGGAAAATAAACAAAAGCACCTTCAAAATTGACTTTTTCTTTATTATGGTTGTTGAATAAACTACTAGAACTTCATGACAGTGGCGGCTGCGAGCTATCCCACGCCCATCCGCTGCCCAAAAGATATTCCATAAAGGACGACCCAATAAAAGAAGTTGGGATCTCTAAGCTCAATAATCCATCAGAATTGAAGTCTCAGAGCCCTGAATGGGCTTCTTCCGAGGGACATTTCTCTAATTTAAGAAGAGCGAGCTTATCTGCGAGGGAACATGCATTTCCCGTATCCGCGGGTAGTTGAGTACGAATTCTACTTGCTTGAGTGACTTGATCTGCGGTTGCTTTCAATGCCCTATGCGTTACCAATCTACTAGACGGTCAGGTTCTCCGGCGATACGACCCAGATCTAGACTCCGAAGAGTGTAGTAGATCACAAAAGGGCACTCCTGTAAAGCTCGTTGGGCCTACCTCGTTCATTGGTGTCACGCAGCGGAACACCTAAACACAAGCACTAAACCAAAACTACACTATATATGATAACATGTAGGTCGGTCTTGTGTGATTTATTTAAGGAAAAGTGCTCTGCTCTCTCGAAAAGCAACTCTATTTTGATTCATTGCAACAGCGACTCTGTCTTGATTGATTTCAGGAATTGGTGATGCACGACTCACTTTGCTTTAAGTAAGGCATGCATGGGTAGAGTTCAAGGCCGTAGTGTAGTTACTCGTCTGTGTAGAAATAAGTCAAGTATGACTCCCCAGTCGGTCGGGCAGGTTTCATACTTCAAAACGTACCACTCCAAAACCTGTATGTATTAGGGACAATGTGAAGCCGAAGGAAGCTTGCTTGTGTCAAAAAACGAATTCCGCTCGATCTTTTATAGATGCATGCAACTCATCTACGGGATTGGTCCCATCAACTGAGAGTATCGAAAGCGCCGGAAGCCAGCCAAAGTGGTAAACTGCGAAAGAGCGGAAGCCATTTCACTATTGGACAAGTTGAGTTGAAGCTTACGAGTTTAGGCAAGAGAGCTCGTTCAAAGAAAACTACTTCTGATAATAGTTAAAGAGAGGAGAAGGGAGAAGTCAGTGCATTCCAGAGTGAAGTGAGGGAATAAATTCCAGCTCTGTGAGTATCTAGCTAGTAATTTCTATATGTTAAGGAAGATGAATCATATGTGGCAAGGAAGAGTAGTTGTTCAGTGTGCCAGGCAGAAGAAGCATTTGAAGCACTAAAAAGAGCCATGGTGTCAGCACCTGTGCTTGCCTTACCTGATTGCACTAAAACTTTATATATTGAAGCTGATGCATGTGAGACAGGAATTGGGGTTGTTCGTTCCCAGAATGGAAGACCTCTTGCCTATCGTTGCAAAGCACTAGGCATTAGAAACCTGCAAGTGCTAACCTCTGGTCTCTGCAAGCTACTATGGAAACTTGCCTCGCAAAATGATCCCCTATGGGCACAACGGCTGATACTTACTATATTATATTGCTTTGACTGGCTGAACACAGTTTAGTTCCATGACTTTTTGGAATTAGGGCTATAAGTAGGCAGTGTTTTTTTGCTAGAAGAGCTGCTCAATACAGTAAGCGTGCAGTCCGGGCACGCGCTTTATGAGGGAAGCAGTTTATCTTTGAAATAGGTGTTAAGCAGTGGTTGTTGTCTATAGGTGGTGAGAAGCAGGTTATAGGAGAGAAGCTGGTTGTTTGTATTTTCTCAGGGTAGGCAACCCAGCCCGGAGGGCTGCCTCAAGGTGGTAGCTGTTTGCAAGAAGTGTAGAGGTAAGCTGGGTTGTGAGGGGAAGCCGGTTAAGTAAGGTGTAAGTGCTCCGATAGGAACTCTCCTCCAGGGTAACCAACACTCCTACCTCGGTTGTTAGCAAGCACTAGGAAGTGTAAATGCTGGGTGTCTGGGCGAAGCCCTGCTGTTAGTGTTCTCTATTGGCACAAAGTAGGAGAGGCAAGTCCTAAGAAAGTTAAGCATGTATGTTGTAGGTGTATGTCTCTCATCTATGCGTATGTGTTTTCCGGAAGCTAGCTATAGGGTCTGTAAGGGAGCTAGCTATCTCTAAGGAAGCATATATATAGGCAACTACAACTCAGTCTGTTACAGAGTGGCACAATAACTAATGAACCTCATCGAGAGTAAAATACATGGGTTTATTTTCATCTATTGCATAACACGCACATCCCTCTAAACTCGTCACATTTGGTACTTGGATTGGAGAGAAGAGTGGGGTAAGAAGCGGGGTGTAGGATTAAAAAGGAAGCTCAGGATCTGCCGTAAGCAATCGCACAACCCTTGCCTCAGCAAGCAAGTAAGCCTTTCTAGAGAGTACTCTATTCGCGTTCTTCCATTATTAGGAATTCCTACTCAAACTATATCGTCCCTCCACCTAAATCAATTAGTAGCCCTATGGTCAGCTGCCCGGAATGTAGGACATTAGCACTTTCCTTTTTTTAGTCACCGAAGTCGTCTTTCTTGCTTAACTTCCCGGAACTACGGACCCGGCAGAAGCACAAGCTAGACAGAAGGGAGTGCTCCTTCCTTTCATGCTTGACCCGCTTTTTATTGCCCCGCCCCTTATAGTACACATTTGAAAAAATATTTGTGCTCTTATTATAATTTGCCTGCCGCTCCTTCATTCACTCAAAAATTAAGTGACTTACGTCTATGCTTTTCAGAAAACAAGTGTGTGACATTCGAACTGCTCGCTCCCACGTTCTCATCCATTGAATCTTGTATCAATGCTACAGTCCCTTTGTTTACCGTGAAGGGAACGCGCTGCATACCACGAATAACTTTGCAGAAATCTTTATAAAATTCCATGCTGTTGAAGTATGTGTAGAAATGGTCGTAATCTTTGGATGTTAACAAACGGTAACGGAGTGCTAGTTCAGCAGTAGGAGGAAATATTTCTCCACCCATCAAATCAATAGCTACATGGTGCCCTGTTTCTGTCAAGTGTATAGGCTTTCCTTTTCCTCTCGATTTTCCCTGTTCTTATGCAACGCATATAACTCTGATCTAGAGTGTAGTGAATAGAGGTTTTTTAGCTGATCCTCGTGTGTTCAATCGATTTGTTATACGGAGGAATGCTCGATAAAGTCTTCTCTTTCTTTGAACCTTGTTCATTGATGGACTGAGGAGTTCATTATGGGGTTCATCCACTCCAAATCAGCTTAAGTGTCAGAAAGCATTAGGGTTGAAATCTCTATTCTTCTATTCTTTGTTGATTCACACCATTAGAAGATGGGGCACTCTAACATGAAGTTATATATTTGTTAAGGATGAAGAGCAAAGCGGGATGGATTGAGTTCGAGCTGCTTTAGGAAGTCTCTGTAGTTAGAACAATATCCATCTGAGTGGTCCAGGGAGGTAAAGTAAGAATAATAAGCATTTATCAACATTTCTGACTTCTCCTCCCAGCTCTTGATGCTTTTTTTTTCTGTGATCAAAGACTTCAGTTCCTCTAAAGCTCTAACTAAGAGAGGCATAATTTATTTAGCGCATAAACTACTAGTTGGAGTTCCACTGTCATGAATAAAGAACACATATTCTCTAAGTTCATCAGGGGATAGTTTGTCTAGTACAGAAGTGTACTTCAGAATATTATTAATTATTAATAGGTTGATTTGTGATAGAGGCCTGGGTTTTTAATGCGTGAATATAACAACGGGTTACGTGGTCTGCTTTCGTTGGATTCACAATAAAATTGTCATGCACTGTGTAGATGTTTTGATCCTTGAACAACAACATGATATAGAGTGCTATGAGAGCATCTTTCTGATGGATGAAATTGGCAAAGCAGGCTCTCCTAGTCTTCATTCGGTCCCTTTCGGTGGAAGGGACTGTTAGAGAAACCTTTCTTCGTCTCTGTTTTTTTCCATCATAAACCCAGACAATGACGGTCTCTTTTTCCATATAGTCCTGAATTGTTCTGAAGTAGCGATTGCTGTATGCAACAGGTTTGTTTAGGGTAGCTGCAAACCACCCGCTTAAGTTAACCAGATTCATTCAATTTGGAATTTGTGGGTATTTGGAATCCCAAAACTTGTAGAAAGCAGCAGCAACAGTCATATGTTCATGTTTCTTGAGAATAACAGACAAAGCATCCCTTATATCATTAGCCGAGGCCATAAGAGTTTTTCCGTATACTAATGGCATATAGATTGACTTCACAAGCTTACGATTGAGATTTTAAGCAACTACTTTGCCGAGTGGATGTGTTAACTCAAATTTAAGGAATTCAGAGAGCTGCTTAATAAGTGAGGTGTCAAGATCCTGGATAGTTTCACCATCGCCACCTATCAAGTTGGTTCTTGTAGCCAGATCTTCATCCAGAAGAAAATAACTAATAATCTGGTACGCACTAGATGAGGCATCCATACTAATAGGAATCTCAGCTTCAGACTGAAGTTTCCCACTGATTAGAAGACGTTGAAACCTGAAAGCACTCTCTATGAAGAGGAATGGGTTTTTGCCCTTTGCAGCTAGATTCATGATCTCTTGATGGCTAACTGGAGACTTATTTTCTTTCAAGCCACAATGCTGGCCACTCATACGATGACTTCAAACTAACAGGTGTTTTATAATGCGCGTAGGTAGCGCAAGCAAGAATCCTGCATGTATCATCAGTAAGTTCTAGTGGAGTGGAGGACTTCGAAAGATGTATATTATTAGGAGAGAATAGTAGGAGACTTCTAGTTAAATCCCTCTCATGGAAGTGGATAAATCCAGTTCGGTAAACCCTACCACGAAAGTCAACGAAGGCAGGGAACCATAGATCATAATCCACGAGAGCATCAGCCAAATTAATTATAAAATCTGCATATCGGGCACGCTGGTATTTTTGATCCAGAATGTCCGAAATGGTACTAAAATGCAGATCTGATCTCTTAGACGAAGACATAAATACTCGCAGCCGTTCATAAACTTTGTTATAACGCACGTTAGCTAAGAATTCAGGCATAAGAATACCTAGATCTTCTAAGCTTTTCCAATTTTTTTTAATAAAGTGCAACATTTCTTTATTTACTCGAAAAGCTTTATTTTGCAACGATGTTATTATCTTACAATATGCTAGGCATGAGCTCTTGTTTGTGAATTTAATATAAAAGTGGTCATACTGGTGCTAGGTTAACAAGCGGTAGCGGGTCATTAGCTCATTATCGTAGGTCAAGTATCCACCGGTAATATCAGAAAAGTAAACTCCCATGCTAGAATGATCAAAATATTTCTTAATGGAGGATTCCTTAATACTCCAAGGAGTTGGTGGAACTATCATAGGAAATTGTTTTTTCTGAGGGAGGATTTTATGACTGAATAGACATTGAAGATAAGCTGGATTCTCATGTGACTTTTTACCCGTATTCCTTGTTACAGGTGGTGAATATATATTAATGGAATTTAAAATTTGTACTACTTTTCTTTCTAAAAGGAACTCTAACAAGCAAGAAACAATAATAAGGTATTTGTTTTTTGTTTTTTTAGGAGTGTATATTTTTTTATATTTTGACTTAGTTCCAATTAATCTCAACTTAGTAAGTTCATCAACCGTTTCTTCTTGATCCTTTTGGGTACTCTCCCAACTAAGCGCTTGCTTTCGAGAGCAAGTCACAGAGTAGTGAGTAAAAACACAGTAACTTGTATAGTCCAGAAAAGTAGCTGCTCTGACAAAGGATGAGTCCGCAGTTGCGTGAAAAAGAGAACACAGAACATAAAAACAAAGTGCCTCTAAGGTATACTCATCGAAAGGATTGATTATCCTTAAGATATCATCATTAACATTACCTCGTAGAATGATTTCTCTAGGCACTTGGCTGATCCTTGTTAATAAGTAGAGCAAACAAATAAGGAGCATCCTTTTATAATGTTTGCAAATCAAAATGCATGGTGATTCAATATTTGACTGGATTTCCCGTTTGATCAAGTCATCCCCAGACTTCTAATTATTAATGTTTTCTTTTCAGTACTTAAACACACCATGCGTATATTGCCTTTTGCCTGTTCCATCACAGTAAGTTTCATCTAAACATTCAGGATCTGTTTTGATTTGTTCAAGGAAAGAGTTTAGAAAGTCTAATTCATCTTTTGTGGGGGATGAACTAGAGTAGAACCTACGTGCATTAAGATGATAGCTCATTAGATTAGTTGATGAAAGAAATAGCATGTCACGGGATGAGCTGAATGCTTCTGCAAACATATGTAATTTCATGTAAGATTGGATATGAAAGGTGTAAAAAATGGTAAATCGTTTTTGTACGCAGTTGTAAGAACTGCGTATTATTAAACGTTTGATATAGTGGCCAATCATGAGTTGATCTGTTCTGTTCAGTTGGTTCAAAACTATTTGGGGGAACACGTCTTCACTATATGTGAAGATATTGAGTGTTGACAGCAGAAGTGTCAACATAGTAGTATTTGATCGGAGAAAGAGGACATTTCATTATGTATCCCCAGTTGGATGATAAACTAAATAGCAAAGAAGTGTATACGGTCAGCGTTACGTATGACCAGGCTCAGCCCAATCTGCTCCATCAGAGTGGAGCTAAACGAGGGATACGCTGTGGGGACTTCAATCCTCAGTGTGAGTAGATTAGTAGTAACTAAGGTACTCAGAATCATGAAGTGTACCTCTTGTTGTAAAGAGGCAGGGTGCTGTATCACGTCCACTCCAACCAGATGTTGAGTGTCATACACCTCCCTGAGAATCCGTATATCCATCCATTGTGTCTGTCTGAAGCTCGCAATGTGTTATGAAGACTGCTCGCAGTGTCAGACTCACTAGCTATGAAGATCTCTGTCTGTAGGAGTTAAATGTGGTGTGTTGTATGTGTGTATGTTGGCTCTAGGGAGTAAATCCAGCGGTTCTAGGGAGCCAGCTCAGTTTCCTAAATACCAGTTCCAAAGACGCTCAATTGTGGGGGTGCGAGCATGATCCATCAGCTCAATCCGTTCTCATGTGTACTTTCTACCTCGAGACGAAATGTCTGGTGTTTGCATATGCAGCGTCTCAGGCGTTCAAGTGACGGAGAGTTTTAGCAGTGGACTCCTTGGGTGAATAGATAATGATCAACACGATGTATATCATAATCACTACGACTAGTAATAGGAGTAGTAGCTGAGATTATATTTTCTATAGTTGCAGGTTGGGTGGTTCCATGTTCCTTGCTGCGATTTTTTTATGGATTCTCATAAGGTGGCACGAGTTGTGTGTCATTGCATAATATCACTCAGTGCTGTTTCCCTTTCTCATAAGGTGTCACAGGTGTGTACGGTGCTTAAGAGTATAAGGCTGGATCTTTTTCTCATAAGGGGTGACAAGTGTGTACGGTGCGTTTTTTACACTAGGAAATGAGAATTTCTTATTTGAAAGAAAGGTTGTGTTTTTATCAAAAGATCTTTTCCTCTTAGACTTGGAGTTTCATTATGTGTTAAATGCTCTAACTTATCTGTTTTACAGAGCCTGTAATGGGAACTGTTTTACCCATCCATGGCAGTGCCTGCTGACCGTGGCGTCTTCCAACTATTGTACTTCCTAGAACTGCGCAAGTACACCGACTAGATTAGATATGGGGCTATAAGTAGGCAGTGTTTTTTTGCTAGAAGAGCTGCTCGCCTTTTGACGGCTTGGCTTCGCTATCGCTCCTATGTAGTAGTCGGCCTTCTAAGGAGTACTCCTACCATACCATCATGCCGATGTTATAGTGCGTAAAGCTTTGCCAGAAGCAAGATGAGGAGGCGAAGCGTAGTATACAAGGCTCGTCCCGTGCTTGACTGACGAGCTCGTGTAGTGAGGCCTCGCCCTACTTCGACGACTCAGGGCTTATGTCGTCAACGAGCGTTAGAGCGAATTTACCAAGCGAAGCCTTCCAGGAGCTTCCCTCACCCAGCGAGTGAATGAATGAACGAGCCTAGCGGGCTTTTCTGATTCAGCTTCTCCGGTTTAGTTGCTTTGTTGGCATAATTGATTAGATACCCAATTTCCATAAGCTTTTAAATTGACAGCTTCTACAACGATAGGCATAAAGGCATGATTAGTTCCACAAATCTCACTGCACTGACCATAGTAAACTCCTTCTCGTTGTATCAAAATGGAGGTCTGATTTAAACGACCTGGTACAGCATCGCATTTTACACCTAAGGAAGGTACAGCCCAACTATGAAGTACATCAGCGGATGTAATAATCATACGTAGATGAGTTTTAGCTGGTACAACCACTCTATTGTCAACTTCTAATAAACGTAATTGACCCAATTCTAAATCATCTTCTGGAATCATATAACTGTCAAAAGTGAGTGACTGTTCATCGGAACTGTTATAGTCCGAATACTCATAAGTCCAATACCATTGATGTCCAATAGCTTTTATAGTAACGGCTGGATCTACTACTACCTCGTCCATTGAGTATAAGAGAGCAAAGGATGGTATAGCAATGAACATCAGGATGATACTTGGAAAGATGGTCCAAATTATCTCGATAGTAGTTCCATGAACAATCCTTTGCGGGATTGGATTAGTGTTTTCGTTGAAATGCCATAAAGCCCGAACCAACATCCATAATACGAAAACCAAAATGAGAATCAGGAAGAAAAAAATATCGTGATGTAAGTCAATTATTCCTTGCATAATAGGTGTCGCCGCGTCTTGAAATCCTAATTGCCATGGTTCCGCTGCATCACAAAAAGCGATAGTGAGGAATCGTTCAAAAAATTCATTAATCATCATTGGCAAATTTATCCCGTTTTTGACTAAGTCTCCCCAACAAGCAACGGATTGAGCTTTATCAAACCTAAAGCACGCTCATACTATTCTTGCTGGAGAGAATATATTGGTTTTTGAACTCAGTGAGGAACTACCCTTTGAACTCGGTTATAAACTACTAATGTATCCACCGAACCGAACCCATTAGTAGTTACTCGTCTGTTACGAAGTGTAGAGATACACGTGCCGTAGTGTATCTCTCCAAAAGAAGTAGTAGTTACTCGTCTGTTGCGAAAGAAAACAGGTTATCTCGTCCAGAGAGTTCATCTGATAATTGCGTGGGTTCTACCAACGAAAAGCAAGAAGGGTAAAGCTCCGACTGGCCGGAACAAGACACACTCAAAAAACACACTATTGACGAAAAAACCCAATGAAAAAGAAAGCAAAAAGAAAAGAGAAAAGAGAAAGAAGACGAGTAAGAAGAGAGGCTTTTCGTTCGTAACATGCCTACGTTACTCACTGGTCAGACTAGTTGGAAAAAAACTTTCTTTTCCTGAATCCGCCTACCCTACGTACTTTGTCCTAGGTTTTCTTTTCTTTCACCCCACAACCAACAGATGCTATTTATCTGTTTACGCTCTTGTTTTCCTACGGAAAAACTCACCGTGATCTTCACAAACAAGGTAGACAATTGCAGTGGACGGTTTCTTTTTTCTTCTTTACTTTTTTTTTTATATAATGTGGTCAGATTCATTGGAATCTTGGGTTGGGGATTCGGGGCTTACATCACAGGCACTTAAAACTTCCTTTTTATGTCTCACTTCTGTGGCTGGGTCATATTGTATCTGATTTTCGTATTTATTGAGCTGCATGCATCAGTTCGTTGAGAACTTGTTGTAGCAGTCAATCCTATGTGCCCAGACTACTGAAGTAATGGTCGGTCCAGAAAGAACATTGCAATGGATCCAGTAATCGATTGGGGAGAAATAACTAGTAACCTGCCATCATATGTAATAGATGCGTAGCATCGGTTTCTCCTGTAGTAGACCCGCAGGGTAGGTGTATACTATGCTTTTTATTAAATCCGAACCTATCCTTCCTCCTCCGGGAACCAGAAGACATGCCCGGGATAGATACATCCGTGTAGAAGCACGAGTCAGCAGTAAAGCCTGGGTAAGTCCGGAGATTGGCACAGGACCGCCTTGAGGCAAGGAGGAGATGCTAAAGCTTTTGAAAGCAGGATAAAGAGCAAGCAGTACAGAAAAAGTGCAGGAGGCAAGAGCAGAGAAGTTAATACTTACTATTAAAAGGAGGTAAGAACCAGTGGGCTACCGCGAAGTAATATCCGGCCGGGTACATCCATGAAAAACTAAACAAAAGTCAAAACGAATGATCGAGAACATAAACCCCTTAATATCTTAGGGGTGCTCCGGGCATTTTTAAAGAAACTTTCTTCTTGTTTTCAGCACTCATGTCATTTGGTCCTGCAATTCGTCCCACCTGACCCTACCCGACCCAAACCTTCTAAGGCGGAAACCATGGGGCAAGTGGTTAGGCGAGTCTCTTTCTTCTCTCTATATAAAGCAATATGCGTGTTCCAGACACTAGCCTGGTTTGGGTCAGTTCCTAGCAATTGAGTTCTTTCTTTATGCCATTATTGCGTATATGATGACCTAAGAAAGTAGTTAAGAATGTTCATATTTAATAGTGCAATAAGGAATGCCTGAACTAGCTTTCCTTCCTCGTACCAACCAACAATATGGAGTATATAGAGCACATTCACCTTTGATTCGCAGGGTGAGCTTGCAGCTTTCTCTCTTTTAATCCGACTACAGGTACGGTATTGCCTCTCTCTAGCACGGACATGGTTTTATGCTTTGAAATCGTATTATTTCTTTTTTCTGTCGTCCTCCTTCTTTATTACGGTAAAGTCGAGATTGGGACTAAAGAAAAGACCCTTGCAAGATTCATTATTGGTTTGCACAAGGAGATAGCAGATTCGGTGGAGTTTTTCCCCTATGCCACATGTTCGGATGTGATTTCGCTTGCTGTAAAGATTGAGAGGCAACGGAAGACAGGTTCATCTCGGGGGTAAGTAAGTCTTATGGCTCCTCATCTTCTTCGTCCTTTGTCTATAAAGAAGTCCCCAAACCTGATGCAAAGAAGAGTACTCCTATGGTGACTACGGTTGAAAACAGCAATAAAGCAAATAAGTTATAGAAACTTCTGGACTTGTACGAATTTAAAGTTTGCACCATGTAATAGAGCATCCTATGATAAAGGCGCGCAGCGACGATGGGTTGTTATACGGGAAGGGACTAACTCGTGATTATGGGAAAAAATTACTTTAGTTACTACTACCCACAGATTGAAAAAAGAGGGATCTTTTACTGTCACCATTAGCTTTACACTCATTGTAAAGCACAGGCCTATTTTTATCCCGAAATTGAGGATGTTAAGAACACCTTTCTTCTACTTTTTTTTTCTATTGCATGCAAATGTGTACCGGTAGCAAAAACCATCTCTCTTGTGATTCGATCTCCTCACTGCAGTGCAAAAATGGAGGCACTATTTGAGTGTTAGACCATTCCTGATTAGAACTTACCAGATAAGCCTTAAATATCTGTTGGAAAAAAGATTGAATAATACCATGCAACATAAAGGATTATGTAAGTTGTGGGGTCTGGATTATCAAATTGAATACAAAAGAGGAGTTTGTAACAAAGCAGCTGATGCTTTGTCAAGCAGAGAACATCCAGACAACAATGACCAAATTGCCCTTCTAGCCATTTCTGAGCTAATACCACAATGGGTAAATGAGCTAAAAGAGAGTTATGTGCAAGATGAGTGGATTCAAGGAGTGATCAACAAGTTTAGAGAAGGAGATGATTCCAAGGGCAATTACATACAAGGAACACTTGGGACTGTTTAGGTATAAGAAAAGGCTGTGTGTAGGAAGCTCAAATCAATGGAGGAAAAGATTTTTTTTATAAAAGAGTTGCATGATTCCAATTTAGGGGGCATTCTGGCATCTTGGGCACCTATCAAAGGCTTAAGAAGAATTTCTACTGGCCTGGGTTGAAGGCAGATGTGTACCAGTTTGTGAAACAGTGTGATGTTTGTCAGATGGCAAACAAAGGGAGAGCGTGTGTCAACTCCTGGACTCTTGCAGCCATTGAACATACCAACTCAAGCTTGGAGCAGCATTTCCATGGACTTTATTACCTGTCTACCTAAATCAAATGGTAAGGAAGTGATCTGGGTGGTGGTAGACAGATTAACAAAGTATGCCCACTTTGTTGCATTGTCACATCCTTTCTCTGCAGCTCAGGTAGCACAGTTCTTTTTCTCTGAGATTTACAAAATCCATGGACTTCCTACCTCTATAGTATCTGACAGGGACCCACTATTCACCAGCATCTTCTGGAAGGAGTTAATGGGTCAACTTGACATTAAACTTAACTTCTCCACTGCTTATCACCCACAGTCTGATGGGCAGACTGAAAGGGTCAATCAGTGTTTAGAAAACTACCTTAGATGCATGGTGTACAATCAACAAAGATTATGGAGTAGTTGGTTACCTCAGGCAGAATGGTGGTATAACACCAATTTCCACACTGCCCTAAAAATCACACCCTTTTAAGCACTCTATGGGTATGCTCCACCCCAATTACCTATGGGAGATCTACCAAGAAGCAATGTGTTAGCTGTGGCGCAACAGTTACAGGAGAGGCACCAGACCATGAAGGAGCTCAAACAACACTTGATTAAAGCTCACCCAAGAGAGGATGAAGAGGTTTGCTGACAAGAATAGAACAGAAAGGCACTTCCATGTGGGAGATTGGGTCTATCTTAGGATGCACCCTTATTTTAGGGTTGAAATCCAGGGAAAGGGCAGTATAAAGTTGGGACTAAAATACTCTGGGCCTTTTGAAGTTATAGAGAAGATAGGCACTGTTGCCTATAAGCTCAAGCTGCCTTAAAACTCTCAAATCCATCCTGTCTGTCATGTGTCTCAGCTAAAGAAGAGAGTTAGTGAGTCACAAGCCATCTCTCCCACCTTACCAATTCTGGGTCCTGAGGGTAAGATTCGCGAATTGCCAGAGCAAATTTTTTACAGGAAGCTAGAAAAGCGTGGCAACAGCGCTGTGGTTAAACTCCTTATCAAATGGACTAATTGCTCAGAGTAGGATGCTTCTTGGGAGGATTACGATCAAATTTAAGCTATGTTTCCTTAATTTTTCCTTAGAGACAAGGACAATTTCAAGAGGGGAGGAATGTTAGCTGTTCGTCTCCTGGAGAATGTTAATTTGGGAGTAGCCGGTAGCGTTGACATGAAAGACCGACTTGGACACAGAAGAATGAAACCACGAAAACAACGTTCGACTTGCATGTGTTAAGCATATAGCGTTTATGCCTATTTCTACTAGATATAGTGAATCTCAAGCGGAATGCTACAATACAAGGAGAAAGACGAAAAGCTTTATTGTTCAAGGGCGCTAGCTAGTTATGCGTAACTAATAGAAATCAGAGACTAGACCAGTAGAAAAGTGAGTATGCATACGGAGAAGGAAGAAGCACTGGAGCCGAGATGTTTACACAGTAAAGTATGTGTATGCGGGTATAGATAGATAGGAGGTTTCATCTGGAATAAGGTATTTAGTGGTGTACCGTAGAGGACAAAGAATAGGAAGAGTCATCTGCATCGATGAGATATTCCCGTGCATGGGACTGAAGCTCTTGGATTTCTAATAAAAGCTGAAAAGAACCCATGACTATTGAATTAGATTGGTTAAACCCACGTTTGACCACGTTCTCAGGAGATCTCTTTGTTTTTTATGAGTGGCTTAAATAGCCTACCTGTTTCCATTAACATGAAAACATCCCAGTACAGAAAGTATATACATCAAGTCTATGTACTAACATCAACAGCAAGTAGTTATATCTTTCTGTGTTTTTATCTGTGAGGAAAAAATGACTTCTCTCCAAGATTTGTCTTCGGGTCAAGATTTGCTTGATCGGCCTTATTTTTTCTCCGACCATCTAGATTTGGGAAATTTTACGGCCTGGCCCCCTCTGGGCCGGGTTGAATCGTTCTCGGATCGGGCACGGTTTCTTATTGCTACTTTTGGGAAGCATCCGAAATGGCTTGCGCCTCTTCCGCGCTCGCCAACCTTTTCAGAGACTGCCAAGCGGGGCCAGAAGGGAATTGGTACAGCGCATCATGTGAAATGGCGTTACGCTCACTCGCAGGCACAGGATAAGCGCATTGGCACGAATCTTGATTTTCCGACCAAGATAGATTGGCGTCGTCGGATGAAGGGTCGATGCTTTAGATGTTCTTCAAGGGATCATCTTGCGAAATTCTGTCGTGAACCAATTGTGTGTTTCTTGTGTAAATGCACTGGTCACACCTCGCAGAAGTGTCATTTGTATTTCCATGATACTATTGCTTCTTCTCACCAATCTCTAACCCTAGCTTCTTCTCAGACTAAAGTTACTGCTCCGACGATCCTTTCGTCTTCTTCTTTGATCGTTTCGTCGATTGCTCCGATGGCAACCACTCCGCCTAATCGGGCGCTGGTGACTATTAAGGAAGATGAGGAGGTTTCAGAGCGCATGCGGGAGATCGCAAGAAGTATTGTGATCCAAGCAGATCCGTCTCTTTCGCAAGCGGATGTGATCTGTGAGATGCGACATAGGTGGAATCCTGATCAGTTTATAGTCATCGAGCTTCCTTGGCATCGATTTCAAATCGTAGGGCCTTCGTTGGAGTGGTGTCAGGAGATGTTTCATCATGGCTTCTTTGAGTTCAATCATCTACCCTCTGGGCCTAGGGTTTGCCCGATTCTACGCAAAGTTGATGACTTGGATCCCAGAGCCCTCGTCAAAAGGTACACTGTTCGTATTCTTGATGTTCCCTATGGCTTTCGTACTTGGAATGGGTTGCAGCAGATTGTGAATTTTGGTTGTTTGATGAGTATGGATCCAGTGCATCAAAAGAGGTTAGAAGGAAGATGGATGAGGGTAGAGATTGATGTAGTTGAAAGAGATATGATTCCCGACTATGCTGTGTACAAAATTCTGTGGTTGAATGGTAATGTAGAAATGGTTAAGATTTGGTTTTTAGTGGAGGAAGAGGCACCTTGTGCTAAGGTGTTTGAGAATCTCAAGAAAATACCTGCCAAGATTTGGACTCTTCATGAGGAAGCCAGAGTGAATGCAGTTCCTTTGATTGGTTTGTCCAGACCTTTTGCTGGTACTGGCACCAGTAAGAACAAGAAGAGGCAAAGGAGAAGAAAGAATAAGCAGGGGACTGTGACTCCTGCTGGTTCTGACAATGTGGTTCCAGCTTTACCTTTTACTAGTAATTTAAAGCTTACTTCAGTACTCCCTAGCTCTGGTGGTGGTAACTCTAGTGCAGTTATTAGAACAACAGGTGGTAATTCTGGAGGGGTTAGTAGACCTGTAAGTGGTAGTCCAGGTGTTACTACTAGAGCACAAACTAGAAGGAGCCTGGAGAAAGGTGTGAGTTTTTCTGAACCTCTTTCTGACAAGTTTGATGGCAGTGAGGTGGTTGGAAAGGGTAAAGGTGTGGCCATTGATAAAGAGTTTGAGAGGCAACAACTCAAGAAAGCTCTTAAAGATAGCAAGTTAGCCGCTAGCAAGCTGGGTCAATCTAGTGGTTCTGGTGCTGGGACTGTTAAAGACGCTGTCAATCAATCACTTGTTTTTCCTCAAGGGAAAGGTCAGTCAGCAAGGGGGAATGTGGTGACTCCTGCCGATAATATAGGGGGTAAGATAAAACTAGACTTCCCTTCTACTGGAAGGAAGGATGGAGTGTCAGCAAAGCTGCAGAAAATGCATGCCTCTGTGCAAACAGGAGCAACTCATTTGCCTCTCTCTGATAATCAGTTAGTTGAGGAGGTGATCTCAGAGGCACCTTCTTCTAGAATTTGATCTACTGCTCAAAGAGGGCTTTGGTGAGCCATGCCAGAACTTGCCTGCCTGTGTTAAGCATATAGCATGAAGATCAAGTCTATATGGAACAGACGAGAGAATCACCGAATTCATTATTTCAAAATAGCGGCGCATTTCCTTCCCTATAAGAAATAATGAGAGAGCTCTGCCGAGTCATCCCCGGTATAATACAGTGGTGAGGCACAGCATATTAGTTCAAGTTCTCAAATTCAGAAGTCTTACTTACGCTTTTCCCAACACTCATAGTTTACTTGGCTACTTCCTGGTTCAAACATTCCTAACGCTCATATCCTGCGTTTAATTGGCTACTTGAGGTGCATTCTTTATTTTCACTTGTTTTATCATATATAGTGAGTGTAGTTTTTTTATTGACTCTACTAGTGTAGTTAGCATGCCTTCCGTTCCAGAAATACCTAGCTAAATAGGTCCAGAACCAGAGCCTTTTTTTAGGACAGATTGCTTACACTAAAGAGAAAAGAATCTGTAGGTCGAAGAACCGAGAGGGCCGGATCAGAACCGTCCTTCCAGACCCAGCAGTATAGAAAAAAGGGACGAGACTTTCTTCGTGTTAGCCGAACTGGGATCGGTAGAAGGCAAAAGGCATTTCCGCCCGGAAAACAAGTGGGCTTTTTCGACCCTCTCTTAATAGAATCCTCATTTGCTCGCAATTGGCACCCGGCCCAAAACAAGATCCGTAAGCTCCTGCCCTCTTTTCTTGGCTCGTGATGCCGTTCAGTCTCACCCATGCACGCACGCACCGAGTACCTTTATGCCACTGATGAATGAGGTACTGAGACCATAGCACAATTAGAGAGAAGTAATGATACTATATATCCGCGGGAAAGAGCGAAGTACTTTAAATATCCATATCTTTCCAACTCCGAAGACCCATAGGTCTTCTTGCAAAAGGGGCATGTCTTGTCTAGGCAAAATCTTGGAAATTAGAACTCCTTTACATGTCTTCTACTTTAGAACCGCCCTTTTCTTTTACCTTTTATATAAAAAAATCATTTCTCAAATAGGAATCATCTCAATCCATTTCACATCCATAATGCGACCTCTTCTATAGGTAGTTTTATAGAAAGAAGTTTATTGTCCATACATACCAGCTCCTACTAATCTATCCTCTGGGAACGATTCATCCTCTTTTGGATCTCCTATACACCTGTTTATACCCAAGCTCACAATTCCATTCTGGGTTATTTCCTTAGTGAGTCTTTCAGGGCCTTGTCACATGAGTCTTAATTTAATATCTCCGAATATGAAAATAAGTCTCAATATCTTCATAAATAATAATAGTGCTAATTAGTACTGCATCTTCATAATTGTAAGCTGGCATATAAGCTGTTGTTGTTTTTTCCTAAAGCGAGTTACCCACCAACTGTAGCTGCAGCGTCCGCTCTAATTTGCCCTTGATGAATAAAAGTTTTTTTTTTTCTTAACTAAAGGAATGAATCTTTATAGTGTTCCCATTACTTGATAAAAGGATCTTGCGAGAGTATAAAAGACCTTTCGGTTATAACCTACAGCCGTTTGGCCTTCCTGTACAGAACAAACAATACACTTCTACGAGAAGAAAGCGGAACTGCTTGGCGCTGCATATTAGAACTCATTAAAGCCCGATTTGCATCATTATGCTCGATCAAAGGCGCGTAGCGATAAGCTACAAGAGTTCAATAGTGGAAAAATGCTTCGTTGATGAATTTGTATGCAATAGTTAATAGGGAAAAATCTCTTTTAACTTCATCGTTACCTACTGTAAAATCTTCATCTATATTTGGTAGAAAGCTTCGCTAGGTCCTCGGAGTACCACTCTCTCAAGCTGCTTTTTGGATTATTTTTCAAGCTCGAAAGGCAACTTTTAGACGGACAAGTTCGGCGAAGAATGAAAAAAATAAGCCTACCTATGTATCGATTTTTTTACTACTTCATGGACCGACTCGTACTTAATCCCTCCTCTCGACAGAAAAGTAATTCTTTCCCTATCCCCTTAGAAGGGACACATTTCAGTTTGGCTACACGAGTCTACCATAGTATGACTGACGAAACTTTTGCCGCTACGCGCCTTACACAGAACATATAGATTCTGCCCAGTGAGTAACTACGGCATGTTGCGAACGAAAAGAGCTCAACTAGTCCTTTTTCTTGACTAGCACTGGCTTGTAAAAAACTTTCCAAACAGCAAGTCGGTAGCAAATAAGTCAATAGCAGTGTCGGATGCAGCAAAGAGTCAACACGTTGGCTAAGTGAATCGATTGTTGCTTCCTTCCCTAATGAAATGAGAAGGTTTAACGAAGTGAAGTAGGGCTTACGCTTCCAACCCAATAAGCTCTGTTTCCTTTTTTTATTCTTCTCTATTTTGAGTTTCATTGGATGAAGGCGCCAGTATAGTTTGAAAAAACAACAAGTCAACAACTCTGACAAGTAATTAAATCCACAATTCATTAGGTTTATAAGCCAGAAGATATCTAAAAACATAGATAGACTCTTCACTTTTATCTTTGCAGCGGATGTGCTACTTAGGGATTGATGAGCTTCAAGCCGATGCGCCCTACTTGAAACCGCTTGTTTCGTCGCTGGAGAGCAAAAGCTAAAGCAGAGTTGCTCGACTGTTAGTTAAGTGGAGCAATGGTTAAGTAAAGTATGATGAAACCCGGGAAAAAGCGCATACCCGGGGTTTCCCTAGGGAGCGCACTCATCTCCTGTTGAAAAAGGAAGATACCCGGTAAAAACGTCCTACTTTGAAATTTCCCTAAGGTGAGTATCTGATTGTATGACCAAAAGTAGTCGTTTTGCATATAGGCTGGCATAAAAAGTGCATTTTACAAATGAACTTACTGAGTGAAAAGTTGGTTTATGACTTTTCTCGGTAGGGAAGTATAAAAAGTGGCACTTTGAAAAGTGTATTACTGAGGGCAAAGTGGTTTTATCACTTTTGACTATGGCTGGCATAAAACAAAAGAGATTTTCCTTACCTCTTAAAGCCGAATACCTTTGTTCGTAACATTAGTAGTTCCTCGCTGGATCGATGTTTACTTTCTTCGGGTAAGCTTTAGAGTGGTATAGGTGGTATGAGAAGTCGCAGGTCTATGTGTTATGGAGAGATCGGGCCCTAATCTCATAGGGGAAGGAAGAGGGTGACTTTCCAATAGGGAGCAGTCGTTGTCCTGAACAAGCGCATTATAAAAATCCATATATCTTTCCAGGTTAGGAAGGCGAGACGGTTCATAAACATGAGTTTCGGGGAGCAGTCACAGTGGCACGTTCATAGGGCGGAGTGCTAGTTCTGTCTCTTGGGCTGATCAGAGAGTTCGTTCCTCTAAGTCCGGGTGCAGGGTAGATCAACAACCTCGCTGCGCCCCTTGGTTTTGACTTTCACTTACCGAGTGGGGGGAGATGGCAAGTCTTTGACTTAGCCTTTCAACGCTCCGCGCCTTTCTTGATTCCGGGTTGCTGACACGCAAAGAGCTGGCAGATCAGCAGATCAAATAGGGGTAAATCCATTCCATGAGTGGACTTGGGAGGTTTCGAGATAGATCCAATCCCAACCCTCTTCGATCACTGCAATGACAACAACCAGCCCCCTCATTCTAACAAAACAAATTCTTCTTTCCTCTAGCTTATGCCCTTGAAGTGAAGGGAATTCAAGTGGGCGGGGGATCCGCGCTTTAGAAGTCACTGGTTTAGGTAGCTGTTTTTCGTATTCGTGTCCGCAGTGAGTGAAGGGCTGAAAACTGGTCTCATAGCGGCACTTCGAGACTTGAGTTGTGAAGCCCAGTCCAGTACTGCTTCGTGCGTTGATGGTTTGTGAAAACCTATTATTTTTGAAAGGATAACTCCAATCCGGTGGCTGTAGGAGCGGAATTTGTAGCTTACTATAGAAATCTGGTGGCCGGGGTTCACTTTCTTCAAACAATTGGCACTATAGACGTAATATAATTGCCATGTTCCGCGCTCGAGAAGCTATCTATTTGACTTTCTCAGGCTGGGTGAAAACCATGTCCTTTGGTTGATTGGTTCGTACCTGGAAGGGCCATGGAAAGCGATAAGTTCCTCCCGGAATTGACACTAGTAAATGAAATGTATTTCATTCCGCGCTTTAAGATTCCAAAATATAGTATAAAGTATATTTTTAGTTGAGAAGGCTTTTCGTTCGTAACATTAGTAGTCAAAAGTAATAAAGGTAAAAACGTACGTACGTCAGAGACTATCTTCACACGTTCTAACACTCTTCTCAAAGCATGCATATTTCCAACTACGTATAAGTCAAGTACACACCAGACCAGTGCACATAGAATCACTCAGCATTTTTACCCATTCATTTGCCACCTAGGAGTGAGTGATTCGTTTTGGTATCAATCAGTGCCATTCAAGATCCTGGGGGATACTCTGGGTGCTACGAGGCGCGAAGCGTTGGCTTTGCTATTCGAAAACACCAGATGGGTGCGTGCGTCATTGCCTCGTAACCTTGTCCTAAGCTAGGAACATGACAAAAGTAAGAAACAATGAATAAGGCGCGAAGCGGCGCGTGCACCACTTGGCATACAAGAAGCAAATCTTATGAATTCGACAGCTCACCCCAAAGAAAGACCGTTTCTTCGTCTCAATTGTAGAAAGCGATACAACTGTTCTAGAAAAGGAGCAGGCTCGAAGAGATCAAATTGCTTCTATATTTATATGTTCACGAGTGATAATAGCCGAGGAATAAACAGAAAGGGAGACAGTTTTCCACGTTCTTATAGCTCTTGGATCCCAACTACAGTGGAAAAACGTAGATGCTAGCATTCGAAAAGCATTTCAACTCTGTAACGTGATACCTATCAGATCATTTCCTAAAGCACTTAAATATCTTGTTAGCGTCGATCAACAACCGTTTTTATGGAACCGCGAAAGCAATTCGCATGATTGAATTGATGCGCACTAAAACCAAATACATGCATCTCGACGTGCCTTACACTGGTGAACTGACAAAAGGACCTAGGAAGCAGAGGAAATCTAAAGAAAAGAACAAGACATGGGACGCGAGTGAAGTAGGCACGTGTAGAACCAAATTGAGAGGATTTAATTAAGTATTAATGACGGTATAAGGGCGCAGCAAAAAAGGTGGTTCCCTTAAACTAGGAAATGTTGCAAGCCCGCCCATCAAGCAAGCGTTGGCCAACCTGAGGCCGCGCCCGGTGCCCTCTAGGTTGTGAAATTGAACTTCAATTCTATGTAATGACGACGCTTCGCGCCTAGTTCAAGTGGAATAGATCCAGTCAAGTTATTGTAGCCAAGATACAAATACTCAAGTTGAAAGAGGGATCCGATCCAATAGGGGATCTCGCCAGCCAATTGGCCAAAATCTTCATATGAGAGTACAGGGGTATTTCTGGAGCAAGCTGTGATCACATCATTCGATAGTCAATTCTTCTGTAGCATTAGACGTTAGTGAAATTGATTATAATCAGGCGCGCAGCGGTTATGAGTGGGAAGAGTGGAGTTTGGATAAGGAAGCGGAAAAATAAAGCATTATGAATGGAAGCTCTAAGAAGGGTATAGCTTTAGCAGGCACGAAGTGTTGAGTTTCTGGTTGAACGTGGTATTGCTGGTATAGTATAAGGCGAATCCAGTAAAGAACCTGAAAGGGCCACAAGTTCTACATCTGACTCAACAGCTCCAAATAGCAAGTGCCCTTTCTCCAGTTCTGCCTTGATCGATGAAATAAATAGTTCACCAAGCTATTTCGCCCGCCATTACGCTCTTAAAGTGTTGTTGAAATGATCCTATACGTAAATTCATGCATGCTTAGATTTTCTCTGTCCTCAGAAACGAAGAATAGGCGCGTAGCGAAAAGGGAGGGCTGTGTTCAGCTTATTCACTGAACGCTCGGCTAACTACTCCGCCCGAAGAACGCGTTTTCACGAACAAAGGTCACTTCTTCGATGGACACGACCACAATAAGTAAAACTACACTCTATATGATATAATAGAATTTCCATTTCCCCAAAGAAGACACAAATCGATGAGGCCCACGCCCCCATTCATTGGAGTCAAGAAAAGAACACGGCTTTCCCCAAGAAATTCTTGGTGTAAGACTCACTCGTAAATTCCCTGCTTCATAAGTACGCCAATCTTTTCTTTCTATTTCTATTAAGAACATTCTCGTTAGTTATTTCGATGGAACCCGTCCTGAAGTGAGCAGGGGGCCGGCCTCAGGCGCGCAGCGAAGAGAAGGGGATTCCTACTTTAGTGATTGTGAGACTCTAGCTGTATGTAACATCGAATTGGGTTTACTTCCTTTTGGTTTGAATCTACCTATGGTTTGTAAACCGCTGCGCGCCTTTGTTATATATATATGACAATGTGGTGTTTAGGCATTGGTATATGCAATCAGTCAGCACCGCTTTCTGTTTTACGTTGTAAAGTCTCGGTATAAGCACAGGCGCGAAGCGGTTGTTGAGAGGGATAGGAATATAGGCGTGATAATTTGGAATAGCTCGATCAGTCCATGTAGCCCGGGCGGGCGAGAAAGAAATAGATGACTCCTTTGGAGAAAGAACTCCCGATAGCGCGATGTAGTTGTGCCCTAGGTGTGCTTGAATGAGAGCCGGATCAACTTTCGTAACCCTTCTTCCCACTTCGCGTCCTACTGGAAGTAGTGTATCAAAGTGAGGTATGGCAGTTGTCGACTTATTGTCCCGGAAAAAAACTTTTCTGCCGGCATACCCCAAATATGTTTCTTATACGGATTCATGTACAATACGGGTAGTCATACCAGACACGCCAGCAGGTGTATCACCAGAATTTCATGTAAATTGTGCACTGATACAGTGGAAAGATAAAGATATGCTTATCTGGCAATGGAAGATCAAATCTGAGTTACCTGATAATTTTCTACGTACCTATCCCAAGTTAAGTACCCTTGCATTTTATGGTGTTAAAACCTCCACAGAAAAGTACCATCCTTGGCGAGGAAGATATTGCATCGGCAACCGGATCTGTGTCAGGTAAGTATTCTGCCATCAGTTGCTTACTTGGTCTACCCTATTATCTTATTGTTTAGTTATAACCGGAATCCCTATACCGCCAAGCTACTGATTCTGATTCTGTTATTCAACCTGAGCCTTCTGAAGAGTCCATTCCCCTTTAGCCGGTGGAGCTGGTTCTAACCTCTTCTTTCGCTTACTTCTTTAGGAATATCAAGATTAGTCCACTACTAGAGAAAGAGCCCCTGTCTTTGGCGCCTAGTCTTCAAGTTCTTCTTCAATGTCAATTGTAACTTACTCCAATGCCGCCTCGTTCCTATCTGATTTTGACAATACCAGAACATCCTCTGCGCTTTGTCCTGGATATGCCATTTCGTAACTCAAATCTCTTGACTGAGCGGAAGGAGCTTGCAAAACAAAGTAAGGGGTGCTGCTTTGGGGAATTTTTCAATAGGATGATTTCAACCTGAGAATAAGCTTACCGCTCTAAGTCGATATATTATTCTCTTTCCCTCCAAACCTTCCTAGTCGAGCTTCCACCTCCCCTAAAGTGATGGGAGCAACTAAAGGACTTACGGGCACTCATCTCATGGATACCCCTTCTTTTATTAAGCCCGAGTTGGGGCATCTAGTTCAGTATCAGATAGAGCAGATAGTGAAGTCCCTTGGCAAAGAAGGTTGACTTCTCTGTAACTTCCGTACTTCTGTAACTTCTCTTTAGCTTAAACATGGAATTGGTGAGAAAGCCCAGCATTGCCTAGAATAGAGGGATCGGTCCCCCTGCAACTTCTTTGTTCTCGCGCGAGTGCAAAGATTCGGAACTATATGGTTACAGTTGAAAGCTTTTAATGTCTATCTGCCATGGATCGTCCAGTAGACAGGCTCCCATAGGAGTGAGTCCATGGCCTATCTTTTCTTCAGTGATAGGCTTTAGGAAGGATTATTCAATGCTTGTCTAAGAAAGACGATGAGTTCACTACGGAATGAACAAGATAAGGAATGATGATAGCTGATTACCACTGGCTTTTGATTGAAACTAGAGGGGCTTTCTTGTAATGTTTTGAAACAAAAAGTACAAACCCAAGATAAGAGATCATTTCTTTTCTTCTAGCTCTTCCTTCGACTCACATTAAGCACCCCTTTCTTTCAGGTCTTTATCTACATGTATTGTGAACACCTCCTATCCTCAAATACAATCCTAACAAAGGCCTTCGGCCTATACATTTCTAGAGAGATGCCCTTAATGACCGACCTGGGGAGCTTCGATCTCTAGGATACATAGTTCTCCTTATCCTCAATAAGGAAATCAGTAATCTTCTATGGGATCTTAACACGTATCGAGTGGTCAAGAAATGAGGTAGCAAATGTAATTTGCTACGGGTCGAGAATATCCCTATCGACTCTAGGGTGAGCTGAGTCTGGTTCCCCATATTATTAAAAAACCCCCATCTATTAGATGAAAGGGGTGCTCATATGGTTGAGATCCTATGGGCCTAGGAGATGCAAGGTGTTTTTTAAGGATCGATCTTCTCTATCAGTGACACGGAGCTCTATCTATCATTTATTCTTGGATGCGCGATATCAGAGAAGACTGATTCTCTCGGACTTTTAGCCTGAATGAGCCAAGGAGTAGTGATCTAACACATAATATCATATATGGTTGGTCCGGAAAGATGCCTTCCCTTGTAAGGACGGTAGAAGGTACCTCCGGTTCGGGTTTGCGGAGTAGTCTGTTTCGACTTCTTTGTTCGTAACTACGGCGGCATGTGTAGAACAAAAAAAAGGGGAGTGTCCTTCAAATACGAAAAGCACGCTTCGCGCCTAGCTTCTTGGACAGAAAAAGAAATTGCGTGCGGCAGGAACGAGTGAAACGACTAGTGGTCCTCGGAACCCTACCCGAATATTCCTTGCTTCAAGACCCGAGTGCGTTTACGAAAGAAAACCTCTTCTTCAAGAAGAATTTTAAAAAGTGCGCCTTTACTATTGAATGAAATGAATGAATGCAAAATCATTCTCCCATCCCATTCGTCGAAATAGAAATAGTGGCTCCATTTCATCAAGGGCGAAGGCAAGGCTTTAGTAGTAGTAGTAGGCTAACAGGCGGTACTCGGTATATATAATGTACTAGTTGTTACATTTGACTTTTGTTTTGAAAAGAATAGTGGGTATGCGGGCTTCTTTTACTTGAGTTTGGTGTTGGTTTTTTCAGTGTCTTTCTCCCGGGGGGTCTCTTTTCGTTGTAGCTCCGTCCGTTCTGCTAGCTGGCTTAGCCTTGCTTGGCTTGTGTAACGTTTTGGAGAAGTGTGAAGTTATCTGCTCTTGGGCATTTCATGCTTGTACGGTTCTTATGTTGTTTACGGCTTCTCTTGCTATTGAAGTTGTCTGAGCATAATTGGATGTGTAATTCCCTCCAAATCCCTTGAGAAATAAGTGCTGCATAGAGAACAAGAATATAGCTATATATTAAGATCCTGGGTGAATGCTCTTTCAAATCAATTCATCATTATAAAATTCCATATGCACTGTTGCCAAATCAAAAAAGCATTTATGCTCCATTAGAAAAACATAATGTAACATATATACCCAAAAGCGAAGGAACGGAGTTACGATCCTTGGCAAACAAAATAGAGAACATCAAACCCTCCTTATGCATATTTTTCAAAAGCTGGCCAAACAACACCTCCATTTTATCTATTCCCTTCCAGACAAATAAACAAGGAAAAAGGGTTTTTGGGGAGCGCTTTTCGATTGAGAGAGGAGGTTTTTTTTATAAACTCAGACACCAACAAGGCGGTTAATCCACCGCCGAAAACGAATTGATTGCTAGAGAATTTCGTACATCAGTGTCGATATCCAGTCCAGATCCACCATTTCGGAATTTTAGCTGTTTACATAAGAGTATGAGCCACTTTATAGAGAGATTCTTACTGTTAAAAAAAAAAAATTCATGCATCTATATGTATATAGTTCGCTTTTGGTGCTAATGCTCAAAAAAATTAATATTATTCCCATGCACAAGTGCTAATTAGACGGGTTTTCACAGAAGGAAGAAATTTTTTATATAAACTAAGAGAATGCGTCTTAACTCGAAAAAAAATAAAAAAAGGAAGCAAACCTTATTATCTAATTAATACCTGTAAGAACCAAGCAAACAAACTTGAAAAAGAGGTGCTTTATAATTTATCTTGTCGACACTAACATCATGCACAACTTTTTACTGGCTTCAAGTAGAGGTGCCCATTCAAAGGTAGATGGGCTTTAATATTTGTGAGCAGAAAAGCATCATACATATATACGCGCATTCTGTCTTTGTCCATGTTTGGAGCCTTTGAATAATTAAGAAATGCTTTAACCTTTACCCAGTGAGGAGTAGGACCTCTGAGATTCTCATGGGTAGGATAGATAGGTAGGCTCGGGGAGTCAAGTGGTTAGCTTAGGCTGATACTGGATAAGAAAAGTCCGTGGGGGATAGTAATCTGCGGCGTTAGGGTGTAATATAGAGAGGGTACGACGTAATCGATCAACTAGCGGCGTCAAAGTAGAACCTTTCTTAGGAACTTCCAACAGGTTTCTTCTTGATAACCCATCTTCGAAAGATCACTAATGGACTCTTAGCACTCTTTACAATAGTTAACGATTTCTATCCTGGCATTCTTCTCATTAGTTACAGATTTCACTCTTATCACTATTGACACATTTTACTACATTGACACGGATCACTCTTTACACAATATACTTAATTGACACTCTGAACTCTTGACACTTTGCAACGAATTGACACTCGGAACTCAGTACACTATATCACACATTTACTCTTCCAACTACTCTCTATCTTACTCTTTTGAAACTGCTTTATTAGCACTTACTTCTTGCATATTGACTCGGGACTCGACTTTGAATCTTACTCTTTTAGGAACAATAAACCTAGTGATTACTTTCTTAGTCAACACAAATTCGAGCAGAAATCCAGAGACTTTATCTTTTATCCTTTCCCATAGAATGTCCGTACTTTTCCTTTTTTTATTTCACTCCTTGCCACAAAGTATCCAAATTGAATCTCGACATGGGGACAACTCAACATTTGCACCAGACCATGCACGTCACTTTCAGTGTTCCCACGGTTTTTAGTTTACTCTTTTTGGCACGACATGGTTTACTTCCACTTTATGACGAACCTTGCACATTTCTTTATGGTGCCTCTTTGCATACTTCTTATTTTTACATACTTTGATGAGAAAGGAGTTGAACCCCTGTCACTTTACATGACATGTCTTCTTTTGACTGTATAAATGAAATCTGCAATTTTCTTTTGGCTCCAGCTTTCACTTCTTCATCCTGCACATCTCGATCATTTATGAAAACTTATGTGTATAGTTTCCATAATAATCAAACATTGTTTACAGTGCAGGTTTTAAGGAAATTCATGTGCTGTCGGGCTTGAATGGACACATGAGTTTGCCTCTGGCTTCAATATCCACACATTTTTTGTTATTACTTGTTTAGACGAGGAGGGATACCATTTTATGACATGGCATAATGTTGCTTTTTTTTTTCAGCTCTCAGATTGCGTGATTCTAGTTGTCGTATCTCGAGCAGTTAGAAAGGCGGCTATAGGATTGAAAGTACGAGGCGAGATAATGATGGGTCAAGACTGTATCTGCTGGTGTGCTGCTCCCGCTCGGTGAATCGACTAAGGCCTCCTCCACCGGTACTGTATTTTGCTCGCTTTCCTATTCAATTCAAATCGTGCCCTGCTATTGGTGGCTTCGTTGGTGGATTTCTGCATCCATCTTCGCAGCTTTTCTAGGTTATATGCCCAGGTGAAAGAGTTGACCATTAAGAAAGAAGGTCAAAACCAACCAGCCTTACTTTCCTCTTAAAGCATCATATATGACAATCCTAAGGGAATGCAGCGAGGCCACCTGCTCTACTGTCCTACGTTATTAGTGTTAAATAGCTGACCTCCTAAAGTAGTGAAAGAGGCTCTCTTGCTCCCACTGGCCAAAGTAAATCAAAGAAAATAGCGCATTCATTTGTTAAGCATCCGGCGAACAATCTCGCTAAGCTCTTCTAAAGTAAAGTAAATTCCGGCTGTCCTGGCTCGTGATAGATATGAATGTCCAAATTGACAACTCTTGGGGCGACACCGTTCCCAACTCAGATGGCTGGACTTGACGTTTTCTGGTTTCAAAACTGGGCCACTTGATGGAATAGTAGGAGGTGCAGGCCGTCAGGTCGATAGATAGGCGTAGATTCTGTGAAACCCATACAATTGATTCCATCGGTATTCCATGAGTCAGAGATAAGATAGCAAAATTGAGGATAATGAAACCCGGTACTCTTTCTATTGTTCATTTCCTATGAATCTTTCTTCATTCACTTCATGGAAAAGATATGTTTCATTTACTTCATTTCCTTTCATAGACAGTCTAGTGAAGCTAGCTTACTAATGCCAAGAACTACTACTCACCAATACCTATCCTTACTAATAAACGATATATTATATTCTTATTATTATATTTCTATATGGACTCATATTCGAGTTTCGTAAAGCTATACTTTAGAGAAGGCAAGAGAGATTCTAGGACCACTTGCCCATAAGAATAAGACCGAACTGAACTACCTGTAACTGTCCTAACTGCCCATGTGGACTAACCCCCTGAAATCACTTTCCCTACTGCTACGTTGAAATTAAAATGCCCGCCTCCAATCCGCTTAGTTAGACCAGACTCTAAGACATATGATTGTTGAGTTAGCCAAGTGAGGGGTTCGTTCAGCCCGTCAAGAAAGCCATTCTCGGTATAGAAATAGATAAGAAGAGCTCCAATTAGGGGCAGGCAGACGCAATAAGGAAGGTAATCGATTGACGAGACCCACCGGAACTTCAACTTTCAGTCTTCTATACGGTACCTGCCTGAGAAACTTTAGAGATCGCCTAAAGCAAGTTTGATAACTTTTCTGAAGGCACTCTCCTAAGCGTGATAACTTACTTGCTAGCTAGCTTTTACATAAATACCCCTACCCCTTCCCCTTTGTCTGTTTATCTATAGACTTAGGTTTAAAATAAGTAAATTCCTTAAAGATAAAGCAATTCGAAAGTAAAGAGAATGCCCGTCCTCCGTTATGAAATGAAAGAAAGGACAGAAAGCTCCTCCATTTTGCTTATTTACTACTAGGAAAAAGGTTCTATTTGATAGTACTTTGACTTGGTGGTATGGGAGTAGGGTAGAACATTGACTCCTTGGATAACTAAACATAAAAAATAAAGCGAAGTTGATAAGTATGAGGTAATAAGTATTTTATTGTCCAGCATGATCGGTTTCATAAGTCCAGTTGTGCCAGAAGCACCCATTTCCTTTTTTTTCTGGGGCTGTTCACTACTATACTTCCCAGTGAGGAGGGGATTTGCTAGCAGCAATTTCTATTAGTTTCAAAGAAGCAAGTGGTTTAAGTAAAAACTAGTATAGTATAAAACGGAAAGAGCCAGCCAGCTCTAAAAGTTATAATTTGAGGCAAGCAAAAGGGAACATACTTATACAGATGATGTTAATACCCCGCTCGCTGCTCTATGGTGTTATTTTGCCTACTCTTAGCTGGTGTTATTTGTCCTACTCTACCTAAGACGTTAGAGCTTCGAACCCCACGTTCCAAAACCAAAGTCTGAAGCTAACCATAACTTGTTTTTGGTGTTAGTGCTTCTTTCGATCACTCTTCTTCTGTTTCTTAACTGAATAAAGTTCAGCTCCCAATTGATATAAATATTCAAATATTGCATCTATTCGATCATTACAATTTGGAAACAAAACGTTCTTAGTCCTTTCTTTCCCCCCTATGAATAAATGACACAATTCATATAGATCCAGGGCGTGTTTATTGATATTGTACCTTGTGAGAGATGTATTACTCAGCCAATCACTTACATATTGTGATTGAGAAGACGAAGCCCCTGCTTCAGCATCAACATTCACTTGTATTTGGCTGTTGATCGGCGGAAGTGCGGGTTGAGCAGGTTGTTCCACTCCGTTTGAAGGTGATGGCGGCTGAGAGTTGAAAAGTGATTCCACAAATTCGTTCCAATCATCATTTGAGTCAGGTGAATCAGCAGCGTATGCAACCGGGATAGTGAATAAATCAACAAATAAGTTACAAGCACAAAAAAGTAACATGGAGAAGAGGATGTCTCTAATGAAATTATTGGAATAGACATAGCAAATAATGAAGTTTCTTAGTATTGTGATTTTGATCAATAAAGTTTGAAAGAATTGAACTAAGGTTAAGAGGACTGAACTGCTACAAGATAGCCCAAATTTCATAGCTTCAAAGAGCATCTTTTTAGTCATTGACAAAAAGCTAATTAGGAAAGGATTTAGTTCTTTAATTATCTTAGGGAAAATCATTTTGTTGTGATCTTATAGTTGTTATGTTTCTCGACAAGGCGCGTAGTGGGTAAGCAACGAGCCCTTCTGTATTAATCAAAGAAAAGCCAAAGAAGGCTAAAAGCAACTGAACTCAATCAACCGCCTCGTCGGAAGATGAGTTCGTGATCCATGGCCGGAATGGAAGTTTAAACCATTCCTTAAATCAAATCCTTTCCTTTTCAGTACGAAACCAATACTGGAGGTCATTAAGGTAATTGAAATAGATGAAAAGAGGAAGAATTGTCTTTTGAATGAGGATTTGCTTCCAACTAATCAACTAGACTGTGATTAATACACACACTATTGACGATAAAAGAAAGATCCAATGATTGGCAGAAATACACGACATACGAGGATGACAGACAGATACAAGTGGAAATTCCACTTTGATATCGGGAAAACATATCTTATTATCTTGTCTTTTTTGATTCTTTCTAAAACAGATCCTTTGTTCATTGAGCTGTGATTTCAGCATATGCAGCTGGTACAGCTAATGTCTCGCGTCTCACCTCTGAACTGTGCACAGTTCTTTTGCTCTTCGTTGTTGCTACACTTTCAACATAGGTGGTGGTCTCTCCTTGGCTTTCAGCTAATTGCTGAGAAGTCAACTTCTATTTAATTTCTTAAAATATTGATTTGGTGATGTTTTGGCTAGCATTTTGTAAGAAGAGAAAACACGTTGTTCTGGGTTCTCCTTTTCCCATTACTTAGAAACAGTTAGCCACCGGTTCAGTCAGGTACAAGATACTATCATTACCGCCTGGACAATTAGGCATCCAACCCGTAATCGCAACGACCCAATTGAAAGAGCGGAGCTCTACCAACTGAGCTATATCCCCCGAGTGGAGTATGCATGAAAGAGTCAGATGATTCTTTTATTCTTTTCCTTGGCGCAGCTGGGACATCCTGGATTTGAACCAGAGACCTCGCCCGTGAAGTAAATCATCGCACCTACGATCCAATCAATTGGGAGATAATCCATAGCTAGTCGCTGCTCACCCCTTGCTTCTTCGATCGGGTAAAGAGTACCAACCAAAGAACCCGTACCATGCTTCCTTTTAATACTTGAAGAAGGAAAAGCTTCCTTAGCAAAATCTCGAGAACCTAAACTAGTCTTATACTTTTTATTCCCACTTTAGCTGAAAGCTCTGCGGTGTGGAAGATCCAATTTCCTGCTTGGAAACTAAGGAGTTTTCCATAGGCACTCTTGCTTTCCCCTAGACTCTTATAAGCTGACGGTCTAGTTTTTTGAGTCGAATTCATTCTCCGATTCCTGGTTTCGTTTAGGAATAAGTGAATTGTTCAGGATAAGCTAAGGAAGTAGTGAACAAGAAAACCAAAACTATCCTAGTCCTTTCACTCGGGTAGGCATGGTTCGACAGATTAAGTGACTTACTAGGTCGGAATAATTCATTCAGCAAATTACTTACGGCGTATCGAGGATCAATGTATTACTAAAATTAGTGTAGCATCTTATCTTGTTTATAATATTCTTTTATAAGGGATGCCATAAAGTCAAAGCTTAAAATCATATTTAATTAAGTTCCATATAGTTATTAACTTGCTTCTTTTGTTCGTAACTACTCTTTTCCACTCTATACTAAATACGTTACTCATCTGTGTAGAACAAAAGCTTAAGCGCACTATTATCAAGCCGTTGTACTCTTGAACGGTTCAAGATAAGTTAAAGAATCAATTGGAGTGGGAGTTTGCTCTGATTGGAAGGATAGAGGGTGGTGCAGATCAGTTGTTGAAGAAGAGATGGGGATAAGGGTAAATAGTGGTTGGAAAGAAAAGCGAACAACGCTGGTAAGAGTTCTCATAAGCCATGATAATGAGGTTTGGGACAGCGGAATTGGAGTAGGGGCAGAACGATTATAAAGCCTGAATACGGAAGTTGACAACGTCGTTATCATCTTGATTTCTTTGGTAAGAACTTGCCTGTCCTAAATCCTGACTGTATTAATCTATAGCCGTCTTTAGCCTTTATTAACCTAACATAAAGAAACCTTTCCTTGGTAATGATTAGTGCGAGGTTGACTTGCCTATAAAGTGTGGAAACCTGTAGGTTTTAGTCTTCAGCAAGAAGGATTGTCCTACTGCAAAACAAGAGAGTAGTACACTTAGTGACCCTAAATGGTTCTCCACACATCTTTTACTTATCTTTTCCTTGGCATAGGTAAGTAAGTGAATAGGCTGCATTCTTAGTAATGGCTGTTTCCATACTATGCTACTATAGATAAAATCCATCCAAATCCAAGAATAAGCTTACTGTCGAGATGTTCCAGCTATCCTGCTACTTAGGAAGAAGCGCTTTACACTCCGAATCAAAAACTCAAGCATGATTCAATAGCTCTTCGAGAATGTATTACTTTAGGTATTCCGACAATTTGTTTAATCGATACAAATTTTGATCCAGATCTTGTAGATATTCCAGCCAATCACTTACTCATGTGGTTATTTACGGAGGATTCAATCCCTCATATGCCTTGCAGAATCATATGAGACCCTGGTTATTCTATCCACTTTGTGGAACTTTGCTTTGTTTTATCTTTTCTGATTTTATTAGTACTCAATAGCTTTCCACCTCGTGGTGCTTACACCTATTGCCTATCACAAGTTATTTTCAAAAAACCTCGTACGAGAACTTGTATAGAGAAGGATTTCCCGCTAGAAGCAGTTCTTCCATACCAACTTAGCTACCCGGCGCTGCTTCTCCGGTACACCATAGATTGGTCCTGCGCTAGTGCGGTCTTACTAGGTAGGTTCCTCCGCAGTTCTCCCTTTAACACCAACGGTAGATAGGAACCGAACGGTCTCACTCTTTCACCCCCCTCCTCACGTATCCATTACCAAGCACTAAATAGATTCTAAAAACTAAAATAGAGATTCGCTAAGTATATTAAAGAACCGAGTAGTAAAAATATAAATAAGGATGCAAAATATTATACGCGTGATTTGCATTTATTTCCTAATTTGCTTGCGAGCAGTCCTTGCATTAGTATGAGTTCGTTGCCCGCGTAAGGGCAATCCAGCTTTATGACGAATTCCACGATAACTAGAAATCGAAATTAATCGTTCGATGTTGCCTCGTTTTCCCCTCTTCAATTCCCAATGAACAACATGATCTTTACGTATAATTTTTATAATTTGGTCGATCTGATACTTAGTTAACTCATTCATCTTGATGTTCCCACTGATACCTAATCGAGAACAAAGCAGAATGGCTTTTTTAGGCCCAATTCCATCTATTTTAGTTGAGGCAATTCTTACTTGTTCATCGGGAAGTAATCTAGCTCCTGAGAGATATGGCATTCTTTATCCTGCTCTTTTACTGGTCTTCTCGGCTGGAATCTACCATGGGCTACACCCTCTACTCTCGAACCAAAGACTATATCACTCGAGGGGTTTAGAATTGCTGGGGAATTCCTTTGTAGCTAGTTACTTGTGGTAAAAAATATCGCCTTCTCTTTCGTATTCTTTCTTATATAACTTTCACTTGACCGGGCGGGCCGGAAAGGTGAGACCGGGGTCGTACGCCGGGTCGTCGTCAAATTTCGGCAATGGAAAAAAAGCAAGAAGGGGCTCCTCGGCCTCTTTTTCTTTCCATTTCCGTCAAATGCCCCGGCTTACCCTGGCTCTGACACCGTCCGGGCTCCCGCTAACGCCCTATGCTCCCCCGCCCCTTTCGGGGCGCGGTGTTCCCCACAATAACGTTACGACCACTGAACAAACGTGGTTGACGAACGTAGTTTATGCGCCGCTAATCTAGCGGCTTGTCGAGCATTTGACAAACTCACACCATCCATTTCAAATAGGATTTGCCCCGTGGACACACGAGCAATCCAACCCGTAGGATTTCCTTTTCCTCTTCCCATTCTCACCTCCGTGGGTTTCCCCGTAATAGGAAGATCCGCGAGAAGTCTTACCCATATCTTACCATTTCGTCGGAATTTCCCGTTCATAGTACGATTGAATTGTCCGCTTATAGCGCGACGCGCTGCTTCAATGGCTCGATATGAAAGATGACCAGCTCGTAAACTTTTGGTGCCATATCTTCCAAAACCAAGTTGTGTACCGTCCGGTTTGCAACCCCGACTACATCTGCATTTACTATATTTACTAAATTTCGTACGTTTCGGATAAAGCACATCCCTTTTTTTTAACTATATGAGATCCACACTTTGACACCTAAAATACCGTAACGAGTAGATACTTTAGCTGAAGCATAATCTATTTTCTGGTTAAATACATTACAAGATGTTTTTCCATACTTTCTGGATTCAGTTCTAGCTATTTCCGCGCCTCCTAATCGACCTGAACAAGAAATACGTAGCCCCTCCACCCCTGTTGGCATTCTTAATGGAATATCCTTGACTATTTTACTAAAAATGGAACGAAATGAGATTCGATTGTTCCTCGGTTTAAAAGATATGTCTTGAGCAATCAGAGAAGCACTTTGATAAACAGATTTTATCTTTACGGACTCAATTAAGGTATTTGTGTTTGTTCTATTAGACAAAAAAGATCGCATTTTTTGAACTTCGGTCAAAGAATAGTTGTACCCGTACGGGATTCTCCTCTTTCTCAGTAGGATCTCTATCATCATCTCTATTCCCCTTATCAAGACTTCTATCCTACCTAGGTCTACACATTGATCTCTCAATTCCATTACCTTATTCTGATGCCTTAGGATCCTAACTTTGTTCCTTAATTTTCCTAGGAGTTGTTCCCGGGCAGACACCCACCGTAGGGTCTTATCCACCCCCCCAAGCGCATCCTTTAGGAATAAATAGAGGGCACCGAAGAAAGGAAAGAGCGAGATGCTAGTTTTTCTTGTTTCCGCGATGCGAAGATCATTGGCCAAGCGAATGAAGTGGATCAACCTCTTTTTGGCTTGAGCCAAACACTTTTTCTCGCTGGTTGAGCTTTCTACAAAAAAAGCGATGCGAGAGCGTATTCTCTTATCTAAGCTTTTTTCCTTCGCTCCTCCAGGTTCAGCTACACCCGATGCCACGAAATGATTGAGAACGTGGACGGGGTCAAAATGCATTTTTTTCTTTGTATTCAATAAGTATTGCATTACCAAATATTTCAAGGAGGGACGCGCTGCGCGGAGGATCCTTTTTAGTAGATGACTCGTCGGGCCGTAAGAGCGGGACGCCCTTGCTATTAAGAACCTTAAGACCAAAGAGGAGGGGTCTTTCAATATTTTGTTGAAAAGGGGGGCTATGTCATTCAGGAAGGCTATGTAATTGCCAACCTCGGCGTATGTAGAACGCTTGCGGGCCTTGCTGACCCGAAGTGATTTAGTCGTTATCGATGATGATCGGTCATGGTATCCATAGCGTTGCATCTTTTTCGGCCAAATCCTTATTTCGTTTTGCTTCCTCCGGTCGTCGAGCCTGATCGACTCGACTCTTTTCCCTGCCGCCCGGCCTCCCACTTCCTTTCGTTCTTCCTCTTTACCCTGGAATGAGGACACCCGCTCGACCTTCCCAAATGCCCACCATTTGGCCTTCACCCTTACGGGTCTTGATTTTGCGCGTCGTTTTCGTTTCCGTGGTTTACGGGGAAGAAAGAAATGAATAAATGTAATTTTGGGAAAATGTATAATAATACACCTACCGAGACGAAAGCCAAAGGTGAGTCTCGTTAGTGGACGTATCGACCCAAAATAAGATCTCAGATTGACATCTTGATACACAGATTTACCATAATAATAAATAGAGTCAATGGTGGCAGAGCCGCAGTTTGAGCCGCTTCTTTTTTTCGGGCTTCCATTCACCAGCGCAGACTACATACAAGTGCTCCCCGAACCGTGCTGGATAGTTACCCATCACACGGCTCTCAAACCCAACCTGGGGAAAAAGTAAAAGCGCTTGATCCTTTGCCCAGTGAGTAACGTATAATGTTACGAACGAAAAGCCGGCTGCCGTGGTTCGGATAAGTAAAGTCCCTTCGGTCTGAATGGTAGCTGCTTAGTCTCATCCGAGAGCCCCTGTGCTTTTTTCTCTTTTAATGGTTGATTTAGGCTCCTTCCGCTGCGCTATCAGGTACTACGAGCCCTCTGTCCCACGCATCTAAGCAGCTCACGCGGTTCACCGGTTCCACCGAAAAACTCTCATTTGGTTGCGAAGCATAGTGCGGCGGGCGCCGAGGTATCTTCTTGCGGGTTATTCACTGATCTGCGGAGCACTTGTTTTTTTATGGACGCGGCCGAAGACGAGATCAGTGACGGCATCTCCAGCAGAGCAGGGCGCCGGGACCCGGGATGCGCTAGTGATCGGCACATAAGGGGAGTATTTGCCCGCGGGTTTCTCGGTTTGGTATTCGGCACCTCGCGTTCATGATATCTACATTCAACTGTGCCCCGGAGACACGGTCGAAGCACGCCCCGTGTGCGTCTTTCTTTCACGACATGCTCTGGTCCTTCCTGTGGTCTTCTAGCGTTATCAGAAGTCGTGTCCGCCCCGGACATCTGCAACGTCCTCCCACACCTGGACAAAGAGATAAGACGGACCCATTCGGTGACTTTCGCGGTCGCCCTCACTAAACCAACTTGGATCTGAACTACGATTCAGATCAAGTCTGACCGAAATTGGATTTCCTTTTCGTGCCATATGTCGCTTTTTCTTGAATTCCCTTAATGCCCTTTCCTTTCCTACAATGCAAGAGTCCCGATTCCATGCTTTGATTAGCATTCAGGACCCAGAGAGCTGCCTTCGCTTTTGGCCTGAAAAGTAGTTCGTATTCCTATCATACCATCATGCGGATTTTATAGTGCGTAAAGCTTTGCCAGAAGCAAGATGAGGAGGCGAAGCGTAGTATACAAGGCTCGTTCCGTGCTTTCTTGACGAGCTACGTAACCACTTAAGAAAGAAAAAACCAGGATTTAAAGACATTATCTCTTCTACAAAGGCATTTACCGAGCGAACGAAGCCTTCCTTCCTTTTTTTTCTGACTTCAACCGCTCCGCGCCTTCCGGAATTCTAGCTTTATCATCCCTGCTATCCACCTTGAGAACCAGACTACGCCCCTTCTTTCTCTATCTGCCCTAGCTTTGCTTTCTATGAATTCCATTCCGGCCAACTGAGCGAAATCGCTTCAAACATTCATTGCAGTCATCTTTCGAGGATGTTTGCTGGCTAAACAGAGTTGACTTCCATACGTGCACTGAACCCAGAATGCCCTCTTCTCATTGCCTGTCCCTCCTTGAAATGGTCCAAGCTAAGCTCATAGGTTGGAAAGAAAAAAGTCTATCCTAATAATGAAGTGGAAAGCCCTATTTATTCAATTGCGTTCTTTAAATCCGGATAGAAGTTCAGGTTATAGGCTTTTTCCTTCCATAAAGGCACGCTTCAACTTCAAGGATCTTGAACCAGGCTGCCAAAACCCAGACTCTTTACGAGTTTATGTAGATGGCTCTCCCCCCCCCGGGTCCTTCGTGAATCAGATAAAGCCCCAATTCAGTTCTCTGCGCATTTAGATTATTGTTGCAGTGTTCTAAGTGAAGTAGTAAAGAAGCTTGCTTGTCTGTTCGGCATTTGTAAAGAGGTGAGCAAGCTAGGCGCAGACTCGTGGCGGGGTATAACTGAGATGTGTCAGAGATAGGCTTTTCGAATATTTATTTTTAGGGAATTTCCGATGAAAATAAAAGTATTATGCCAGTCTACTTCCCCTGACACACGCTGCACTGCTCTGCATTGACTGGGCGGCTAAGAGGCTTTCCCCCCTCCGAAAGTAAAAGAGGCGAAAGCAGGTAGCAAGTTCTCATCTTCTAAGTACCTTTCGCCCGGCTGCAATGACGCAGTGGTCTCAGTACAGCCCCTTTAACTGGCACCGCTTTACAGACTAGTGCTAAAGGCAAATAAGTAATGCCGCCACAAGAGATTGAGAATGGGCAGCTCCTGCATTGATGGTGACGGTAGTCTCTCTCTCAGCCGGCACAGCAGACTTCTCAGCTTACTATGCCACGCCCGCTTCCTTCTAAACATGCCCCTCCCTGCATTCCCATGCTTCCCATCTTTCATACCCCACTCCCTTTGGTTATATATACCAATAGATCGATCATCTCTATTTCGATCTTCTTGCTTCTTTCTGTTCTGCCTTCTTCCAACTGAATGAATAAGGCCTCGGTCACACTTTTTTCATTACGAAACTAAACTTTCCTCCCATTGGTGGCATCATCAACCCAACCTCATCTACACAATAAACGGCTGCAATAAATAAAAAGACACTAGAATAAATATCTAGTCGTATGGAGCTTTTTGGGAAACAAACCTGGCTATAGTTCGAAAAGCCGCTTCTCGGCTTATATAAGTATCATCTTCTTCTGTTTTCCTAGGTTCACGTGTCTCAGCAGATGTATGGCACTGTCGCTTGGGGCATCCCTCCTCACATGTTCTTCGGCTTCGTAAGCACACTAATAACATTTATGTTACTACCTCTACTCAATCTTTCCGTTCTGACTGTTGGAAAGCCAAAAACCATAAGCTCTCTTTTTCTACATCTACTTCTCGTGCTACTGCTCCACTGGAGCTTATTCACTATGATGTATGGGGACCACCCCCCGTTGTATCCAATAAAGGCAATAAATACTCTGTTCATTTCATAGATGATTTTTATATATTTTCTTGGCTCTATTGTATTAAAAAGAAATCTCAAGTAATGCAAGCTTTTCAATCTTTCAAGGCACAAGCTGAAAATCTCTTTTCTACTTCAATTCAAACTGTTCAAACTGATGGAGGCTCTGAGTATATACCTTTTACTCGTCTTTTCCCACATATTGTTCATCGCACCTCCTGCCCGTACACTCCAGAGCTGAATGGAGTGGCAGAGAGGAAGCATCGGTATATAGTAGAACTCCGCCTTGCTGTTATGTCCAGGTCATCAATTCCCCTGCAATACTCGGATGTAATTTTCACCAGCATTCTATTTCTTAGAAATCGTCTCCCATCAGTCTCTCTATCTAATCTCTATCCTTATCAAATCTTCTTGTGAAAAGCACCGTATTATTCCTTATTTCGCATAATTGGATGTCTTTGTTTCCCTTATCTACGCCCCTATAACACTCATAAACTGAAGTACAGATCAGCTCCATGTGTGTTCTTGGAATATTGTGATACTAAGAAAGGAAGCAAATGTCTCAATCTGGCCAACAATACCATTTACATCAGTCGGCATGTTCTCTTCGACGAATCTACATTTCCTTTTCAATCTGTGCCTTAAACTACACCCACTACTTACTCCACTTCAACATCTTCTCATACAACTCTTCCAGTCATCTCCTCAGTCTCTGCTTCTCCTCTTAATTCCTCTCGTCCACCTCCTCCTTCCCCATGTCCTTAACACTATCAACAACCGACACACTCTATGACCACTCGAACCACAGATCGCACTATGAAACCTCAGAAATTCCCAGATTTCATTGCCTACTCATCTACCCTGCATCCATTGCCTCCTTCCAATCAAGAGACTGAACCAACATGTTATTCTGTGGCTGTTAAACATTCACAGTGGCGCTCAGCTACCTCTATCTGTCGCTCCCGAATCACCTGATCAATCAGCTCATAGCAGGCCTCGATGTAAGGACGAACTCGGATCAAGTGCTCAACCGCTGATAATGAGGGATCCAGATCCAAAACATAAGGCCGAGTAGAGAAAGGAAAGGGAGTGCTCTGGCTCGCGAGAACCAGACCGTCCACTAATCCCATCAGCAGACCGGGAGTAAGACCTGCACAAAACAAGCATTGGTAAACACAAACCCTAATACGTGCATAAGTTTGGATAAAATCCACAAATGAGAAGGAAAGAAGAAAATAGAATATACCTCCAGAAGGATGAATGGAATGAGTAGTGTCAACATCAGAAGACTGAGCCATCTGCAATAAACCAAGCACAAGAGATATAATACCAAAAAATACCCACGATGGGGTGAAGAAAACTGAACAACTCCATCAAATGCCAAAAACAAACGATATCAAAGTCAAATGTCATACAAAGTACATAGCCAAATCCATGCAATAAAACCAAACTAGAACAGAGCTCGTTTGCACAACAAACTAAACCAAAACCCTAAATCAAATGCCATCAAAGCAAAACATAAGCAACCCCTAAAAAACCCTCAAACCTTTCACTCTGGAACTGCATAAACAGAATCATCATCCACCTCAGCATCTCCCTCAGACATCTCCACATCCATAGCCCCAAAGTCACTATCCTCCTCATCAGTAACAAGACCCTCCATGTACACATCAAAGGGATCAAGGATACCATGAACTAAATCCTCCACCATATTCACCTCGGGCCTCCTCATCCTCCTCCATAGGCTCATATCGGACACCCAACTCCTCACGAATCAGACTAAAATAAAAGCGAGCCCTACGCCGCCGCATAAGAAGCTCACGGGGAATGTCACGTATCTCAGCACCACTCTCAAAAAGCTTCTTCATGAGAGGAATGCACGTCTCCCACGCAGTCTAAACCTTCTCCAACAAATCCATGGCCAAAGGGTACTCATGGCGGAACCTATCCAGAGCCAACTGATTATCATGCGAATCACTGAGACCCTCCAAGCCAAGACAACACCAACCCTGAAAAGCTAAAGCCACCTCATAACTCTGGCGATCATAAGCATCCAGAAGCCGAGAAAGAGAAAAAATGATCTCTCGAGCAGCCATAGCGGTGTAAAATTCCTCTCTCAGAATCGATGCAGACTCATAAGTCAACCGCTCCCACAAGAGAGAGAGAAGTCAGCGAGCGGCTGCACAAGTGAGAATAAGAAAGGATACCACTGCGGAAAGAATCCTCAGAAATCTCCTGGTCTAGCTCAAGGAAATAAGGACGGCCATGATCGCCGAAAGGGCAAGGCGTGCCCAAGCTAAAAGCCGAGAGAGAGTACCACATCGCAACAGAGGCCCCTACCACTTTTCAATAATAAAAAACTTACGGAAGTTAGGGAAGGGAGCTAGGCGAGAGGATAAAAAGTATATATATATATAATACATTTCTTTCTTTGCCAACTTGGGGAACAAACAACTAGTCATTACACGGGAGCAGCATCGTTCCTTCCTACTGAGCTCTCTACAGCTGTGTCAAGGTTAAACTATTCATTCTATACGTTCCACCCTCAACTCGTGAAAACGAAATACGTATCCTCGGGTAAGCCAAACAAGGCTGGGCTTCGACCTAACTACCCTACTCTAGTATGAACGAACAAGCACATACATGGGCGATAAAAGCAAAGCTATTATTTTTATTGCCTTAGACCCGGACTGGGCGGGTGATACGCAGTACTAAGAAAGAAGTATACGTCCCGGGTTTAGAAGTCCCACCAGCTTGCTGATCTTTCCTAAAGTGGGCACAAAGCCCGACTGATCATTGATGGGCTTGGTTACACAAGATCCGCCGAATCGACTTCATCCACATGCCCATGTCTCTTGGGCCCATCCCTTTCTTTCATACCTCCCCCACTCACTTTTCTTTGCCAATGCAGGACTAATAGCCGGCTAAGCTACGTACTAGCTCGAAAGATAAAGGTTGTTCTACAAAGGAAGCTATCCTGCTGAGGGATAGTATCAGTGACAAGTGCACGGCTTGTTCAATTCTACCTCATAGCTGCAGAAAGAAGGGCTCGGCTAAAATAAGTTCATGGATGACTCTAGCTAAAATAAGTTCATGGATGACTCTAGCAATGTCTCTTCGTTAGGCACAGGGTTTAGGCGAACCCCACCAATCTATGGGTAGAAGTGGGTGGTAAGTAGATCGGGAGAAAGAGTGCACTGTCCCATGGAAGGCCTGATCGCTTCGCGCCTCTAGCCGATTGCCTGAACTAGACTTGTTACGGGTCCATTGATTCAAAATAATGGTGTAGCGCCAAGCCGAGGAACCAAACTACTACGATTAAGTGTAGGATTCAGCATCATCCATAGCTGTTCCCGGCGGGCGACCAGAGGAATAGTAGATAGTAGATGAAAGTAAGTAGTTTATTGATCGTCCGCCTATCAATTTGACTTTACAGGTCGCCCGCCCATGTGGCTTTCTTCGGGAGAGTTCTTATACCTTTTTATTTCGTGACATGCTTTTAGTCATGTATCCTTGAAGTCATAACAAGTTGACTAGGTTCGTCCCTCTTTTTAGTTCCGGACAGGGAAGTTTGCTCTCTCGCCTTCAAATCTCTGACCACCCCCTTCTCTTAGGGGGACCTCGAAGAACTACTTTTATTCCTTGCTTTCACGTGTACTTACAACCCCAACCCCCTGCTCTCCTAGGGGGCTTTTCCTCTTTCTTAACTTCAACCATTTTAAGAGGGATATCTCATATAGCCAAGTTGACAATTTACGTACCTTAGATCCATCTTACAAATCAACATTCTTTTAGGAATCCCTCATTTCAGTCAGCGATTGTCCGGCAGGCTTCGCAGTCATCATATTCTATAGCTGACTAGAACTATTGAATTCACACTCTATCTATATGAGAAAATGCAAGTTCAAAAGTTCAGCTCCGATTGCACTTCCTTGAAGCGCCGCTAGTAGCATCGGCAACAATTGATTATGTAGATAAGACTGACTTTTGTTCACCAGCCGCTATTCTTCGGCCGCTGCCTTTTTCTGAATATGCATTTTCCTTCTTGCATTTTGTTAGTAACCTTTGGGTGGCAGTTGAGTCAAACAAGGCGGCTGTGCCAGAATCTACTAGAATACCATTGGCAAACACTAGGTAGACTCAATTGTATTAGAAGCCATAACTCCTTCCTGGTCTGGTGTCAAAGTAAGAGAAAACATAAGTTATCGCAAATGCTGAAAACAGAGCTAGCACGCACCGATTGAATCGCATAAAAATTGCTTTCATACGCTATATCGTCAATAGAGATCCGCGTCTGGATTTGTGTTTCATACGCAGGTGCAGTTGTCTGCACTCAAGTGAGTAGTTAATGTAACGAATTGGCTTCACTGCATACTTCATTGACAAATTCATCCGCGCCTAAGCTTGAAGCGACTCATCCCCTCGACAGTACTGAATTGAGAATTGTCTTTACGCCCTGTCTTTTCAGTTGAATACGCGCATATTTGAGGTTGACTCCTTCTATGTATAGTAGGAGTGCGTGCTTCTTATTGTCTTTTTAACAGTAGTTGTATACATTACTCACCCAGTCTAATTAATTATCTTTCCCCCTACCCAAATACCAAGGGAGGTTGATGAGTCACAAAACCTAGTATAGCAGGGCTGTCACGAAAGTCGTTCTTACTACTATTTGGGAGAATATGCCGATGCTTATCCTTTCTTATTCCACCTAGTAGAGTATCCCTTTGGGTATTTCCTTCGGTGGGTCATAAGAGTAAAATTCTCGTGCCTTGATTAGGTCTCTCCCTGACTTCCATAGAAATGGAGCTCACTTCACCCACGAAATGGTAAACCAAACTTACCTAAGATTGAAGAGACTTGGGCCTTCCTTCCTCTTCCCGGCCACTTACCTGACTATACTCTTGAAGCACCGGAAACGTTTTCTTTCTTACTTAGGGTTCGTACCTGCTTGCTTGAAGTAGAAAAGTTAGTTCCGTACTCTTTTCTTTGATTGACATCCGGTTGAAAAGAGCGGTCACACGCTCGCCCCTTTCCTTCACTCTTCTGCTTTCGCGCTTATAATAAAGGGGGTATTAGGCGCCTCTGCTTCTACTTTACCGGTGCTTGCTTATGAGCTATCCCTATCCGTGGTGAATATCTGCTATCCCATCTATTCTATTAGTTCTAGTTACTTACCCTCGAATACCGTGCTTTCTGACCTAGCTATTATGCATAAACCAGTGCTGCTAAAACAAACACCTAGTCCTTACTTCTATCTCTACTTCTCAGGAGAGGAACGAAAAGTCGCTCGACTGAACAGGAGAGGAACTAGTCCTAGCTCATGCTTTGTACTATGAAATACGCCTAGTCCTAAACCTTGATTGGCCCATGCCTATACGTTAAAGTTATGAGACTACCAACCACGAGGTAAAGTTCCGGGTGGTGCTGTGGAGCCAATGACTCTAGTACACACACTACTAAGTAGACTGTATAAGTGCGTGCAGAGTTGGATATGGATAGTTTTCTCGGTAAGTAAGAATTCATGGATGCTGCACTCTTCCATGTGCTCTCACGGAGGGAGTGCCCTTTCTGTTTTTCTACTTGGTTCTGTGGGCGGCCTTGCTAGTTCCCTTGATTTTCTTTTAAGCTTGGGGGTTCCCCTTAATGTACCTTACTTGATTATTAGTGAGGATGCCTTCCCGGCTGGGTGGAACTATTCCCTCTTTAAGTCAGGGATTAAAGAGCACTAAGCACGTTGATTGGTTTGAAGGGGCAACCATAATAACGAGGAGCGGATGAAACAATTCGAATAATTAGCTAAAGAGGTCCTTCGGATTTCGTTTTTGCAGCTCTTTACGGGCCCATTCTAGGAGACCCCTCTATCTCTAACCGCACGCGCCGCCTTTGTCTTCTTCTGCTATGTTCCCTATCTCCAGTATAAATTACTTAAACTTCCTAACATCCTCACGCACGGACCCAGTCTGCCTCTGATGCTTTTCCCTTGGATCTACCTTTTCTTGTTATTGCTTGGCTTCGGTGTATTAGGTAGAGTGAGATGAGTTTAAGATTGAAACTTCGATTTTCAAGAAATGAAATCCATCTAAAGAATGACTCAGCCACAAAAGGATTCAATCCGGTTGGAAGCATCACCCTCATACCAACCACCCTAAGCCACCCCGCACCAAGACTCTTCAAATAACTATAACATACGTATCGGGAACACTATAATAAATATAACACAAAAGCTAGGTTAATCATTATTATCGTTTTCATTCTTGCTTCATCGACCACCACCTCGCTCCACTAAGAACTCTCTATTTTTAGTATTTTTGAAAATAACTCGCAAGGCTGCGTTCGACTGGGAATTGGCATCTCTTTCTTCAGAGGGGCCTAGCCAAGGAAAGCTTTCCCATGTCTGCATTTCCATTATCTCAACCTTCTACGCCGGCTGACGAGCATAGCTCTAAGAACGAATCCAAAGAGAGCTCGAGAATAAAACAGAAGATGACGATTCTGACGCTCCGCCACTCCATTCTGTTGAGGAGTATATGAAAGAAAAGAACGAATAAGTGGAAGGAGGAATGCGCCGCTATCAGACGAAGAGAACTAGGAGAATGCTCGATATTTATTTGTGCCTGCAGTTGGCATAAAAACCTTTTTGGAGTACTTTCTACAGAATATAAAATCGCATTATCAACTCTATATAAGAAATATTGTATAAATTTCGGCGTTTTGTTCCTTAAATCATGTACCATGTCGGCTACAATGAAAGGCCGCCTTTCCAACCACTGAGTCACTTGAGGGACAGATGGTTTAACATAGTATAAAAAGAGGCTCCGGGTGGATCATTTCAGATGGGCTTGATTCGATGCTATTTGTTAAACACATTGGGCTTAGACTAGTGACCTATAGTCATATCATTTCGGAAACCCATACTCGGTTTTTTTCTTTCGTAAGCCGGAACTTCCGAAAACGTTAGACCTTTATTTAGCACCTCGGAACTCATATAGCTCTCATAAAGCAGGATGCGCACTGCTGCTTTCTAATTCAAGCAGCTGCAGCCAACCTTATTTCTGATCCGGCGCCAGTTCCTTTTTAGGTTTAGATTTCTAAATAAAAGAGATCCTTTCGGAATCGTACCGGAATCTACTTACCCAAAGGCTTTTCGTGAAGTGAGCAACGTATCTTTGAACTCAGTGAGTAACTACGGCATGTTGCGAGCGAAAAGGGTACAGCAACCTGGACTCCTTTGAGTTCCAACTCTTTGTCTTACTATCACAGAGCTTTTCTGCTAGTCTTATATGCTTCAAAGTTTACATAGGTTATTACTTTGAATAGGTATCGATTTGGTTTGTCTTCATCGTATCAACTAATCTTATTGGAATTCGAAAAGCCCCGCTTCCTTCTATAGCACATAGTTTGGTGTTCTACATTCAGGTACTCGAAGTCTGCATCTTGCTTAGCAACGCAGGCTCAGCATCATATCTAGGACCCGGCCAGAGTCTCCTCTTTTTTCACAATTGCACAAAGAAAAGGCCATATGTACATCGGGGGGAACCGTCATATAGATTGAAACAAAGTGACCCTTTCAGTGACTTTTCGGCAGGGCAACGTTCTGCGACCTCGCCCCAGAAAGAGATTCGTGAACAACAGCCGCTTTCTCCCCTATTGTCTAATCCGGGCATTCACTCTTATTTATGGAATTTCATTCGCACGCGCCTTGCTTCTTAACAACTCCACTCTCTCTTTGCCCAGTCGTAGAGTACTAGCATGAGCAGGCAATCGCTTTGAATTCGATCTTTCCATTTATATATGAATTTGGAGTGGTTTGTCTTTCCGTTTATGAGCAAAACCAGAAACTATTGCCGAGAATATGCTGTACCAAAGCAAAGAAAGAAAACAATTCACTACTGGGTAGGTTTTTATCCTTGGTTGTAAAAGGTACTAGGGGTCGGACTGATGGCGGCTATGTACTTCCTTTGATGAAGATGGAATGAATGAGATTCAAAAACGTAGTCATTATTCGTTCACTTTTGATGCTGAGCTCTTTCGATCTACTGAGGCTTTCTTACACAATTCTGATTCCATTACACTCTTGCTTCTCTTAGCTCAGAATCGTCGGGCACTGAGCTATCAATGGGAGCGCAGAACACACTTGATCAAGGAGTTAGGCATAAACAGACAATTCAAAGAAGGAGTGAGTCTTTTAACCAATGGATTCATGCAATCTTGAAACTGGCTATCTTGAAACTGGGGTCCGAATGTCAAAATCCTAACCTTAAGATTAGAAGTTCAAGTAGGGTTGCTCTATTGCTTCCTTCTTCTTTATTTAGGGCTTTTAGTTAGCAGCCTTAGTGGGTGCCGTAGGTCAAGCTTATAGTGGGTGAGTTGTTTCCATTCCTGAGGAGTAAGCCTGTGTTCTCATTCCATAAGAGTAGGGAAGTTCCCTATTCCTTGTTCTTGTACAGTCTATTCCTCCTTCCTTCTAGTAAAGAGCACTTCCAGCACCAACTAGACTTAGAGTTACTGGTAGTAGTTTAGCGAAAAGAGGAATGTTTTCAGCTTCAATTAGACGTTTATGAGAAGGATGTGTAAATAGACTAGGTCATAGGAAATCTGAACCCATACCTACGAATCTCGTGCAACGTATCCAAAGAAGATAGCAAGTAGAGATAGAAGAATTAGAGGGACCATAAACAGAACTGGCGCATCATGTGTATGTAGATATACGGATTTACTTGCATTTGGATATGTACGGAATGTTCGACTAATTAGTCGTAGACTGTAGAAAGCAGTTAGACAAGCACTTAGTGTACCTAGCCAGTAAGCAATTTGACCAGAGAACATATATTGCCCATAGGCTAGCTCAATGATTATATCCTAGCCCGTTAGCCAAGGTAGAGCCATAAGACTTAGACTACCAATTAGGATAGCGGTATAAGTGAAAGGCTGGAATCCAAGCTCCGCCCTCCGTGACGTCGCATATCTTGTTGATCCTAAGTAGCATGTAGCACGGCACCTGAATTCACTCCCTGCCTACCTGTATGTTCATTCATCAATCGTATATTTTCGTACTATTATTTCGGCGCTTCTTTGATTGGAAATACTCCGTGCTGCCGCCCCGCCCTGTTTTTCTATACTCAGTTCAATGCCTTCTTGCCTCCATGGATTTCTTCTCTCATTCCGGGTAGGCCCACCTACATTATAGGGGTGAGGGGGTTGATCAAAAACGACGAAAAGTGCCTGCATTAGCAGATTTAGTAGGTGGTTATCTGAACCCAGGTACGTATAATATGTATTTCCCATTCCGATTGCTTACAACAAAAGATGAAAACCAAGTGCTCTTCATCTGCTGTGTTCTAATTGGTCTAAGCCCTTCTACTTCTATACTTTCGACTATCTTAGAATACAGAGCTGACAACCACGACTTTCGAAAATATAGGCTTTTTCGATTCTTATTGCTACTTGAGTTAAGCCAAGAATCGTTATCAAAGCAAGTGCCAAACGGCGGCTAAAGCAATGGCTAGACTGGTCAAACTTTTTCGGGCCTTGCCCTCGATAACCAAAAAGCTTTATCGAACTCTGATTTTTGATCAATGTTGTTTTCTGTTTCACTTCAAAGTCTCGTCTTTCCTCGACACAGATTATCATAAGTAATGTTTTTTGGTTGCAAGCAGCTAACTCCTTTCATTCTTACAATCGCTCCAGTCAGTTCCTTACGCTCGCTTTTTGCAGCTCGAAAAATTAATACTTATTACATTCACATTCATTATTGAATCTTTTGTTCTGTCAATCTCGTTCTGCCAAGCGATAAGCTGTGCCATTCTGTCTGTCCTTCTACAGAGTTTGAAAGCAAGAGTTCTACCAAATAAAGTAGTGTGCACAGCTCCGGATTATATCTATATATAGAGTGAAATGGCAGTAGTGCTTCAGAATAAGTGCTAGAGTGAATTAATCAAGCTTGAGAGAAATCATTGATTGCTGCATCCACCAGTTGTCTTGCTCAGTAACCTACATCTCTGCAAGGTATTAACTCTGAATTTGTAAAACATTTTCAACTGAGACCAAATAATCTCCTTAGAGGCACTAGGTATAACCATAACCCACGCCAATGCAAGAGACACTGAAAAAATTTAATTTATGTATTCACTCGGTAGACCCACGGCAACACGACACACGCTGAACAAACTTCACTCTAAAGAAAGCTATCACCGGTTTTTTCTGCCACGTCAGGCAAGACTACGCCAGTGCTTTAACCCGCAGGAGAAAATGCGTAGGTTAACATATTTCGACCCACTAATGACTATTCTTTTTCTCAAGTCTTGTTGGTGCTTAGCCGAACAATTGAAGATGAATTAACAATGAAGTACTTGTACCTGTACATGTAAAAGTAAAGCATCCGAACCCCTTCATACTTAACCATACTTTTGTGGTCAGACCTGCTACCAACAAATGCTGTTTGGTTGCATAATTAACATAGAGCAAAATAGTTAGTAAAAAACTTGTTCCTAGCTAATGTGAGTGATGGGCTGTATTGAATTGAATAGTGCCACAAAACAATACGAGCTTAAAAGAAAAGATTCTCAAAAAAGAAGAGAAGAATTCAAACCAAACAAATTAATTGAAAACTTATGTTGAATAATCCGTAAATGAAGTCAAACACTTTATTTTATAGGGGGAGGGGGATTGTTGCTCTTACCATCCAAAGAAAGGCACCTCCATTGATCGTGAACTGAAGAGTGCCCCAGACCTAGATCACAAACTCAGAAGCAAGAAAGATAAGCCTTTCACATTCCCTAAAATGCCCAAAAGATCCTTCCTATTTGTCAAAAGGGCGGAGCCAGACGTGATGGAGAGAGGAAGAGCCAAAATTTATAGATAAAACTATAGTGTAAACTCTCAAAATAATTTAACAGTAAAGAAGTACGTAGTTGCCTTGTGTCTGTAAACCCAAACACGCAGAAGCCAAAACCCATAAGAATTAATATAGTAATCTGGGAGTACTTTTATAAGAAGTTCCATGACTCAAAACCCTACCTAGGTACAATTTAACAGTTGTCTTTTGTTTACACTAAAAAAAAAAAAATGGCGTGTCCGAACGAAAACACCGACACATAGTTGAAACAGCCCGTACTCTTCTCCACTGGCGTGCCTCTGTTCCAAAAGAATTCTGGGGTAAAGCTTTCCATACATCTGTCTATCTCATTAATCGCCTCCCCTCTACTGTAACCGAACTAGTATTAGGATCATCGCGATTTTCAATTCAGTGAGTAACTACCCTTTTCACTCAAAACAGACGAGTAACTACCCTTTTAGAACATAGTATGCCATCATAACTTTCGCATCATCACCTTTTTTGTGTTCCACCTTATCCCTGCGATATTTGTCTATATGATTACGGGCATCTCTGCGGGTAAAGGTGCATTTCCCATATCCACCAGCATGAGAAATAACTACGTCGATGTTCTTATGAGATTCCATTCCCGCATCTTCGTTTGATTCTAGCTCTTTTTGGTTTTGGAACCGTAACGGGATTTCGCGATGTGTTGTTATAAGAAAAGAAGAATCCGGAGTCAAGATATGATTGTGTTCAAGATGAAGCTTCGAAATAACCCACTCGAAAAAAAAAAATAGTGGTCAGTAATTCCAATCATAGCTTTACACTGTGTCCCAACGACAGGCCTATTTCTTTGAGGCAAAGTACACAACTCCAAATCACTCTCATCGGCTTTCTCGTACTTATTTTACACGCCAGGACATAGTGGTAAATGCAACCATCTTTTCTATGAAGTGATCGCTTAACATACTCCAAAACCTAATCTACTTAGCTTCGCGCCTTATCCACTAATAACAGCAACTCTTGCTTTCTGAAATGCGTACGAAGGCTATTTATGTCCTCATCCTTCTCCTCACTCATCGGAGAAGAAGCACAGTCGTAAGATTCCCTATTTGATAGATTTGCAGTTCGATTCTATACACCATTCCCCTGAGCCCTATGCAATAAAAAGCATGTTTGTGTGTTAGACATAACAAAGATTTAAACAGAAGGAAAACACTACAGTTTTATTGCTCCCTTGTTGCGCGTGTTTTACTATTCTACTAGAAAAAAGCGTTGCTCATAAAGAGCTTCTTTCTTGATCCTACCTTTACTTACTTCCCTATGGTTATGCTATATCCTCTTTACTTACTATAGGGCGAGCCATAAGAGGGAACCTATGAGATTTAATGAGGAAGCCCACAAAGAAAGGCGCGGAGCGATGACCTAACAATTAAAAGTTTAGTACTGTAGTGTTGGGCAAAACTTGAATATTCTAAATAAGTATCTCTTGAGCAAGGCGCAGTGGTTATATCGAAGGGCTCAGTTAATTGTTGGTGGTAATTAGCCTGGGTAGAGAGTATCTCTTGCACATGGATCCTCCAACTTAACCTAGATTTTTTTCCAAGAAAAGAAAAAGAGCGCACATCTTGAAAAATCAATAAATATTCCGACGAAGATAATTAAAATTCCTATATGCTAATAACTAACTCAGGATGCATATAATCAGGCAATCCATGGATCTTTTCAACATAGTTCCAAATAAGCAAATACCAAAGAACGCACATTTCTACTTTTTTGATAATTGTAACTGTTTCTTCATGATATCATAATTAGGAGAGAATCATACGACATTATCTCTTTGAGTCCATGCATGTCCATGTATGTCATTATCTATTTTAGATTATTTTCTTACCTGGAAAACGGAGCAACAAATAGGAAAGAAAGAACTCCGAGAGAGCGGCAGCAGAATCACTTCCTCCAATATATGAGATTTCTTGGCAATGGGAAAGACAAACAAGTAGGATTTATTAAAAAAAGTCCTACATCTTTATTTCTCTAAGCAAGTTAACCAACAATATGAGAATTTCCCTATGTGAGTGAAAAAGTCCTAGTCTTTTAACATCCTAGAAAGAGTAGGAAACTTGCTTCCTCTTCGACCGGACCCTCTGTAATAGATTCTCCAAAAACCCCATAGGACAGCGTTTTATGTAAAAGGAATTTTCATCTTTGGTTAGAAAAGTTTATACCAGTGCTGGTAGTTCTTCAAAACCGGTATACCGGTGCAAAAAAGCTTAACCTATAGCATGAAAAGTTCCTCCCACCACACGTCTTGAATTTGTTTATTCTAACAAGAGGGTGAAGCCTATCCTCCTCAGAAATTGCAACTCAATAGAACACATATGAGGTAAAAGAATACTCGTATATTCCCTCCAAATAATGCGCCCTCAGGAATTCTTGAATCCAAAGCATGGAATCGGACAAGCAACCGAACTCCCTTTACATTGCTTCCCTTTCGTATCTGCCACCATTCAGGAAAAGAAGAGAGAGCAGGTCATGCCACAATTCACAGCTTTTCCTTCCCACTGGGCAGACGTTCTTAAGGGAAGGTGTTTAGTGGCTAAACTTAATTAAAGAGGAATGTGCCTAATAACTGATGACCCGACTTCCTGACCTAGTTGATTTGAAGAGAGTGTGGTTCGCACTCACTGGAATGAATGGAATTAAGACTGAGCCTAATGAAATTCCTGAACTGTTCCTATGGGCAAGCTGGAAGCTATCATCGTAAATAGAATTCGATATTTACTCGTGCTTTGAATGACTCATCTGCGCCCACGAGCAATAAGAGTTTTTCTCATATTCAGAAGAAGGAACACGCACACAAGGTTGTCCGACAAAAGAGTTTTCGGCTAGGAAGAAAGAAAGGCTAGCACCGGATTCTAGAAAAGAGCAAGATCGGCAGAACGTTGCGGATGCGCAATAGCCCTCATGGTATGAATACCTGCTCGTAAAAAGAAGAAAGGTTTCGTGGCAGCAGGATAAACATAAGGCTTTGTATAGCTAGTGCGTTTTAAACCCTTTACAGCTCTTGCAAGCTAGGAAGTAAAATAGGCAAAGAGAAGGTTTCACCCCTTGAGGGGGAATTTCTTTTTATATTAGTCCTTTCTATCTTTAGCTTTAGGATCATTTCAATATACCTTTTATTTAATTTACCTTGTATAATGGTTGCCAACCTGAGCCACTTATTTACAACGGAAAGGTAAGTCCGTGAGGCACAACTGCAAATGGGGTTTCTTACCTTCCAAGGGATTACCTTAGGACAACTGGAAATGGGACGGACGAGGCTTTAGCAACTAATCTTTAAGCTTCATATGCCGCCGATCCGCAAAAGAAACCTCTATTCCGGGGCTAGCTTTCTTCCTGGTGGGGCTCTCTGCCTTTACCTGCCCGTTCTCTCCTTGCCACCATTGTGGTGCCGGTCTCACCCCCCTCCTCTGCTTAGGAAGGGCTCTATCAACAAAGTGCCTTACTGTGACTATGGTTGGACTCAATTTCTCTTGGTGAATGCTAACTAACACTATCCTGACTAAATTACCTTCGCTTCGCCCTTTCTCTGAATAATCTAATCTGGTGAGATGAGGAAACTTTCCTTGCTTCCAGCACTGAGGTCAATGAGGGCTATTAGGACAAGGCGGCTATGGGTAATTTAGCTTCCTCTCCCTCCATCCAACACGGTTTCCTAAGCTTTAAGCAGGACGTGAAGGCTTACGAAAGTACAAAGTGCTTTCAATAGAAGCTCAGGAAGTCTTCCTCGCTGCGCGCCTTACCTGCGGGGAAAATTCCTTTGTAAGGAGGGGCTTTCTTTCCTAGGTCTATTCCTTCTCTCCGACTATTCGCTATGTCCGTCCGCCGAGATGGCAGTTCTTACTGGATTTTCCCTTCATTTTGGCTCTGGGCTTTGTCAACGAGTATGTGGGTTAAGGTGGCCCCTTTCTATCTATAGAACCAAAAGAGGTAGTCCTTTCCCATGGATACCTACTTATTTCTCTAATAGACTTCAAGGTAAAGGCTGACTTTAGAGCTCTAAATTGACACTGCTTAAAACTCTTACTCGACAAAATGAACTGGAGACTCATACTATAACGAAACCACAGAGACTAGCACTGGGGTGGAAAACGACTTATACAAGGAATGCCACAGCCAGAGAGAAAGAAGCAAAACAAACTCATCTCAGATGCGGAGAATTGGATGCTTTGCCCGAGCAAGCTTTTTATTTGGTGGGTGATGAAGCTACCGCGCTATCAACTTAGAAGTAATTTTCCTTTCCCTTCTTTGCTTTCCGTGCATAGTTTAGTAGTCGCTTTCATTATTCTGAAGTGAAGAAACAACTTGATAAAAAATGTTTTTATTGGCATTCTTTTCTTCTTTCAGCAACCTAGGAACTGGCTAAGTAAGAAATAGCACGCACGATTTGAACTGCTTTCTTAAGTAAGCTGTGGTATCAAAGACAAAGTGAAATAAGACCCACTTTTTGTGACTGGGAATCTTTTGACAGTGCCTACTAGGCCTCAGAATATACAGATAGAGTGAGAGTCCCACACCCGGTTCCAGCAGATAGAAAGAAAAGGTTTGAAATAAAATAGACTATCCCCCCCCCAATAATGCAATGCAAATTGAGGGTAGTCGGATGTACCTTTATATATAGGAGGAAAAGTTGGACTCCAATGTCTTCAAAGAAACCTATGGCATATCGGAAATAGAGCGTGTGGTCCACTTCCCGGACTTTCCTTCCCACAAGGGTTCTTTCACTCCTAAACTGACTACCATTTTTGGCAAACGGACTCTTACCCCCAGCCAAGTCATGCTTCACAAACTACCCAAGTGAAAAGATTAGTAAGGCGCGTGCGCTTAACACCAATCGAAATAAAAACATATGGGTAAAGCAGTGTCAGTTGTCTGATAAAAGGATAAATTAAATGCCAGCCAATAGTGTGTGCGTGCCATATTAGAGATGGATTCTGCATCTACCGTTACTGAATGAAATGAGTCGAAGTGGCAAATTTTTTTTACATAGTATCCAAATCATAGTAGTTTGTAGACTTGGTCCTGTGTTTACTTATCCAGGTATCCTGATCCTGCATCTGGCTGGCTGTGTTCCGTGCACAATGAAAGTTAGGATTTTATCCATTTTCTTTTTATTTAATAATCTAGTACTGTAAGTTATTTGAAAAGCTTAGAAATTGATCTTCCAAACACGCTCACAAAAGAAAAGGGGCATCTCCTTCCTTCTTCACCAGCTGAATAAAATAAAAAGGGGATTGGGTATAGTTTCAATTCAGGATTATGGGCAAGGGGTGGAAAGAAAAGAGAGGAGTTGCAATGATCAGAACTTCCTTGCCAAGGGAACGAAAGACAATCATAAAAGAAAGGCGCAGAGCGTCGGCATCTATCTTTCCTGATTTATTATCATGCTTTTACCTTTATTTTCTTACAGGCGAGTAAGAAGTGTACGTGCCTTTCCCTTTCCATACCCTAAAGAAGATTTTATTTATTCCTGGGTGGATACTGTATCAATAGACTCTACTATGTCAGTACGGGACTAGAGACAGTAGGGGAAATCCTTTGAGAACCTCTAAGGAAGTATAGTCTGACGGGTAGGAGCAAGAGAGCAGTACTCGTGTTAGAGTCCTTCTTGAATAGCAGAAAGCGCTAACTTTAAAAGCAGCTAAGAAGTAGACGTCGCATATCTTGTTGATCCTAAGTAGCATGTAGCACGGCACCTGCCGCTAGAAATAGTAGCGCCTTAAAGAAGGCGTTATTTACAAAATGGAATAGTGCTACGTCATAAGCAGAGAGACCACAAGCCATAAATGGGTTACCTAGCCACATAATTACAGACAGGGACCCAACTCTCCGGCCAGTCCGAAGGGCGTTGATGGAAGGTAGAAGATCTTTATTCTCCGCAACTCGGCTTCAATCCTCTCTTTCAAGTATCTAGTACGGAGTCAGAGGGACACAGGGAACCGGATGAGGCAATAGATCAAGTAAGTTGCTTCCTCGACACACCAACTGTAACAATTTCTCAATGCCTTCCCGTCCCAGCCAATTTCCCTTCCAGTTTTGAGACTCGCGGCTGATAATCCTTTTTCTTGTGTGTACTAATTTGGGAACCCAGGTACACCTCCGATTCACCTTCCTCCTCTACCTGTATGGTTGCCTGCACCTGTTCTATACTCTGTTGAGATGTTGATTCACTAAACCAGATCTTTGACTTCTGTGGGTTCATCCTAAAACCTGATAAAAACCCGAACTCCTCCATCAATTTGGAGATTTAACCTTCCCATCAGAACTTCTTCCTCTCCTCGCTAGGTGTCGTTTGGTCAGTTTTTCCATCCTAACTGATCGTTTTTTCTATCGAATTAGGGTGGTTGGCCCGGAGCGAGCCACCACAAGATACATCATAGACTCGCTCTACTTAAATAGAGAAATTACTCCCGGGGCAAAAAGAGATTGATCATAAACTCATACCATATAGGCTTTGCCTTTCTCACCTCTTCTATGTAATAGATAATTAAGTATTTTCCCAGGATGAAGCGCGGCTTTCTTCCCTATCAAAGTACCAACGAAAAAGGAGAATTACTGAGATCTCGAGAGGTTTACATTAAAAAGCGAACTTACACGTTGAAATGGCTATGGGTTGTACTCGAGTCGTCCATTACAACCATAACAGCAAACCCGAGATTTATCCGGGTAAATTGAGCGGTACTGTAGGCGCGGTACTGTAGCAGCGGATTACTGTAGCGGTGGTACTGTAGCAATTTGGGTTTTGAAGAAGTAGAAGATGATAAGATAACAAGAGGAGTAGATGGAGAAGGTTCTGGAGATAGTGATAAGAAACTAGCGACATCAAAGTATTGCTCCAGAGAGCTATGCTGGATGCTCTGGAAACTATTATCTGTGAAACTGAAACTACAACTACTCACGAGAATGATGAAGAGGACAGAAAGAGTAACGAGAGTCTCCTTCCTTTTTCCCCTACAGGGATTCAAGGCTTATGTCTCTTGATGTGCTACTAACGGTTTGACTCGTTATGGTATTCTTGACGCGTTGTTTTATGATAACTTCTCGGACCCACGGTCAAGAGTACATCAAACATTTGTAGAACGAGTAACGAACCCAGCATTGTCTCTATTCCAAATAGATATGTTTTTCGTCGACATGATCCCATACCAAGATTGCCTTTGTTACATAATGAAGGTGTATTTAAGGATTTCCCTGATTGGGGTGAATAACTATATGAATGAAAAAACTAGTTAACTCTAATCAGCACACTACCTACACCCTTGCTTGGGAATGCTGGTAACCATTCCGGAGTAATACCTCCAAAGTGGGAGCTTCAGGTAATGTATCTCAAGTCCTACGTCTCTAATACCTATGTGTTTTTTTTTACTATCAGATCCTCTACTATACTATGTTCGGGTGTTGGTTTGCTTTATTTTGGAATCTGAACACACAAGGCAACTTCCTTCCCAACCGGATAGATTATGACATAGAGAGCTTGGTGGAAATACTTCTTTTCAACAAGTATTGAACGAATATTTGTTCGTAGTGGAGAATAATGTGTTTATGCATGGACTGCGTAATCGATACAAGCGGGAGTTTCAACTCCATGCAAAGAATAAGCTGCTCAAGAAGACGCTGCGGTAAGGGTGATCCGAGTCAATCTCCTTCTCCACCGCCGCGTCTAGGCTTACATGCTTGTTAGCGCCCCGACTTGGTCTATCTAAAATCTCCTATACTACGCGCGATACGCCAACAACTTACTCTTTGGCATCCGTAGGGTCGGGCCCTCTCTAGGGTAGGGTTTCCCCGCTGTAAGCTATCCCCTTTTTTTCAGTTGCGATGCGAGAGTAGAGGTATTCCCCTTCGACCCCTGCCATTTCCTTTTCGAACTTCGACGAAACTAGATTCATTCTTTATGAAGACAGTCTCCAAGAAAGCTCTTTGAGTGAAGAAGAAAAAGTTTGATAGATAGAAACTTTTGAGCCATCTTTCACCATTCCCTAAGTTCTCGTGGAGCTACTCTTTTTCTGGTTCTGGTTCTGGGCTTCTCTAAATGAGAAAGGCTAGGTCTGACATACAAGGAAATTAATCGCTCCCTACTCTTCCTTCTTTTTCTTTTTACCTTAATTACTTTTGCTTACTTAATCAAATAGATCAAAGAAAGCCCTAGTTCTTCGGCTCCCATCCCAAGCTCAGCTTTATTCTTTACAGCGATGCCTTTCGCCTCTTTCCTTCAAATGTGCGGATTTGCGTTCAACAGTGAGAAAGGAAAAGAGTAAGGCCATAAGAGGATTCAATAAAAGCGCTTATGCCTTCAACAAAAGCAGAGCGTTGTAAGGAACTTTCGTCTATTTCAATGGCAGCAGCTAGTTCAATGGCAGCCGGATTTCCAGCATCACAGGTCGCCGCTCCGCGCCTGGGCTTGGGCGAATTTGAATAAGTTTACTTTACACCATACATACTGTACTGATGGATGCCAAGCGCTTCATTCCACTAAGTATCTCTCGGATCGTTACTCATATAAAATTCAAGAGTCTACTCAAAATTCATTGACCTGGTTTGCCTTATTTTAAAAGTAAGTGGTATCCTTCCGGAGACAGATGTCCTATTTTCTTCCTTGCTCCCCAGCCTTGGCTTCTCTCTTTTGTCTTTCTGCATCCACCAATGGTTGTTTTTCCTTAGCTCCCATCCTCCTGCTATTTTGCGGATTTGAGTTCACTATATTTCCAGGGGTACTGTCAGGGTTCACATCATGGTTAGCCTCTTCCCTTCCTTTGTCAATATACTTAAAAAGCTTAAATCTTTCCATAGCCTCTGAAAATCTAGCCAATCTCCTTTCTACTTATTTATTTGCCACATTCACCTGATCTTGAACTATATGCAACAGTACTCCTTGCAACTGTGCCTTTATGGCTCATTGTAAGAAGAAACGCGCTCAGCGGAGTGGAATTGGGGGGTGAACGTTGTTTAACCTCAGTTTTACTTTGTCAAACTGAAGGGACGCGCGCTGGAGCGAGGAGACGAAAGGAAAGAGGTGGAACTCTCATAGGTAAATGAAGCTTGATAGGGAGCAGTCTGAGACTCAAGATACATTGAACAAAGAGAGATCTCTCCTTGAAGTAAGATCCCTTCTTCTTTATTACAGCGCTCTCCTTAACATTGATATCGTCCACTAGTTTAACCACACCTCTATCTTGAAGGGGAACTCTAACATGTGTGAGGATATACGTTGGTAGACACTCTCTTTTGCAGCAGGTTCAATCTTTTTAGCTTTCGACTTACTCTGAGTTCCAAACTCACTCAAGATAGGCTGTTCTCCCTCAGAAATGAGAGGCTCCTCTTTTGTTAAACTCTCACCAAATGCCTTCCTCCTAGAGCTACTAACAGAGTAGTGATACTGAATACAGTAGCTAAAACTCTCAATAAAAGTAGCTGCCCTCGGTGGAATTAGCACCCGCATGAAATAGAGTACATAGTACATACACACTAACAGCCTCTAATGTGTACTCATCAAGTTGTTTCAGAACTCGTTGTGTATCCTCACCTACCTTCCTCTTATGGAGAATTAGATCTCTAGCACTAGGGTCATCCTTTTTCATAATCATATTAAACACATCAGGCACGCTTTTGTACATATTCTCCAACTCATACCTCAATGAGAGATATTCCACATGGCGCTGCATCTCAGTCCTTATAGCTGCACTGCCCTTAATATAAGTAGGCAGGTTTCTTTTCAAGTAATGGAAAACACTCGTCTTATTAGACTCCTCCATGATACCGCATTCATTATCACTTTAACTCTCACTGAAACATGAAGGATCATTTCTCATCTTTTCAATAAATGTATTGAGAAAGTCCACCCCTTCTCTGGTAGGTGTAGCACTAGAGAAGAATCTACCAGCAGACATTACAGCTTTAATACCAACATGAGTAGACTGCTTGATCTCTACTTTGGTAGAGCTGCATGATGCTAGTATACTAAATCCAATATTACAAGATAAGCTAGTGAAGTCCAAACACGAAGTTTTATTTACTTTTCTATTAAAACATATAATCCTAACAGAGTTCAAATGACAAGAGGTAACCACTACTGGTAAGATCCTCTTTTTCTTGATGGAAGAACAAGTCAGTTGATAGAGAAGTAGTATGGAAACTAGTAACTTTTTTTCCTTTGTATTTTGAGTATCATTATATATAATGTTCTTTTTTCTTATGTGGGTATTATTCTTCAATGAGAATACTACCTTGCCAGGGGTAGCCTACTAGGTTGGAATATCGGCATCAACGAGCGTTCGCTGGCTAATGGAGCTTCCTGTACAGGCTGCCCTTCGGTTCATGCCCAACCTCTTGTTCGGTTCCATCCGAAGGATGAGTGTCTCTCCGTCGGTTCTTCCCCATGTCTATCCGTCCGTCGGTTCGAGCGCATGTTCGAACCCATTACGGTTAGCCGTACGTGTGCACTTGCCCAGTCGTAGGTACCTTGTCAATAGGATGTAGGCTCTGCCCCTTGGGGAGTGTATTAGCTTTCCTCCGGATCATTGCCTAGTAAGGGGCTAGAGAAACTTGATTCGGAATATCCGCTCGTTACGTCCGACCAGGTGATACTTACTTCACCCAATCGTGCCCTTCAGTCCAGCTTTAACCTTCCTAGTAAAAGGTAAGGGTCTGCCCTTCCCCGAGAATGAAGTCAGGGGCGGAGCGGATGGGCTGCAAGTCCAACTTCTTGAGCAGCCGAGATATTGAATAAGTAAGAGTTGATTGAATTCATTGCCTGGGCGGCGTCCCCTATTAGTAAGTGCATCCTGGACCTTATATTTAATCCTAAACCTGACTCGTTCGGAGATCTACATCTGAGTGTAAGGCTCATAACCTTGGATTTGGACTCATTTGTTTACCAACCAATGGAAAGAAGCTTTCTCAAAAAGCACCATCGATGGAAGCATCGTAGCCGTGTAGGAAGCTCTTGATGTTCCTATGTGAACTATTAATTAGTGGGGCCATCCACCTTGCGCAAAAGATCCCTTCGAGACTAAGCCGTAGCCGAGAACCTTAAGCTTAAGCGGGAGGAGAGGCAGAAGGAGAAAGACCAGGAGTCGTGGGAGCTTGAAGTAGTTTTTTTCTTATGTGGGCTGAACTTGCTAAAACAACAAACATTATGTCCGAGCTCGAGAAAGAGCGGAATTTGCTTGTGTATCCTTTCGTTATCAATTTCGTATATAGATAAAGAAAGAGTCAAACTATTTCGTATAGAAAGAAAGACTTTCTTTCGTCCCGTCTACGAGAATATTTGGCTTGTCGTTATGGATGTCCCGCCTCCTGATCTAGTACTTGCTGCCCAAAGATGCCTAGCCATGAGTAGATCGACATGATCTCGCGAAGCAAGGTCACCAGCAACGAACAATCAGGATCAAGGACTGAGATGAAGACCAATCTAGATCGGTCGACGACTGCGATGAACATTGATGAGGCTCAGTAAATAAAGCGGCTTAGTTTCCATCCATCACGAGCCATAGTTGAAGGACTAGCCCCAGCCTGTCTCTACTAACCTGCACAATGCCCTACCTGGAGTCTTGTATTGATGGGAATGGGATGAGTTCTGTAACGACGAGTGCGCATGGATCCGAGCAGATCAGTACGAGCTGGTTTAGCTACTTTTAATGAATGAGCTTAGGAATTAAGGTATTAATGAACTTCCTTTGCCTAAGGAGCTAGCAAGGATAAAAAAGAAGAAAAAGCTTTTTTCCCAGTTAGCTACAAAATGCAAGTGTGCAATGCGTAACGGGGACAGCAGTCAGATATTTCCTATCACTCAGCCCCAACCTTCAATATATGCACTTCTCTTAACTGGTCGGCATTACAAGCACTGGAAGCGCACTTAGAATACTCCCAGGACTTGGCTTAACGCTTTCGTGATCAGTGCCATACAATGCATGTTACACAAGATACTTCATTTTACTACCTATAAAGAATTAAGAAACTCATATAGAATATATGATATTAAATAAATGGTGCACTTCAATTTTACAAAACAAGTCAGGTTGTTGGGGATAAGGCTGACTTTCCAAATAAAATAGCCTGCCGAAGAGCTCGCTATAGAAATACAGTCAGTCGGTCGGGGTAAACTGAAAGAAGGAAATCTGCATTCGTAGATAGTAGGGCAATAGGCTCACTTACTTTTTAAAGAATAGGGTCGGTCAACTCTCGGCAGATAGGGTAGTTGCTAAATCAAAGCAAAGAAAGAGTGAGTAGAAAGAAGAAATGTATGTGGGTCACCATATATATAAGAGTACCTCACTTACTTGGTATCTCGGTAAACTGCTAGCTTTTCATCCTTGGTGCAGTATTTCCACCTTCTATTGCTTTGCTTGCCTAGCTCTTACTACCGGTATTTCCATCTTAGAACTAGACGCACTTAGCCAAGTGAAGGGCACGCACTACTCCGCCCTTTATCGGGAGAAGGAGCTACTTAGACAACTAAATAAAACAAAAAAACAAATACCACTTTGCTTTATTTAGGGAATCTAGGCCATTTCACAGGGATCAGTCTTTAACACCTGCTAGCCAGGGATGTGTAAGAAATTGATTGTACAAAGCCAGTGGGTATAGGAAAAATGACCAGTAGGGCAGGTATAGGAAAAATGAGTAGGAGGCCGCTAAGTACAAACGAGTGGTTGACAAGACATGAAAAGATCAGAAGGCATAACGTGGTCGCTAGTACGTAGTTGGACAAGCACGGCTTTCTAAAAGACAGGCGGTCGAAAGTGCGAGCCCTAGCTTCTTCGAATACCTTCGAAACTTCCTTTGTTCGTAACATGCCGTAGTTACTCACTGGGTCAATTTAGGATTGCTCACGGGTCAAACTCCTTGGCAAGTGCGTGACATGTACTTGGACTCGCTTCCTGAGCTCATTGGGAAGATAGAAGCTAAATTGGAGCTCGAATGTGTCGAGCACAAGAAGTTGAGTATTTTAGTTAGCCAAACAGAAAGCCGGCCCCTGGAAAAGAAAAGTAACGTGATCCGGATCGAGCCCCCCCGTGGAATTCCTACACACAACCTACTTCTTTTGCACCGATTCCGAGAACTAGAATGAGGTAAGCGAAGCTTTCGATTCTTCACTTAAAAGAGTAGAGTCGCTGCCCCACCCAGTGAGGCACATTTGCCTTTACTATTGACTTCTTACTTCTGACAGAGTTTTTATTAGGTGTATTGCCTCCATCGCTTAACTTACTTGATAGGGTGAAACTCACAAAGGTAGAACCACCTAGGTAATAAAAGAGTTGCTACTCAGAGAAGGAGCTCTGCTCCCGATAACGCTTTCAATGTCTTATCGAAAGCGTTAGGTAGTTCACCTAGGGTAAGAATCTGACTAAGCTTAGACTTCTAATCCGTCTGCTTGGGAAAACTATTCAATAACGAGGACTAGCTTTTTTTCTTATCGTAAAGCCTGTCAGTTCTCTTTCAACTTCCCATGGATTCCCTTCTATCCCCTGTATCTCCTCGAGTCTTAACTCGAAATCAATATGCAGTTTGTCTTTAGGACAAAATCTTTCACTTAATTATTTTATTATAATATAATAAAATATCTCCAAAACAGTAAGTAAAAAGAGAATAGCATACTGAATAGCTTCACGGCACATGCGGCTGATGTCATCCTTCAGAGAACTCAGACCATGGCGGGAGTAGTAACCAACTCTCAGCTTATCTTCAATTTGAGCAGCCTATAGTCAAAACCAAAAAATTCAAAAAGAATAGGTAGACTCCTTCCTCGCGCTGTGATGAGTCGACCAATTCCTCTGCCCCGATTGGTACATATATAGGTCGACCAATTCACTTTTTCACCAACACCTGGGCGACCAACCTTCATGCCTTCACGTCAACTTGCAACCCGAAATGGAAGTAGAATGCTTGAGCAAGTCGATCTATTACGACCAACGCCGGTTCTTCGTCTTGTATTTTATGTATGAAAAAGTTTTATGGAGCTCTATGAGGGTAAGATACACGAAAAAGAGTACTCACTCACCACCGGATCCTTACTCCTCGGCTCTGAACACTAATAAAAGTAGGGAGGGATCCAATATGAAAAGATTCGCACTTGTACCTCCGGGCTCCCTCCCCTTTACGCCGCATCTTCAGCACACCCTAGTCGGAAACTGTTTAATAGGTGCGTGGATACTCCTCCGGAAATGTAATATAGAAAAAAAGTAAGAAGACGTTAACTAAGTACTTCTATTTACTTTTTTTCTGGCCTGATATATTTGCCGAATAAGCTTCTTTTAGTGGAATTAGACTTCCTGTTTTTATACACTGTATCTCGCGAGTAATTCTCTCTTTAACCTTACTATAAGTACGCCTTCCTTATACAGCATGTCCACTTTGGGTGGGGGTGATAGATGGTTTGGTGAAGTCGAACTGCGATATTTATACCCCAGGCTGGCTATATGAATCAGCCCGGGGCAAGGAGCTCTCAGTGAGAGAATGTTGGAAATTTGAGTTTTGATCGGACTCGAGTCCAACCTAAAGTGTGGCCAACTTTACTCTTTGATAAGGGGATTAGTGTATAATCACTCAACAGGCCATAAAACCACCATGCGTATGTAGGGGTACATTATTTTATAATTGTCGGAGTCCTTTTCACTCATATGTGTGGGTATATAAATATAAAAGAAATAATATCTAATATATTGGTCCCTTTCTCTGGTGGCTGGTTCATTGCATGTGATCCCATCCTTTCATCCACCACTCAAGAGAGAGAAGAGCCCGGTATTCTCTGTTAGGAAAAAGAGAGAGTAAATCTAAAAACACTGAAATTAAAGATTTTTTTTAGTAAACGGGCCGTGTTGGAGTGCTCAAGGAAAGGATATCGTGAAGGGAAACGCTTCCGCGCTGTTATTTTCTCAGTATTTCTTGCGGTTCCATGGCGCAAGGTACAATATTCCAACATTATTTGGTATCAATAGTAGGTAAGGTAGTAGTTTCAAAAGCAAGTAGGAATAGGTCATGTCACAGATAGGCAAGTCTCGGTACTCTGCTTTTATCTAGGTACTCCACTTCAAAGTACTCCTTGAGTTGTTCTAAAGCTAGGTACTCAGCCAGCTTATAAGGCAGGAAAGCTAAGGGGTAGTGAGGTAGGAAAGGTAAGGCAGTCGTAAACAAGGTACTCTGAAGTCTTAAGAATCTTCTGCTGTCTCCTCAGGTACTCTTCAGTAAGTCTGTCTTTGTCTTGCTAAGCAGTACTGCTTAGCCTTAGAAGGTCTTATCTATCTGTTTCTGGAGTTAGTATTCCTAGTATTCAAGTCAATCAATTCCTTCACGCATATTAATTCCTAGTGGGGGCCATTCCATTGGACAAAGAGGTAGGGTTTTCTTTAAGGTCATTCCTCTCCGTGTAGCAGGGTTCAATTGTATTCCGCCGGATTGGACTGCAGTAATATCACTAGGTAAACGATATGAGATGGGAATTCTTTAGGATATCAGACAAGAAGGTGAGCGGGTAGAAAGAAGGGGTTTACAAGAGAATATATGAGATTGTTCAGATGAGAACAGTAGGAGCAATGAAGTTATGAAATTTGCTAAAGTAAAAAATACTTGGCAGGTTGTATCCCTTTTTCTCAATATGTATCCAGGCCCATTCCACGGAGTTACATATCAATGTTTACCTATTAGTATGGACGCATTTACATTTGCATACCAAATCATTAGTTATTCCCTTTTTAATGTTTAGTTGGCTAAAAGAACAAATCTAGAAAAAGATAATGAAGAGAGTAGTTCAGTTATCCATGATTTCTATCAAAATATCTTGCTTGATGAAAAAGCAAATATTGATCGATACCGGCGAGAAGTAGTTTGCTGATGTTGTTATAGGTCAGCGTTCTCGGAGTCTCCGGAAAAAGGGTTCTATGCCTATTTTCTATGGTAAAGGTCAAACAGTTCGTAGCGCTGCTGCTGATATAACAAAAGCTTTGTCGCACATTATTTCACATAAATCAAGCTATAAGATAGCAGAGATTTTATACTCATTCTGGAATGAAAGATTCCCATCAATCGAGAATCTTATGACGTTAGTAAACGAGGTAGGAGGGTTTACTTCCTACTTGAATAAGCCACTTCAATATAGGAGTTACTTGTTGATAACGACGCAGGACTAGATGGAAAAACAATCGATATATGTTTGATTATATGATCGTAAACTTCAAAAAAGACCAAACATTAGGATTACTGTGCCCACAACCAATAGGGGGGGACCGGATGAAGACCAAAAGAGCGACCTTTGCTAACTTCATGAACCTGCCTGCATATATTGCCTGCCGTCTTGTCTTGTTTTGTATACTTCGTGGTTATTCAGGATTTCATGTTCCATCGAAAAATGAGCCATTTAATAACCACCGCAATTCATGCAGTGGATATGCCCAGATACTCTTCGACGTCTTATTATGATTTAATTGATCCGGTTTACCAAAACCTCATTCGGTATAATCATATTCTTCATTTGAGGAGTCGCAGTGAAGTAAGAGAACTCTTTTACCTATTAGTCCGCCCTCAGGGCAAAAGAAAGAATAGTTGAATTGCTCTGCCCGCCTAACGGTACTTTCATTGCCTAACGTTGAATTGCCTACTTTATTTGGGGCTTATACTCGTAGCAAGGGGGAGTAGAGCTACTCCATCCAAGCAAGGGGAAGTAGAGCTTGCTTATTAGTGAGTTTTACTTTATAGTGCTTACGTACGCAACCTTCCTAATAGGGCCTACCTACGGGGCTACGGTTAAACTTGTATGTATAGTCACTACCAAATAGAGTTACTCCCCAATAAGTGGCTGCTTGCCGGGCCACATCCCTAAGGGGTTGCTTACACTTGCTTGCTTCTAGTATGTATAGGAGCTCAACGAAGAAAGAGGCGCGGAGCGTTTCATAATAACTAAAACAAAAGATTGGGTTAGGAGCAAACCGGAGGCGCGTGCGTAAAGATCAAAATTGTCCCAGTACATACCAATACTGGACCAATCAACACAGTCCAGAAATACGAAGTTGCAAACCTCGGAGCAATATATATATCGGGTCCAGTTAGGGACTTTCAAGCTGTATGGAAAGCCTTGTCATAAAAAGTCTAAGAATAGATCAAGTACTAACCTTAAGAATATCGAAAGTGTGAGTCATTTGAGCAAAGAGCAGAACAGTCCCACAAGTCATACTTTTTGATAAGTTGGTCCAAAACAATCAGCTTGCCGCTTGCCTACCAAGGGATGAAGAACCGATACACCCAGTGCATCGCTTCGCGCCTTATAAGCTCAACAACAGACTCACTCATCATGAGGATATAGCTGGAGTTTGATTGCCAAGAAGAAGAAAACGTATACAAGCGTTACGCATAGAAAGTGCTTCTTATTCTTCTGAGCTTGCCTTTCAAGACCATTGGTCAATGCAAAAGATTTCATTTTTGAGGAAGAAGCTTCTGTCGCATTTAAAGCCTTCCTTGGCAGCAGTCCATTCCTACGGATGAAAACAAGCAACGGCTTTTCGTTCGTAACATTATACGTTACTCACTGGGGCAACTTGAAATGTATTTGCTTAGGGGGGATTAGATATCAAATCCGTGCTTACGCGGAAAGAAAATCGAGTCTCCAAATCGAATGAAAGCGGTGGTAGGCTGCGTCCTTTCCACGTTCCACGCCTGGTTAACCTAAAAAGAGGTGTGGTCAGAAAGCAGTTAGATACGCCTACTTAATTCGTAACATTGCCGAGTTTCTACTTATTCCCCCAATAAAGTAGTAGAAAGCTAGGTTCCACTTAAAGCCGAGATGCAAGTAAACATCTGTATGTACTTTTTTACGCGAGTGAAATGTGAAATGAGTAATTCGAATTGGTAGGTGCAGCTGCGTTTTTACCGCTATCTCTGGAAAAGAAAGTGACGTGGGCTTAGTATTTATCCCAGACATAGCAAGATTGTGGGAGTGCCTATAGATGTCAGTGCCTTGTTTTGTAAGCTTTTTTTCCGCTTTTAACAAGAAACCCTGTCTCCAACTGGAAAGTAGCTCTGGTCTGCAAACTTCTTCCTTATCTATTTTTCTGTTCTAAAGTGTTCCTTTAGCCTGCTGAGAACTGCTTGTCTTTCCTTAAGTGCTAGATTAAAAGCCTCTACGCGACTTCTGGGTTGTGTGCCCATAGGTAACTGAGGTTGGTGTGCCCTCTTTCCTTTCGGCGAACAGATAAGAGAGATACGAGGTAGTAATGACGAAAGGAAGTATGTTCAGTGATGCATGCCGAGCCTACAAGAAAAAAGACCCGTTTGAAGATGCGTTTTCCGTGCAATGAATATGGTCTGTCTACATAGTCAAAAGTTCAATCTATCTGGAGTATGGCTGAAACGCACGTTGTCTTTGATTTGAATTTTTCCGTGCTTTCTGTCCTCTTCTAGAGAAGAACGCTAAGTTACTATAATAGTAGAGTTCTATTCAAACTATGTAAAGCGGTAGGAGAGAGAAGAAGGCGAGATAGGCAGTCAAGGCTAGATAGGTAGTATAGATAGCTTGGGTTGGGCCGGCTTGAGTGATTATTTCAAAGCAAAAAGATGAGTGTGTGGCTGGCTGGAGTACTTGAATATCGAGAAAGATTTTATTCTCCATTTAAACAAGTAGAAGACTAAGGCTTGAGTTTTGACTTCTTTGATTGCCTTGATTGTCGGGAAGAAAGAAGAATGAATAGATAAAGATGAATGAAAAGAAAGGATGGAAAGAGAAATATCTTCTCACTTATTATAGGGCATCTTTAGTGGAATAAAACAGAAATGGCCTAAGGAATGCATTAGTTAAGTATTCTACTACTATGAGTCTTCATTCCATTTATCTCTATTTCTTCACTAAAATTGACTTATTTTGCACTCAAACTCACATATTTTTTAGCAAGGATAAACTACTCACTCCTTCTCTTGCTAGTTCCCCGAAAGGCAGACTCGGGGGAAGCATGCTCACCCTTCTTTTAGAAGTGAGCTTTAGTCTTTCATAATAAAGTCCTTGCTAGCCTATTTACCTAGTGGACGCAGGCACCCTTTATCTTTTATTTCATGGAATTGACTCCATGATACAACCTTACCCAGCTCTTTTGCCCATCGTCCGCCCCTCTTGCTGTTAAGGTTTAGACCAACAGTCCAAGGGGCTTCGGCCCAACTCTCTCACAGTAGTTCACATGTCGTCGTTCACAGTAACAACGCTTCCCATCACAGTAGCTAGTCCCATAGAGTGATTTTCTATCTGTGATTCCCAACGCTTCGCGCCTTATGCCAAAGATTCGCTGTTTATAGGCTCACTCAGTGAGAAAGACGGGTCTTATTGAATAGGAATAGCGCCGCAAAAAGGGGATACCTGGACGGACATGCTTTGAAACGCATCCAGTACGTAACAAGATGAGCCTTACTTATCATAAGCAAAAAAGCTAGGATTCTCTCACTACAGTGCGCAGGGCAGGTCAGAGTGAGCGGCGAATCCTTCCATCCGGGAGTTATAAGAAATGCTCGGAACATGCTCCACCACTATGAGGCTCACTCCAGTAACTGGGAGATCCAATGCAAAGGGGATAAAGAGCATTAATGCCATCGAAGCAGAAGTGGGAAGTCGGAGGTAACGGAGAATCGGATCCGGACCTGGTCGTAGCTGCTCGATCAGTCTACTTTCTTTTTCTTTTTTTTCATTTATCAAACTACATAAACTCCACAATAGTGAGTGTTTTTTCTAGTGCATAGTCTCATATCTAGTTCGAGTTTCTGCGTTTGTATGATTTGTATGAGCTTTAATAAGAGCTACCATTTCTCAAACGAGAATCAAAGGAAACCGCTTCCAACAACTCCTACTTGTCCTTTTATATTTCATTTTTCTGCGAGTGCATTATTTGTTCCGGAGAAAACTACTGGTAACTACTTTAACTATGGAGCGTTCTGGCTCGCTCCTTCACAGGGTATTGATTGTTCGGGATAAAAAGGAGTACCCGTAGCCTCGCGCATCATATGAAATGCAAGCCTTAGTCTATTCATCGTAAGTAAAGTATTAAATACCACAAAAAAACAATTCGTACTGAAATGCAGGTTGTCTGCGAAAGGAAAGTTACACTCTGTAAAGCACTTTTCTTTTTCTTTCTCTTAGGTACCCGAGTACCGATATCAAGAAGTACGTCAGCCTGGGCCCGGCCTTATGTCAAGTGGGTCTTTCGAGGTGGCATGACGAGCACCCAAGCTTTCGACCAGTTCCACAATGAACGTTAGGAATATTTTAAGAACGATGCTGACATAACATCCTGCGTCACTACGAAAGAGTGGTGAACAACCGCCGGTACAAAGAGAACGCGGGAGAGTTTAGCGCTCGACTTCAGCTCCCCTATTCTATTTTGAAATAAAAGCCCCGATTCTGACCCAAGCTCCGGACACAGACTTTGAGCCAGGCTATCCAGGTTTTATGGTAGAAGCTTGTTTGAATCACGAAACAAACACCAGGCGCGCTGCGAAGGAAAAGTAAAAGGCGGCACGAACCTCCTCTCCCCTCTCCTAGACCCGGGTGGAGTCTACTCCTAGTAAGCTCGCCCTTAAAAGGAAGTGAAGTGACCTGGAAGGCAACCGGCGTAAGTCGTTTTTTGATCGCCAAGGTTCTTCCAGTAAAAACTTTTTATTAGAAAGCAGGAAGAGGGGGAAATGAAAGACAACTAGCTAGACCGGAAGTCTTTACTTTAACAGATTCAATGGCTACGGGTGGCATAGCATAGGGTTCGTTCTTTTTTCGATACCATCTCAACTTCGAATCAAAACCTTTCTTTGTTGGATCCTGATACCTAAGAAAGAACCGCAACCAAGGCAGGGCAGTCAAATAAAAGGCTGATCCCTTTCTTTGAATAGAGGGACAAATGCCACAGAAGCCTAACATGCAACCGGCGAGTTTTGGAGACTTTTGAAGAAACCCACAGTGAGAACCTTAACACATGCTTCTTGAAGAAGGGCAGGTACCCGGGTGAACATAGGCAGCTTTTCCTATAGGACACAAGTCTTCCTCTAAAGCACGACCTTCCGATTGGACTCCGCCTGGTCTCTATTCTTTTGATTCACTAAAGTGTTCCTGCACGCTCGATCAAAATGATCAGGTGTCTATGCCCGGTTGGTAAACCATATATCTCTTGCCCAAACAAGGAGGGGACAGCTTGTAAGCCACGACTTAGTACTACGAGGATTCGGGCGGAGTGCTTTTCACATATATAGGTCTGGATTCAGATTCCAAATAGTAAGATCTACTCGTGTGGAAAGGAGAGTGGGGACCATTCTTATCTGACAGTATGAATCCCATTGTGGTACCTCTTCCCCGGCTGATCAAACCCGTGGAAAACCCTTCCAGGAAAGCAATTGATACGGAGCTATTCGATAAAATATGGAAAGATCTAGTTCCTAACAACCTAAGCGATAAACAGAAGAAAACATGGAATAACCAAGTCAAAACTCTCGTAGAAGCTTACAAGGCTTCTTACCTGGATTCGTGGCTGGAGTGGAGTTAAGAAAAGGGAATCTCATAAACTCATATTTTTTTTTCTCGTCTTTCATTTCATTTCAACCGCTTATGAACTGAACTTTGCTTGCCTACTTTCAAGCTTCTTGCCCTTGGGCCAGAGCAGAGGGAGTACTGGTCCAGAGCTGCTCCTTAGGCGGGCTACTTACTTCATTGAAGCTATACTCTGATAGTCCTTCCCTGTGCAGTACTGCGCCTTCCTCTTTCTTCGCTGCAAGTTTTATAAAGTCAAGAAGAGGGCGCCTACTAGTCGTTGTCTATTCATCATTTGGTCCCCCTTTGCTTTTTATCTTTTATCTTGCGCAGCTTTGGTTGGGTAAGGAAACGAAAAGCTCTTCCAAGGCACGACGATACACGTGACGTTTCAAAAGGATCCCCCGGGCGGGTACCAAAAAGGAATTTTCCCACCGCCAACGAGTTCATTCCTGAGAAGAGCGGGACTCTGGCAACCTAAAGAAAAACCACTTACTCCCCCAACTCCGCGCTTTGAGAGAATCTTTCTTCTCCGGGTATAAAAATAAAAACCCCAAGCCACTTGTCAGACTTTTCCACATCATCCATTGCCATATCTTTGACAATTTTCAGAGGAGTTTCCTCTACTTCATTTTCACGGCTTTGCATTGATTCTCAGTCTTTCTTCTATGGTAAGAGCGAGGATAAGAAAAAGCTCGGATTCCCACGAATGACATCATATATTCCACGCTCCGCGCCTCACTAATACTTTTTCTTCTTTACTCCTCTAGTGAGCTTTCTCTGCCAGTGCCAAGTCGGGCAGGGAGTGCTTTGCCTTACTTATAGGCTATTATGACTACTTTTTGATGGCTTATTGCCCTGAACATTTTCTTTTCTAATGAAGTATAAAATCTTACCTCAAGGTATTTTTCAATGTTTTATTAGATGGATCCTCAGTATAAAATCAACGCTTGGTAGAAGCTAAATTCGGGGATGAAGAAGAAGATCTTTCTCTAATATTTCAAGTTTGATACCTATATTTGTTTAGCCACGCTTATACTGACGTGGTGCTTCTACGCCTATTCTATTAGCTGCTGTCTTTTCTCACTTCAGGTTTGGTGAACGAAGATGGAGTATATTTTCTTTTTGCAGCCTCATATATACGCGTCAAGACCACCCAAGAATCCAATTCACTGCTTTTCGTTGACTGAAGCTTCTTTCTCAGTCTTATATCGCAAGTCAGGGTAAGTCACAACTACCATCAAGCCATAAACAGAAAGATCAAAATATAAAATCATATTATACCCTCACCGGGGGAGAATCAAAGCGGAACTTTGCCCCGGGGGTGGGAGAGAGTTATACGATCATAAGAAGAAAATTCCCATATGAAAGAGAGATTACTAGCCAATCAAGCACAATCTTTATTGCCATCTCAATCTCTTACTTAAAGCATGCTTGTGTAATTTATGGAACCCGTCTCACCTGCGGCCTTAACTCGAAGCGGCGGAGGTAGAACTCCAGACGAAGAAAGCCCAGGATATAGAGTCCTCCTTTCTTTTGGAAAGAGTACTAGGCCCATTCTTAGCTGACACTAGGCCATCCCTATATTCATTTCGGCCACTTAGCTAAAGTCTGGTTTGATAGCTCTGGTAATCGCATCGCTACGGCGATAGGAATTGTAGCGGGCTCCCTTTAGAATCATTAGATGCTCCTTCGCTGGGTGCCGAGCTCTCCTCCGAGCTTGAGTACTTAACTAGAATCGATTCATCGACGGAACTTGTCTTCCTTACTGGCAATGACCTATAATGATGAAAGTAGAATCGAACCAACAAGGACAGGAGCAGCTTTGCATAGAACTTCTCAATGTGAATGGGTCATAGAAGTTGGGGATAGATCTCTCTCTTTCATTCTAAGATCGACTCTTCCTTCGCAAAACCTACCCCCTCCACTCCGCGCCTTTAATGAGAAGCGTGTCACTAATTGTGCTTATTCAGTTGCTTCGCTTCGCGCCTACCTTTTTGCTACTTTAGTAACGAAAATAAATAAGTGATTTCTTTCGCCACGAATGTGAGCAAATATCTCAATGCTTCATGCGGGAAATCTCGAACTTCAGTAGTTTAATCAATCTCTTGAAAAAGTGCTTTCTGGCAAAGAAATCCGTCAATCCTGAAGAACCGCCCGAGGTCGTATTCTCATATAGAAAAAACATAAATGTATGAAATCGACGTTATCGAGCCTCCTTCGATCTTAAAAAAGAAGGAATAGGCGCCGCAATTACATATATCTCATTTTAATATCGTAACGCGGTGGTAGTCGAGGTGAACTTGAGTGAAAGACGTTCATTTCTTTAGACAGCTTGCCAAGTAAGTACTTTCCTATTCTCCAAAGCGGTACTCCGAGAATCAGGGAGAGAGTCAAAGGACAGCGATGTGTAGCTTGCTGGTGGCCTTTGCTTTTTCTTTGATCTTCTCGACACACATCTCCTCGCTAGATTATGGTATAAGATCAATTCTGCCGCGATCTTATTTTGCTACGTATTATTCTTCTTGCTTGCGCAGTTAGTAAAAACTGCAGCTATTGCTTCTTCCACAGAGGGCGGACTCACTCGTATTAAAATGGCTGGAGCTCTTCGTATTTATTGATGATTGATCTGCTTTAGCCAAAGTATCACTACAGTGCGTGCCACCACCTCTTTTTTGAAAGTAGACACAAGAATATATCTCAACGTAAATCGCTCCTTCCCCTTTATTTAGAAGTCTCCCAGATTTTCTTCTACACAACATCAGGAAAGAAAGATTGCTCTGCGATTTGGCCCACTTCTTTCCCAGACATTCGCCAAGAAGAGTAGCTGATGAGGCTATCTATCTTTTCAGAATAAAGTATTGGGCCCACTCTCTTCTGCGCAGCATCTATTTTCTTATGTGGTGGTGAAAGGACTGTCTTATGTGAAAGGACTGCCCTGCTGCTGTATATCTGGTATTGGAATCCAGCCTCTTCTTATTAAATTTCTGGTAATCAACTACTTTCTTAAAGCTGGGAGTTTGCCGCCTACTGGGCTTTTTACACATCGGTGGCTCTTTTATACCAGGTGGGTAGTCAATTAGACTATTGACAAAGCCTGACTAGTAGCTATTTTCTCTTAAATTCTCCGCAGGGTATAATGAGTGCAGAGCTAATATTGCTAATAAGAGTGATACCACAATTATTCACTCAATTGATTCGTCTGTGCAGAACCTAGTTTCGAATACTAATAGTGCGAAAGAGCTAGCTATGGTAAACACTTTCGTTTTTGTACTCAATAAATAAGTAAACAGGCTCAAAAGCAATAAGTAGCCGCCTATCTAAATTGAAAAAGACCGTATGGCATTTCTCCTTACTAAACCCGAAGCATTCACTTGTCAAGATCTTCATAGACAAGAAAAATGCTGAGCGAAGAACAGCGCTTTTGATTCAAGGAGGCCGGCCTCACTAAAAAAAAAAAAAATAGATAGCCGCAGGAAATAAATAGCCGCTTCGCGCCTAGTCAATCAAATGAATCACATTTTTGAGCCCCCAAACTTGACAACAATGTATGTGTGTGTACCATCCAAGAAATTGATCCACATCTTAGTAGCTAGTATTATGGTAAGACCCAAGACTATGACGACTATGTATAAGGCATTTTCAAGTTTGAGATTGAATCATATGAGACTTTAATGCTTAGTCTCTATAGGTATGTTTGTGGAGTTTGTTGACTACTTACTAGCTGCAGTGCTGTCTTCTTTCATATGGAAGATGGTGTTTCCTATTCAATCCATTTCGAAATGATTGATTATAGTGTAAATTTATCTCCTCACAGCCAGCAACTCGCATTTGGTATGTCTTTCGCCTACCCAAGTCATTCTTAGAGGGGCCCTTAAGATAAGGCACCCCCCTCTTTGGTGGATTGCTTACGCTCCATAAGAAGAAAAGAGTCCTTCTGGGCTTGGAAAAAAGGGATTTGCCATGGATTTCCCACGAGAAACTAGGCTCCATCGCCAAAAGAAATGATATGGGCGTTGATATGGACCGGGTCCCAGCTGATATGAACGAAGGCACCTTGTTCACTATTAGTACTTGCCTCTCTTCTTGCTTAGTTGCTTATCTCGTAACTATAAATTCATTTTTCAATTCGAAATGTGTTTTTTCAACACAACCCAATACATCTTTGCCAGTTAATTCCAAGACAACAACTCCAGTTCATGCTGACAACTCTCTAGGTTATCCTGCTTATCCTGCTTATTCCACTATCCTAGCCGATACGCATATAAAAAGGTTCTCTCACGCATCTCTGTAGAAGTCGCACTATTCTCGAGAGAAGCGCAGCTCAACAACGAACTTTACTCGTTATATGTGTAAATTCCTACGAACTACCCACAGCGGTGGGGGCCGGAACTCCTTGTGAGTTTTAGGAGGGCCGCTTTTCGCGTGGTCTGCCAAAAACTGAGCCGGGACAATGAAATTCTCCCAAATGGGGTTACTTTTGATTATTCCCACTTGCCCGGTAAATTGGCTCAATTGGATTTTCTCATTCACGAGCTCACACACTTCCACATGTATCCCACCATTTTCGACGAAGTGATGGTGACCGTTCTTCACTTTCCTGGCTTCTTCTGAGTAAGAGTTCTGTCTGATGACTCACAAGAGATCGGTGCAAAAGTCGGTAAATCATACTCTTCTTACTACGGGCTCGGAACTAACGTCGTGTGGCGCTTATGCTATTTCTCGTATCAATAATATAGTTCTCGTTAGCATCATCCGAACTATAGCGAAGAACTACTACCAAGGGAATGATGAGGTTGCGGAGCAAACAAAGCAACGTACGCTACTTGTTTTTACATACTAGGTGCTTGAGATACATCCAATCGCGAGAAGTTTTTCATAAAATATTAAATGCTTCTTTTTTTTCTCACAAATGTACCAAAAGATGTTCTACTTCTGTCTTCACAACGCTCCTTTATTAGTTTTTTTCACTGAAGTGGGTAGACATCAGAATGGATTTGCTGAAGAAGGACGAATCCACATGCTCATTAGGCCCCTGGAAGGTAATTGACTGACAAGTAGAGTCTCGCGCTTACAATGAATGGTTTAGAACCAGCTCCGTACCGCTTTTATATTTGATATAGCGAGGATAACTGCACTTACTATTTTCTAACACTTAAGCACCCGCATCGCACTCATTCTTTCAACGATTAGACTTTTTAGTCAAATTTATGATTTCGTGGTACTATTATCCTACGGGCCCTCCCGATAGACTGGGATCATATTAGTACGGATAGTTAGATTGCCATTGATTGAATATTATTTTGCTTCGTAACAAGCGATCAACTAATTCCGTTTCTCGCTCTTTGGGCTCGCTCATAACTCATGTAGTTATTCGCGAGGAACTACTCTTTATGGTAGACTCCGAAAGGACTATCTCTTTGAGAGAGTGTTGGTCCGGAAAATCAGAGGTTGAAGGCAGATGAAAGAGAGACCTGATTAGAGAAAGCTTGATTTCTGATTGACGAATCTTACTTAACTAAGTAGGTTTCCCATTCTGACACTGCTCGTTTTGCAACCAAGGCCAGAAAGCTGGGCTTTCCCTCGGTAGCATAGCATGTAGTCTGCCCTTCAGATATCTCTGAATTCTGGCTGCTGGTTAGAAAAATCTCCTCGAAACCAGAATGAACCTTCTGATAGAAGCTTTAACGAGATCATTCGTTAGATTTGGGAAGGTAGCCGGGGCATTTGATAGACCAAATGGCATCACCTTGTATTCAAAGTGTCCATTATTAGTTCTAAATGAAGTCTTTGGAATATCTTCCCGGGCCATACGGATTTGGTGACCAGCTCTCAAATCCAATTTAGAGAATAGCACCATTTAGCTCATCTAAATGCTCATCAATCTGGGGATTTCTTCTTTCTAGTCAGTGAATTCAACTGTCTGTAATCCACACATAAGCGCCAGGACCCATCTTTTGTCTTAACCAATAGAAAAGGTGATGCAAATGGACTGGAACTAGGCTGTATGGTCTCACTGTCCAATAGTTCTTGAATGATCTTTTCAATTTCAGCCAGATAGAGAAGAGGTGAGAGTATCTGTAAGGCCTGAGATTTACTGGTTTGGTTTCTGGCTTCAAAGGTATATGGTGATAATAGGCTCTGGTTGGCGGTAAGGAAGTGGGTTCATGGAATACATCTGAATACTCACCGAATATCCTTTCCAACTCAGGTTTCAAAATGGAAGGTTCTGCCTCCTTTCCCGTTTTTGGCATAAATTGATAGCATCATGAGCTCTCAACCCTTATACCACTCCTGGCACACTTATTTTCCTTCTTTCTTTTTTAAGATTTTCATAAATAGAAAAAACGGATAGAATTACGCTTCACCTCCTTCATGCTGCATGAATGATGTTCAGTCCGATCTACTGCAAACAACATTAACTATATACTATCATATGAGATCACTCTATATGTTAAACGTTGTGAGCATCCAATTCTCAGAGAATCTTTATGTACGGTAGGGAATTTTCCGAATCCATGGCTATGAGAGTTGACCCGTAGCTCTTTGTCCCGATTTCTCTAGTGTTGGAAAAAGATGTGTTCCATTTGGAATGCTCCGCTTTCCAGCTTCGGGTACTTTAACGGAAGTGTTTTAGTTTGAGAAAAGAAAAAGAAGAAATAGTGCCGTTTTTACGCCTTTCTTACTATCCAGCGCTTTTATTAATTCTTTCATGGGCTACAGCAATTGCCTTCGAGGCTACTGCTGAGGAGAAGCCTGGTGAAAGCGATTCATCGATCCTAACCTTTTGACCACTAGAACGCCACTCCGCTCAATTGGGCACTTCTAAGATGGTGTATCGGCGCCGCCCTTTCCGTTGAATTTGCTCATATATGGTTTTTTCTAACGGTGTCATATCCCCCGCTCTTCCTGGCTGGCACGTTTTCCGATTCCACCATTTCCTGATTGGCGAAGTCAAAGAAGTAAGAAAATGCGCCTAGAAACTTTCCGCAGAGTTGAAGTAAATATACCTATTTTAGATGCAATAAAGCAGGTGCCAAGGCGACCGGAGTTGTGCACCAACAGGCGTAAGTTGAGAGGAGATGCATGGATAAAGAAAGGTGGGAGATAATGTTTCAGCAATGTTCCAAGGGAAGGAAACTTCCTAAAAAATGCGAGGCCCAGGTATTTTTACCATTCCTTGTAAGAGAGGTAACACTAGGATTGAGCGAGCTATGAACGATGCCGGAGCATCAATTAATGTCACGCCTAGATCTGAAAATGCTGAAAAACACACCAGGGCCCGTTTGGTTAAGTAATTGGAATCCGGATCTCTAAGATCTATTTGATATAGTGGAAGAACTGCTGTATTGCGTGGTTTACGAGCTCCTATCAGAGGTGAATGTGAACAGCGGTAATCGAGGAGGTTGCGAGAGTGAACCTAAACAACTCAATGCGCCAGAAAATCGGGCCTATGTCTGTGTTGAATTAGGATGGTTGTACTGACCAATTGATCTCAGTTACCTAGTTCCATATAACCGAAGAGAATAGTTCGGTGAACAGTTTAAGGAAGTAGGTGTTCCTAGTCCCGGGAATTCCATTTCGTAGTAGCCGCTACGATTTAATAAGACTAATAAGGTAAGTTTAGTTTTCAGGTCTATTACTAGTTCCAAACCGCTATACAAGGTGTGTTATCGTCGTAGGGGCAATGGGAGGATAGGTGCGGGCAAATCCTTTCTAAACTAAACCGGGATCTTATCTTAATCTTGGATACCACTTGCACTGAATGGCTTTTTTTCCATCCTTTCTTAGGCAGCTATTGAATTCGCTCGTTCTCTCTTTCCTGTTGTCGGACGTGGATCAGTAACCGTTGTTGGTGTTTCCTTTTCCGGTGCTTGATAGAGGATTGCTATTGAATCAGCTGTGGGACTTTCATTTGATCGAAGGGCTTTAGCGCCTTGATTGAAGCAGCTAGACAGTAAGATGAACTTGCAAAGAGAAGAACCTATTCGAGGTTTTCTTCTTTCTCCTGCTTGCTCAATGAGACATGGGATTCCACCTTTTCCGAGAAAGAACACGGGTTCCCACCAAGACGGGGGACTCTTTCCTTCATACGCGCTATGCATGGCCACCTAACGAGAAGTTGGTCCAATGTGACGTAGAGAAGTGCTTCGATAAGAAAGATCATTTTCTCCTATTGTCGTTCTTGAATGAAAGCTTCGGCAAAGAGAATAAATAAACTTTTTCTCGTCCTAGCTACATGTTCCACCTAACTGGCAAAAAGATCAAAACAAAAGGATTAACCCCCCTACTAGGAAGTGGAAGGTTGGGAAGGAAAACCTGGCGGGTAGAGTATGAAAGCATCCATCAGATCTGCTTCAAGTGCGGCAGATATGGACACTCAAGAGAGGAGTGTGTGACGAGCAAACAGCTAGTAGCAAAGGAGAGTGCCTACTTCTTCAGAGAATTTGTAGCATTATACATGCCAGTCAGCTATTATACAAAATCCTTATCCAAATCAGCACACTGCGACTGACTTTGTGGGCTCAGGAAAAACTGATAGTGGGACCCCCGACACCGCCCTTATTTCTCAGGCACTGTTAACTTTATTTATTGGGTCAGAAATGACTTGGCCAGCAGGGGCTGGAACGAGCGGTTTTCTAAACCTTTCCCGGTGGGCTCGAATCTAAGATTGAGGTACCTAGGAATACGTCCAGTACCTCTCTCCAATCTCCTTGGACTTAAGTGCGGCGAACCACACCTTAGAGAGAATAAAGCATTGTGAGTCAATGCAAGAGCGAGATTTCATAGAGAATGACAGCAACATCTCATACCAAGAGAGGACTACTCTTTCTATAACCATAGACTACACATTTTACACACATAACCAACAATACATACAAATAGAAAAAGAGAAGACATTGCTGGACATGGAGACTTACACATTAAGCACAGTTTTTAGGACCAGACCATCTGGCAGGTGTTATACATCATCTCTTAAGATTAGAATCAATGAAAATACTATAATGAGATAAATCTCAATCACTTTGCTTGTTTTCTCAACAGTAGGACCCATAGCAGCTGCAAGGGAACCAATGGTAGACAGAGTTGCCATTACTCGGTTTTTTTTGCTGAGAGTCTCCCTCAACATTCCCAGCATCTTGAGAATCTACTGTATATATGGATATTGAGATCTAATTACATCAGGATCATGTTCTTGACAATCACGAATATCTCAGTGGGAACGGAAAGGAAGAGCTGGACTGGCCCTTTACAACGGTCGCACTGTCACCAATGGGATGCCCCCAGTCCCGCAATTGAGTCGATTCCTCTTTCATTCGGGCCACAGCTGCTTTGATCCCTCTGGCTATTTACTGGGCGGGCCATCAACTGAGCCTATCTTAATCCTTTTCTCGCTTGTGCCTTGCCTTGGCTACTTGGTTCATCAGTCTTTCCTGCTACATTGATAGTATGGATCTTATATTTTATGTTGTTTACTTTACACTAGATAAGCTAAGATCTCCGCTGTCATTGAAAAACCTCTTTTTATTTAATTATTCTTAAATCAAGATATTAGTAAATGCTTAAATCTCCAAATCGAAGAAGCTACTATCAAGGAGCATACCAATACTAAATGAGAAGAGAATATCTCGATACAGGCATTGAAGAGCTGTACCAGCTGCCAAAAACACTATTCTCTAGGGAGAAGCAGGTACCCATCTCAAGACTGGATGGAGTAGTACGCGGGCAAGAAAGCATTCCATGGGCTATTCTTTCTTCCCACCAATAGCCGTATCCGAGACATCAGCTTGTTTGAGACTAAAGTTCGAGTTGAAGGGCTAATCTGTTATACTAGATCCTGTCATTCTATGGCACCAAGAATGCCAATATTAGGATCGTACGGGAACGCATTATCTAAAGAAGTGTTTTCAGCCCCAGAAGAATTTACTTCAGTCTCGAGAGAGAAAAGGCTTTCGTGAGCAGGATTTGGTCCATTACCATTATATCTTAACCCCGCTTTTTCTACAAATAACATACCTACTGTGTAGGAGTCAACGCAGTTACATTCGTTTATTTCTCATAAAAATCCTTGCTTTCTAGTGCAAAGCAGTGCATCGCGAGTGAGTCATAAAAGAAGTCAACTAGAGGGAAGATACCTTGTTTCTAGATTCTGCAGTGAAAGCAGATCAATAAACCGATACGGGAAAACAAGTTACATTCATTTGTTAAAGACCGCAAAGCCTGTGATGGAATGTCGAGTGCTAGGGACTCGGATGTACTCCTGTGATGCGATCATACCGCTATGTGCCTGATACTTACTCAGTAGCTATAAAGAGAGTTTTTTATTCAGCATAAAGCGACGTCTGTCAAAGCGGTCGACATCAATTTTGCCTTTGACTAAGGAAGGGATGAATGCACGGTTCATTATTAGAAAGTAGTAATGCCTGGCGTAAGCCAGAGAAGCCCAATGCCTTCTTGCTATAGAATCTTTCCGTTTCCCTCCTTTCAATCCTGTTTTTCCCCTTAGATCATTCATAGAGCCAATGTCAACCCTTCCTTGCTTCTTCAGGAGTCCATTTTCTTCATTCCACTCACTTTTATCTTTTCCTCCTTTTAAACGCTCCTTCACTTCATTAGCAAGTTTGTCTCCTTCAGAACTTCTCTGAACTTCTTCTACCCATTTAGGCTATAATGCCACAAGCAATTTACCGAATTCAACTTCTTTTGGATTAACCCTCCTTGATAACGCATCTGCCACCTTATTAAGGATTCCCTTCTTGTACTCAATCGAGTAATCCAGTCCAATGAATTTTGGCAAGGCCTTGTGCTGCATTGGATGGGTGAATTTCTGTTGCAATAGGTGTTTAAGGCTTTCATGATCGCTTTTTATCACAAAAGGCTTAGCTTGTAAGTAATACTTCCATTGGTACACTGACTTCACTTACTTCAGTTACTTTAAGTACGGACATGAACCTACTTTAATAAGGGGTTGCTTGGCAGGCAATGATTATCAAATTGCATTTATAGTGGAGCATAAGTTAAGTAGGGCACATAGGATGTTAGACGACTGACAGACAGGCGTACTAAGCGGAAGTGGGGGGCACTAGTGCTTGCTTGCTTAATGTTTCCGATTGAGTATTATAAATTTCTGAGTAGTAGAGCTATTATGTTTTATCAGCCTGGTATTAGTGGGATGTTATTCCCGACGAGAATGCGCCGGGGAAAGAAATGCAATGGGACGTCATCCAGCCTCAATTTCTTCATTTATTGGTATGTATGAGTAGTGAGTTCTTAGCCATGACTTGCCGCATGAATGCTTCCCTCGCAAGGGTAGGTAAAAGTCATTTATCCAACCAAGTAGAGTCGTTCAGTTTATTCCAACAGCTTCTTCGGCATTGGCTTTAGAAGTGGAGAGCCCCGCGCGCGCCGATCGATCAGCATGTCAAAAATCATTAGTTCGCAATTGGGGATTGAAAAGATGAACCTTTGTTCGGGCGGATGAAATTTAGTGAGCTTCTGCCTGCCTTTTTTCATATATAACGAATGCGAAAGCGCTCATTGCTTTCACTTGCGCCTTTATTTCCATATACGACGTTCCCCGGGGGGGCGACTCCTAAACCTTCCATTAACTCTACGATCGCTCCTTTGGAACATTTCAACCACACCCAATCTTTCAATCTGGTGCTGGTGAAAATAGGATGAGAAAGACCAATTGTTGTCTACCGGCTAAAGATTGCTTAGTAAAAGCGGAATCAATAAGTTAATAGGAAGAATAAAGATGAGCTCCTTCTTTCTTTCGCTTTACTTAATTTCATGTGCATCCTCTCTCTCGCCTATTTAGCCGCCTATTTAGGAACCTACTGCTCCCCTCTTTGACTAGCTATTTCATTAAAATATTCTTACCTCTTTTAATCGCGGTCTTATACTGCCTCGGTAGGCATGCAAGGGGAAACATATTACTTTCCTTTTACTTATCGCTATTCTCCTTAGCTACGAAACTAAGAATGATTGGCAAAAGCTCTCACTAAATAGCCCTTCATGAAAGTCGATGATAACTCTCGTGTCTGGATGCTATCTCCATTAATAACCTACTTGGGGACGAGCTCCATCTAGGGTCATGGAAAGACTTTTTGGCTTGGTGCTTACAGTTAAGAAATTGGACAGTTTTCTTCTCAAACTAATGTGGTAAAGCAGATAGATATAGAGAAATAAGAGGAATAAAAGCAGCAAGATGGAAGCCTACCCACAATAATTAGGCTCTTGTTTACCCCTTCCTGCCTTCTTGGATGCCTTCGAAGTGAGGTTATGATATTTACTGAACACTCTTTTACCGGTGAGCTGATCGGAATCGTAGCTAAGAAGAGTCTGATAATAAATTGCCTAGAGGTGATAGATATCTTGAACTTCAAACGTATGAAATAGCAACGAAAGCTATTCTCAGAGAAGCAGACCTTCCTACCAATCCCTAATTGCTACAAAGAAAGAAAGGGGACGGCTCCTCTCCAATTGTACAATCACATATCTTTAGGAAAGATCGGACCAGAAACTCTCTACGAAAAAACCACATTGAAACTCGACTTGTAGCGAGACTCTTAGATCCTGTGAGCTTCGTTACTTGGAACCTTAATAACACCGGTTGCTTACTAGCTATGAGAGTACATTTTTGATATATACCGAGTGTAGGTATGAGAGTACGCTACTGCGCTGAAACCCGCCAAAGCCACTCTTGCTAAGCATGAAAGCAGGAGTCCTTACAACTTTACTTGCTACCTCGAGCACTCACTATCGGCCTAGTATCATACTATGTAGCATGAGGAGTTTAAGCTTCTTACTCTTTCTACAGTAGTCAAAGCCAAAGCCTGTGTTGTCAATTTCTCTGTAGTAAAGGCGGGCACATACGCAAAGGGAGGGTGGATTCGCTTAAAGAGCTAGAGTTTGAATACTCTATAGGAGCTCCTACGAAACAGATGGATGGACTTTGCCTTTATATCTTTGCTCTGGCACTTACTTCTGATCGGAAATGGAAGGATCTCTCATCTCCTATGTGTTTCTTTGCCCGGAATTTCACCAGTAGAAGTACAGTGAATCTTTCACGAGTTGACCTTTTTCGTAGATAGTATGAATTCGAGTGGAGTATCGCCAACAAGCACCGGATTGAGCGTAGCGTAACATGCCGTAGTGTATCTCTCATGCCGTAGTTACTCACTTGCGCAGAACACATATTTTATTATTCGCCGGAATACGAAGCACTAACTACTCAAGTACTAGTAGCTAGTTTGTGTAGAACAAACGATTGGGTTTTTTTTAATAATATATCATATATATAAACCGAGGATGGAATGTTTGCATCTCTATCTGTTCAAGACCTCATACTGGCATATGCACCTATTCGTGAACAAACTGACAAGCTGACAAATCGAATGCTAGATAGAGAAAAGTGAAAGCTTTATTGTTAACGGAAAATGGAAAGAAAGAAATAGAAATGATTGAAAAAAGAAAGCAGGATAAAAAGATCCCTCCGCTCTATTTATCCTTTTTTATCGTTTATAGCATATCGGGTGCCGGCAATTGACTCGTTGAGCCCTCCTACATTTATAACGAAACCTACTCTTAGGCGTGGGAGATACGGAAAATAAACCTTGTTGCGTGGGAACATGTTTGTAAATCCAAGGCGCCAGGTAGTCACCGATTGCGGAAAATTTCACAAGAACATGACGCTCTCTTGGCAAAGAAAGCATGGCGGACGGCTGGTTCCACTTCCTTCGGTGAAGATATGTAGGGCTATCAACACTTTTTCTATATGCAAAATCAGGGAAATTCGAACTTCTTTATTTGCCTTCCTTCTACTACTGGTCTGTGAACTCCCTCTTCTCCCACGGAAGCTACTGTATAATACGGGTATCGCTCGTAATAGGCATAGGGCGCGGTATAGGAAAGGAGTGGATAAAAAGTATCTTCATCTGCAGCAGGAAGAGGAAGGGAAGCAGGTGATCTATCAGAAGGAGCAGAATTTAAGTCTAGAGCTAGGGCAAGGGCGAGGCGGATTTACGCCTGGATTTAACAAGTTTTCTATAAAAACAAACACGGTAATGGACATCTATATCTGCCCACGGGATTTGGGGGAATCCTCCAAACATATCGCATATCAAACGCGGAAAGGCCTCCGCTGAGTATTCCTACTATATGTTCTAAATTGAACTTGAATTAATCCAAGTAAAAAAAACCAAATTTGCGTGATCATCTCCCGATTTAAAAGCACCTTTTTTGATGCACCCCACTCTTCTCTTTTTTTCCTACCCGCTGGTCTTGCCTTTCTTCGAAATGACACTCTCTTTTCTCAGAGCGCTCTTTTTTATTACCTATTAGTAGAAGATGAGCTGTAGTCATTATAGCTAGAAGCATATACGCTTTCAATGTCTACTTCAAAGCCAAGATGCTTGCTACCAGATTGAAAGAAAAGGAATACGCGAACTACTTCACAGAAATAATTAAATTGCGCTGCTTTTGCCTACTTAACAATCAATCTTTTCTTTTTTACTGGACCCATTTAAACTTTGGATGGTCGAGACTGACACTTGTGATGGCCTAGACTTTAACTTTTGACCCAATGCCTTTACACTTTTAATGGCCCCCTGATACAGCACGAGTAGATAGGTCATAGGCAAGGTCTCAGAGCCCCGCCTCATTGATAAGGAAGGAGTCAAGCTAGTTGGTAAAGTTCAGAGAGCTTTCTTTCGTCTTGACCGATGAAGCTTATACCGGATTGAATAAATTTTTGAGGGTGTTTGTGATGGTCTTGCTTAGATTTATCTTGAGTAGTCTTTTTTCGCTCTTGCTTACTTTGTTCTTGAGTAGGCTGTATTTGATCTTGTTTTCTCGAAAAGTCAGAATTGCCCGTGGCTTGAACACTGAGAAAAATGGCGGCGGGCCGTGGTGGTCGACCTGTAGAAAAAGCTTGAGGCTGATAAGCTGCGAGGATTACCAAAGGTTTTTGGTAGGACGCTTTTGGGCATGAGTCAAGCCGGTAGAATGGGTCTGGACTCATTTACACATACATATTCCTAGCTTTTCCTTAGCTTCGTAAGTAAAGAAAAGTTCAACTATAGAAGTGAAACTATATATGTGAATATGCAGAACCCAGCTCTTCCACTGGATTTTTTCCATCTTGACTTTTTTATCTTCTCTCTTCATACTTACAATCATTAATTAACTGCTTTTTTAAACATTTCACTCCAATTTTGGCTTGGCTCCGGCCTTGTTTCGTAGTGAATTTATGGATTTTCATACTTCTCACACGGAATTTGAATTTCGAAATTCAACTTTACTTTTACCTTTTTCAGAGATTAAGGGTATCAAATTGAAATCCAGGCACTGTTTTTCTATTTTCGGTTAGATGTTCTCGGCAGATGCTAAAGCCAGAGCTTGCGTGATGGCAAGAGTTGATCAAGCGAATAATCACTTTTTTTAGCTATCACATTCATAAAAAACCAACAGGTTGTCTCTATTAAATACACTATACTATTCGTCTTCGAGCGAAAGCTTATGGGAAAATCATGTGTATAGCTAAGTTTCCACATGCATGGGCCACAGTCAACATGGCTATTTGATCATCGAAAAATGAAAGTTTGGAGTATGTAAAATGCAAACACAAGGAGCTAATCCAAATATGCATGGGCAGAACATAGAATCAGTAGGCCGAATGGTACACATATACACACAAGCTGCACTAGTCCATACGTGTGTAATTTGAAAGAACGAACCGACCGACGTTATCTTATCAACATTTTTCACACATTCATCCAAAAACGAAATTTACTACGAGAGTAAGCAAAATCATCACGTAATCAAAGATGTTCTGGCGCACTTAAGTTGCGGATCCTTATAATAGGAAGATCTTTCGCCAGGTTTTCCACCCTTTCTACTTGACTTGTCTGCTCCTCTTCGTTTGTCGGGCATCCAGTCTATCGTATATACTCTGTATCTCTTCTGCTGTTTGGTTTCCTGCCTTATGAGAAAAGAAATGCGCCTCCTGTCCTTATAGGAAGAGTGGCAAACTCTGAAAGACTTAAGCTTTTTTTTGGGTTCTGATTCACAGAATCAGACAAAGCAAGCGTATGGATCGAATTCGCGCACCTTATGAAAGATGGAAGAAGCGGCTGCAACTACCTTGACTATTGACGTGCGTACAAAAAGTGGAGGAGCTTAGTGAAAAAGGAAAAAAAATCACGCATTCTGGACAGTTTTTACACCTAACATATGTGAGATCGAGGGTAAGTATTCAACAGAATTGCATGTCATAAGCAGCATGCTACGTGGAACATCTCGTGTTCTGAAAAATGGGAATATACTCATATTATGTTCTAACAACATGGTACCAGCATTGCCTATGCCGTATTGGTGATCTTGTCAAGGGTCCACTCTCGGTCTTAGCAGTGGCTCGACTCAAAATGAAATAAGCACTATAAAGTGTCACTTCTTTTTGCTAGAAACTACTAACTTTAAAGCTCGGTCCAGTAGAATGAACTGCCCTACTGAGCTATGGAATCAAGTTAGTAAGGCATGTAAGAAGTAAAAGAGGCTAATAAAAAGCACGGAAATAAGTAACAGATAAGGAATCAATATAGTACATATTTGTGTTCGCGCTGGATTGCTTATTCAAAGAATGCACTTCTTTTCCTGACAATCTCACTTAGCTATTTGTTTGACAAGGTCTTGTTCGAGTGAGCAGGACAACTTATCTTATCTATTCGTTGAAAAAGCAAGGCGCGCAGCAGGAACTCTTTCCTATTCCTAGTTATTGAAAGCTATTATATATACTTTTATAAGTGAGATTTCCTCGTTTGTCCAGTTACTAGTGGAGCTTTACTATATGCATCAAGTGCTGCATAGTTGTCCATTACTTAATATATATGTTAAACCACCTGTAGTGAATAAGCTAGTGTTGTGTGTGTGACGAGAATTGGTTCAGTCAGAAGATGTTTCCGTTCAACTAGCTCACATAAGTTGGTATATCTGGTGCAATAAAAGGCAAATAGAGAGGAACACCATGTGCCAAATTACAATATTTGATACCAGAATTACGTTATTTAAAAAAGTACCTTATATTATATATATGTTCATCCATAAGGTCGATAAAATATCATGTAGGGGGATATCTATCGCTCAGTTGGTTAGAGCACTGGCTCAGTCGCGCCATAAGTCACTATTGGTTCGTTACGAACGAAAAGCCCGACACAGATAGCTTCTATAGTTTTGAGTTCATTGTAGCTAATCTACTGCTCTTAAAAAACCTAATTAGGTGGTAAATTTTCACTAGAAAGCCACTTGCCTCTCTTTCTTTTTACTAAGCAAGCGTCAAAAAGTGTAGTTAGTAAGGAAAAGTAGTTCAACTGATAGGTGTATGTAGGGCCCCGGTAAAGGTCAAATAAAAAAAGGCATAGCATACATAGCTTTCATGGCTTTGAAAAGTAAGTGCTCGCTGCTCCCAACGCTGGTCTCGAGGCAACGCTTACTCCGAAAGGCAGGTAGGTAGCTTTTCAAGAGAAGTTTCATTCAAGTGAGGGCGCAGCAACTTATAAGCAAGAAAAACAAAAGAATGCACAAATCTAACTATATATGAGTTTCTTAATTGATTAAAATATATCAAAATTCTCGACGCGGTATGGTATAAGGTTTTCCAAATTGCTGTCTACTTTGCGGGTTCACTCTACGCACTTCTTCGACTTTCTATTTGATATCGAGAGGTCCTGCGGTATAACACGGACTGGTAACGGCTTTGACAACAACCTTCTTTTGGGAGTAGTACGGTAACCTATGCTTTTCAGCAAAGCTCATAGAAAAGCCTAAATCTCACATGAAGAAATCCAATGAGGAACTTTACCTGGAACCAGAGGATAAAGAAGCACCACTCTGGAATGACCTACTGGTGAATGAGAAGAAGAAGCTATTGGGACTTGCTTTCTTCATCACCAATACTCCTCCAACAATTTAAATCGGGACGCTCCGCGCCTCACGACCCCCTTTGCTGTAAGCTATCTCCCCAGATAAAGCAGGGTAGCGAAACTAGGAAGGGAGTTTTGGCTTGTTAGAACTAGGCTGATGAGTGAAAGTGAACGAGCTAGTCATACGAGCCAGTGAGCTAGGCAGCTTGCTGTAGTTGCTACGGGAAACTGGAGTGCGCCGGGAGGGAAGTAGAGACTGAGGACTAAACATGTCGTTGGAACGCTTTAACAAGGAAGGCCATTACGGGCGAACAAAGCAAGCCGCAGCTCGCCATCATAGGAGCGAGCTATAGACTGCCAAAATCATGTCGACAGTACCAGTTTCATTGGTGTTACGCCAAGACCAGGAACACCAAGAGAAAGGCCCCCGACAGCAAAGGTTAGCTGGATGTCCCCATTGTTCACGCGATAATGGGCATGAAGTATTGCCAGAACTACCGGAGACCACATCTTCATTGTTTCTAGAGCTTCCAGATCAAATTAGGCAAACAATAGCAGAAGGGACGCTTTAATAGATGATATCGCCCCATATTAAGTTCTGCACCTCACCGATTGCTCCATCAAGTCCATACTGTCCTCCTTTCTCGACCTTCACGAACTAAGATTTCTCCGGTTGTTCAGGTGCAAAGAATAAATAAATGATCCACCCGCACAAGCAAACTGCACTCATGAACTTATGGGCACTTTACCTATCAAGCACGCACTTTGCTATGTTCCAAGCCAAAATGCTTATCATCCCTATTTTATTTTATCCATTTTTTATCAACAGGCCCGCCAGCATCAAAAGTCATACATAGATGGATGGCCACATGGGCTATTCTTACTAGAGCTCTTAACTTATACATTTTACTGCTATAACAAAGGATCGCAAACAATCATGGGCCGATTGGCTTACTAAAAAGCAGACTATGAAAGCCTACAAGAGCAGCTAGGCTTACACCACCAAAACAAGTCACTCTCCAGCAGCTGATCGATCTCAATCCACATGCAAAGCAGATGAAAAGGAACCTTATTTTAATCATAAATGTGACAGCGGGTGCATTTTCCTTCTCTTCTTGGTGCATACACCCCTTTTTTTTTCTCAGTAAAGATACCGAGGAAAAAGCTATCTCAAAATGCATCTTTAACTACTGTCACCATTCGCTAGCTTAAGGAAGTGAGCTTCATTCACCGATTGCTAGACCTATTAGCTAGCCAAGCCCAACAGACAGCTTTGCCAGTTTCCAATTGTGATTTCTTATCTTTTCATACTCCGGTTCACAACCTCTCCAGCCTACTTACTAGAAAGGTGTATATTCCGAGCACTAAAAAACAAGACCTATTCCCGTAGTAGCAACGCCTTGCTTACTTTGTGCCAGGTTGAATATCTTCTGTTGTAGGCTAAGGTTTAGACTTCTTACTGGAAGCAATCGTAGTGCTTTTAGTTCAGTTAAGTGGAGTTGAAGTAATTAAGTAAAGTTTAGAAAGAGAAGGAACAGTAACTAAGGCAAGCGCTGTGACTGATTCCTTTCTTGAAGCAGAAGCTGTCTTAGACTTCAGTCCAGCAGTATAGCAGTTCAGTTCAGTTTAAGTTGGGTCAGAAGCGCTCTGAAACGCGTATAAGAAGAAGGGGGAAACAAAAGGAACTGTCGCATTCCAGCTCATCGTATGGAAATACTGAAAAAAGGGCACAGCCACGGCTCATCGAATAGATAAAAAAATACGCCCCACATGTAAGCGCGCCTAATAGAGAGAAATCACTGCTGCAGCCTTGCAAAACTAAACTTCGCTTTACACACTTACACAATGCTCTACACAAGTTAGGCCTTTTCTCAAGATTGAAAGAAAGACTTAGGGCGCCAAGCTGGAAGATGGAGGGAACCAAACCCAAGCCCATTTACGTTCGGGTGAGAAGATAAGAGAATCTGAACCGCCATATCCGATTTATATAAACTGCGCCGGGATAAAGCCCTCTGTATAAATATTTATTGGTCAAGGTCTTAAAACGGAGAAAAGCCTGTCGATCACCCCAACTTACTTTTACTAAAATAGTATATAGGCCGCTAAGGTGGTATGGCATTTTTTTTTCTACACAGTAGTTACTCACTGGAAGAAACTATAATTGAAAGTTCCGGTGCGTAGTTCAATAGTAAATCTATACAATGTAGCATGCCTGATTGTAGACTGAAGAAGATTTCCTACATTTCAACTCGAGAACAGCCTTTAACAGCTAGTGACGTTCGATGCATAAAAGACTCAACCTTCGATAGAGAAGAGAGAGCGGACCATTTGCTGGCTGCGTTGGATGAAACAAAAATAGAGCTGAGACTACTGGAACTCGTCTTTTTTCTGCTTGTGGAGAGGCCCTTATAGAACCTTTTTTTAGACAAGGAAGTGAACTTTAGACAAGGAAGTGAACGCCTAAGGCCTCTTCAAAATAGAAGATGGGACCCTGAGCGGCCTCTAACCACTATCGAAGGCTTTATTTTCAGGTGTAGGACGACCATGCATACTTTTCTGACCGCTGCGCGCCTCATGTGCCTTATATATATTCTACTTGTTCACTGGGGCTTGCGCACTTGCGGACTTACCCGCTTTGTGAAAAAGCTCCTCTTTTCAAAAACATAACAACCGATTTCGCTTAATGTATTTCACCCACCCGCTCTCAATACAGCAAGTGCCTCTCTCTCACAAGACAGAGAAAGATTACCGATTCATCCAATTTGATCAGAAGTGAGTTCATTGTTGTTGTATAGCGAAATCTTTCCTTGAAAACATCCATTATCAGCTAATAGAAGCCGAGCTATCTATCCAGATCAGGGTTGAGCGAAGCGAATGGAAAATCCAAATAAAACAGAAACCCATTGCGATTAGAAACTCTACAGCCAGGGCTCGATGGCGATGGTGGATGGAAAGAATGGGGAGTTAGGTTTGTGGTTTCCTCTGTAACCAGTTCAAATTCCAAATAATTTTGCTAGAAGAGCCGGGTTCATTGTGTTGAAATCAAGTACGACCAAGTCACCTCTATCCTGAGGAGTGAAGACCGTGTCTCATGCTACTAGAACCTGTTTGGAAGTGGAGTGGTTCGCGCCGTGCCAGAGGAATTTTCTCCTTGTTTTATCAATTTACTGGATCACCCATCCCGGCACTTTGAACCTTGTTCATTAATAAGTTGGTTTTTACTTCTCATAGCTCTTTTCGCAACATTAGTAGTGTATCGTCTGTGTCCTTTGTTCGCAACATTATACGTTGCTCACAGGTCACAGCCTACTTGATTTTTGGTGAGGGCGGGCAGGAGGAAGAAATATCATATTCTCATAAATAGAGTAGAGTTTTTCGTGCTTTCAAACTTCTTTCTTTTCTTTCCTTTTCCAAGAAATAACACTCGCTTCTTTCTCTTACTGGGAATGAACTAAGTGGCGGACTCCATTTAAGAGACTCTCTTCAAAACTGTCCAAATCTGACCTGAGATTCTCATTGAAAAAGCTGTCGTATACGAGCAGAACTTATCACGCGGGATTCTTTGATCATATGGTTAGCCATAATCCAGAGTGGAGAGTCAAGCCGGAATGGATAGCTCTACCCGTTAGAGCAGGTAGGAAGAAAGTGAAACTATCTCTTCTTTCTGCAGTGCTAATTCCAATCGATTATTCCGATGTTTTCTATTCAGTATAAAATCGGGAATTCCGATCTAGCAAACGAATCAGCAATCAACAACACAAGAGGGGCCCACCTTAGATCTTGACCTGGTCTTGAAGCTCGAATGAATCTACCAGATACTCAAGAGCCTCTCTACTTACTCCTCAGAGAAGAGAGGCGGGGGAGATTGACCAGACTGACTTGATTTTACGGAGGGAGTAGAAAGACCTGGCGCCCCACTCATTTGAATTGGATTTGTACAAGCTAGTCTCGAACTTGCTAAAAGAAGAAGGGTACACCAAGTCGGACTTTCCACTCCTCTTTCTTGCTACTCTCAAATCCCTGTTCATTGATTGACTGGACTTAGTTCCTTTCCTTTAAGGTCTGTAACCAAAGACTCTTCTGGGGTGAAGCATCCACAGGAAATGTAGAATTAAAGACTTTTCTTACTCATTGAATTGAAGTAGCATATTGGAATTACCCCAGTCTTTCATTTCCACTCTTATCAATATTCTAACTTTACTAGCGAGTTTCTTTCCCATAGAGTAGTTAACTTCCTTGTTAATTCCTCTTTTCATTTACATTGTAGAATAAGTGATTTAAGTAGCGCGCGCATATTGTAATGAAACTTTTTATGACTGGAACGAAAGTAACTGGGTTTTGAAAACCAGGAACGAGAGCAACTAATCTGGTAGCTAGCTTTCATTCTGCTTGTTGACTTACTACTTATAATAGGTAGGAAACAAAAGCTGCAAGATTGGGTTCGTAAGTAGTTACTCACTGCCTAAAAGATAAGAAAGGATGCCAAGCTTCACTTCAACTCAGATATCCGACTTACTACTATGGGGACGAATACTAAATCACGGCTAAAGGACTAGAAACTACAACTGAACTTACGGCTTACAATGTGATAACTAACTTTAAATCTCAATTCTATCTTGTAAGCAGCAGTAGATACGAAAGGAAATTCTTACTACTTTATTCCTGCACTTGCAAACTGCTATCTTACTTCTTAATACATAAGAAACTATAGAGATAAGATCGACTACTACAACTCTCTAAACGAAAGCTGATAGCAAGAATGACACTCAGTAATAAATCTTCTAAGCGAGCTGGAAATAATATGTAAAGGAAATGAGACAGCCATATCACGACTCTTATTCTTGGCTTTAAATCCGATTTCTTACTTTTCATCTTATAACTGGCAAGCCTACGAGTCAAACTATCGAAACGACTTATTATAATACTCTTTATGGAAATGAGAGATGCACTTGCTACTTGCTGGCTAATAGTATAGAAACGAAAGCAGAACCCACAGCTTAAATGCTTATTTCTGGGTTGGAATCTTATAGCTAATACGCAAGAAAGGAGAAAGCCTAAAAGACTATATACGAGAACGAGCCAGCAAGCCTGGTAGTCTTCACTCCGGCTTCAAGCTACGTAAACACCAACTGCTTTCTCAAACCATTGATACGACAGCTCCATAGTCTAGATACGGCAAGCTAAACGCCGACTTTAATAGCAAGCTTTAATTCTGATATCTGAGATACGAGAATGAACAAGGGGAATTAAGCTATCGACAGCAGCAATCCCGACTTAAAACCTGCCTATTTATAATAATACCGCACTTTGAGTCTTGGCTTGCACTGGAAAACTACTACTCTATCTGGAATCGTGGATTTAAATCTGATTTAGTACTTCCAAACTGATAAGCAAAAGCACTATCGAGAAAGCAAGACGACAGCTAATAAGAAGACAGCTTCGGTGTTGTGATTCTCTACTGGGCCTTCCCTCCCTTAGTAGGCTCCACGCTAGGCTGTTTATCACATAGTGTTCTTGCTAGGAGGCTGAGTCTTCGTACTAGCATTCATCGGTTATCCAGTTACTGATGAAGATCTAGTGATGCATATACTCGGAGGTCTTGGATCTGAGTTTAATACATTTGTTGTGGCAGCCACCACTGCTTCTCGCCAGTAAAGCTTATCTCTTCCCGATCTTCATTCATTACTGAGAAGTAATGCAAATATCCTACCAACTAAAACAAGCATGGTATAAAAAAACACACTTCTCTCTTCCTTCTCCTCAAACACAAAATGTTTACTATGCTTCTTCTCAATCGAAATAAAATAATCCCAAATTCAACAGTCAGAGACCCAACAACCCGCATCAGTTCAAACCCAATAACCCCAAACCTTACTACCCTCAACTCACTGGACCTCGACCTGTCACTGAACCTTTACTACCTATTCCACAATAAACTGGATCCTTTCCTATCAGGCCAAACTATAACCAGTCTCGAAACCCATCCTACTTCAAACGCTGCGCGCCTGTCAGATTTGTAAGAAGAAAGGCCATACAGCCCGCACCTGCAGGTGGCGCTTTGACACATCTGGTTTTCAACCTGTTCAGCCTACACAGCAACATACTGCTCAAGCCTTTGTTGCGCAACCAGTGCCGTCTCAGATTTCATCAGTGCCTTCTCTACCTCAGTCGACTGAGTGGCTCTTAGACTCAGGAGCTTCTCATCATGTCACCGGCGACTTCAACAACCTGTCCTCTTATTTTGCTTATGCTGGTTCAGATACTCTCACCCATTGGAGATGGTACTGGTATGAAAATCTCCCACATTGGCTCTTCTCTCTTTTCCTTGTCTCATGGTTCCATTCATCTCAGAGATGTTTTATATGTTCCCTCATTTACAAGGAATCTCTTGAGTTTGTCTAAATTATTGCAAGATAATGACTTACTCATTGAATGCTCTTGTTCTATTTGTGTTATCAAGGACCGCCACACCTCCATCCCTCTTCTTCAAGCTAAGCACCACCATGGTCTCTACTCCATTCAGCTGCCTCCAATTCATCTTTCTTCTCCACTGCAAGCCGGAGCGTGCTTCGGCTGACACGTGGCATGCTCGTCTTGGCCATCCCTCTACTTCCACTACTTTACAAGTGTGAAATTCCAATAAGTTGCCTTGTAATTCCACGCCGACTTTCTGTTTGTCAAGAATGTTGTTTGGCAAAAAGTCATAAATTGCCCTTTCCTGTTAGTAGTTCTTAAACTTGTTGTCCTTTAGAGCTTATTCATATGGATGTTTGGGGTCCTGCACCCGTCTTATCAACTAATGGATTTCGTTATTATCTTGTAATTGTGGATGATTTTACTCGTTTTTCTTGGATTTACTTTCTCCATACTAAAGATGAGGTCTCTACAGTATTTAGTCTATTTCAAAGACAAGTGGAAAATCTAATGGGCAGCAACATTAAAACAATCCGAACAGACGGTGGAACTGAGTTTAAACCTCTCTCTCACCTTTTCCCACAACTCATTCATCAAACCAGTTGTCCGTACACTCCTCAGCAAAACGGAGTGGCCGAGCGCAAACATAGACACATTATTTCACTTTCCCTTGCTGTTATGCAACACGCTTCTATCCCGGTTTCCTTTTGGGATGAAATATTTGCAAGTGTGGTCTATCTCATCAATCGATTACCCTCTTCTTCTTCTCTCTCTCCCTTCACACAATTGTTTCATAAAGACCCGAAGTACACGTTTCTTCTTATTCTCGGGTGCTTATGTTACCCTCACCTCAGACCTTACATTGATCACAAGCTTCAGCCTCGTTCGATGCCGTGTATTTTTCTTGGTTATGCACCACAACATAAAGGTTACCGCTGCCTTCATATACCAACTAACAGAATTTGGATTTCCAGACATGTTGTCTTTGATGAAAACAGGTTTACTTTTAGGGAGCTCTCTACATCTGGATTGACCATTCCCGAGTCCAATTCACCATCGCAATGGTTACCGCTGTGTAGCACCAATCAACAAGACTTCTCTTCAGCAGGTTCTGCGGAGTTGAACCTGTTTTCTACAGCACAAGTTTTCACTCCCGATTCATCTGTGCAGTCAGTGCACACCTCTGCCTGCACTTCTGCTGATGCTGTCCAGAACTCAAATTATACAGCCAGTCCTTCTCTAGCTTCGGCGTACCAATCAGATGACAGGGATTCGGGCGACTTACTAGTGGCTCTATTCTATTCGCAGGTAATTCTTTCTCTTGCTGGTGGGCCTTGCCATCATGTCCCTGAGGCTTCAATCTCAATATGCTTCGGCCTGGTATGAAACATTGAATTCGCTGCTAGGAATGTGGCGCCGAGGTTATCACACCAGAGTATAGGAGGAGGAAGAGAGACGCCAAGTTCCTGAAGAAGAGAGCGGCTCTATTGATTCCGATCAGGGTAAAGAAGAAGAATATGCCAGCTTACTTCCTTATCTCGTTCCGGGCAAAGAAGATGAAATAAGGAGGTAGGAAGAGGGCCAGACAAAATAGCATGGATGGGCTGCTCTTTGACAAGGCTCCAACTACTTACTTGTTGCGAGCTCATGAAAATTAGTCAAGGGAATATGAGAATGAAGCAGTACTGAACTTTACTGAAGTAGTCTGTAGGGGGCGAACTAGATTATTCTTAGGAGAAAAGCAAGCCAGGGAGGGCGGATTGCTAAAAAAACTCTGATTCGAGTGGGAAATTAGAGAAATGCCTCAGCGTACTCCTTGGGTCTCATACCAGGCTCTATGCCCCTCCTCGACAAGCCAGATGAGAGGTGGTAAGTCTATCTATCCTTCAGTCCATGTGATGGCCTTGTCTCGATATGGATCAGATCATGCCCCTAGCGTGTTGAGTGTTGGGGACTCTAGAAAGGGGTCTAAACTATTTCTATTTTCTAGATCTTGGCTAAGTAATGAGGAATTCCAGAGGTTGGTACCTGAATGGTGGTAAAAATTTCCAGTTAGGGGAGAGATTGGTAATGGTTGGAGATTGAAGTTCAAACACATAAGAAGAAAGATCAGGGGGTGGAGTGCCAATCTTACTGGGGAACCCAGGAGGAATACAGAACAGCTACTTCAAGATCTCAAGAGTCTGGATCTCACACAGTAAGATAGAGACAACGAGGAAGATGAATGGGCCCACTGGTGGTTCATAAAGAGCCAGCTAGATGATATTTAGAGATCTGAGGAGATCCAGGCATGTCAGCAAACCAAACTCAAATGGTTGAAGGCTTCGCTCCTTCACTCTCAAAAAAATCCGTAATTGAGGTGCCGTTCGTAAAACGATTCTTCTCTTCGTTTCTTCTCGAGATTTTATTGAAAGAAAGATAGTGGGTGAGAGCCTCTCGAATCCTCCCTCCCCAAAGCTTAAACCTTTGACTTTCTCTACGACTGAGGGGAGCCTGGTATCGTGTATACTCCTCAACTCTTCCAAGTGCTGCTGCTAAAGTCAATATTGAAATCGTAATTGGTAGAAAGAATTTCTAGTTTCTTACTGCCCCTCGCTCTGAAGTTCCTTTTCCGTTCGAGATCTGGTTAGGATTCCAAAAAGCTTTCCTACCCAGTCTCTATCAGTTAGGAATGGTGAGGTCTCTTATCCTAGACGCATGCACGTAAGATTGGAGACATTTTTCTCGTCTACGAGGAAGAAATAGTTAAGATCCTGAGACGGGGTGAAGACAGGGGGGTTCCTTACCTTGACTGCTATAAAAACAGAGAAAACTAGAAAACTTCTCCGCTGCTTTCTCTTACAGAGAAGATGCATTAGCACGTGTTTAATGGTTTTTATGCTTGTGCAAGACGGAGTAGTGAAAATAGAAATAAGAAACTTATTCAACTTCTTCCAATCCGGGAAAGCGAAGGGGATGATGTCTCCGCTTCCTTGTTGAGTAGTTTTGTAGTGGTTGGGGTGAGATCGCTCGTTTACACGATAGTAGGTTTTTCTTTTATTTTATTCTTTCTCACTCAACAGAGTGGATAGATTTTTTTAGGACTTGTCGCTTTCAAAGAAACCCGGATCGGAACTGGAGCCTTGTTTTTATTTCAAACTCAGGTTTCGGTATGATTGGCTCATGGCGGATGACATCTGTTGTAACCTGAGGGGGGATTGGTTGCTCTGCGGCTGGCCGCGGATACTGAAGAATCCGTTGCTCGTAGCTTCCTATGGTTTTTTCCGCCGGGTTTTTCAGTGGTCTTAAGCCCATATTTGTTCCGGTAGATTGGATCTTTAAAAGAGAAAAAAATGGAAAACGAAATGGGCAGTAATTAGATAAGTACCCAACATGTCAGTCTTCCCTTTTTTACAATCTACGCTTCCACCTTTCTATCAACTGAATTAAAACGGATTTTCTTTGAGAGCAATACCTAGTTCCTCTCGTAGCCATACTAGTTTATTATAACTTTCTTCAACCGCTATAGAAAAAGGCTGAACCAAATTGAACCATTGAGTTGGGGAAGCCTCAGAAATAAGGTCTTGATAAGCAAGAGGCGGCCTTTTCATTGAATGTTTGAATCCCTAGAATAGAATGCGATCTCTAATCAATGAGAGTTCGGCGGAAACTTCTACAGAATAGAAGGGGAATCCAGGTTGAATGCGGCGAGTCGCGGATCAACGTCCCAGTCAGCTCTTCGGACCAAAGCCTGTAAACTCCACTCTTAGTCTCATAGAAAGGTATAGGGCCTACCGTGCTCCAATCTCTTAATGAATGGCGGTGAACTCGTTATATAGATAGTTGTAGTGGCCTTGCCTCCTTCTTTTGCCCTTCTTAGTGAATGTCTTTTCTGATACGATTATCCGGGGCATCCAACGGGCGGATAGTGGGGTCTTGGGGCCAGGCCTTTACTAGACCTATAGCAATGCAACTTCGTACAGCATTATCTTACTTGGCGAGTTGCGAGTGAGTGACAACAATGAATTGCTAACAGATCATATATCATATATAGATTACAGGTAGGTAATATATTTATTTTCTTCAACAACTCAACTCACAAAATTGAAAGCCCCTTCCCTTGGTGCTTAAATTTAGAATGCGTGCATTCACAGTTAGTCATCTAACATTGCAGAGCTTAGATCTTTGTTGATTCAAGATTTACTTTCTTTTTTTTCCTTATCGAAAGAAAGCAAGTACAGCTCACAGGTCTAAAGCATTCATGCACATCTTTGCAAAAGCTCAGAACCCCATCCCGCTTCGGAAAAAACCAAATTCTACACATTGTAGAAAATCGATAAGTCGAAGAAAATAGCTGAAATCGCATTCTTTCTACTTAAGTCTTAGAAAAGTTTTCTTTTTTTTAGTTAATAAGGAAAGCAAGGAATGTGGGCTAGCGAAAGGAGTTACACCAATTCATTCTTGGGTTGAGTTCTTCGTGATAAGTAAAATAGTTTAGCTTGGTATAAAAAGAGTTGGCACGGTAAGGCGTATGCAGTAACTGGATAAGTTGGATAAGTAGCAAGATATGGAAATAAATATTTAGGGGAACGTTTTGGCACTTCCTTCTGTGAATCACTTAGGATAGTCACACTGCACACAATCTATGGGATGAACCGACACCGCCATTTCTAAGGCCCGAATCATGGAGCTTCGTCGCCAATTACAAACCACAGTGCGCGGGGCTCAATCGTGTAATGAGTACTTTGAGAAGATGAGAAGTATTTATAATCAACTCTCAGCTGTCGGTTCACCAGTTTCTGAAACGGATCTGGGAAACTATATTCTTAACGGGTTAGTATCCGATTCAAACTCGTTTGTAGTTGCCATTACCACACGATCCGATCCAGTGTCTATCTCTGATCTACATGGGTTCATTCTTTCTTGAGCATTCAACAGAAAAAGGGCTTGAGAAAAATCAAACCAATCCAAGGAGTACCGTTACAGAGTTATGCACGCGTGAAAGGTTGGAACATTTATGGAAATAAAAATATGTGATATCAGCTGACCCATTGACCTCAACTACTCTTATATGTTCTTACTGGTAACATCGCCTTTTTTGTTCGTAACATTAGTAGTGTATCACTGAGTTTTAAATATTTTTTCACCTACAGCTGCTATTGGGAACCGATGCCATTTCATCTGAAAGGAGAGAGTAGGCTTTATACCCTAAATGAGAATCTGGTTTGGCCTGTAGCTTTTTTTGTTTTTAGGCTTGGTAGCCCGGGTAGGTCCCTGAGGGCAGCTAGTCAAGGTTGAGTAGAGGGAATGCCGGAGGTTTGAGTGAACGAGAATCATCCAATCTGTCTTTTTCGAGCGCATAAGGCAGGCTGGTGCTGGGACCTATATTGTTCAGACTTATAATGGTATCGACCAGAAAGAAGAAGGTGATGTGACTATAACGAGAATCTATATCTGCTGGGTGGTAGGACGCGTGTGCAACTTTTTAAAGACATTCGGTATGTATGGTGAAGGCTGCTTTGGCATGAACATATTATTTGAAAGAGACCTCAGAAGCAGGATATGGGGGGCATATTTCTTGATAAGCTAGTGCTTAAGCTCGCTGGGGCGGCTCTACCCTAGCGGTCGGCTCTACACGATAAATAAAGGTTACTCGCTGGTAACTCGCTGGGTAAGTTTGCGAATGAATAGGCTTGTGTGTGCAGAAGCTTCAGTCACTGCTTGTGAATAGGAATCCACGCGGATAGGAGAAGAATCCGGATACGCAATAACTCGCTTGGCTCGTGAATGAACGAGTCGATATACCAAAGCAGCCATTCAAAGGCATAAAAAAGGGCCAATTTTCTTCATCAAAGGTGACATGTCTTGATACAGCGAACCGGTTAGTAGGTCAATATAAACAATTATCACCAGTGAATGATGTAACAGGATCCGCCCAAATAGAAGAGTGAAAAGTAAAAAGGTGATCTCGTATATCGTAAGTAGCAAAGAAACGACGGGAAGGACAGACTGCAAGCAAAGTGGGAAAATCAAGTTATGGGAAAGTAACTACTTATGGGATGGATTGCCTACCTTTCTTTGGGTGAGTGGAGGTTTTGTTCTACACATTAGTAGTTACTCACAAAACCTTACTCGAAGAAACGTAAGTTATAAAGATACGTATACCCTTTTCGTGTATAAACTCTTGCAACCATGCCTATACCAAGCTGTACTTACCTCCCCAACTCTACTAAATAAACCCATCTATCTATTCGTGACTGACCTTTTCCGACTTTCCCTAGCCCTATGCCGATTATCCGTGACAACGTTTCACAATGGCCTAGCTCCGGTTTTTTATCTTAGTTATGCGGCGAAGCATATCGTTCATGCCTCAGTTATCCTGATGCCCCACTTTTATATGACTTTCTCCGTGTAAATATGACCATGTTTTTTACTATCTCGCTGCCTTGACTGACCTATACCAGATGCCGGCGTTCGAAACCTAATAGACCGGTGCCTATCCTAGCGTATCCTATTGCGGAGACTTTACTTATTTTTCATAACCTACTCAAGCTTCTGCACCAGGTTTTTTACTGAACCTGAAACGTAATCAGCCGATTCTTTTTTTTACGACTAAAGAGCTGTGGCGCTATCTGCTATCTTAAGTAGCCGCCCTATCCGATGAAACTTCTTGGCTTTTTTACCCTAGCGAGAAAAGGAATGTCATATTATACTATCTAGTATGTATGGTTCGGTGCTTACCTTAGGTACCAGCATGGCAGTTTGTATAGGTCAGGTCAGTACTGATACGCTGGGCAAGATTGACCTTTATTTACGACTAGGCATACGGCACAGATAGCTTTCTAGCAAAGTTATTTTATTTAAATAAATGTTTGCACTGGGGCGGATTATGTCCTCGAAACTTTATTGGCACGTAAAAGATATTTACTACTACTTTACAGGTCAGACAGCATTAAGCTCACATTTCTTTATTTCCTCATACTGGGCAGTCTTCTACTACGACTGGGGTATACCTAGCCTAAGTGTTAGATTCAAACTCGTACATGCCACTCTGTTAACCGAGGGTAGGTTTGTTTTGGGTAATATAGAAGTAGCTGCTTTCTAGAATAGGTTTGACATGGGTAAAGCAGGACTATTCAAATAGGTGGAAGAGGCGAGTACTTTACATAAGTAAATAAAGGGAAGTTAGTAGGAAGAAAGTATATCTTTTAATCTTAGAATATTCTAACATAAGTATCAAACTTAAACTTAAACTACAACGTAAAATCGTTTTATTACTAGTTGCCATGCCTATAATGGAAGTTATTTAATGATTAGGAATACTTTATTTCCGGTAACGAAGAGGGGAGGTTAGGAGAGGTAGCTTTATAGCATAGGTTTGGCACGGCAGTATAACTTAGACTACTAGTAGGCGGCATATAGCCCAGATAGGTAGCTTTACGGCAGGGAATATGGATAGTTCATTCCAATGAAAAGAAAAAAGTGTTAGATTAAAGCTCGTACTTAAGGGACGACTAATTGCCGGAACCGTGCTATTGTCAACGGAGGAGCTTCCTGTCCCCGGGACCACGTTCAGGTCGAACGAGGCGAGCTTCTTATTCCCTCCCGCACCATCCATATACAAGACCCCTAAATCGCCTTGAAACCTTGGTAGAATGTGAGCCACCACATGGAAAGACCAAGGCGTTATCTTCCCGACGTTGGCCCCAACAACCACCACGGACATACATACCACTAACATCGCGACCACCATCCATATCCGGTCGGATATAGCCAACAGGTCACAACCTGTAGGGGTTTTTCATTCGATCTAGCTAGGCTCATTTCCAATCGGGCAAACATCAGCAGGAGAGTCAGAATCGCCAATCAAGCAGGTCGGGAAACAGTCTCGCACCAAAAGATAGCACATGTTAGTTAGCGAATGAAGAAACACAGTCTGGCATAGATTAAATACCAGCACGGGAGGTTACCATTCACTCTGAGCCTAATCCGCAAATCATACTTCAGCAGTTACAGCTGTAACTTATCCTGTTGTTACCTCTGCTTTTGGAGTCGTAGATAGCGTTCTTGACTAAGGCCAGTGGCGTCACCAATTGATTCAACTAACCGAGCTCGTACTTTGTCTTTTGTAATTCTGGGCGAGCATAAGTGGAAAATCCGAGCAAATTCCATTCACTTTAATGTTGAATTAGCAGGCGTATTTTTTCACTCAAACTAGACACGGGTCAGTTTTTCGGGGCAACAACGTTCGCGAACTAGCAAGTTTCTGCTTTACGATGAAAGAGAAGGCACTTGTTTACAAATTCGGAGAATCAACATAAAACTTAGCCTTCTTCATTGCTTCTTAACTCGTAAGTTACCAAAGATTTCATTGTTTATGTCTGCTCGATCCGTTTACATCCCATCCAGGCAAAGCAGTCCAAACGTTCTAATTGTTGAATTACTACTTGTAAATATGTAAGAGGAAGGTTACACATTTATCCCCCTTATAGAGAAAAAATGGACACATTCCCTAAGTCAGCTGAGTTAAATTGGTTCATGTCAAATAGAGAGGAATGTTACACATTTTGCCCCCTTATAGAGACAAAATGCACACATTCCCTATGTCAGCTGAGTCAAATTAACCAATTTCAAATAGAGAGCTTCTTTGTTCGTAACATTAGTAGTTACTCACTGGTTACACTTTTTGACCCCTTCTAGGGAAAATAATCGATATACTGGTCTGCTTATTGGGACACTTCACATGTCTTCTTCGTCTTCCTCTGACTTGCTCAGGGGCTATTCGGCACGACTCTCGACGGTGGCGTGGGGTTTTGACTCTGCTTTCATCTTCGTGCTGGCTAGGTACGTAACATGTGGATGTTTTCTCTCAATAGCTGTACTTACCTTAAGCTTCAGTTAAGGATATTTGACTCCGGATTTAGTACCGAATATATTGCCAATGATAGAAATCCACCTACGCACGCCCCTACTGTCCACCTACGCACGCTTGGACACCTACGCACGCCCCTACTGGACACCGTAGCACGCTTGGACACCGTAGCTCGCTTGGTTTAATAGAGAGTACTAGGAAGTCTAGACACAGTAGCACGCTTGGACACCGTAGCTCGCTTGGATTGTTTATTCCTGTACCTGGATTATTTATTCCTTTGGGCTATTTACCAGAGAGAGTACCAACAAAAAGAATTCATGGCACCAAGCTTCTATCCCCCAATTCCGTTGGTAAAGAATAGACTTCATGAAAATCAAGCAAGTACTTGTACCAGACTTGATTGATTTCAATCAATACCTTTTTGAAATAGGCGATTTCACTCAAGCAAATCCTTGACAGAGACCTGAATGATGTCAAGCAAGTTATTCTTCCAGACTGGATTGCCTTTTTTCATTCTAGTTTCTTGTTGTCGTTGACACCTTATTAGTAGCTCACATAACAATAAAAGTAGGACATCGGATTTTCAAGAGTACGCTTTTCGTATCGCCTTGCTAATTCGATATGTTGTATCCTTAGTTTGACCAAGGAAGCAAGCAGTTTCAAAGCTAGTAATAGGAGTGAAGAATCGAAGCTTTGTTACTCGCATTGTCGTTTAATACGTATTATTAAGCGAACCCAAGCAAGATTTAATGCCACTTAGCAGGGTAGGTTGCAAGCCTAGCCTAGAATACAAGTTATAAATCAGATTGAAAGGCTTTCTCTTTGCTTTATCGTTTATATGGTTTGAGAAAGGAAGATAGAAGTAAGAGCTGCTGTTGTATCTATTGTTTTAGCAAGTCACTTAGAAGGTTACAAGTCATAAGGCAGATTCCAAGTAGTAAGTGATGTGGTGATTTCTTCTTGCCTACTACCAGTTTGAAGAGCAGCTGCCAGAATGCAATAAAGAAAAAAGAATGCAGAGTCGGCAAATCAGCTTGTAGGTTACGGAGTTAAGGCTGCATTTCTCTCTGTCGTTTCCGTAGTATTAGGAGCTCAAGGAAGATTGCAACCCAACAACGCTCGTATCGATTGGCTTTTTCATTGTAGTTCTCAGTAGTCCTTTCTATAGCATTAATAAGCGGAAGGAACATCACAAGATTGCGAGTAGAGATTAAGCCTGTAGTTGAAGTAGTCTTAATAGCAGCCCCTTTTCCGTTATAAGGTTGCAAAGCCTATCTGTTGTATCAGCGGTATTAGAATGGAAGTACAAAAGAAGAAATTAAGCTTTAAGCTCGCCTGCCACCAACATGTCACCACCACTTCTGGCGAGAGATTGCTCCCCTAGACTGATCGATAGGATCCTTTTTAGGTGTAGTCAGAATTTCCTTCTGAGGCTATACTTTCTTTACTAAGGAACTTCTATTCTATTTATTGCTTTCTTCGCTCTTGCTGGTCTCGATACATACAAAGAAAGAAGATAGGCTTCCGTTCTTCTTGATCTTACGCCAACTCAACTAGATTCGCTAGTGACGATAATAGTTTAAAGAGAGAACTGCTTCATTCACCCAGCGAGGAACTACTAATGTTCCGAGTGAAAAGGCGAGGAACTACTAATGTTCCGAGTGAAAAGGCGAGGAACTACTAATGTTCCGAGTGAAAAGGCGAGGAACTACTAATGTTCCGAGTGAAAAGGCGAGGAACTACTAATGTTCCGAGTGAAAAGGCGAGGAACTTTACTAAATACGAGAAATTAGGGCTGGCTGGTTTTTATACTGAATTACTCCTTGCATGCCCGCCCGGCTCACTACTTCATCTTACCTTGCTTATGAAATTCCTTAGGGCGGCAGGAACGAATGAGACTGACTTTCCTTCTGCAGGTCGTCCTTTCTTATCGGGGGTATTGATTTTTTCATGCAGTCCCTGGTCGGTCTAATTTTCATACTCAGAAAGAAGGAACTCAACTGGCTTTCTGGGTGTGCCGGTGCATCTGCTATCTACCCAGATGGTAATTCTCTGCAAAATGGAGTATAATATTAATTTTTTATTTTGTCTGGTATTTATGCTCGAAATTTATTCTTTGGTCTCAAATTATTAAATTCAGCGTCAGAGATGTGACGAGATTTCATTCCAGAGGAAGAACGGGATTATTTCATTGTTGCGGGGACAACATCATAAAAGGTACTGTAAAATGCACAATAGCATGTTGATTTTACTTATTACTTTGCATGATGAAATTCCTAGTTGAACTCATGTAGATAGCAGCAGCTAAAATCTAGATGGACAACGTGGGGGAGATGATGAGGGCACAACTCCTGCAAAATAAATCTCAAATCTTAAGAGGATAAGATGAAAAATTGGCTCTTTTCAGAATCTCTTATATCTTTGAGAAGAGCTGGGGTCTTCTTCCACCTCTACTCCTGGCTGTGGGCACTAGTAAGAGTCTCTTCGCCACCTCCCTTCTTTTCTTTACTTACTTCGAGTGAAGCGTGTGGCTTGGCCCCTCGAGTCAGTCAAAGCAAGAGAGAAACGGAAGTAGAGAAAGGTGAACGGAAATAAAAAAGGCCCTGGTTCTCTCAAAAGAGACTCTGTCATCCTTGAAAAGTCAAAAGTCTCTAATTTGAACATAAAATAGTGGTTATTACCAATCCGTATCTATGGACACGACCTTCCTGGTCTAACAAAACTGCAATCTTAGGGGATTTTAGGAAAGCCCTTGTGCCGGTTCCATAGCTCTGCTTTTGCTTTGGCTAGGTTATTCTCCATGCTCTCTAGAGTTGTGGTACTGGGGGTATGACTTGTCTTGAAAAAATAGATTTTCCTGCGCATTGCATTTCTTATTTTATGATAGAAAAGAGGTTTCTTCATGAAACTCGTAAATAGTTTCTAGAAATTCAATTTCACACTCTATTTATGACAAAAGAAGCAAAGAAAAAGAAATGAAATTGCACGAATTGTTTCGTTCACTTTCTACCTTTTTCCAATTCTTTTTTCTCACTTTTTGGGTTGGGCAATTCTTTCCTTCTTGTCTAGAGAGGGCTTACCGCCACCTATTACAATTTGCTCACTTTCAAAGAATCCTTACTAAACTAAAGAAAGTAAATCTGCTTTGCCAGCTCGCAAATAGTCTTTATCTTCGGAATCGGTAGGTAACCGCTGTGTAAGAAAACCCAGCCTAACTACTTGCCATTCATACCAGTAAATCGAAGATGTGCCAAATCGTTCTCTATCGAAGCGTAGTCTAGAGCCAAATGAAAGGGATTCCACTGGAGCAAGAAGATAACTCTCAGTATGCTGACCACGGACTATAGCACCAACAGCCTTTCACTTGTTAGAGGATTATTTTGAATGAAATGCAGCATTTTCCCTTAGACGGGAACTCCTACTACTTCTAGTTAGTCTACCTACGTCATTCTTTCTTGAAATATGTCAATTTCCCACGGTCGAGCCGAGTCCGCCAATAATAGAAAACCTGCTAGCGTGAACCCTTCTACCAGGCCTAGCTACCACAGAAAGGAAGGGAAAGCGAAGCACAGAGTAAAGTCAAGCCAAGCCGGCTCTTCCTGATCTGAAATTGCCGGGAAAGAGAGAACAGCTACTTTACCAATAAAAGTAAGTATGCAAGTAGTTTTCCATTCATTGGTTTTTAAAGCCACACCGCTTTCGTTCGGAGTTTTCGTATAACTTCTTATACTCAATCTATACGAACTCCCTTCGATCAATAAAAAAAGCTCTGCGAAACAGAAGAACGATATGGGATTTGTTGGGCGTAGAGACTATCTTGAAAATTGCATCTTATCTGATGTAATAGACTTTCTCAGTAAATTATATATAAGAGATGTTCGATATCGCTTCTATGCGATGACTCCTTATAGTAGCTTGGAAGCTATGCAGCCGTAGGGCTATAAAAGCTCGTTCTTATCGTGCGTAGGGCACACCACACAAAGGGCCGGAGTAAGAAGAGTTGGAGAGATCAAGTTGAAGTTTTCAGCCAGCGACTCAGACTATTCAGTTGTGGCATCTAGTCTCTTTTTTAGAGAATGAAAGCCAATTTAAGTGCCAGTTAGTCATTTGTCAAGCGGGCAAAAGCGGTAAATCCAGAAAGTTATAAAACAGGTATTAAGCAGTCTATGGCAGGGCTTAACGGTATATGTTCGAGAGGTAGAAGAGGTCCGGCTGACTCACTCAAGTTGATGAAAATTTGAAAAGAAAGAAAGCACTGATCATAAATGTATCAACATTGGATGATGGAATATGAATAGGAAAGGTTGAAGCATCATAGATTTGGGTACGAAATAAGACATGCAATCATTTGCGAAAAAAAGTCAGCTGCCCTTTAGTAAAAAAAGAACGAATGATGAAAGCGAATTTCCCAAAGTTATGGAGATAAGTAAGGAGAACTTCAAAAATCAAACTCATTTGTTGCAGTTCGTTGGGTATTATACATTAATCGATACTGGCCGGTTGTTTGCTTGCTGGCCTTAAAAAAACGTTCGAGTCTCATCTAATTTAACTTCATTTTATTTCAACGAAAGAGACGTAGTATAGCTTATGAAAGTTCTTTACTAACAAATGAGGAATCCCGATATAAAAAAGTACTCCTAAAAGGCAAGCCCTGTACTGTAGGAACCATAAGAGACTTACTATCTGAATTATGGTCTAGTGAAGAAGGCACTCGCTTTGACACTGGAAACCCCCCTTTGATTCAGGGTTGACTTTTGAGCATAGCATTTTAGGGAGCTATACCTACGCCAATTACCCCTTCGCATTTCTCTTGCGTATACGTGAGGTATCCTTCCATATGGTCTTTTCGTATTGGCATGGATCTGGTGAATTAGTAAAGTGGGGGGAGGGATGCTCAGAATATCGCTAGCTACATTGGTGTATTTCCTACAACATCTTTATCCTACTTTTGGTTTACACCTAGCCTGATCTAGCGAGGGGTTTGTTACATAAATATTAATGTCCTAAGCTGCTTTCCAGGTACTCATCTTGAACTCTTCTTTCTTCGTGTTTTCCATTCCCAAGCAAGTTTACTTGCCTGTAATACCTGGGTCGGGCTCAAATTCAATAGGCTGTCTCTCTGGTAAAGTTCCCGCGCTTTAATACTTTTTAATTACTTGGGCCCTTTGCTCCGCGCCTGCTCGTCCTGGTCAAAACTATTGCTCCAGCAGCTTAATAAATACTCGTGGTAATATAAGCTGTATTTTGGTTTTTATTTTACGTGTCATTTTTTCTCGAAAGCTCTCTCTCTTCCTTTCTTTGTTGGGTTGCATGCATGGTGCACAGACTGACTGATAGCTACTCTTGACGGGTGCACGTACTCCTATTGCTGCTTTGGTGACCGTACTTCCTGTTACCTAGCTAAATATCCTACCTACCTGCTAGATCTGCTTGCTAGAAAGCTTGGTTTTTATGCTTTGTTTTATCAAGGTCTTCTGAGGAAAGCATAGTGCTTCTAGAATAGGGACTCTTCCTTGGGGCCGGATGCCAGGTTCCAGAAGAATGGATTTGGTTAAGAAAAGAGTTCGTATTTGAGAAGAGGATTGTTTGAATAGGGATTGTTGACAGAAGAATGGATTGTGAACAGCAAAGAGAATGGATTGTGTTAAGCTTAATGTATTTGACTTGCCTATCTCGCGACTCAAGAATTCATTGACTTGAAGCTTAAGCATCCATAAAGTATACGTTAGCCTTGTGTTGGCAAAGATTCTATTGATCTGCTATTCTCCTGAAACGTTCTAATGCTCTGTCTCACTAAAGAATGGAATGGAAGAGCTTTTTGTTCTACACTACTAATGTTACGAACGAAAAGCCCGCTAAATACCGAGTGATTAACGCTGGAGTCTGAGTATACGTTCACAGGTTTGACGAGACGAAGAGGCTTATCAAGATGCTAATGAACGTCGATAATATCCAGGTAACTGCTCAGCAATAAAACCAAGAAAGAGCATCTGACGAGACAGAAACGGGAAATAAAGATGCATAAGGGGGGCCCGATAAAGGGAAGAAAGACCCAGCGTCCACTCTCGACTACATAGTCTTGATCATGTACTCCCCCCACTCGGAATTACGTATAACGCAGCGTGTATCATAACGTGAGCGGTGACAAGGACCGTGAAGGCAGCTCCAGAGTGGCTGTCGACAAAATGGTTGCAAGCAAGAAAACGGATGCGCGGACTAACGCGCACCGGTTTTCGCGCTAGCGCTCAATCCGTTGCTTGTTGGTGACGAAAGAAGGTTTTCGAAAGCTACAGGAAGGAATAGAAGCAGTTGAAAGCAGGATCCAGAGCACTGGCAGTCAAAACGTACCATCAAGTGCGATGAGCATTTGGCCAGGAATTCGTTATTTTTTTTTAGGATATCGTCCGCTAACGCCCTAATCTACTTCAAAACAGAAGACACTCCTACATTCCAAGCAGAAACTGGCTACTCATACCAACTCTTCTTTTGCCAGGGAAGCAAAGCAAACCGAAGCACATAACGAATCGGTTTCTTACTCCTTTCTATACTCTTTCTTAACAATGCCACCCATAGCAACGAGGAGCTCTATTTCTTAAATATGCACCGAGCAGAGTATCATCAGAGTTTTCTATCTCTTTTCAAAGAAGTAGTGAGTGGTAGACTTCCAGTACAGAATAGAGGGAAGAGAAGGTATTCTCATTTCTGGGAAGGTGTATTGAAGGAGCCCAAGAGCTCCACAAGGAAATATTTGTTCTTGAGCCAGTGAGTAACGTAGGCATGTTACGAACAAAGAAGGCTCATAACTAGCTAGCTTGCATCAATGGCTAAACTACTCAAGTCAATAGCTGTGGTGCCGGCATACATAAAGTCGGACGGACGGGGTAGTCCACTTCTATTGCTCGCTAGTAAAGAGCTGTAGCAGTGCAGTCCTTCCTGGCGGCCTCATATTGAAGCTCTATTCTTGCTTTCGTTCATTGCCATTGGCGGAACGTGCCATAATAGGCGCGCACCTTGATCTTGAGTCTTTTTGCTGACTATAAGGTAAGGGTAAGCTGGAAGGGGTGGAATTGTAAGTGAAGGCAGCAGAGAGATCTCCTCTTTTCATGAAACTCGTAAATAGTGTGTTTTTTCCTTTAAAAAGTAATGACTTACATAAAGTCAATTTGATTTGACAAGTAGGATTTTTGACAGAATAATTTATCAAACAGCAGAAGAAGTGTGTCCTAGCCGTTGATGCCATAAAGCTGGACTTACACGCTCTCCAGTGTGAGCAGAGTGCGAAGTTTCGAAGGAGGAAGAAAGAGAGTAGAGACCATTAGCGAGTGTGCCCGTCAGTATAGGTACCTGTGTGGTACGATCTTGAATTAGACAAGAATTGGAGGTGAATGAAAAAGTAACATTGTTTTCTTTGGTAAGTTGAAATAGACTTCTCGACGTTTTTGGTTATAGAGGGGATATGAAGAACAGTATAAAAATGTCAAGGGATAGAAGAAGTTTCAAGTAGAACCAATTGTTGTTTTTAATGTGAAAACCCATACCGCTGCCAACATGCACTTGATCAGATCCAACATAAGGAGTGTGAGAAGAAAGATGGTTGATATCATATGTGATATGAGCCGATGCACCTAAAAAAAGAAAGCAATCTTCAGAAGGTGAGGTGAGAGGTTCCGCCATTAGAGCATGAGGAGGCTTATCAGAGGCGACTTGATACATCGGATTGAAGCGATGCGCCGCCGCATTTCAGTGCAGTATGGCCTTCGGGCATTGAGGCTTTTTTTGATTGGAGGAGGAATTGGTTGAACCGCGCCCTCGCAGTGAGCCATTAGAAAGGCCAGGATTGGAATTGGAACGAGGAGCAAATGACGGTGCGCCACGTGGCATCAGGTAAGCGCTCTGTGGAAAAAGAAAGCGCGGTGGGTAGGGGCGGCTAAGTTGTATGGAGTTGAAGTCTTTGTAGAACCAGCCCAGAAGAATGAGTCGAGAAAGAAAAGAAAGCAAAGATAAAAATCTGAGCTCTTTCGATCTCCTAATATTTGAGTCCAAGATATAAAGTTTATATAGTTAGGGCATATATTTCTTTGACTAATTAAATCACTTCTTTGGATCTTGGCCGTATACATACTCTGATGTCCGAGATTCGCCAACAGACAGTAACTATTCATTTTATTTTATTCTCTTCATAAGGATTGATCTGATAGGTTGAAAAGGAAACTACTTCGCTTTCTCCAAACGTTATAGGCTTTGTTTGTTCGCCTAGTCCCTCTAAATAAAAATAGAAAATAGGTTGGTTGGTAGGAAGACTTCTTTTTCTTTCCCATACGTTCCGTGTTATACCTTATAGTGGGTATTCAACGGCAATCTATGCTCCCGCCGCTCATCTTCATTTTTGAAGCTTTTTCTCGCATTTTAAGATACCGATACCTCAAGCGATAGTCTTGACTCGATTGGGAAAGGTTATTCTTTCATATTCATAGAAGGTCCTTTTAAGAACGTTGAGGTTTAGGCTTTTTCCCATGCAGATTGGGCAGGATCGATAGAGGATGCGGGGCTCCATCTAGTTCCAAAACGGGGTCCTTATACGAAGAACCCCAGTACTTAATATATTTGGTCTAGCCGAAATCGGCTGTTGAAACATCTCGGAATGGTCCACCACACGAACCCAGGTAAACCCGCGTTTAAGGTATGCTGTATGCGGTTTGGCTGCGAATAGAAATTCAAGATCGGGACCTCAATCATGAATGGAGCTGCCCGCACCGCATCATTCCAATGAGCGAATGGAATGTTTCTCAGGAGCTGGACAGGACGTAGTGTTGGCCGAGTAGAACACTGTTCCTGGAGTTCGAATTTGTCTTCATCACTGGCTTCAATGGACTCGATTTGTTTACCTAGAAGATCAATCAATTCCTAATGAGTTTCGATCTGTGCGTTCATCCTTGCCAGAGATTCATTCAAGCTGGTCTGATTAGCCTTCATTTGTACTGTCAGTCAGTGCTTTAATCTGCTCAACCATGGTAGACGCCATCCATGGCTACCTACCTCTTTTGATTATTGGCTTGATTGCTCAGCAAGATTGCTTATTGCAGCACGCCCCATGCTTACTCGTTAATTAATTCGGGAGTCTCACTAGTAAGTCATTGCCCAATGGAATGCTCATCAGCCTATATCTGAAGAATGCTATACTCAGAGCCATATTGTTTTAATCCCCCACATTCTAAGTAGTCAGCTATACCAGTTTTATACGGAAAGTTTTCTTCTTTGACTAGGTTCCATATCGAGTAGTAGTTTATAGTGTGTCCACTTAAGTATCATATTTCTTTTTGCTCACAAACGAACCACTTCTTACACCTCCTCCTCAGCCTTCCTTGGAATCCGCACCTCGGCCGATGGGTGGCATGCTCGCCTTGGTCATCCCTCTTCTCTTAATTATATCACATAAAGGAGTCCCTAAATAAAAGCGAAAGAGCTAACACTCCTATTTGAATGGAACAAGTTAGCTTGGACGTCCGTTTTGACATGGTACGTGATTGAAGGGTACATTTGAAGTGAAAGATCTCGGCAAGTTGAAGTATTTTCTCGGGATTGAAGTATGCGAGGTTCTTATCGAAACGAAAAACTTCCCTCAAGAAAAAAAAGAGAATCTTGCGTTCGAATGCTGTTCAGCAAACTTCAGTACCAGTATGTACCTTCTGGATTGTGTACCAACATATTAATTACCCTTTTTCTTGGCTGGTGATTAATTTCACAATTTATGGTAAAGAAAGCTAATTGGTCAAATTATGGCTAATTGCAAAGCTAACTGCATTGATGTTGCTCCATGGAGGCAGGTCCCTCCCAGGGTAGAATCAAACGGCGATCTTTTATAAGCCAAAATTCCCACTTACATAAGGCAAAATGACTAAATCAACATCACTAGGAGTATCAGCTAAAAGCCTTCTCAAGGAATTTTATGCGGACCCCGCTGGATGCAGCAATTCGTCTGTATCTAAATGTATTATCCATTCCATCCCTTTTATTCATTAAAAGAGAAAATAACATATATTAACACACAGTTTGTAGAATTGGAGACTTTTTATGTAATTCGTCAAGGTTTAGATGAACAAGACTTAGTAGTTGCAGTGACTCTCTTCGCTCTGTCCTTCTCTTGCTTGCTCGCCGGGGACTCCTCTAATCCTGTTCTAACTACTAGCAAGCCAGTGAAATATTGTATTGAGGGTAGTCTGAGGAATATGAATTTTATCATTATTTCGCTTTGCAGCTTCGATTCGACGAAGCCTTAGAACTAAGGGGAAAAAAGCACTTTTGTAGAGTTTAATGAAATGAAAAACAAGAAAAATAAATGAAATGAGCCCCTCGCCGGGGAGGAATTCCCTCGTCGCGGATCCGCCCACTCCTCGATAGAGAAAGGAAAGGCTACAGAAAGCCCAAGGAAGAAATGTAAGTAAAAGGGCTGGCTTTGGTTCATTATAATACTCGGTTGGGAAAGTAGACGACTGGCTTGCTTCGCTCTTTCAGAAAATATGCGTGCGTCTAAAGATACGCTCGTAAACAAATCAAATCTTATTCGATGGCCCGGGAGATGTGGTGGAAAAGACAGCTTCAGTGGATCCTGCTGACTTGATTGGGTGAATAAATGGGTACTTTACCTTAAAAAACTGGGTGGCCCCCTGCCTTCCAAAGGTGCCTAAAGGACGGGCCAGTCTGCGTCGCTATAGGCGGCATGGTTTTCCAGAGGTGAGCGGGTCGAGATGTGAATGCCATTACCTTTGAGATAAGGCAGAACACGCTTTAACGCTGTCCAGTGCAGTGGGCTGATGCATGAAATGCGATGCCTTGTGAACCGCAAAGGTGATATCAGGTCTGGTGATAGTAGCATATTGGGGAGCACTACGATAGAGGTGGGGATCGTTCATTGGTGTACCACTAAACTGAGAAAGTACTTCACCAGGTATTCTAGGTGTGAGGCACGATTTGGCTCCAGCCATTTTACTACGAACCAAAAGGTCACGAACATACTGAGGTTGAGAAAGGTGTAACCCTTTTCGCTCGTAACGTTAGTAGTTACTCGCAGGGTATGAGTAAATACCTAGGCGTTAGATGAAGATTACTAAGATCTTGAAGAGAGAATTGAGTAGCTCAAGAGGCGCGTGCGGCTCATTCACCTTGGATGGATCGGCTGCTCCTGGCATTCTTTTGACACTGGACACTCAAGGAGGTGCTTGCCTACTAAGAACTAGTCCCACTGTCTATTACTCGGGTGCTGAGGCAACTAATAAGAAAGAAGCTTGGGGAGGAATCCATTAGCTATCTATCTTCACTAGACGGACACCGATGGCGCAGATTTAGGCCAGGATTTTTTTAGAATGATTATTAGCCTTATTAGAATATCCGCCTATATTAATAAAGAGTTTTCTTTTTTCCACCCACAAGACAAGAGTTTGACCACGGGGTAAGGTTACCTTTCCCAAAGAAAAGACCTGTTACGGACTTGTACTCTACAACATAAAAAAAGAGTGCGCTCACTCAACCAGTCAATTCGAATGAAAAGGCACCTTTGCATTTCAATACGAAAATCCGTACTTAATAGATAGATGTAATCGCAAAGTTCTATAACTTGCATTTCATAAAAGTGAAATTTCTTCGATTTTGAAGCTGGATGGAATTTGGCTACAAGGAGTCAGACGGGATAGGTGCAGCAAGAACTAATCTTATATTTTCATCGCCATTAATGATGTTGAAAAAAAGGTGCTTGGCCTTTTTTTCGGAATATATATTCCTTCTTTTTCCGTAGGAATTCATTATTACAGGCCAGAAGAAGAAAGACTTGACGCTTGATCCAGGGCTAGTGGAAGAAAAGCAATTGCTTCTTTATCGGCGTCTGAGTCAAGTTAAGTTCCCGTTGTTCGGTTCTTCTTCGCTTCGCCAACTTAGAAACTTCTAGTTAATGCTTGATTCTTCCTTGAATTTTCTCTACTCTTATTGACATAGTCTTACTCTGACTTTGGTCTATTCCATAACCTAGAAATTGATGAGTTATCCAGTTAACATAATGAAAATACTCGTACTAAAGCAGCGGCAACATTCATAGCAGATGAAATAGCTGCCTATTTTTTATAGAGTAGGGGGATTTCCTGACGCACACCCGATTTATAGCCGGAAGCTGGTAGGAAAATCCGCATCAAGAGGACAGTCATCAGTCCCACAGCACTCTTGCGGATTCACTATTCTAATAATAGAATAATCTAAATAAAAAGAGGGGATTTTCAAACAGTAATCAGAGTAATTCCTTACTTCTCTAGCTGCCAAACTCCTTTCTCTTCCTCGTAAATTTCATTGCCTTAATGGCAGCAGTCTGATCCCTTTCTTCGATAAATGGAGCCGTGTGACAGCGCAGGTAGTCGCTTAGTTAAATTCCCTGGGTGGCTAATGCTTAACACAGGTCAGATACCATAAGTTATGGTAGTGCTCGCTCGGCCAATCCTATCGGTTCAGTAGCGTGCTTAGTAGGAGCAGAAGCTTTGTTCACTTCAGTGAAAGTTGCAGTTGCAGTAGGCCATGGTTTGAGTTAAGTTGCAGTTGAAGCAGGGGAGGATAAGTCAACAGTTGGTGAAGGATATTCTTTCCGCAGGATATTATTTAGTTAGGCCGAATTGCTCTTCAGTCTTATCACCTCTTTCATACTATACTAGGAAAACTTCTGACTTAAGCTTTTTTCCTAGGGACGCGTCCTTCCATACTGAAACCTTAACACCAGCTGCAATTGAAGAAACTGGAATTGTTCTCGTTCAGAGTTAAGCAGTTGGGCAGCACTTTTTCTAATCAGTTATCGGGGTTGTTTTGTCAAATACTATCTTGAGGGACAGAAGCTTTGGCCTCAACTCAAGACCCAATCTCCGCTCTTGTTCTCGGACTTGGACTGATTACTTACACTGATTCTACTGATTGATAGGGTAAGGCGCGTAGCGGGGCAGATCCATACTGGCCTTTTTCTGAAGCACAACTGATTTTGGAAAGGCCAAAATATTCTATAGTAAATTGGCACAAAGTTTGTATGAGGGGGTGTTTTCTATTTTGGAAACTAATTCATTATGCCCTTTTGACCAAATGGTGGTGGAAATATATAGATCCTACTTATGTTAGTTGCTGAAATCTATTATTAAAAGCGAATACAAGGAATCCACAGCTAGGCATCTTTTGTCTCCTTTGTGGAGATATATCCTAAGTATCCAGGATATTGGAGAAGCTGGTTGTTTTTTCCTATTAGGGGATGGGGAAAATGGTGAATTCTGGACATGTATGAAAAAATCTTACTTTAGCCACTGCCTATCCTCATCTTTATGCCATTTGTGCAGATAGCCGGTAACCTTATCGACGTAAGAACCCATCTCAAGCAAGATGAGCAGCTTTCCAGAGCAGGGATGAAGCTGCAGGTTCGATAGGGCCAGGGAGTCTTACTTATAAAGCAGGGAATGTACTCGAGCTTGGCTGACTTGCTTGTTAGAGGTCAGGTTCTCAAAATCGATAGATAGGTTGAAAGAGGGAGAATTGCATGATAGAGGCGTGGGTTTTACAGATTCTGCTTTAAAAAGATATGGCGTATGGTCTTTCCCGGAATAGGTCGGTTTAGGTAGGGGTATCTGCTGAGGAATCGAAATCAGTAGTACGCTCAAAATTTAAATATAAAGATACTTACTTCGGGGAGATAGTTATCCTCGTTTCAACTTGCTAACGCCCTTTCCTTTAGCAAATCCCCAATCCAACAAACTAGAGTAACCTGAATCGTATAATCCCCCTCCCTGGTTACCTTTCCTACAATCAAGTCGTAGTTCAATTGCTTAGGCGCAGAAATGAAAAGTTGAAATGACAAGCCGATAAAGCTAACGCCCTCTAGTGCGTGCGTATTCACAGGCCGAAGGTTGACTCGGAAAAACCTAACACATGCCTTACAAAATGAAATGCCCCCGGAGGGAGAGCCCGAAACAGGTTTAGATGAATCTTTCCTCGGAGCTCTTTCTCATATACTATCACCGGTTTTTTCTATCTGTAACCCTAGCATGGGTGGGGGTCCGATTAGAACTCTATGGTCCTGTCTATGCTGAAGCCGAGTATTTTGCAATGGCATCAACCACTGCAGAATTGACTGGGTTATCCTTTATCCTACGATACCTTGGTATTTATCTAAGCCGGCTTTTCTTTTTTTTTTTTTTTTATAATATCAGGGCCAACCACATGTCGGTTCATCCAGTTTTTCCCTACTAAGCATATTTAAATATACTATCACTTTGTGCGTGAAAAAGTTGCTCTCGGGGCACTGATTACACGGTTTGTATCGACATGCCACCAGCTTGCAGATATGTTAGTTAACTAAGGCCTTGCCTCAGCCATTTAATGAATCTCCTGGTCACCCATCCAAATCTGGGAATTTTTTAAGAATAGGCAGAAAAAATTCTATAAGAATGCGGCGAATAGGCTTGGCTTTTCCACTAGTAGGGCAGCTAAGCATCTCTAGCTGTAGTTTGACCAGCAAAAGTATAAGATTGGCTTTCAGCTACAAGAATTTCAGCTGGAATTGAGAATACAAGGCTGCAAATCAGATTTCAAGTAGTGTAATCGTCTTGCTTTCTTGTATACAGAGGCTTACAAGAATAGAAGAAAGGTAACAAGCGTTGTAGTTTATTGCCTATTACCAAGATAGAAGTCGCTTAGCAGATTTCTTGGTTATGCTTTCGTAGCCCGTTTCGAGGGTGGAATTCTCTCTGTCATAAAGAGGAATGAAAGTCGTAAGCCGATCTGTGTTAGCAAGTAGTTTCACTAGCTAGAGTAAGGTTTCAAGGCAGATAGAAGTTAGTAAGTGCAGCTAGGAGTTCGAATTCGAGCTATAAGCTTTAGCCGTAAAAGTCAGAATTGAAGTCGTGCTTGAAGCGTTTTGCCTTTCGTTTACGTTTGATATTCGCAGGGGAGTAATAAGGTCTCAAGTCAGCTCGAACAATTAATTGTTGCTCTCAATCTTATCCTCGATTTGCTGGCTCAAGAGCTCAAGTCAGTTTCAAAGATTGGGTTGGCGTATCCAAGCTCAAGGAAGTTTGTAAGTAAGCCATAAGAAGAAAAGGCAGAAATCCCGGGCATAAGAATTCCTTTTCGTATCCCTCCTTTTAGTAAGTAAATAAGCCTCTCGTTTCTGCTTTGAATTCTTGTTATCAGAAAGCAGACTTGCTAGTCGGAATTCAGCTTGTCGTTCCGAATAGTGAGTTGACGCTTTCAGCTGTAGCATCCCTAGTAGTAATTCGAGTGAGCAGATTGACTTAAGAATCCCAGCTTGAGAAATGAGTTTTCCCAGTATAGTAGTCGAGTTCAGTTGTATGTACCAGTGCTAGCTAAGTAGTAAATTAATGAATAGGAGTTCAAGCCCCAGTTTTCCCAGTAGGAAGGTATGGGTGTTTCTTCCCCCGACTCAGCTGCTACTTCATTCTATAATAGGCTTGTTGTACCCTTCTATCTATTGACTCCCTAGCTAGCTCAGAAGGAATGCCTAAGTCTGTTGGTACAGATGGGAAAGTCGGAGCAGCCGATAAAGCAGCCAAAAGAGGGGGAAAGCTGTAAGATAATTGTTTTGGACTCTCACTTGTAGAGTTTTAAGCAAATTCCACTTCTTTTTCTCTTCTGTCTATCCAATTGAGTGCCCACTAGCTTTACTGCTTAACAGTTCTCACAACTCTGATATTTAAGCGGTGAGTTTGGAACAACTGAAAGAAGTCCAATTTCGAGCATTCCGCTACTTGTGTAGAAAGCAAGCAAATCCCTAACTTCGTAGTGAGCCGGGCCAGCTATCTTTCTTTTGTCCCTTAACCTCATCAGTTCAGGTAAGTCATTCGGGAAATGCAAGCTGTTAGAGCGAAGGAAGTAGTACTGCGAGGATTTCTCTATAATTGCCCTCTTCCCCGGTGTGCGCATCAGTCAGGCGTAGACCTTATTTCAAAGAAAGCGTATTCTCCTCCTGGCGCATATACTAAAGTTGGCATTTCTTTTATTAGTCAAGTCAAGTCGAAAAACGCTTGCTTGGTAGTTCAAGACTTGCCAGGAAGAGAATGTAAAAAAGACTGATCTTCTAGAGAGAGGAATGGATTCTAATCTGAGGACTACCCGAATTGCTTGGAGCTGGAGCAGTTCGTCTTAAATTTTGTTTCCCAAAGAATTCCCACAAGCACAGACTCAAAGTCTTGTATCGGATGGAGTCGCTTTGCTTTACACAACAGATGCCGAGTTCCCGGAGTTCTCCTTAGAATCGGCGGCCAGCTGCCTTTTCTACCGGGGATGTGCTCCTCAACCTGGACTAGAAAACCGATTATCCAATGGTGAAAGGTATCTCCCCTTAGCTTTTCAAGAAAGAAGACTGGTGCTCTCGTCAGATACTTAGGTTACGCCCGGAATTGGATGTTCCTACTTTCAGTTGAAGTAAAGTCAGTTCTATGCTTCGTTGCCCCTTATCACTTCACTATATGGGTGGGTGGTATCACAGCCTACTCTCTTTCTATGCCGAAAGACCTAGTTTCGTTAAGCAGACAGGATCACTATAATCCGAAGCTCTTTCAAGTCCTCTGGACAAAAGTAACTATACACGTTACTCTTCTTTTTCTCTATTTAGATCGAAGTATTTGAAAGGAATATAGAGAGCAGTCATCTTTTTATTCCACTGTGACCTCCTTTTTCGGAACTTATATTTCATTTACCATCTTTCAAAGCCTAGCCGACAAAATAAACTGGGAAGTTTATCAACCAATCATCCCTGTAGAAATATTAATATAATCATCACATGATGGTACCGTTTACAGATATGAATGGTGTTTACTTAACATATGATAGTGGACAGATGATGACTCGATTTAGGATGTTGACATCCCATCAATACGATCACTTCAATATCAAATTCCATAACATGGAATCATGTCACAGGTATTGCAAGGTGATAACATCAATACAGAATCAATCATTACAGGTAAATAAAGAAATGTAGGAGTTTATTAAGTCGAATAGGGTTCGCTTGGAGAAAGTGGGAATGAATACTGATGCCATCATTCCTGTCAAAGATTCGTATTCAGAATGTGTATTAGAAGCTTCGCTTAGCGCTCTCCTGAGCAAATAGAGAAGATCTTCGGTTTAGTGATCTTGCATCAATTCTAGATAAACAAGTTCAACGTGCACGCTATGAAGAGTGTCTTATCAATCTAGCTGATGCTTTGACTGGTTATAAGCTATGGTGCCCAGCCTTCGTTGACTTAAGGGGTCGGATTTCTCGCTGTGGGTTTTTAAACTTTCATGAGAGAGACTTAGCTAGAAGTCTCATTCTCTTCTCATCTAGTAATGATGATCTTGTTCATAACATGGATAGGTGCTCATCTCCACGTGAGCTTACAACGGATGAATTTAGTTATCTGGCTTGTGCCACTTTTGCACATTATAAAACTCCAGTTAGTTTGTCTAAGTCATATGATTGGGTTATGAAGCATTGTGGGTTTAGTCGCTCAGAGAAGTCAGGTCTCTCTTCTTCTGATCTACTTTATCTAGCTGCTGGTGCTCACAACCCTTGTCTTCTAATAGCAAGTACTTTGAGGTTGAATCGTCTTCAAATCAGTTGGCAACTTAATCCAATTTATTATATACCTATCAGTATGGATGCATCATCGAGTGCATACCCAATACTTAGTTACTTTCTTCTCGATGAAGATCTTGCTAAAAGAACCAACTTAATTGGTGGTGCTGGTGAGACTATACAGGATCTTGACACCTCACTTATAGATGCACTATCAGCGTTCCTCAAAGAGGGGTTCAAAGACCCTCTAGGTTCAATCGTTGCATCGAGTCTAACTCGAAAACTAGTAAAGAAAGTATATATGCCATTGGTAGTCGGTAAGACTCTTATGAGCTCAGCTAATGATATCAAATCATCCTTGTATACAATTCTACAGAGAAACGAGCATATGACAGTGTCTGCTGCTTTTTATGTATTTTGGGAAAAGACCCTCAAATAAAGAACCTTATGAACCTCATAAACTGAGGCTTCGGGTGGGTTTCAGCTTTCCTAAATAAACCAGTGTCCTATCATACATATTATTTCAAGAAAATTCAAGATTACATGGTAAAAGAATCAGTCAGAGTTAGGGTGTACGATAGAATTAACAAGAAACAAAGACAGATTTCACTGTCTATGCCTTCAACCTCTAGAGACCGAAAGAAGACGAGGAGAGCCCTTTTTTCTAATTTTCTGAATCAAAAAGATGTATCTTTAGCTAACTTTATCATCAAGATGAACGAAGGAATGCACTTGTATACGGTTCACGATAACTTCATTGTTCATCCTAGTAAAGCCAGCCACGTTACCCATTGTTAGACTTCTGCATTCCAAACCCTAGGTTCCCCTCTATCACAAGTCAACCTATTTATGTTCAATAACATAATCTCTTATTCCACTTTAGGTAAAGAACTAACTACTCTAGATTTGGCAAGCCATGTTACTTTTCTTCAAGATTGGGGAGCAACAAACACTGAATCAACTTCTCAAAGTCAGGAATGCGCTAAATCACTTCTGCACCTCTTAAGTGGTGCATTATCTGATCTTGAGCCAACCAACTTGGAACGCAATGAGAAAAAGAGCTGGGATGTTAAGCGTGATATGTTGCTTACTTCGTATAGTTCATACGTGAACTCCCTTGAGGGAACAGAGAATGTTGGATATGCTACTAGATACAAAGGGTTGTTCCAAGAACAGCTTATATACAATGCTTCATGCTTTGCTCTCCACCCATAGCTCCAATATTCATGTTAAGAATACCAAAAGAAAAGAATGTAACTATTCTGCAATCATCCATGTAGAACAACAAGATAAGTATCTGATGAGTAACTCAAGCCAATTTATTCATTCAACAGTTTTGGATCAAAAAGACTAGGTTTTGTTGTAACTGCCTCTACTCTCTGCATTCAGTATTCAAGGTTCAAAGAAAGGGATAGTGATATGTCTTTCCTTCAGTAGTATTTGCCCTCTCGTGCTATCTAATCTACCTAGCTAGAGTGTCAAAAGCAGCCATCTATTCACTAAACTACTCTCGATCTTATCTCAATGGCTAAGGAAAAAGCATGATATTCAGTGACTGTCTTTTTTCGTATATGTTCTAAAAATAAAAAATGAAAATATTTCTATGATTTCTCAACATGTAAACACAATGGGCTTTTTCCATCATCATGTCCGATGCTCGTGGCAGCAGTTTTATGAAACGATGGCTATTTCGTATACTCGTCTTCGGTCTAAAGAAATATCACTTTAGTCTGCATAGTTGGTGAGAGCGGCATCGGCAAGACCAGTATGGTTCATCTTGGTTCCAATGAAGAAAGAGTATCAGATACCTGCCTTTCCAGTAATTGGTTAAGTTCCTTAAGCTTCGCATAAGCGACTACATATCTATCCTTATTTTTAGAGCATATTCGTTCCTCGGCTTCGGCATCTTAAGATGCTTTGCCCGTCATTCCCATTTTACGGGTGAGGGGTATCGATCCGTTATTAATGAATGGATACTCTGGCCGCTTCTTTTGGGTATTGCCCTTCTATCTTAAGGAGATTGCTGCCTTCCTCGTGAAGTGGGGAAGTATATTCAATGCCCGGGAATTGAACGAGGAGAAAGGGACTGAAAGAATACATACATCTGGAGATAGGCCATTTAGATAGACCGATTCCAATAGCGAGCGGTTAATCCCGCAAACTGCCGTGAAGCCGACTAGTGGGCGTACTGACTATCGAGTTGAGCTGCTTTGTCAAGAAATCTATGAACTGTATGGAAAAAGTCCGAGCTCGAGTTTCTTTTAGGATTGGCTTGTTCTCACCACTCAACTGCCCCCCCCGTCTTTCCTCTTCTGCCAGGTTCTCCTACTTCGATCCCAGCGGTATGGTTTGAGCTCTCCTTCGTCAGAATTCTCTGAAGCTGGAGTTACCAAATACAATTGATTGGTCAGAGGCTGTCCTATCTTCTGATTTCGATTCCAGTAGTTTCATTGCATCTCGGGTATTAACCAATAGTGGAGGGCAAAGCAGTGAGTGAATCGCTACGCCCTTTCCATAGGCTAGGGGTAAGAGATCTGGGAAAGTCGGATGGTGCAGGGCCACCTGGATGGAATCTTCTCTTTGACAGGCGGCTTAAGAAAGCTTGACTGCTAAGTAAGGGCATTGGTCAGTACTCATTTCTATACCTAGGGAAAAGGCTTTATTTGCAGAAGGGAAGTTAGGCTATGGACTGCTTCTTTGTGACACTTGTCAAAAAAGCACATCCAGTAGTTCCAGTAGCCAGGGAAGGGTTCTTTTTGTTGTGCGGGAGGAATCCTGTTATGAAGCAAGTAGTTTTTCCAATAAGTCAAGGGCGCAGCGGCGTAGGTGAGGAAGAAACGTTACTTGATATGAGACTCTTAATTCAAACAAGGGCATAGATAGAGGACTGACTGATGTGCCACCTGGAGAGTAATAATTTCTCGTACTCGCCCAGCGTTGAGGACAAAGTAAAGTAAGTAGCAATGGAAATCGAAAAAGTAAGATAGCGAGGCCGGCCGAAAAACCCAATGTGAAGCCCCGGAGCTGAGGTGAATAGCGCCGCTTCCAATCATTGGTCCTTCTTAAGCCATACCATTAGATCCGCTCCCCCCTTCAACCCCAGTTCTTGATAAAAGCTTTCCCCCGTTGAGGCATGCCCGGTTTTGTCTTCTACTCCACGTTCGTTTTTATGAGCCAAGTTCCGCCCTCCAGAAACTAGTCGATTATTCGATTGGTTTGTCCTCGTCTGAGCGCTTGGAATATAAGGTTTGGAGATGGACGCTCGTTGAGCTTTTTTCTGCCTTTCCTTCTTGAAAGCCACCTTCGAAATGAAGGAGTTTCATAATCAGTTGAAAAAACAACTAGAATGAATACCACCGGTGCGATGTATGAAAGAAAGTATAAACATTTAGATAAGCTTAGCACTTGGTAGGTCAGGAGCAGAGGTTTTAGTATAGTAGAGTTATAAATCCTACTTATGAAGGGAGATCCGGTTCACCTTTCATAGGTTTGGTTTTCCTAATCAAAAAGAAGAAAGTCTGTACAACTTCAGAAATAAGGTATAGCAAACGTTCCACTCGAGGTTATACTTAAAGGAAAAGGGCAAGCCACAGCCGACAATAAAAGGCTCGAATTATTACGCGATTGCTGTTCCAAGAGAGAGATTTTATACGCTCAGATGCCGCACTTCACTCCATTCCTGTTCTGTCCAACCTCTTAAGATCCTACAAGCAACCCAACTGGTATTTCGCGGCACAAGCCCTGTCGAGTTTTTTCTCTAATGGCAGCCGTGGGACTACTCTACTCACCATTGCCAATTCCGGTGCCGCAACTACGGAAAAACTCCGCTGCCCGTACCTACGACAACGTGAGAATATCACGTCTTGGCCCACGGGTAAGTAAAGTAAGAAACCCCAGCATAGGAGTATGCGTTACGTAGCGTTGGCAAGTATCTATTTTGTAGGTATACAGGATAAACACGGGATGCGAATAAGTAAAGGTTGAGAAAGAGTCACAAGGTTTGTGAGAAATACGTATAGGTTTGTGGCACGCAAACCCGAATTAACCAAGCACGCTCGCATAATCCCAATAGAAAAAAAAGCCTAAATTTTTCCAATCAGCCCGAATTTCTGAAAAAAGTACTACTTTGTAATAAGGCGGCTTGGCACACACCAGGTACTATGACTCACGATGCGACTCATAGTCCAGCTCAGCCTCTTTCTTTTGGGACTTCCTTGGGTCTTTCTCTTCTTTATCAGAAGCTAGGTCAGAAGCTGTGGAAGGAAGCAGTACCTCTTGTTTTTGTGAAACTTAACAATACTCTCTCTCAGATGACGAAGTGCAAAAATATGCCCAATTTGTTTTTTGTTGTGTCGTAAATAGTGTGTGTCTTTTTTTGAGTGTGTCTTGTTCCGGCCAGTCGGAGCTTTACCCTTCTTGCTTTTCGTTGGTAGAACCCACGCAATTATCAGATGAACTCTCTGGACGAGATAACCTGTTTTCTTTCGCAACAGACGAGTAACTACTAATGGGTTCGGTTCGGTGGATACATTAGTAGTTTATAACCGAGTTCAAAGGGTAGTTCCTCACTGAGTTCAAAAACCAATATATTCTCTCCAGCAAGAATAGTATGAGCGTGCTTTAGGTTTGATAAAGCTCAATCCGTTGCTTGTTGGGGATACATACTGAGTACTTTCCGATAGCGCCATAGAAATGACTATAAGGAACCAACGATTCTCTATTCTCAAACAACCTATAGCCTCCACACTGAACCAGCATTTGATAGATTATCCAACCCCGAGCAATCTGAGTTATTGGTGGAGCTTCGGCTCGTTAGCTGGTCTTTGTTTAGTCATTCAGATAGCGACTGGCGTTTTTTTAGCTATGCATTACACACCCCATGTTGATCTAGCTTTCAACAGCGTAGAACACATTATGAGAGATGTTGAAGGGGGCTGGTTGCTACGTTATATGCATGCTAACGGGGCAAGTATGTTTTTCATTGTGGTTTACCTTCATATTTTTCGTGGTCTATATTATGCGAGTTATAGCAGTCCTAGGGAATTTGTTTGGTGTATAGGAGTTGTAATATTCCTCTTAATGATTGTGACAGCTTTTATAGGATACGTACTACCTTGGGGTCAGATGAGCTTTTGGGGAGCTACAGTAATTACAAGCTTAGCTAGTGCCATACCTGTAGTAGGAGATACCATAGTGACTTGGCTTTGGGGTGGTTTCTCCGTGGACAATGCCACCTTAAATCGTTTTTTTAGTCTTCATTATTTACTCCCCTTTATTTTAGCAGGCGCCAGTCTTCTTCATCTAGCCGCATTGCATCAATATGGATCAAATAATCCATTGGGTGTACATTCAGAGATGGATAAAATATCTTTTTACCCTTATTTTTATGTCAAGGATCTTGTAGGTTGGGTAGCTTTTGCTATCTTTTTTTCCATTTTCATTTTTTATGCTCCTAATGTTTTGGGGCACCCCGACAATTATATACCTGCTAATCCGATGTCCACCCCGCCTCATATTGTGCCGGAATGGTATTTCCTACCGATCTATGCAATTCTTCGCAGTATACCAGACAAAGCGGGAGGTGTAGCCGCAATAGCACTAGTTTTTATATCTCTCTTGGCTTTACCTTTTTTTCAAAATATGTATGTGCGTAGTTCAAGTTTTCGACCCATTTACCAAGGAATATTTTGGTTGCTTTTGGCAGATTGCTTACTACTAGGTTGGATCGGATGTCAACCTGTAGAGGCACCTTTTGTTACTATTGGACAAATTTCTTCTGTATTTTTCTTCTTGTTCTTTGCCATAACGCCAATTCTGGGACGAGTTGGAAGAGTAATTCCCAATTTTTACACGGATGAAAGAGGCTGATCACACCTGATCAGTGAAAAAGGAAATCCAAAAGAATTGACGAGTGAGTCTTACACCAAGAATTGACAAGCGGATTTCACGAATGATGGAGACAGCGTAAGCGAACGAGCTCCTTTATAGAGAAGTGGTGGAGTACTTCACGCGGGTCGGGGTTGCTTTCATTGCTTTTGTCGGACAACCTTGAGCCAAGCTGAAGCAATTTCTGAGATCCGTGCATCCCGCTCACTTCTTTCTCACTTTCTCACTGCGTCCCTTTCACTTTCCTACTTTATAAAAAAACTTGAAACACTTCATTCTGCCCCTGTCTTAGAATAACCTACTTATTGTTCTACTGATTGTGCAATGACTACAACACCTTTCCTTTAGGGTGTTGTATAGCTCGGTTTTGGTAGTTGAATGCTTGCCTTTTCTTCTGCTCGGTAATCCATTCTCTTTGAGAAGAGTTCTATCTCAATCCGGATAGGAGCACTACTTGCTTATTCCAACATCAATGAGAGTCTTCTATGTTCTTAATCAGCTTATCTTCTTTCAGTATGTTTACTAGTAGAATAGTGAAAATGCGAGGATAAGTAGGCAAACATAGCGCATTACTAAGATAAGTTAAGGGCGCTAGCAAGAACAGATAGAAGAAAGTCAGAATTTTTTTTTTCAACAAAGCATTCCTTCTAAAAGCTCTATATCTTATTCAAACTACAAGTGAGAAGAATAGGATGTGTTCAAGAAGAAGCTCATTCACTTGCAATCAAACTCCTGTGCGGCCTATTGCGCATATTCAATAGAATTGAGGCGCGTGCTTTTAAGGGCGGGCAAGAACAAATGGACTTTGAAAAGAAGCTCTGAGTATTGGCTTTTATTGTAAATAAGAAAAATACGCGGCACTAGGGCACCAAACTCTATTATCTATTCCTGTATTTCTTACTACGCAGGGTTCTTGTACGGAATGGGATAGGCAGGCATAGGAAATAGGGAATGGAGCTTGGGACACTAGGTGTCATTTATTGGGTATAGCACAGCAGGGATTGGCACTGACAGTTGGGAAGTTGGGTATTTCTTCGAACTAGGTCAGCTTTTCACGGATGTATTCGCTTCGCGCCGGGATATTACTTCTTTCCAGAGCAGTAGTGGAAGTGACAGTTGATAAAGTATTTAGAACCTATCTTATCTCTTTCTTTACCCGGTAGAGTAGGACTAGAGAGACTTGGTAGGGCACCGGAGTGGGCTAGCTTCCTTCTGATTTGGATTGGAAATCTTCTTTTCTCTGTCTCTTTCTCCGAATCTATCCTTCCAACATTCTATAATTTATCGTCCAAAGAACTTGTGCTGGTACTGTTTGGTCTGGTACGACAGTATCATAATTGCGAAAATTAGCTCTAAATTCTCCGTAATATCTCTGACTCCGTAATATCTAGCTAGCTTGGAAACAAAGTCAACAGATTAGAAAGGGGAAAATCCCATCTCAAAGACAGAAGAACTCAGTACCCGGAGTCATGGTCAAGTAGAGGGTGAATGCAAGCCGGAGCAGAGTATCTTCTCTTTATATGTTACATAACCCTCATAAAAATCTATATATAGGCCGAAACTCTAGAAGTTTATCCGCGATATAGACATCATCTAAAGCAGCTTTTCTTAAAGGCAAAAAACGCGGGCGGGTGAAAAAGGAGAAAGAGAAGCCGATACAGATCGATACCGATCCCGCAGCGCGCCTCAACAAAGTAGTAGGCCAGATCTTGCCTATTTTTCCATAAATACCACCTGAAACTACTCATCCTCATCGTAAATAAGGAGGTAATAAATTCCAGGGGGCACGGAGGAAGTCAAATGCATTCTTCTTGATTACGTGTAAGAAAATTATTATGCTTTCCCGCGTTAAGATAGGCTTTTTTGTGTGATAGCTTGGAACAGACACGAGTAGTCAAGTAAGTTCTTTGCTAACCAACACCACGCCTTTCTCAAAAGTAGACCTTACTTCTCTTCTTTTCCAACCCCTTTATAGTCGAGTCAAATGCGCCTCTACACTCTGCTCGCTATTCCTGCACATATCAATTGGTGTTTTGACCGGTCGAAGAAGAACGCTTTGGGGGACCCAGTTCATATTTATTCTTATTAGACTATTTGACTAGGCCGGCTTTTCAGTCCCGTCCTTTATGCCACTCTACTTCAAGCCATAATTACCAATACCAAGACTGGTATTTTTATGATTTAAAGTCAAGCTTTCTATCGTATATGAACCGGGTAATTAGAGTCAGTAGAGCTTGCAGCTGGAGGAATTGGTACAGCAGGAGTTCCGGATGGGTCTGAAGGATAGAAGGTGGGTTCTTCAGGTAAATTGAACTCGGCGTCTAGCTCTTCAAACGCATCATCCATAGCGTAGGCAATTGTTAAGGGGAAGAAGTTAAAAACCAAATCTATTTTGCCCCAGAAAAAAGTGAGGACTGATAAGAAGAGTGCCCTCCATATTCTAGTTGAGGCTAAAATAATCTGCATCTAAAAAGAAAGAATTGAAAACCAAAATAGAGAACCATGGATTTTTTCCAAAAAGCAAATCTACACCTCATGAACAAGTATACATACATAATGATCAAATTCAAGTACCAAACTATCCTAACCGAGCGATTTCAAATGCGACAAATAGATCACTAAAGATCAGTTTAGTGAAATAAGTCACCATCTTACTAGCATAGCAAGCAGGAATTTACTCTATCTAAGATCACCTATCTCCCTCTTCTCATATTTCTATAAAAATGAACTCAACTATGAGGTTTTCTCTTAAGTCATTTAAGTATGTTTCCATAACCATACTATCACTATTAATTTGGAAAGGATTCAATGAAAGCGTAAACCCCTATAATTGCTCCGCGGAAGGACCTCGACCAAATTCCCTAAACCACGAGCACTGAACATGCTCTAAACTCTGCCTCCATATGGATAGAGCTATAGCCGATTTCAATCCTTTACTTGGAGAGAAAAAGAAGCATCATTAAGAGGATACCTTAGGTCATGGAGCCGGGATAGAGAGTATAAGATCGGAGATAGAACTGGACACATTTCCATGCCACTGTTATTCCTTTAGTAGGTCCTCGTCCTGCCATACCTCGGATATGATAATTACCTTTATTATTTTTATTAGCAATTTATTGGAATTGCTGTGTAATAAGATCAATCCAATAAGCTAGAGGCATGTCACGGTTCTTATCATAACTAGAAAAAATAGTAAGGATTTTAATAAATCCATAGAGAGTACAGTACGATGAGCGTTAACAGACATAAGACGTTGAACACGCAGAAACTGCTCCAGATATTTATTTCCAATAAAATAGATAAATATTTTGTACGAATAGAGGAAGTAGTTTACCAAATAACTTTTCAACACCTTGAATAGTAAATAAAATCATATTATCGGTATGTTTTTTATCAGTACTTATACCATAAATGGCTAGCATTTTTGCAAGGCATAGACATAAAAGAAGTATTCAACTCTGATTGTAGTTGTGGTACAAAAATCATAGTAATAATCCGAATACCCTTTTTTACTAGACGTAGTCGAATAAACAGAGTACCTGGATAAAACCGATAAAGAAAGGAATATTAGAAATGTTTGTATTTTCAGAAAAAGGTTCAGAGTATGGTGATGATTGTGGAAGTTCAAAATTTTGTAGATACATAGCTGCTAAAGGATTTTGTCGACTTTTTACTGATAGAGATAGTGTATGTACTAGTTGCACGGCTTTACTTAGACTTTCTTTACTCCCATTTTGAATCAGAGAATAAATAGTAGCTAGTTTAGCAAAGTTAACAAATTTTTCTAAATGAAATTTCTTTGGTAGGCTAAAGTTTTCCATAGCTTTTTGAAGCTCCATTTGAGCGATTAGTAAATACAGATTATTTACTATTGTAGTTCTATTAGTATATTTGCTTTCCCTCTTTAAAAGTATTCCCCAATATTGGTGCAAACTTGCATTTACATATTCCTTTTTAAATGACATCGCAATGTAAACGGAATTAAGAAATGTTCTGGGATTTGAATAATCTATTATACTCTAATTATTCAATCTATAAAGAATTAGATAACATTATGCTTATTTATTAAAAGCAAATTTGTGAATATATCTTTTATTTTTAATTTGAAAGCTAAAAAGTTATGTATATTTTAAGCTAATTAGAGGTGTGTGTACTACTGGTTTCTCTGAGGAACTTTCTTTTTGTTTTCAGTTAGAGCAATATCCATTAGTGTATTTTCGATAATACCTACTACAGATAATAAACCGAGCGAAATAGAATGCAGTAGCTGCTGCACGGATTTCCACATAAGCACTTTCAACATGTTGACTTCCAATAAACATTAGGATGAAGAGGTCTACAACGAATAGCCATAAAGCAAATCGAGCAAAAGGTCGGAATTGGTTACCACTAGTATCAAGTAATGGCATTAGAAGTAGGATTAGTAGACTAGCAAACATAGCAATTACCCCAATAAGTTTTGAAGGGATTGATCGTCGAATTGCATAGAATGGTAGTAGGTACCACTCTTGAACAATTGATGCTGGTGTTAGCATAGGGTTAGCAGGAATGTAGTTATCTGAGTGTCCTAGAGCATTTGGCATGTAGAATAAAAATAGAGATAGAGCTAGTAGGAATACAAATACAGTTACTAGATCTTGAAATGTAAAGTATGGGTGGAATGGTAGTCGATCAGTGTTACCTTAAACTCCTAGTGGATTACTACTTCCGTGCTCGTGTAGAGCTAGTAGGTGCATAGCAACTAGAGCTGCTAGTCAAAATGGTAGTAGGTAGTGTAGTGAGAGCTGAGTTTTGGTAGTGTAAATAGATCTTGAATTAGACCACTATCAGGAATAAGACTGAGTTGAGTAATATTATTTGGTATAATATACATACAAAGGTGAAATTGTACTCGACGAGTATCTGTTAGAAAAAACAGTTTATGATGGATCATTAGTGGAAAGAATACTTCTTGTAGATCGACTTTACCTACAATTAGTTTCGCGGTAGAAATATTTGGATATACATTAATACACTTTTAAGAATGTTTAGAATATGTTCTAGTAGTGGTAGATCTCGAATATCCACACTTAGAACTAGTTCCATTCGAATACTGTAAATTCCAGCTCGGCTCCCGGGGTACTAGAAGGATATCCGTCTCCATCAATAAAACCTACAAGCATACATAGAAAATCATAAAGAACTTATAGGAAAGGTTGTTTATCCTCATCAGTTCGACATTTCTGTCCTCGTAGAGCTGATTCGTTTACGGTAGACCTATAGCCTACATGAGTAAAGCCTTAGGAGTAAGAAGTACAGGGTTGTCAACATACGAAAAAGAGCTCATGACTGTGGTGATGGCAATACCAAAATGGAGGCATTATTTGCAAAAACAGCCCTTTGTGATCAAGACAGACCATGAAAGTCTCCAACATTTGCTGCAACAGAAACTCACGCATCCTTTGCTACCCTCACTAAACCCCTATTCACTATCTACCGAATGAGGCCGGCCCGGAGTATTAGTTTCCCTAACGAGATTCGTATCTAATCCGCCTTTCCAATAATATTTTTTTCCTGCTACGCCCAGCGAGTAACTACTAATGTATAGAGTGAAAACCGACATAGTGATGTTTTGGTACCCATTCGAGAGAGCGAGTCTTCCGACCAAGAAGCTAGTTCCAAGACACCCGAAGGAGCGCATTCTACTTTCTTTTTCCCATGAGGTGTTACTGACTGCCAGCGACCATTCGACTTCGAGTCAGACCATTATAAAGAAAGCTCGCGAGTCATACAGTCCACCGATGCTCAAAGTGTTTCTTTGCTGGATAGCGAGACACGAAGTAAGAGAGCAGATTGATTTGCTTAAGCAGAAAGTTCCCAGCTGAAAATCCGAAGAGAGTGCGAGCCAGGGAATAGTTTTATATTCAATAGTTTGTTTGTCCCGGTCAATCCCATAAACCCAGAGAAATGAGACCCGGAAATTAACTTTTTTCAAGAAGAATTTCCGATAAAGGAAAAAGTCTTTGTTTTTCACGACTTCCTCAATTGAAACAAAGCCGAAAAAGGGTTTTCTTACTTCTCCCGGGCGTGGGATCTCTTCTATCCTTACCGGCTATATGACCGATATCACTTTTATCGCTATAGTCAAAAGAGTGGATTCGAGACGAGGAAGTCAGGGATGTCACCAGCTTGCCAGACGATTAAAAGAATGTTTATTCCCAGGTTAAAGAGAGTTTTGCCTGCCCAGCACATGAAACTACGCCTCACCGGGAACGTAGCGAAAGCGGGGAAGCGAAGAAGATCAATTCTCCTTTTCCCATTACTTAGAAACAGTTAGCCACTGAAAGACTCTACTGAGACAAAAGACAAAAAGATGGGCTGTCAAAAACGTAGAGGAGGTAGGATGGGCAGTTGGTCAGAGTAGGCTTGTTGGAAGTACTAGGTAAGAGCAGAACTAGGGCAAGTGACGTCAAGTAGGCAAGAAAGCTAGTTCTTGTCTAAAGGAGCACTCTACTATTTTGCTCATATATGTAGAAGTTTCTTTGAATAGGGAAGATAAAAAATACATACAGAAAAACCAAACTAGAGAATGGGCATAAGCCTGTTATTGCGTATAGGAGGGCGGAGAGTATTAGTTCATTCTAGAGAAGAGGTCTTCGTTGGCTCTATGTCTGAAGTTAGCAAATTCAGTGCTCAAATTTATAGGAATAAGAGGTTTCGGAATAAGAGCCGCAGTAACGGGGGATACCCAAGTCCTTCCTATGTCTGTTCTTGAAGTGACGGACTTCCCGGCTTGAAGCTGAAGATGGTTATTTTGCTCTTCTTACTGCATATGAATAGGAGTTCTGACTTTCCAAGTTATGGCTTTGTATGTAGGACAACCTCAACTATGAAATCTTTCCTCTATGAGTTAATGGTAGGTCGGAACATACCAGATAGGGATGGGCGGCTAGGTAACTTGAGTAAAGAACAGAGGGCTAGGGCAAGGGATTAGTGCACATAGGTTAGAGGACGACTCGGTGAGGTCATTTCAGGTGTTTTTGCTGTGATCTATGAGTTCTTACTGTCCCTTTCTTGAGTCTAACTCAACTCTCATCTTTCTAGAACCGATGAAGCGAAGGCTTGGCATTGGTAGGGCTAGGGAATGGGACTGACCGGCGTAGCAAGGTTTTTACTTGAAGTGAAAGATTCGGTACAGTAGTGTAATAGCTCATTGGTATATGGGTCGCTGAACCTTCCTCTAATATGTGATGTGTTTTATCTTGTAAACGAACTAGACTATCTATGTAGGGCGGTGTGTACAAGCAGAAGGAAACTCGGTCAGATATGTAAACTTAACTATACGTCGATCAGTCTTCTAACTATACGGCCATAATAGAATACCTTTCTGTCTATTGCCTTGGGCAAGCAGGTCGGGTCAAGCTTGTCTTTGGTCTTATGGATTGGGACGGACTAGATAGAGTAGGTCGTCACCAAACTATATATGAGAATCCTTTCTTTAAAAAGCTTAGGTAGGGAAAGGATAACGAAAGTTTAATATGTACTCGTCTCTTTTCACTAAGGAGGGGCTAGGTCAAGTAGTTCTTAGGGAAGTTACAGTAAGTGTCTCCCCGTAGTGTTGATACCCAATAGGTCAAGTTAGTAAAGTAGGAAAATAGGAGAGAGTATTACTTAGTTATAGTTATAGGGATAGGTCATCACGGGGGGAGGCATAAGTTTAACAACGTTACGAGGGGATGTTAACTTTTTCTGCTTATCGAAATACGTAAGCTAGGCATTCAATGGCAAAGGAAATTGTTGTCTGAGTGCCCGACAGCCAAAATTCCGCCTTCTCTTTGGAACCAAGAGGTAAAAAAACTCCTGTGAAACACCACAGGTAAGTGACCCCTTTGGGTTGTAGGACCACTGACACAGAGAACTCCCCCAGAGCACTACTCCTCGACTCCCGGACAAAGAAATCGAACGAGTGATCGGAATCTTCCTCGAGTTATATTTTGTATTTCGAGGTGGTAGTTAAATCTCATATGTGCATAACCATCCTCGATCGTTCTTTCGAGTTCTATTTTGCATTGATCTTTCTATCTGGTGTTTTCAACCAACTCAACGTTTGCCAAGGAAGTCTTTCACAACAAATCATTATACTCAACTCTTCTTCTAGTAACAACAACCACTATCTATGAGGAAAAAGACGAGAGAATCCTATCTATTGGAAAAGACAGGATGCGACTTTCCGTGTCGTGATTACCCACCACTTGTCCTTGTACGCGGTAAAAGATCTAGTATGCTTTCTATGAAAGCTCGTAAGATCTGCTGAAAGAACAGAAAACCGATTCACTCGCTCAGTCTCTTTGACTAAATGGGTCAAGCACTGTTCCGGCTTACCTTTTTTCAGCTGCATCGTACCGTGGGTCAAACTCTGTATGTAGATAGAGCCCCTATGCTCCTAATGTAGAGCAGGAACTACAACTGTTACCGTGGAATCCGCGATCACACATTCGTTCCAGTGGTTTTTCCGGTGAAGCTAGTACTTTCCTTGAGTATACCATACTTTTGGTGTTGGAAACACCATTGGCACACGGATCTAATAAGAATATTGACTGGCAGGTGAGCTAAAAGCCAACACCTGAGTCAGTCAGTATTCCACTTCAGTTGCTGGTTGGGTAGGTCAAACCGCGAGTACGAGATAACTAATAGGCCCTGTAATACCAATCGATGTTGGTTGTCAGTCTTCGGCAGGCATTGATTTTCCTTGTTTTCTAAACACTAAATGGATGTGAGCTTACCTGCTATCGAGCAGAATCCCGGAAAAAGAAGCCCAGGAGAATGGTAGATCCTAATTGATTGATTAATGGAATTAGCCCTGTAAGAAATCGGTACGATCGCTTGCTGTCTTGTTCACTGCCGCGAACTAGGAAAACGCTCTATCGTACTGCTACTACAAGTTACGATATCGAGAGGACTTTATGAAGCGTATTGTTCGTTACCCGCTTTCAAGGTTTAGCTTGTTTTGTTAAAATGTAGGGCTCTTTTAGCTTATAAACCAAAAGAACAGAGCCTTTTCTGTGCTGCTAGCAATACTCGTCTTATAAAACGTGCCTAAGAAGGATCGCCTTGATTAAAGTTCGTCATATTTATCTTATACCTATGGAAGACAGGCGGCGTATAGGTCCTCGTCTGATCAATGTTAAGCTTTCACTTGAACTCCTTCTGTACCATCAACGTGTTATCGACGAACTCAAGCTAAACTTCCTCACTCACTACTTTGGTGAACTCTTTACCTGTAACAAGAGAAGACATGACATTGATTCTAAAAATTAATTCTTTGCTTTTCTGGTTGGAGTTTATGCTCGTAAGCCAGCCCGGAGCTTTCATCATCCCCCTAGCGTAGGCTGAGGACTCCCATATCTTTCAACGCTGTCTATAAAGTCCCCACAAAAACTCAAAATCGAAGATCAAAGACATCTGCTTATTAACAAGCTTTGCTAAAGGTGGGTGAGACGGCATTCGTGATCACAGAAGTATAGGTAAAATTTCGATTGGCAAAATGATGCAGATTTGGATGACCACTTAGTCAAATGACAAGATCCTCTTTTCTTATAATATTAGGCCCGAGAATCGAGAGTGATTATTTGCAGGGAGGCGTACGAAAACGGAGAAAAATAAAGAAATGAATGAGCCAGCCGACTAAAAAGAAGAGGTCAGCAATCGGGGCAATAGGGAACAGCCAGCCACTCTATATGTATGATAACAGGAAATTAGCCACCACCTTACTAGGAGAATACCCTACTACTAGAAACGAAAAACTCAAGATACTATCTCCTTTGTCTTTTCTACGATCTGCACGCAATCCTCCATATGTACTGGCTGGCATTCCAGAATTCTCCCCGCTTAAGATAGGCAGAAGGAGGGGCAGAGCTGGGTTCAAGTACACTATTTATTTACTGTTCATGCTACATATCCACCAGTAAGGACAAAGAGAGGGAGTCCCGATTCCACAACTTACTATCTAATGCATGCACCGCACTAAAAGCATAGGGCTTATCTTTTCTTTTTCCACCTCACCCATTTCTATGGCTTAGACCATACTACACAAAGTTGCTCTTACTTGTAACGTATTCTACCAGGTAAAACTTACAAGTTGGCCCGGATGAGCTTTTCAGCGGCACCTCCTTATGGACAGCAGGAGATCTCGGCCATGGGAAAACCTTCAAGATTAGCATCCTCGTGGGGATTGGAGCAATTTAATTGAATGGAAGCTATGGATCTAACTGAAATAACAATAGAGTAGAGAGGCTCTGATTTTTTCAAAAGAAAGAAACAACAAAAAACGTCTGAGAATCAGCACACACATATATAGAAAGAACAACTGACTTGAGATCTAGTCCCACGTTTTCTTAACCCCTAAGAAAAGTACCAGCCGCTTCGCGCCTGCTTAATACAACTAATGACCGGTCATCAGCTATGGCATGAGATTTTTCGTTCCCCATCACAAATTTACTTAATACCCTCTTAATCTTCCCTGCAGTAGTTTGATTCAATGAGTCTGATGACGAGTCTGAGTCTTTGTCTAGTGATGCTTCTGATGGGCTTGTGCCGGCCACCCAAGTCTGCATTTTCTTTTGAGTTTTAGTAACGCTCCAATCAATGAAATTAACCCCGACGAAGCTTACTTCGCTGTGCCTCATGGTTATTGTGTTGATTTTTCAAATCCCAATGATGAAGTTGAAGCGGCTGAACAAGACTCTCCCCTTTCTTTTCTTGGGTGTTGACTGACCTTATTCCACTTCTTGTTTTCGTTAGAAGAAAGCGAACTCGATGGAGCCCGCTACGCGCCTCATTATATGCAAAGCGGAGATTGGAAGACCAGAGAGCCTAAGCCCGTATCGATCATATCTCGAGGAGCTGATAATATGGTTCTAAAAGATCACCTTCAGTTACATGCCCAGAACCAAGAATCAGTTTGCAGATGCACTGGCAATGCTGGCTTCAATGGTCCGAATTGAAGAAGGCACGGACAAGAGAAAGAAAAAAGCCTACCAACGTGAGATATAGTTAGAGAAGTCTAACTAAAAGGAAAGCGCCTATGAATGACTTACTACAGAACAGACGACAAGCCAGGTGCCCCGCTTTGAACTCCCAACTGGAATCTCTTTTCTTATACAAAGTACATTACTTTTTATATACACTACTCTTTCGGAAGAAGCAACTCCAAGAGTGGATGTGGGTGGAATGTAAAATAAAACTCTTTTGCAGGACGAAGGGAACCTCTGAATTTATTTATCCCTTTTTATTTCTTTTGAGAGACCTCATATTTTTTTTAATTAAGACTGTCCTTTCTACCAGAAGTAATATGAAGGGGCTCCGTGCTGGCTCTTTTCTGCTTATGCTCCTGGGTGCCTACCTGTGATTTAATCAAGTATCCTTTCTTTGAAAAAAATTCATGAAATTGGAATTATTGAACATGAAAAATATTTGCTAAAAAATTATTTTTCTTTGTGGCTGCTAAAGAATAAACTAAGAAATGAGTTTATTGGAACGCACGCATGTGAATTTTATTTGTAATTATTTTTATCGCTACGCGCCTTATATAAATAATATATCTCTAGGTGCCCCTATGATTCGCATAACTTGCCATTTCTTTAATCTTCAGTCAAGTATACCAAGTTAGGTATTTCTAATCCTGCAATACTAAAAAGCTGGATAGCTTACTTCCTTTGCACTGTCAGCTCAGCTTGCCATTAAATCTCACCTCCCTGCCTCTTAAGATTTGTTTTTCTTGGGAATTCTGAACTCCAAGCCTACCCGCAGGCAGGAATCAATGCCGGATGCCATAAATCAAGAAATTGTTGGAAAGGCTTCCTTTTAATGTGTAGGTTCGCTAGTTGGACTAGAAATAGAAGGAGTGCAAGATGGAGCAATTGATACGCCAAGCAAGTGGATTTATGATATTTATTATAATAATATATAATTATATTTGCAAGTCAGTGACACAAGCTCTTCTATCTAGCAAGTCTTCACCCACATCGATCTATAGAGTAGAGTCTCAACCCCAAATAAATTTCATTCTCCGGAGTAAAAAGAGCTAGACGGAAAGAAAGCCAGTGATCTAGTTCGAGACAGTTCGCTTCTATACCAATAGTCAATCTTGAATCAACTCTATTTACAATCCAAAGCCCCTGCCTCTGTATAGAACTCATAGGTTCTGCACTCTCTTTATTTCTGTAACAAAAGTGCTTCTTAAGTGATATAAGAAAAGAATGTTTAAACTGTGTTCTTCACTTGACTAGCCCTTTCGTTCGTAACTACTAATGTTACGAACAAAAGCTTCAAAACTGTATGTATCGTAGGAGGAATGAAAAGCTTACCCTGCGGAGTTACAGGAGCGAAGCTATCTATTATTTCATTCTTTCAGTAGGTCCTCTATTCATAATCATTTACTTCTACCTGTTTATACTCTTTCTTCTGCTAGTGAGTCAAATTCTTATGTGAAGGGCGCAGGATTTACATCGCAACTATATAGAATTAGGCATCAGTACTTAAAGGATAGGGAAAAGGGTATTGCTGATTCATACACCCCTTCTAGTATGAAGAGCCAAATCTATTCTTATTATATAAATAAAGTCTACCTGGATTGCGCTGAGAAGTTAAAGCAATATCAAGCTGAAGGTTATTCCCCCGGCCTATACCGAAGATGTGCAGAGGAAGCTTGAAGGGTTCACACATGACTTCTCCAATCCTGAAGGTGTATATGCTAGATGTCCTATTATTATGGACATACTCATCAAAAAGGACCAACCTTCTGCTAAGGAGTATCTATTAACTAGAAGGCTTAATAGCACAGAAAGGTCTATAATTCATATTTTAATATATGAGTTAGAACTAGTTTGTATCAAAGGACTATCTTTACTCTTTAATGAGGCGCGGAGCGAATCCACCGATGTCTAAGTTTGTGGAACAGCTAGCTAATTATGTTAGGTTTGAGATAAATGTAATTGCTAAGCGTAAGCTAGATATGGAAAGAAGGCGCAGCTTCAAGCTTTGGCAGGCGGAGACACGAGTTTGCTAATCAAAGAGGCAGATCGGAAAAGACTAGGTTTAACGGACAGAGTATATAGGATTCGTTCGAGAAAAAGCATTACCTGAAAACTCAGCAGAATGAGAATCTTTTGATTCGAAACGAATGAGGGCGCGTTGCCTGCGTTACGGAAATTCAAGAGAGGAGAGGCGGTGCGCAGCATTGGTGTTAAATTTAGAACTGTTAGTTTAATTCTTTATTGAAATTCATATTTATCTAAAAGAGTTTATTTGGATGATGATTCCGGTAATAAGCAGTCATTCGGATGGGTATGGTAGGTTGGGTTCGACCCAAGTAATAGTTGGTTTTATACTGGTTGCATCGAAATATCATATTGAATATCATATATAGTAAAGGGCGCAGCCTTACGACTAATCCAACGAATGATGTTGCTAAATACCCATAAGGTAATCCACTTCTAGGATCCACGATTCCTTTTGGGGCAGGCACTCCGGGGCCGAAATATGAGATATAGGCCTCTTTTGCGTCTTCCTTCCTCCCCCCCAGGCAGGGGCCAACCATATGGATGGAGTATAGCCAAGTGGTAAGGCATCGGTTTTTGGTACCGACATGCAAAGGTTCGAATCCTTTTACTCCAGTGAACCGGGTCAAGAACGAGTAAGGGGAAGGCTCGAAGAAAACGAGCTGGGATATATATTTTTAAGAAGGAAGAGTTAGTTACCCGGATTCGATCTTCCTTCTTTCCCGGGAATAAAGTAAAGGGGAAGTAGTAGCGAGACAGTCCTTTATTTATCCCTTTAGACCAACTACAACAAGCTCGCTCCCTAGGTAAGCTCTCTGCTCTACCTATTTGTTTGCAATGCCTTGCTTCTAAAAATAGGCCTTTCTGGTTCCTGACCTTACGCGGAAAAACTTAACTTATTGGCTCCGCGTCCACTGAAACTTATTTTTAATAAATGTTCTTCTATCGATATCTTCAAGAGTTCCCGGCACCCCCTTACTGAGAGTGCTCTGATGGGCTATTGAAGTTCGTCCCTGCGGCACGGTGGGGCAGTGAAAATCCTTTCAATGAAGTTCTGTCCTTACACTCCCATTATTGGCTTCCTTCCCAGGGGACCGCTCGGGCGAAGGCAGAGTATGGAATGATCGTAGGTAGGGGCATCCTTCCTAGGCGTAAAAGACGTGTGTGACTGCCTAAAACCTGGCATCTATATAGGTAGGAGAAATCCATTTTCAAATGGCGCCAGAAAGAAAGGAATCACCAAAAAGAATAAAAAAAAAGCAGCATAAAAAAGAAAAAAAAAAAATTAAAGCATCAGATACTCCTGCAGGTACTCACCTGCTGGTACTCCAATCTGTCCTCAAGAACCTTCAACTCCTGCTGGTACGCCTTCCAGTCTGCTATGTCGAAGCAGGAAGCCAGAAGAATGTATAGATTCTTTATATTCTTAGGGAAGGAAAGGAAGGTGGATGTGAGGCATATGATGATTTGGATTTTCTCATTTTCCGCGCAGTAAGTAACTATGTCGACTAATCCGGGTGGGCATGATGGGTCTCACTCAGAAGAATGAGTGTTTGTTGTGATCCAGATTTATCAACGAAATTCCGAGAAGCATTCCAATAAGCAACCCCCTCCGCCGAGGAGATATTAGCAGCACCAGCATTTTAAGGCAATAGATTGCTTTTGCCCTGGGACGAACGGACTCTTACTTGATTGAATTTCCAGGAAGGGATTGACCCATCCATATTAACTGAGAGCGAGGGAAGGGACTTTTTTTAGTGGATTACCCGATTTCTATAATTCCCAGGGAGTGCATTGACCTGCTGCTTTTTCTTTGACTATTTCCCAAATTCTTGGCCGAGAATGGACCACGTCGTGCGGTCTTCAGTGGTCCAGTGCCTTAATAGCATATCTCACGACCTGCTCCTCAAGCAGCTCGCCGAGCAATTCGGCAAGGATAATCAAGGCATCGTTGAGTTGCTAGCATCCTTCCTATCCGCCAAAATCTTCGACCGGGATGGAAAAAACTCTGCATGCGCAGATAGAGGCATCCCGGCTGCTAACTTTCCCACCTCTTAATAAATTTATTTCTCCACCAGCTTGACGTCAACTTTTTTTGTCTACAGTTTGAACGGCCCTTCTCGGATTGGAGGAATGATGGTCAACCCACGGGAGTGCGCTCGGTTCCAATATACTACGCGCGGTACACCAACCACTTACTCTTTGGCATTCCGAGAGTCGAAGGGGTTGGTTGTTGGGATACTGGCCGCGGAACCACTTTGGAACACTCTGAAGCTCGCCTGTAACAAGCTTCAACTGGACTGCAGCTGGCAAAGGATCTACCGGCAAAATAACCTATTTCTTGGAGGAAGGGTAAGAAATAATTGCCTGGTGCTCGGCTTGGTCCTCTCATTGTCTGCCGAGGGGGACATCGAAGTGATCGTTCCTATGAATGAATGGTTGCATGAATTGTCTATCAAGCAGATCAGGAAATATATTGATTCACTTCAGCTTCCACCAGAGGACATAGGATCCTTGATTTTGGTTGTGGATCAATAAATGGAGATGTTCCTGGACACCGCATCAAGCTCAGTTCTTAGTTCGACAACAGAAAAAAAAGATACATGCCAGGAGAAACTTAAATTCTCAGGCATTACTTTATGAATGAGAGGGGGAGCATAGCTTAAATTGTAGTTGCTAAAGCAATTGATACTGATCGAAATATGAGCCGCGGAATGACGTTGCGTGCTTCAAATGGATCCTTTTTCACATCTGCAAAGAGCCTTTCAAGCACCTTGTTCGTAGGTTTCAAGTGGATCTACAAATATGCATTCAGAAAATGCACAATGAGTCAATTACAAGGTTGAGAAGCACTTTAAGTATAAATCTCGTGCATTTATAAGCATCCATCTGGTAAAATTACATCGTGTAAAATATAGCTCTTTTTCGAAGTAAAATAAATAGCTCGATATGAATTTCCTTCGAGCCGAGCCAGAGAACAGGGGGATTAGTCTTTGGAAGGCAAAGAGGGGCAGCTGATACCGGTACCGGGGTAGAGTAGAAGAGCAACACAGCAACACCAACCACGATGTAAAGGACCAAGTTCAAAATCAAGGTAAAGAAAGCTTTGAGACAGGGTAGGCTAAGCAAAACACCACCCTCATAGGAGGAATCTTCCTACACAAGCTGCAATACAACCAATGCCAGGAACAAGACAAGACTCGGCGGGTATAGCCTCAGCTAGACCAGACTCGAGATACTATGTCAAAACTTAATAATTAGCCCGCAACCAGGCTAAAGCGCACAAATTGGATGAATTTGGGCATTCACAGACGCGTTTTGAAAACGAAAGGGATGTGTCTCACTACTCAATAATGGGAAAGCTGAACAAACCCCACCAAAGGAATAGAAATGACTAGAAAAAGCCGGTCAAAGACCAAGAGCTTAATGACCATATCGAAGCTTAAATCCTTAGGTTGAAACCTGACCGCTAAGAGCTTACTTTTTACTTTCCAATCCCCCTTAATAGGCTTTTTATGCAGTAATCACTTCGCTAGAATATAGTGGGTTCTTTAATTAGAGTTTGAAGTCTTTATTGGCAACAGTAAAATGATACCGAACTGGCTCTAACCCCCCAAGCAGACTAATGGTCACGTCTATAATAAATAATATAGACTAAAAAAAAGAGGTGGGTTACAGGCTAATGTGTAGAGAAAAAGCAGTACTTTTCACTTGGGAGCCGTCCAGCAAACTCACACGTCAACGAGAAAAAAAATTATCTTTTCAAAGCAAAGTAATTGAAACACCATAAAAAAAAACCTTGCTTTATTCCTTGCCCCTGCTTCGGGGAACAACATGCCGAAGTAACAAAGAGAAAGAAGGCTCGGTTGACTTGGCTCAGTTCCGGGATATGCGCACTCAGTCATCTCCTTGATCCGCGTTTTCATTCTCTTGATCTTATAAGAAGCCTTTTCCTTCCAAAAATACCTAGCATCACCAAGAGTGGAAGAGATGAAGCATGGCCTTGGCACATGAGATTTTTTTGGAACTTCTTGTTTTGAACTCCTTTTATTAACTTCAAGTGGCGGGGAAGAATAAGCTAGGAAAATGGCCACTATATATATAGATTCTTTTCTTTAAGAAGCGAACGTGCAGGAGAAAGATAGCTTGCTTCATAAATAGTGCTTTTCCTCTATCACTCACGGAGTTCTGGAATCTAGATCTCAGCTTGAATTTTACACTGGAATGTTTACCAGCCTTGCATTACTCTTTTACAGAAAAGAAGTTGATTCCTACTCTTCTTTACCATTTACTTTTTCATTTCATAAGAGGAATGCCTCGAGGAGAGATTTACTTGAACATATCATCATAATTGTACTTTCTTTTTCCTACTCGGTCGGGATGGAATTTCCGGTTGGAGCTCATTGACTTGAGAAAGATCTTCATTACTCTACGATTGAAAAACTAGGATTTCCTATTTATGTATGTGTGGTGACTAGTTAAGACCTGGGATTTCCTCTTTATGTGTGGACATTTCCCCATGTTAATATATTTCTTTAGCTAGAATTTCTATAATCTACAGAGTGGAGTTAATTGACTCGCTCGTTTCATTGTGCTCCTCCCCTCTTATTCGAGTAGAGCCCAATACCTATTTCCCTCGCCCGCCTTTTGATTAAAAGCCACGTTGGTATTAATACTGTGAAAGCTTTGATTTAAGCACCTGAACCGGACTGGCTTTGCACTACACTAAGTTAGCGGAGCTCCTTAAGGAGACTAGGGAAGGCTCTCGCTCGAGAACCGCTTGCCATGAGTATACAGATTTAGCGTAACCCCTGGAATGTGGATCTTTTGCTTAAAACATGGTCTTTCTTGGGCAGACCACTGTTGGCAATAGTGAAACCGTATCCAAATACCCCATTAATAGTTTGTGATTTCTTTTCTATGTGTGATTCCATTACAGGATATACTCGAAATAGTAGGTACCATTGATTATGTTCTCTAATGTGTCTTTCAACTTTATAAAATGCCAAATTAGCTCAGTGCATTCCGTAGGTTCTGTCAGTCTGTCTGTCTGGGTGTCAAAAGAGTTAGCTGTGGATTGTTCGGTATCTATCTAAATCCGGTTGTCCCAGCAGTCTCAGACTGAAGTTATTTTTTCTAAATGGATTGTTTTCCCTTGTCAGCAGGCCCTATACCCAGTAAGTACATTCATTGCTCGACTTTACTAGAACATTCGAAATCAGCAGGGTCTTCTCCTAGCGCATTACGGAGGCATTGCCATGCTTTTTAAACACATCTTTCTCCTTACTACACGCCAGTGCCGCGCCAGTCTTGTGCAACTAAAAGCCTGCCTGCTAAGGCGAAGAAGATAGGGATTGCCTAGCCTAGAAGCTGAGGAAAGAAACTACCTGATCAATAACAAAGGTTCATCTTAAACTTTAGTGGAATCCAGTACAAGCACAGGACAAGATCCAAGCACCGGTCGGTGGTAATTCACCTAAAGCAAGAGGAAAAAGAAAAGGGGAGAATTCGAGATAAAGTATGGCCCATTTTCCTAGATATAGGAAACCCTTGTGTTGTGCGCGCCAGGTCAACAAGTAGGATATTGGAATTGATAGACTCGGGCTTGGGAAATAGGTGGACTTGGATTGCTTTGATTGAGTGAATTTCCTTGTTTTTGAGAAAAAGGTGTCATTAAAGAGAGAAGATATAAAAAGATCCCGAAATGTATGTAATGCGTCTTTACTAAAAAAGAAGTCGGTCCCATTTGCTTGCATATAAATTTGCTTGCATATAAAGAAAGAAGGCTGAGCTCCCTTGGTGGATTCTTTTGAATAGTTACGTATTTGGAATTCTTGCTCTCTTATGTACTAATGAATGTATTGCTACGAAGATTTCCAGACTATGAAAACTACTAGAGATTTATCAAATAGCATTACCTTTTCGCATTGGCTCTGTCTCTTGTAAGCAGGCGGCGGGCGGCGCATGTGATTCGTTTCAAACCTTCCAGGTCTCTCTCTTTATCTTCAACTTTTTGTCTGCTTCAGATTCCATTCAGCGTAGTCTTCCACTGAGATTCCCTTCGCTTTAGCACAGCATACATTCGTTCGCTTTAGCACGGCATATACATATATGTAAATATGTCACGAATCTAATTAACTACCTGAGATATTAAATAATTTCATATGAGAGCTGGCTGGAAACAGGGTTTGCTTCAGCCTCAATATATTTCCTGGTAAGAGGAGTAGGCATTTTTACTGCTAAGAAGAGGGAGTAGACATTACTTCAAAGATGACTCTACCCTCTCTAGCAATATCTCTCTTTCGACTGATGATGATGATCAAAGTCCTCTTTTCTTTATATTCCTTTATGTGGAAGCAATGCAGTTCGAGTATAAACACTCTAAGAGAAGAGTGAAGAGAAGAGTGCTCAAAGCTTTGTGAAGCTCTATCCGTGAGAAGTACTGCGATCATGCAAAAGGAGTACTCCCATTCAAATGACTACGGTAGAGACTAGGGAAGAAGAAAATGCGGAGCAAGTAGTTCGAAGAAGAAAGGAACTGAACCTGCTTTCTTTTCTAGTAATGAAGACATAGGCCGATGTTGGCATGAAATTGATTTACTTAACAGGCCCTAAAGAATGAATTTCGAGAAGCTTTTACAAATTACGAAGTAAGGCGCGGAGCGTTTGCTAAGAATGATAGCACCCGGCAAGTTTGCTAAGAGTGATAGCACCCGTACGTATTAGATAGAGTAGTTTGGAAATGCTGGTTGGATTTTCTTTCCCTCCTGTCTTTTATAGCAAAAGCAAGCCTTTCATAGCAAAAGTAAGCCTTTCATAGCAAAAGTAAGCCTTTCGTGGTTTAAGGCGGCGGGAGCACAAGTTCTTACTTACCGACTTTTCTGTGTAGGAGGGGCGACCATAGACTTTCAGTGTGGGAGGGGCATAGACCTAAAATAAACAAACATTGATTAAGCCGCTTTCATGGACAGACTGCGGATGTTATGCTGTAGTGAAGTTTCAATCCAAGTGTTACATTAATTCCCTGTTGGGATGGCCTTTGATAAGAAGTGACATGAAGCCCGCCCGAATAAGGAACAATGAACGAACTATTGTCATTTTATGAAAGTCACACAATACTCAACAGTTTAAATCTTCATCCTTCACTAGCTTCACTTCTACCAACGTACTTATGCCCCCGCTCTCGGCTTTGATTTAGGCCAGCACCGACAAGATCAATTGCAAACTCCTTTCTTCAAATTCTTGAGTTGTCAATGATTGGTAAACAACCGCCTTGGTGGATAACGTCTCCTTGTTCTCAAGTACACCAAATTTGGATGTTGCGGAGGGAGTGCCATGAACAGTAACGGTGCGTGGAATCTCTAAACTCATTACGTATGCCATTCACAATACTTTGGCATTGATCAGTGAGAATGCCACTAGGTAGGATCCCGTTCATGCAATCCAGTGCTAGTTGAGAAACAGTGCTAGTAGTATGTATTCCAGAGCCAAGCCAGCAATCTATTTCTTTTAGGCATCCGGGTAAGGGTATATGAAAGAATAGAACAAAGAAGTGGATTGAGGAATGAAAGCCCGAAGTGTGTATGTCAACTGAGTGAAATTAAGGAGAATAATCTCGGATAGTAAGTTTTCTCTCGTCTCAGTCATATTTGGTGAAATCGTCGTCTATCCGCTTGTAATAGGATGTTTACTCTTCCCTTGCTAAGGGTGAGATCGGATATTCCCAGTGCGTTTCCTTTGGTATTGTGAAGATAATTTTTAAGGAAGTCCCTACAAATTCGTGAAAATGTGATAAGTATCTCAGGGCTAGGTAGCAGATTGTGTGTTTAAAGTCAAATGGTAAAGTGTCCTAAAGTCTTGCCCCAAAGTGTTATAGTGTAAATAATCTAAAGAAACTAAGAAAAAATTCAATAAGTTTGATAGAATTTTAGGAATTATAGTCGAAAAGGTGAGTTAATTCAAGTGTCAATCATAGTGCCCATGTGTATTGTAGTCAGAAGGTAGTCTGCGTAAATCATAGTCTGCCTAAATCATAGTCCGAATGTTAATGTAGAAATCAGGGTTTTCTTAGACTTCTTAAAAGCAAGACTTGTTTCAAACCCAAGTATTCTAGCTTGAGTTAGTAAACACTGAAAGAAGGTGAAGTATGTGGAATACTTCAAACAGTCCATAAGTTACAGTCTGAAAGAAGCATTCGAAGATACATAATTGCAAGGAAAGAGAGTCAACTATCTGTATAGTATTTATTTGCCATTCCCATACTGTTGTTGCCGTGATTGTTGTTCCGGAGGATCATGTAGGAGTTCCTGAAAATCCCCCCAAGGGTTTCTAGATAATCTCCTCAGTATACCATAGAGGTGACGAATTAGGTTTATTGCTTTAGTCAAGTTCATTGATGAAAAGTTTCATCTGCCGGTTGGTGTCAGTCCCATTCCAAGCGAATTACTAAGTCATAAATCCCAAGAGTCAGGCGCCTAATTCCGGAAATGTGTGTATCTAAAGCATCTTACCCGAGATCTCTATATTGGCAGGCAAGTCTCACTGTGAGTAAGTGTATCGATCGGCGTCAAGTTGGAATTCCAAGTAATCTACTGTCGAATTAAAGTATTCAAATGTGTCATTTTAGTAGGCAAATGTTTACTGCAGTAATATAGAGTTAAATGCAGTATTGTAATGTCTAATGCAGTATTGTAATGTATAATAGAGGATTCCCACGTTCAATAGAGTATTAGAAAATAGGGTATTTGCATGTAAAATCCAGTATTCCTATGTCCAATGTGGGATTTCAGCCCCCCAAACCAAAGAGAGTCCACTAGCCACGTAACTTTGCCCATTCACTTACTGCTCTGTAAGACTGGTTTGATCACTTTTGTATGTATTCGTCATATGCCCCCTGCCCAGGTCATATCCGTGGAGAAGTTGAATCTCCGTAAGTTCCGCCTGAAGTCGTATGGAGTAGTATTCTTTCCAAAGGCCTATTCCAGTGAGAGTGTCCCGTCTGTTTGGTAAGATTACCTCAGCAGCTGATTCCTATCGTAGAATTACCAATGTCAGTGTCCTCCCTAAGGCCGAAGGTCCCTGTCTAAAGCATCAAGCCCTATACCGGTCTATTGCCTAGGAGCGATAGCTTGATCACGCGTTTGAGATATTTCGTCATGATCTCCCTACCTAATTTGATCCCTTATCGGTGTACCACTTTCATTCCGAGGAGAAGTGAAGTGTCAGTTTTCGTCAGGGCGTAGCGTTCGATCCGCGCCCACTCCGACTACTTTATTATAAGCCCGCCCCGTTCACATCTAATCGGTTAAGGGTAGTCCGTTTTCAGTTTCCTTGTCGCCTCATATTAAGAATCCGATTGCTTAATTGTCACTCCTACTCCTACTACTACTCCTACTGGAGTAGGAGTAGTAGTAGTTACCCTAGCTGAAGATCACTACCGTACCCAGTGAGTAACTACTAATGTTACGAACGAAAAGGCAAGTTGGTTTGCTTCATTTCAATCTTGATCTATC